ACAAAAAGGCCCTATTCGATTAATGACTAAATTGCAAAGTTAAGCTTTATAACACATTAAGATTAGTTAGAAAGTTTCTTTATTTTGGTTAAAGACTTTTTATATCTCAATTTACATTAATTAATTGTCATAATAATCTTCAACAAAATTCGAAAAGAAGATTGGACACTAGCAATAGAAAACGAAAAATCTTTTTTATTTAAATCAAAAAACTAAGAACTTCTCTCCCCCAGACCAAAAGGGTCTGGGGAACCCTTTGCATTTTATAATATAAAAGTATTTTTACCGCTGTATTATATGTATATGAGAATAATATGTTTCATTTATAGATATTCTTACTTTTTTATAGTAATCCCATAGGGTAACCCTATGGGATTACTATAAAAAAGTATACTAAATGATAAGTGATTATGCATCTCCATAATGGAGATGCATAATCACTTATCAAAGCACAAGTACCCATGGAACACGGGAACTTTAAAACAAAACCTTAATTTTGAGTTTGTGTATCTAAGCCAGAACTAGCACTTTCACGAGTTTCTAATAAACGTTGTTGTTTGCTATCATGATAATCCCATACTTTGCTTGTCATTTCAATGATTTCATGAAGGACTTCATTTGTTGCAATTTCATCAGCTAAGCCGTAGTAAATTGTTTCAGTTGCTGTTAAATAGAAATCACGATCTAAATCACGTAAAATTTTGTGTTTTGGTCGATATGTTGATAAAGAATAAATTTCAGCAACATCTAGACGAATTTTCATAATTTCTTGACTATCAATCCAAATGTCAGAAGCTTGACCTTGTAAACCACTTTCAGGCTGGTGAATCATAACGTGACAACCTTCTGTTACATAACGTTCACCAATAGTACCACCAGCTAATGCAAGTGAAGCTGCCGAAGCAGCCACACCAAGACCTAAAGTTAAAGATCCTGCTTTAATAAATTGTAAAGCATCATGAACAGTAATACCATTACCAACTGAACCACCAAAGGAATTAATAATAACAAAGACTTTTTTAGATTCTTCTTCAATTAGAGCTTTTTCAGTTTGTTTTCGATAATAATCTCTAAATTCGTTATAACTATCAGAAGAATTTGTACCTTCTAAATAACTGTAGTATTTATTAGGATCACCAAAAGTTTGAGTTGCAGAACTATTATTTAAGAATCCATCACGAATGTATTGTTTTCTTAAATTACGTTGACCTAATGCTTTTTCAGAGGTATATTCAAGTTGATTTGAATTTGCTAATTTTTGACTTAAATTACGATCTGATAATTCAGAAACTAAAGAACCATATGAATTGTTTTTTTGAGAAGCATTTAAGTTTTTAAATAAAGAAAGTAATTTTGGATTATTCATTAAAGGATTTAAATCATTTAAGCTATAATCTCCAGACGCAAAATTAGATACTGAACGAAAAGGCGAATATACATCAAAATGACGTAATTTACCATCAGAAGTTGATCCACTAATTGAATTGAAATCTGAATTTTTTTGCATTCCTAGATTTCCTGAAGTATTTAATGAAGAATTCTTGTTGTTCATTAAATTTGTCATGTTTTTAAACATCATCATTAAACGTGAAATTTCTTTATTATTTAATGAAGATGAATTATTTGAAGTATTTGAATATAAATTTTGAGCATCATTTTTACTTAAATCTTTACTTAATAACTCAGCTAAATAAAATAAATAAGGTTCTTCAGAATAATCAAAAAATTGAGCATTCCAATTTAACCATTCCATTGTAATTTTTTGTAATGTATATTGTTCAAGTGTATCATTTTCTTCAATTCCTAGATCTTCATCAGAAATTAATAAATCATCCATTGATTTTTCTTTTCTGTTAGGATTTAAATTTTGAGTTCCACCAAAGGCACTGGCACTTGCACCTGGAGCAGATGAAGATTTTCCTTTCATATCACCACCTGAAGTTTTAAATAAGCCACTTCGTTCCATTTCTTTTTTTTCAAGTTCTTTACTGCGATCTTCCATGTGAATATTGATCAATAATCCACAAATTTGATTACATAATTCATCATCTAAATATTGCATTAAGAAGACCATTCGACGACGGAAAATAAAGTTATAAATATCTGTCCATTGTGCAGGTAATTCTTCACCCCAACAATAAATAATTCGAGGTACACCAATAGGCATAATTTTAATTAAGTATATTTAACATTGGACAAATAAATAGATTAAAAATATTTTATCGCTTACCAGGGAGTAAGCCTTAGATATCAATGGATTACAGGGTCATCCCCATAGAACTCAATATCTGGATTAACCCCTTCTACTATGGGCAAAGCCCATAGTAGAAGGGGTTACTCATTAAATTTTCATTATTTATGCCAAAAAATTCATCGCTTTTATCTTTTAGTAATATGTACTAGTACAATCCTATTTTATTTTTAATGTATTAAATAAAACCATATCTATATATTATATTTTACATTTTTAAAATAAAGTTTAAATATATTCATTAATGCCTCCGGCCGGATTTGAACCGGCACGCCTTTCAGCACTGGTTCCTAAAACCAGGATGTCTACCAGTTCCATCACGAAGGCTAATAATATTTATAATAACATAAAAAAAATAATTTGTCTATCTACTCTTATCTTACAATCCTCTCTGGCCTCTGGGGAAACTATACAAAAGGCCCTCTATAACGTTATAACGCTTAGTCTTTCAACTTTGTTGGAAGGCACAAGTAAATGGTCTGGGGGTTAAAGAAAGTTTCACTCTCTTTTTGTGAAATATGGGGTAAGCAAGCCTAGTGGCTTTATGGGCAGAGCCCATTATAAGTAAGTCAATTGGCTAGCCAATTGACTTACTTAGCCACTAGGCTTGCTTACCCCATATAACTAGATTTGAATTAAACTAAAAAGAAATCTAAATTGGAATTTGCTTTAGTCCCATTTAATTTAGATGATTTTTCATTATTACCAGAGATAGAAGACTCATTATTAATTCCTGGACCTTCTGTAGTCGAAGAACCAATTTGTGTACCCTGTCCGTCTTTGTTTAAATAGAAATCTGACAATAAAGTAAATAGTTCACGATCAGAAAGTTCACGTGGAATGACACCTTCTGGTTCAGTTAATAACTGATCAGCAATATTTAAATAAAAATCACAAATGTATTGAAGTGACCCATCAGATTCAGTCATCTCAAATAAGGTTTTACCCTTTACACGAGATACACGTACTTCTTCAATTAAAGGTAATACTTCGAGAACTGGCATTGGACAAGCTTCAACATATTTATCAATTAAATCACGTTTATTTGTTCGATTTCCAATTAAACCTGCAAGACGTAAAGGGTGTGTTCGTGCTTTTTCACGAACAGAAGCTGCAATTCGATTTGCAGCAAAAAGTGCATCAAAACCATTATCTGTTACAATAATACAATAATCCGAGTAATTTAAAGGTGCAGCAAAACCACCACATACAACATCACCTAATACATCAAAAAGAATAATATCATATTCAAAAAAAGCATTTAATTCTTTTAAAAGTTTAACTGTTTCACCAACAACATAACCGCCACATCCTGCCCCTGCTGGTGGACCACCAGCTTCAACACAATCAACTCCACCATAACCTTGATAAATCACATCTTCAGGCCATACATCTTCATAATGATAATCTTTTGCTTGCAATGTGTCAATAATAGTTGGAATTAAAAACCCAGTTAATGTAAAAGTACTATCATGTTTTGGATCACATCCAATTTGTAAAACTTTTTTGCCACGTTTAGCAAGTGCAATCGAAATATTACAACTTGCTGTTGATTTACCAATACCACCTTTTCCATATACAGATAATTTCATAATAATTGATCTTTTTAAGTATTTAATAAGAGAGTTTATTAAAAAATGTTTCATAATCTCTATAAGCTTCCCTAACAGATAAACCCTGCAAGGGGAACCCAAAAGATGATTATTTAGAATCTTCTATGAACATAGCCAATATAAAGATTATAAAGATTATAAATGTTTCTAGACTTCTCGATAAGAAGATTAATAGAAACATTTTCAAGTGATTAAGCTTAATTTGATTTTTTTTTAAGTCTCTTGTTCTTTTATTCTTTGGTATAAATTAAAGTGTTTAAATTATCTTGTTAAATTTAATGATTAAAGTAAACAAGACTTAATAAAACATATTAACTCTATTGAATAATAAAAATAAATTGTTTTTACGACCGTTAAAATGTAATAAGCCTAGTGCCTTAGGCACTAGGCTTATTATGGGCTATGCCAATAATACAAATTAATACTTTTTTATTTTTTAAGTATTATTTTTTGTTTTTCTTTTTTGTTTTTACATCTATTAGATATATCTCTATATATATTATATCATAAACTTTTTTGATTTTAGTAAATTGAAAATTATTAACTTAGCACACTAAACAGAAAGTATTGGCGAACGACGGGGTTTGAACCCGCGAATGGTGGAGTCACAATCCACTGCCTTACCACTTGGCTACGCCCGCCACAATAAAAGCCCTTCAATGGGCAAAGCCCATAATAAGTCTGTCCCTTACTGGGCTAGACTTGCTTAGGGTTATAAATAAATTATATCATAATGACTTTGTTATAGTCAAGACGAGTCAAGTCCCCCTAAGTGAGTATTTTACTTTAATAATTATTTAGACTAATTAGTCTAAATAATTATTAAAGTAAAATAAAATTAAATAAAATTAAATAAAATTAGTCTAAAGGACGCATTGAAAGAACTGGTTCATCAACACGGTCAATACCTTTTTCAAAACCAGCAGCAGCTGCACGAGCACGACCAGCATGCCATAAGTGACCAACAAAGAAGAAGAAGCCTAAACAGAAGTGAGAAGTAGCTAACCAACTACGTGGAGATACGAAGTTAACAGCGTTAATTTCTGTTGCAACACCACCTACAGAGTTTAGTGAACCTAAAGGAGCATGAGTCATGTATTCAGCAGCACGACGTTCTTGCCAAGGTTGAATATCATTTTTAAGTTTGTTTAAGTCTAAACCATTTGGACCACGTAAAGGTTCAACCCATGGACCACGGAAGTCCCAGAAACGCATTGTTTCACCACCAAAAATGATTTCACCTGTTGGAGAACGCATTAAGTATTTACCTAAACCTGTTGGACCTTGTGATGATGCTACATTAGCACCTAAACGTTGGTCACGTACTAGGAATGTAAATGCTTGAGCTTGCGAAGCTTCAGGACCTGTTGGACCGTAGAATTCGCTAGGGTATGCTGTGTTATTAAACCATGACATACAACAAGCAACAAAGCCCATTAGAGAAATAGCAGCTAAACTGTAAGATAAGTATGCTTCACCAGACCAAACAAAAGCACGACGTGCCCAAGGCCATGGAGTTGTATAAATGTGCCAAATACCACCAAACAGACATAGTGTACCAATCCAAATGTGACCACCAATAATATCTTCAAGGTTATCAACACTTACAATCCAACCATCACCACCAAATGGCGACTTTAATAAGTAACCAAAAATTACAGATGCGCTAGTTGTTGGGTTTGTAACAATACGAACGTCACCACCGCCTGGAGCCCATGTATCATAAATACCACCAAAGTACATAGCTTTTAATACTAATAACCATGCACCACAACCTAACATAATTAGGTGGTAACCTAAAATGTTCGTCATTTTATTTTTGTCTTTCCAAACATAACCAAAGAATGGGTATGATTCTTCTAATGTTTCAGGTCCAATTAATGAGTGGTATACACCACCAAAACCTAAAACCGCAGATGAAATTAAATGAAGAACACCTGATACAAAGTATGGGAAAGTATCAATAACTTCACCACCAGGACCTACACCATAACCTAAAGTAGCTAAGTGAGGAAGAAGAATTAAACCTTGTTCGTACATTGGTTTTTCTGGAACGAAGTGAGAAACTTCAAATAAGTTCATTGCACCTGCCCAGAAAACAATAAGACCAGCGTGTGCTACGTGAGCACCTAGAAGTTTACCTGAAAGGTTAATTAATCGTGCATTACCTGCCCACCAAGCAAACCCAGTGGATTCTTGGTCACGACCACCAACAGTTAGTGTTCCGTTAAAAAGTGTTTCCACTTGGTAATACCTCCTATAAAATTAGTAAGTAGGCCATAAAGGCCTGAATATAAGGTTAATTTGAATTAACCATCTACAGTTTTACTCTTCTAACAATGGATTCGAGATTGAATTCCATAGAAACTATATACTAACCCCAATTAAAACTTAACCCCCTAAGGGGTTAAGTTTTAATTGGGGTTAGTATATAGAAGTTTAGTTTGAACAATTACTTAGAAGGGTGAAAAATAAAAGATTATGTAGATATTTAACAATTGTTTTCTAAATCATCTCTTTTTTACTACCCTCAGACCCTTTTATGGACTAATTAAGCCCATAAAGCCACTAGGCTTGCTTAGAGTCTGGGACATAAGCATCATCTAAGCATCATCAAAGATGATACTTATGCCTACCTTTACAGGGTAGGTTAAAGATGATACTTAGCAAGGGGTGAAGTATTCTAAACGATAAATCACTTATGGGGATTAACATAGAATACAGAGTTGTTTTTTAAGATTTCTATTTTGACTGAGTTTAGTTGAAACAATAAGAAAATAGAAATTCCCATTGAAGCACTATAGTACTCAGATATAATTTCTTTTTTAAAAAGAACTAAAAATAAACGCTAATTTTAAAAGTGTTAGTGTGCAACTTAGGGGCACTACCCATAAGTGTAAGCCTAGTGGCTTAGCCACTAGGCTTACACTTACACATCTAAGAGCTTGTTATCCCACAAGTGGTATACAAACAAGGCTCTTTATCTTTCGAAGGCACTTATGAAGCTTAAAGTGCAAGCGTTCAAATGCTAAAGGGTTTACCTATCCCCTTACAGGGGCATCGCACAAGTGGGATATCTAGGGAACACTTAGGAACGCTTTTTATTGAAAAGGAATAATTGAATAAAATTGGATTTTAAACTATATCTTAATTATAACATTTAAAATTTAGATTTTCAAAAAATTAGTTAGACCTTGCTATGCTGTGGATATCTGGCTTATCTGGCCCGGGGCCAGATAAGCCAGATATCCACAAAACAATATCAAAACTTCTAAAATTTATTTTGGAAAAGTTCTAAAATTTCAATTTCATTTAATTCATTATTGGTGCAAAAACCTTTTTCTAATAAAGTTACAACATAATAATCTAAAAGTTCACGGTTTTGATCTAATGTTTTATAAGCATTTGTTAAACATTCAAAAATATAATGTGACGAATATAGGTCATACGAAGATTTATGGAAATCAAACCATGAATTCCATGAACCTGAACTATTAATCCATCGTTGATTTTTTGGGTTATAATATTGTTCAGCATCTGGGAAATCAATAAATAAATCACCGATACCACCCTCCTTAGTTGATTTAATTGTATATCTCCAATCAATATCACTTAAGAAAGTACTTTCTGGATTATGTTCTCTTAACTGTCCATTCCACCATTGATTTGATAAATATGTACGATGGCGGTTTAAAAGACGATTACGAAAATACCAATTTGTACTTGTTGGCTTTTGTTGATAATTTTCTAATGGAGCTAATATAATAGAAGCATTTGAAAAACTTGTAAACTGATTGAAATTATTTTGTGTCGAAAAGCTTTTATTTTCATTAATGGCAAGTTTTGTATCATTAATATGGTTCTTTAAAATTTCTGATCTAAAAAATTCTTTTAAAGGAATCTTATAAAGACGCTTAATAAGACGTTGTTGTTGATGAAATTGAATTTTTTCACTGATTGAATTGTTTGTTTTATGTTTTAATTGTGAATAATTAAATGTGCGTCGATAATTTTCATATCGTTTTGCAGGTAATAAAATATTTGAAGAAGGCGGAATTGGAATATCTGGTTTTGAGCCTTCTAAACCAAAATCCAATAAGCGTGGAATAACTAAATGGCGTTGATAGATCCAACGCTTTTGAATAAATGAAAACACTAAGGATGTTGCAGTTCTCCATGTTTGATCAGTTGTTAAATTAATCACTCCTTGAGGTGCTAGGTTAGACATATTTCTTAAGAAAGTATCCGTATTGGAATATGTTTTCCCACTTTCATTTCGCTTTAAACCTAACAAATTGCCTTTAGCAATTGTATAACCCATTTGACCAGCCATTAAAACAGTTAAGTGTTGTTTAAAGATATGTGGAGCTGAATATAAACTAGTATAAATTAAAGAATCTTTGCTTAATGCTTGATAAGCACAACTTCCTAAAAAACTATTTGAAGGCATAGAAGCCATTCTTAAATTGAATGAAAAATCCCCCCAATTTTTAACTTTATGTTGTGTAAGTAAATCTGGCAGGCTAGACTCTTTAACTTGTTTTTTATCACCTTGTAATGAAGCTAGTTGGACTGTAGATTGTTGTAATGAAATTAATAATCTACTTACAATATTATAAACTTTAATTGTTAAAATTGTTTGCTTTTTAAAAGAGTTTAAACTTTGCTGACTCTTTTCACTCGTAAGAGTGAAATTGGACCCACTAAGTTTTTGAGCACTTTTAAAACCTGGTTGAGCTAATTTTAAAGAATGAAATTTTGTTTGATTTAAAAAAACTAAATTTTTGAGTTTTTTGGTTTGAAAATTCAAATCAGTTAAATTTAATACTGGATTAACTTGTTCAATATTTTTAAACTCTCCTGTTTTCAGATATAAAATCTTACTAAGGTTAACATTTTTAGGAGTTTTAAATTGATTTAAATCTTTAGCTGTAGATGAAGATAGTAAAGGCGTATTTAGCACTGAATTCAAATTATCATCTTTGATGATGATTACTCCCTCAGACCCTTTGGGTCTAGGGGTTAAACCAACAAATTTCGTAATTTTTGTTAAGTATTTAGTATGCCAATTTTGAGAATAACTAGATAAGGAATTAGTAATACTCCCATTAATATGCCCTTTCACGGTATCCCCCCAAGGGGCACCATCTAAAAATTTTGAAGTATTAGTTTCCCATAAACTAAAACTAACCCCAATAGGATAAATTGAAAAAGGTTCTCCATAATTTAAAGATGAAATTGTAAGTTTTGGATTTGATGATTGTTTATATTGCCATAAACTAATATTTGATTTACTAATAAACCAACGACTTAATAAATTTGGAATTTGTGGAAGTGATAGTGTTTCATCAAAACGACCAGGTCGTCGAAGTGCTGGATCTAAAATATATGGTACATGAGTTGTAGCAAAAACAACAAAACCACGGTTGCCTTTTACACTATCAATAATTACTAATAAATCAGTAATCATATCCAATTTTACAGATAAATTTGATAAAACCATATCAGCTAATAATGCAACTTTAACACGAATTGAATAAGTTGCTTTTGATACATTTGCATACTGTTCGCCTGGTAATCCGGCCCATGGGAATTCTTTAACAATTTTTTTAGGTTTTAATTTTTTTTCTTCTTTTAAAACTAAAACACTAAATGGTGAAGTAGCTGGTGGTGCTAATAATTGGTTTTTAGGTAACTGTAAAGCACTTGCTAAATTAGTTGAATGATCGTGCAGTGAAGAAGAGTAAGGCTTAGCTTTTTTTGAACTTCCAGAAATTTGTTGTTGATCAATCATGGTTTTCTTTTCAGACCCATTAGTTTTAGTGTTGATTGCTAAAGGACTTCCAGCTGTTAAAGAATTAGCTCTTGTTCTTTGAACATTCTGTGGAGAACTATTGAATAAGTCAAAACAAAAATGATTGGTTGGAATTAAAAGTGAAAAGTCCCCTTTATATGGTTTTTTATAATGACTAATAATATGTTTAGTTAACTGATATGCTACTTGATTTTTTTCATGAATTTCCTCTCTATCTTGGTAAATAGATGATTCAATCCCTTTTGCATTTTCATCATCAGAAATTAAGAAAGGTCGACGTTCACCAATTGCATGAATATCTTCTAATAGAAACAAACAAGGTGTATGAAGAGTTAAAGCTTCAAAAACATCTCTTAGTAATTTAATACCAACCGCAACACCACGAAAAACTAGGGCATATCTATGGGCATTATCTGTAATAATTTTTAATTCTGTTTCTCCTGCAATTGCTTGAATAAGCATTGATTTTTCTGATCCAGGTGGACCAACAACTAAAAGATTTTTAGCAATTTGTTTATAGAAAAGACCGGAATAAATTTGACAAAGAACTAATCCAATAGGCTGATTAAGTGAAAAAGAAAATTTAATAGATGTTAATTGTTCAAAAGATTTTGGAGGGTGCAGATCAATAAATAATTCAGTATCTTTTCCTTGATAACTTAAAAATTGGCTTGTTGACCAACTAATCGCTTTGCTTAAACTTTTTTGATTGATTTTTTGAACCTTCAACTGATGAAAATTCGTTTTATGATTTCCATTGACCATACCCATAAAACTCTTATTAAGACCCTTAATTAAACTAGGACTACTTGTAATCCTATTCAAATCAAATGAGTTAATTAATTTATTCATTTTTTTTGATTTTTTGCTATAAATAGAAGACATAACACTAATATCATAAATACTATTTGAAAGAGCCAGGTTTACTTCTGTAGGTGGTGAAGAGAGAAGTTTTTCTAATAAACGGTTTTGTTCTTCTTTTAAATTGCTTAACTCAGAAACATTAATATTTGAATCTTCTGCTACTCCAATTAAAAGATCAGACCATAAATCCCAAAAAACATAGCCTTTTTGTTGACGTGTAATTAAATCTGTATCTGGTCTACACGAAATAGCTACAAAAATTTCATACATAGATAAAAAACGACGTTGAATTAAGCCACCGCTTAAAAAAGAAAAGACACCTAAAAAGCTGCTTGAAAAAGAAGGTAAACTAACTAAATTTCCTAGTGTGATTTGTTCTAGCGATTTATTAAAATGTGCAGTTGGAATCAATACAGATGAATATAGATATGGACTGTTAAATTCAATTAGATTTAATAATGGGGGGAAGGCGTAATTTACTGACTGATAAATAGGTAATTCCATTCGTGCTGGTGAACGTGATAATTTTGTAAAAGATGTTGAATTTGTAGTATCAACAGTATCAGGAATAGTATTTGTTAAATCAGAAGACCATTCTACAAGAAAGAAATAAGCCATCCAATCAATAATAAGTTCGCCTGGTTTTTCAAAAAATGTATAAATTGCACGAACACAAATTTCAACTAAATTTAAGCTTTTAATAAAATAACTATATGTTAAATATGATAAATTTGAAAATGAAAAAATTAAAGCATTAATTGCAGAATAGAGAATAATTGAATATAAACTTTTAATTACTTTTAAAGGCCCTTGTTTGAAAACTGATTTTTTAACAGCTTGACTAGCAAGGTCTACTTTTTCAAACTTTTTAGAATTTAATGTTGAATTAGTTAACAATTTTTTAAATAGAGTCACTAATAAAGTATAGGTTACTTTTTTATTTTTATTAACCAGAGAATTCTTTTTAAAAGTGCCTTCTTTAGAAGGCACTTGTCTCTGTTGTGTGGTATTTTGAAGGCCTAGGCTATTTGTAAAGAAGTGACTATTTTGTTTTGTTTTAAAACCCTTATATTGATAATATGGTTTTTTATGGGCGAAATTGAAATTAAGACTTGTGAATAAGAAAGGATTTAATGTTTTTTTACTGGAATTTAATACCATATTTTTTGTAACACCAACAAATCCATTAAAACTAGAATAGATTACTTGTAAGTAAATTTTTGATACTTTTGAAGTGACAATTAAAACAAACTTAATAAAATCACGAATTTGTGAAATACTAATTAATGAAACTAAAGCACAAAAATGGAAAATAAAAGTGATTGCGCCTAAAACAGTTAGATTTGTTGCAAAAAACATTTCATGCCCTTGGGGCATTAATAGGTTTGAGCTATGCCCTAACTGCGAAGAACTATTTAAGCTTACATAATTTGTACTAAATGTAGGAATAATTTTCATCTGTGATCCTGTCCACCAATAGGTGATTTGATTTGTTAGTTTTTTAATATGACCTGGTAACATAACAGAATCCTTGATTCCTAAACCATATGGTTGCTTGCTATTTTCCAGGGCCGGGGCCCCTACTTGTTTGTGATTAAGACCTAAACTTAATAATTTTTGGTCTTTATGGCGAATTTTTCTTTGACTAACTAATAATGCTGATTTTAGTTCATTTACCCTTCCAAACTTAGAAGGTTGGAAGGCATTAGTGCCAGTGCCCCACTGGCACTTGACAAAAGAGTTGCTAATTTTAAAGACACTTAATGGCTCTAAAAGACGAGCACTTGATTCCAAACTTGTACTTCTTTTATTAAGCAAGATTTGATTAGGATATTCATAAGAAAATTTTTCCTTAATAAAAGAATAATTTAAAAAGGAAGCATATTTATTATGAATATCGTAAAAAATTTTTTTTGTTTTATTTGCTTTGCTTTGGTCTCTATTTTTAGTATTTGCCCAGAGTGATTTAATTTTATTAACTGTTTTAAATGAACCTAAATTACTTTTATGCATTGCCCAATAAAGTCGATTATTAGACAAATCGCCATAATATTTAATTGAGGACTGTGAAAAAAGCGATGCTGTTGTTTTTCCTAACTTTGACCAAAAATCAGGATTTGTTTGAGGATTATTTGGATTTACTTGTTTCAGAGTAGCAAGACTTTTAAATTTAAGACGACCAGCACGTTTATAAGCTCGAGCTTTAAATTGACCATTTAGTGTTAAATTTTCTCGAATATTAAGAATTAAATTTTGAATTCTTTCATACATAATTCTATTATGTTCAGCAATTTGTGTCATTAATTGCCATTTATTTTGAGACCCTGTTAAATCATTAACATGAGTTGTTAGATTTTTTTTGCTAGGCATTGTTAACCTTCTAACCCCTTCAGGGTTAGAAGAGACCAGTTTATTTAAAAAAGAAAGATTAGTACACAAATTAGGAAAACCATTAGTTACTACAGAATCTCCTTTATTTTCCTTAATAGGGAGTTGAGAGGTACCTTTTAGCAACTCACTTCGATTATGTGCAGTTCCGAAATCAGCTGGTAACTTAACTGGTAAATTTAAGCCTGAGTTGAAATTTGTATTATGGATTGTATTACTATGCGACCCAGTGGGGATTTGATTTAAACCAGAAACGGACATAATAAGATTTCTTAAATTGTAATATAAAGTTTCTTTGGTTGATGCTTTTTCAATTTCTTTTAAATTGGTTTTAATCTGATTTAAATAAGGATTTAAATTTGAACGCAGCCAATAAGATTTCCAAAAAGAACGTTTTAACTCACCTAAAACACTACTTTTAATTTGATAAAAATCTTTTGTTGAATATAAAGGTAAATTATTTACTAAATTTAAAGAATTGTTTTTTGTCCAGTTATGAGACTTTTGGAATACTTTTTGTGAGTTTAACTTAACACTAGGCTTTTGAAATCCACTAAAACTTAGCTTTAGTAAAATGTTTTGATACATTTTGTTACGACTCCAACTAGGTCTTGGATAAAAGCGTTTACGTTTTTTGCGACGGCGAGTTTCTTTTCTCTGTTTTTTGCGTCTATGTTTCTTTTGAGCATATTTATTTTTTTCTAGTTTTTCAAAGTAAGATAGATTAATATTGTTTTCTTCTTTTTCTAATCTATTATCTAAAACTGGGTTTTGGAAGTTTGTTCCTAGGCCCACATTTTGAACTAATGTAAAACTATTTGGTGAATTTAAATTATACTTGTCACTAATAAAAATATTATCTGGTTTTGCCTTTTTTAAAATAAAAACACGGTTTTTAAAAAGGCTATTAATAGTAGATACTTTTTGAGAATTCTTTTTATTTTGTAATGGAGTTTTAAGGGAGCTTAAAAAAGCATTTACTCCCTCCGGGTTATATTTCTTTCTACCTAATAATTTTTTCATTTTTTCTTGAATACCTAACAATGTAACTTTTTTTGAAACCAATGTTTTTTTAAACTTTTTTGAAGGCATGTTAAAAAGTGTAGTTTCTCTTAATCCTTTCTTTTTCGAAAAGTATGAAGAAGATGCTTTTTTTAAGCTTTTTCTTTTTTTTGACAAATAACTTCTAAATACTTTTTCAATCCTTTTTTCATTTAAATTATCTAAGTGCCCATGCTCCTTCGTGTTCGCCAAACCCAGAGGAAGGTTAAGTCCTTTTTCTTTTACTAAAGATGATGAATATAAAGGAGTTAAGATTTGTTTAAAACGTAAAGAAAGATAGTTAACATATTTCGTTCTAGAAGATAGCTTAGAATAATATTTAGATAAAATTTTAAAATTTGTAGATTGTTCCTCTGCTGAACTATTATTGACAATTTTAAATTTTTCATCTTTGATGATAAATAAGCCCTCAGACCCTTTGGGTCTGGGGGTAAAGTAGAATTTTTCATTATTTTGACTTGGACTATTTTTATCTAGTTTTGTTGAAGAGGAAAAATTGATTAATTGTGAAAAATCTTTGTGATTATTGGAATTGGATGGCTTTAAAATGTTAGCGTAGGTAACAGGTTTTGGAATAGATGAAAATAATAATGGGTGATTTAATTTGAAAACAGGGGCCCCGTTATTATTTGTTAAAGGAGTATTCTTTTCAGTAATTTTTTTAGATAAAAGGGCTTTGATTGTTTTAACTTCCTTCATATTTTCAACTAGGGAATTTAAAATAATAAAATAAAGTTTATTTTTTGTTAACTTATTAATTAAAAAGTTTTCAGTTAGAGAGGTGTAAACAACATTTGACCCATCTTTATTTTCTTCCTGGGCTAGGGACCCCATACTAAGTCTGTCCCCTAAAGGGGCATCACATCTAACCTTTCCAATCTCTCCAGAGATTGGAAAGGCATAAGTGCCTTCTTTGAAAGCACTTAGTAAAAAAGAAAGAATTTGTTCTAAAAATGAAATTTTAGTACTATTTCCAGTAGAAGCTGTTAAGGAATTTGTTTTTGGAAATGTATTGCTATCTTTATATAAACCAAGTGCATTTCCATTTTGTGTCTTATTACCCTTCAGGGTACTAAGGTTAATGCTAAATGGCACTAAGTTCATTCCTTTTTTGATATTTTCAAAGTTTTGGCTCTGCCAAACCTTCTGCCCCCAGACCCAAAGGGTCTGGGGGTTAATAACATTATTATATTTATTATGAACTTTTTTTGAACTACTGTTAAGTGGTAACTCATTTCCAATTAAACCTTTTGCATATTCATCCATTAAAAACATGGCTTTTTGATACGAAAATCCTGGGGATAATGTAGGAAAAAAATAGCTATTCTTTAAATTGCCTTCTTCGAAGGCACTTAGACTATTTGAATTGCCCTTTAAAGAACCAGAGGGGTTGACGATGACGTCCAGATTGGTCATTGGAAGTTCTGATGAAATTCCTAATAAATAATTTTTTTCTTCAATTAATCCCTTATGGCGATTACTAGAAGTTAGTAAATTTCCTGAAGTAAATAATTTTTGCAATACAAAGTGCGTTTTTTTAGTTCTAACTAAGTTTTTTAGCCCAATAACAGAACTGCTTACTTTATTAGTTTTTTGCTTTAGATCGAAACTATTTTGATTTTCCTCTACCGGTTGCATTCTTTGAACGCTTGACGTAAATGGAAGATAAGTCAACGGTACATCATAGAATTTATGCGGATAAAAATTATTGTGTTCCAAACTCTTATTGCTTTCTAAACCTGAAATTAGGGCTAGATCATCAGACCTTAAAATTTCTCCATTAAAAGAATTAGAAATTAATGATGTTTTATACCAATAATCTTTAAAACTTTGTTTTAAATTTATTGAAAAAAGAAAAACTTTATTAAAAAAAGAATTTAAAGATAAATTTTTTCCCCCAGTTAGATTTAAATCTAAAGTGGAGATCAAATCCCCCGAGTTGATTAAGATGGCTTCTTCTAGGGGTAGAGAAACTGAATTAGAAGAACTTTTCAAGCTAATTGACCATCCATTGTTACCAATTTGTTTTTCAAAAAGAAACGACTGTCTACTATCTTGATTTGAAACATAACTAACAAATCCCATTACTGGTAATAACCAATAGCAAAGAAAAGATTTTTTATAAGGAAAAAAAGAACTCCATTTTCGATTTGTATAAGAAAACTTATTAGCTAAATTATAATCAAGTTCTGTAATTAATAATTCAGAGTTTGGATCTCTCTTGGAAAATTCATTAACTTTCTCTTTCATAGGTAAATAAACAGAGTTTAAAAGTGCACTGTAACCAAATACAGTATTTTTTCCATCGAAGGCTTGGAAAGCACTATGCTGTTTGTTGAAAGAATTATTTCTAAGCAATCCTAGTGGTAAACCACTAGGATTGCTTACTACGGGCTTTGCCCATAGTGGGGAATATAGATCTTGATACAATAAAAATTGTAAAAAAGTAGGAAATTTTTTTGACTTTGTTTTAAGTTTTCTAGATTGATCTAAACCTTGATTTAAGGCAGGACTCAACTTAAAATTAATAGGAGCAGATGAACCGCTTTTAATTGTACTTCTCATTCCTTTTAGGGATTGATTAGTGTGGTTCAAGCCTAAACTTAGAATCTTCTGGGGTTCCCTGTAAGGGAACCCCAGATATGTCAGGTTCCCTGACAGAGATGATAAGTGCCTTCTGAAAGAACTTTTAACCCAAGACGCATAGGGTCTGGGTGCACAAGCATTATCTTTGATGATACTTAGAAAACATACTTTGTCTCTTTTTACACTTACTATTTTGGAACAAGAATGAAAAGTGGACATTGCAAGAATATGTTTTTTATTTAGAGTGAATGGAGATTGGAATCCATACGAATTAATAATAGTTAGGTTTTTTCTTGTTTTATTAGTTAAACTGTTTAAATCCCTAGAAGGATTGATTATCGTATGATTTAATGAGTTAAAATACAAATTTTTTGCTTTATATTTCATTGTACTAAATAACTAAAAAGGATTTAAATTTTAGAATTCTTAAAAATTAATATGTAGTCTCTTAAGCTAACAATGGTAATCCTATGGGTTACCATTCCATCTAATTCCCCTGGTTTGGTTACTTCTAGGAGCATTTAGACAAAGTGCCTTCTATATATACATATCCTAACTTGTTTAGCCAAAACTGGATAACAAGCTCTTAAGAGCTTGTTAAGGTGGTTACCCCAGAGGGGCCGAAACATGAGCCCAAAGCTTTGCTTCTGATAGAAATATAAGCCTAGTGGCTTAGCCTACTTCTATATCTGGAAAATAATGGATAGCTAAAGAAACCAAATGTATTCTAAATTAGACGGCATAAGTCCAAGTGGAAGATAAAAAAAAACTGTAGTCCAACTATTATTCTAAAATTATTTCGTATAATAACAAATCAGAAGTTATTATAGGTAAAACTTGAAGTACTAATAATTTAGAACTCTATTTTTTATATCTCTTTTACTTTAAAGAGGTATAACAGTTTTCAAACTGCAAATCCTACTTTTATTATATCGTATTTTTTTTCTATAATAAAATTAACCTCCAGATTATTTATTCCCTATTAAAGTGCCTTCTGGAGAAGGCACTTTAATAGGGAATAAGTTTAGCCGGCAATTAGTTTAACCCAATATATTTTTTCATTTATAATCTTTAGATGATAATAAGCCTAGTGCCTTAGCCACTAGGCTTAGTAATTATAGGGCGATTTATAAAAACTGATTACATAATGGTTCATTAAAATCAAATCGCTATGTTGTGGGAGACTAATATATAATTGTTTTGATCTTAGAAACGACGGATTAAATATATTTCCAAAAAAATTATTTTTTCCTTTTTTTAAAGTGCCAGGTTTACAAGTGCACTTGGGCCTTTTGACCCTTAAGGGTATGAAGGTTGTTTCATAAATTGGCTTATTTGAGAGTGATAACAAAGATTGAATAAAAAGCCATAATTGATCTTTTTTAATAAAAAGAAAAAATTTATACAATATTTTATTCATATTATTAGAATTATTTAAATATCGCTGGTTGCCTAAAAATTGTCGGCTAGATTTACCAATCAACTGAAATACTTTTTTCCAGACTAATCTTGTCAATAAAAAATCATAGCATTTCAATAAATCTTTCAATGTGTTAATACTATGCTTTCTATTGATTTGGCCCATGGAATTCAAATTTATTGGAATCTCTGTTGAAACAATTTTGTAATAAACACACCATGAACGAATAAAAAGTGATGTTTCTTGAATTAATTTCAGTAATTTTACTCCTTTTTTTGAAAACAAATGTTTAAGCAATTGAAAATGTTCTTTTATGGATAGTTTGGAAGGTATAAGAAGTGTTCGGCTATAAAATAAGTTATTTAATTTTTGGACATTAAAAAAGAACCCTACCCCCAGACCGTTTGGGTTAAAAGCCTGCCCTGTCAGGGCAGGCTTACCATGGGCAAAGCCCATTGTGGGCACAAGCATCATCTTTAACCTACCCTGTAGGGGTTGGCATAAGGGTTGGCAGAGCCAACCCTTCAATGATACTTTGTAAGCGCCACTCCATTTTTTTAAAAAAGGACTATATCCCCTATAAGGAATAACAGTTAATACGTTTGTCTTTAACTTAAAGACCTCGTCTGCTAAACTTCTCTTGCAAGTTGTAAGTGGATTTAAAAAAGTTTTACCCTTTTTAAAATCCACTTTGTTCAGTGATTTTTCCATTACATAGAGAGGAAGATCTATTAAAGTGTCAGTGTAAGCCACTAGGCTTAACACGTCAAATATCAGCTTAGTTACTAAGCCACTAGGCTTATAATCCTGTAAGGGTAGAAGATGATAAGTGGAAAAATGACACTTGTGCCTTCTTACCCAAAAGGATCTAAAGGTTAAAGGGTATCTGCTCTTATAGAGATTTACCACTTTGGCTCCTAAAGGGGCTCGACTTAGTATAGAACACTGGTTTTTTAAAAGCATAAAGATTAGTTTATATTTGAAAAGATGTTCTAGAACTTGATTTAATTGAATTTGAGTAGACGTTACGTCTTTAGAATAAACATTTAATATTGAAAAACCCCTAAAATTAAGAATATTAAGAGAAATTTGGAAATTCTTTTCATCCATGTTTAAGATGCTTTGCGAGTCATTTTCTCTACCTTTTAGAAGACTGAAAAGATAATTATTAGATTTTAACCCTAACGGGTTAAAAGGATAACTAGCAACTAGTTTAAGAATGTTAGATGTTAAGGCATTTTTCATTTTAGGTAAAAAATTTGATTTTTTAGACAAATTTGAAAATCTATTGTTGATTCTCCCACCAAAATCTAAACTTAAATCTCCAAAAATAGAAGGCGCCTCATTATTTACTTCTATTCTCTTAGAAGATAAAGGAAGTAAAAATTTTTGACCCCTTCCTATTTTATGAGTTTTAACAACTAAATCTTTTATTAAAAAATAAAGACCCTTTAAAAGAAAAAAATTATTAGAAATTAAAAACATAAAATTTTCCAAAAATTGAGATGCACTTAATTGATAATAAGCCCCCTTCGGGGTTAAAAAACCAAATAAAGATTGATAATTAGTATTGAAAAGAAATAAATCCTTTTTTTGTATTGTAATAAATTGCTTAGAGTGAAACACTGTAAAAGAATATTTACCTAGCTTACGATAAATCTCTTTTTTTAAAGTGCCTTCCAACAAAGTATAATCTAAGCATCCTCTCTGAGGATACTTAGAAAGGTTCGAGCTTATAAAGGTTAAAGTGTCAGTGTAAGCCCCTAGGCTTACCACGCATGATCTAAGCCTAGTAGCTAAGTCAATAAGCTTATTACCCTGTAAGGGTAGAAGATAATAAGTGGAACACTTATACTTTAATGAGAAGGTTGTTAAATATATTGAGAAATAAAAAGCCTGTTTCAACTGGTTAATACTAAGTAAAAAGTCTAAAAAATTGACATTTAAACTCAAAAACTCATTACAAATACTCTTAGGTAACAAAAGCAATTTGGTCTTTTTTTGAGTCAGAAATTTATTTTGGATAAGCCCAGGAATTAAAAATGAAGATGTTAATTTATATAGGAAAAGGTATTCACTAATATTTTGAAAATGGACATTATTATAGAATCTCCAAGCTCTGCTTAATAAAAGGAAAGCCTCAGGATCAAAAATTTGACTGAACTTTTTTTTTATGTTAACACTTTTACCCCTAATGGGCTTTGCCCATGGTAAGCCTGCCCTGACAGGGCAGGCTTTAAACCCTTTTACTATGGGGGCATCAGTATCATCAAAGATGATGCTTATAGCAATCTTAAAAAAGAATTTATAAACAAAGCGTGAAAATAATAATAAAAAAAGAAAAAAGATGAAAGTCTGAGACATTCTAAAAGCAGTATATAGTTTTCTTTTTTCTTTTAAAAAATATAAATAGGGATATAATTTATTTTTTTTAGTTCCACTTTTAATTTTTTTATCTAATAATCTATTTAAATTCTTAGAAGAATAATTAATATACCTCTTGTCAATCTCAATAGATATATATTTTTTTTGTTTCTGTTGCAAAAGCTCTTGAGCTTTGAATGAAATTCCCAAAGGTGATAAAAATTGTTGCCTAGTAATATCAACTTTTTTAATATTACGTAATTTATTACTTACAAAAGTATTTAAGGCATTATTCAAGTTTGTTTTGTTTATAGCAGACAGGATATTTTTTTGTCTCAAAATTAAAAGAGATTTACCTTGATTTGGACAAAAAATTGAATAAGATTGAAAATTTGAGTAAGTTTGCAAATTATAAATAGTTTTCAAATTAAGTCTTTCTGTTCTTGAAATAAAAGTGCCACTGTTATTGGAGGTCGCGGTAGTGGTTTGACTATAGCTAGTCAAAGTGTCAGTGTTACACTTATACTTGTGCCTTCTAAGTTCCTTCTTTACAAGGTGGGATTGAAAGAAGGAACTTAGGAAGGTTAACAATTTTCTTCCTGAGTAAGTATATTTTCTATCCTGAAAGAGGATAGAAAATATATTTAGACTATTTTGTTGAACAAATAGGTCTTTTTGGAAACCGAAGGATAAACTTTCTGACAAATTTTGTGTTATATTAAAAACACTTTGACCAGGGCAAAAACCCATATTAGTTGGTGAAAAATCAGTTTGATAATTTGGTTCTAAAAAATAAAACAAATTTTTTAAGACTTTTAAAGAATTAAAAAAAAGCTTTTCACTTCTAACCCTAGGGTTTAAGATGGGTTTAGCATCTTTTTGATTTTTTCCTTTCCTAAAGCTTAAATAAAAAGCAAAATAGGGGGATTCTAACGCATTGCTTTTTGTCAAATTAAAAGGATAACTTTTATTTCTAAACCTGATACTTTCACTTCTTGTTGCAGTTATACTTTTCCCTTTAAAGAAGCTACTTTTCCCTGCCTCCTTACTTTCTAAACTTTTATTTTTTGAAAAGACAATGAATGCGTTTTTTTTACAAGATATAATACTCTTTTTTAAGTCATATTTAATATTTAAAGAATTCTTATCTATAACTTTATAATTTTCCAAAGTATGCAATAAATCCTTTTTTTTGTCCTCTCTAATTGAAAGACTCTTTGTTAAACTATAAAAAAGTTTAAGCTCATAGAGCAAGGAATTTTTATAGACATTATTTATTTTGTTTGAATAAAAAAGAAAAAAATTATTGCTTCTATTTTTTTGTATTTTATAAATCTGATTTAGAACTATTCCAGAAAATTCTGGAATATTTTCTTTTGTATTATCTTTATAGGGAAGTCTTTTTGTTGTTACGCTACTATTTGATTTTAATCTTCCTAAGTGCTGTCTCGAGAAGACACTAATGACCTCTAAGTGCCTTTTTTTACCCCTAGACCCTAAGGGTCTAGGTGCATAAGTATCATCAAAGATGATGCTTATAAGACACTGACACTTGGGAGGGTTAACTCTTAAAGGTTTGGTCTTGAGTAGAAACAAGGTTTTGACTGGATTGTTAGACAAAGTATTATCTTTTACCCCCAATGGGGGCCAAAGGGTTGGCAGAGCCAACCCTTTGATGATGCTAATGCCCCCAATGGGCAAAGCCCCTTGTAAGCCTGCCCTGTCAGGGCAGGCTTTAAACCCATAGAGTCTGGGGATAGGTGTTACAAAAAGCTTTTTATTAAATAGGCTTTTTCGAAAATTTATACACGGTTTTTTAGACATAATTTTGTAGTTTTTTTGTAATACTCTAAAATTTTAAAGGAATTTTTTGTTGATTGGTTAGAAAGTTTACCTTTTTATTAAAATCAATTATTTCTAATTATCTCCTTCAAAAGATCTAAAACCAGCCTTAATTGTTTTTAAACTATAATCTTTAGATGATAAATGCCCATAAGACTGACACTTGGAAAGGTTAACAGGGTAGGTATCCAGTAGAAACCCATCTATAATCTTTAGATGATAATAAGCTAAGCAAGTCTAGTGGCTAGCCACTAGACTTGCTTAGAATGGGCTCTGCCCATAAAGTCTAGTGGCTAGCCACTAGACTTATTTAGGATTGTTAGAAGGCACTTAAAACTTTATTAAACTTTTAAAGCAGGGATGGTTTTATTTTTCCAAAATACTATATTTCTTTACTCTATTTCACTAATAAAGTTTATTAGCTATCTAAGTAATATATTCATCTTTCAGACAGATAAATATAATTAATATCTTATAGATTTAAGTTTTAGAGGTACAGTATATACCCTTTATAGCCATGGAGTTAGACTAGAGAATAATAGTATACTTTTTCTTCTTTAATGTAGAGAAAGGAAAAGATTTTCTAAGTTCTAGTAATAAAGTTTGTCCTAAAACATTGTTCTCTCTATTTTTTCTATTTTACATTCTTTATAAGGTACTTGTGCCCTCCCAAGCTCTAAAGAGCTTGGGAGGGCACAAGTACCTTATAAAAAACCGAAAAGTGTAAGATTGGCACTTTAATTTAGATTATTTAGCCCTGACGCTGTTTATGTTTTGCGTCAGCTGAACAGATAACCATTACTTTTCCTTTACGACGAATAACACGACATTTGTCACAAATTTTTTTTACTGAAGCACGTACTTTCATAAAATATTTTTTTATAGGAACAAAACTTATACGTAACTGTATAAGAAGAATAGCATTCTAGCTATACTAAACAATTATTTTCTTTAGCAAACACTAAGTAAAGCTTTATTCACAGGGGAATAGTGTCTAGAGTTGTATTAAAGTGACTTAACCTTTCATAAGTGCGTTCTTTAAGGCACCATTTATTATAAGTGTTACACTTATAATAAAAAGGAAATTTTGAACATTAGACGGCTTGTTAAACTTCTAACATTTGACGCTTAAATTCCCTTATATAGAAGTTTAATCCTATTTGGGATTAAACTTCTATATAAGGGAATTTAAATATTATGTATTATAGAGGACCTGAAATACCTTGTTTACGAATCATTAAGAAGTGCATTAACATGAAAACAGCAGTTAATAAAGGTAAAACAAAAGTATGTAAACTGTAGAAACGTGTTAAAGTTGCTTGACCAACACCAACACCACCACGTAATAATTCAACTAATGGTTCACCAATTACAGGAATTGCTTCTGGAACACCAGTTACAATTTTCACGGCCCAGTAGCCAACCTGGTCCCACGGAAGCGAGTAACCTGTTACACCAAATGAAACTGTACAAACAGCCATGATAACACCCGTTACCCACGTTAATTCACGAGGACGTTTAAAACCACCAGTTAAGTATACGCGGAATACGTGCAGTACCATCATTAAAACCATCATACTTGCTGACCAACGGTGAATTGAACGAATTAACCAACCAAAATTTACATCAGTCATTAAATATTGAACTGATGCAAATGCTTCAGCTACAGTAGGGCGGTAGTAGAAAGTCATTGCAAAACCAGTTGCTACTTGAATTAAAAAACAAGTAAATGTAATACCACCAATACAGTAGAAAATATTTACATGTGGAGGAACGTACTTACTTGAAATATCATCAGCAATTGCTTGAATTTCTAAACGTTCTTCAAACCAATCATATACTTTACTCATAAAACTTTTCTTAATTGATTTTTATTTATAAATTGACCATTGAGCTAACATATTTAACGAAATAATGAATATGGGGTTACCCCATATTCATTATTTCTCTTTAGATGATAAGTATAGTGCTAAGCAAGCCACTAGGCTTGCTTAGCACTATACTTATCATAGAGGGCCAGAAAACCCACAGGGCGGGTTTTCTTGCTGACCAAAGGAGGCAGTGGGTAAACACCCATAGACCATAAGAGTCTATTTATATATATTATATCATTATTTTTACCCGCTAACGGTAAAAAATCTAATATGGAAAATAATATATCAAGACTCAATCGTTAAATGAAAATAAGCCTAGTGGCTAAGCCACTAGGCTTATATTACCATAGAATTCATATTAATAAGTGACCCTTACTAGAATATTTAATAACCCTAAGCCTGCCCTGTAAGGGCAGGCTTAGGGTTATTAACGAGTGTTAACATTTATTTTACCAAACTGAACACAGTAATTCTCCACCAATAGAAAGAGCACGAGCTTCACGATCTGTGATAATTCCATTTGGAGTTGAAAGAATAACAATGCCAGTACCACCTAAAATACGAGGAATTTCACGATGGTTTGCATAAATACGAAGACCTGGTTTACTAATACGACGTAAGTTAGTAATACATGCTTCTTTTACTTTACCATGATATGTTTGTTTTGAACGATATTTAAGACGAAGAATAAGATCACTTGATTGTAAAGTATTAGTAGAACTATTATTTGAATCTGCCGAAATCTGAAAACTTTGAATAAAGCCTTCTTTTTCTAAAACATGTGCAATTTCTTGATTTAAAGTAGTAAAAGGTACACGTACACTTGATTTTTTTGCTAATGAAGCATTTCGAATACGTGTTAACATATCACTAATATGATCAGTAATTAAACCTCTGCTTTTTTTAGCAGATGGAGAATATTTTCCATTAGACAGTGAAGATAAAGTCATAATTAAATTTATAGATTTTTATTTTTTTAATATTCATTCAAGACTAATTAACCTTCCTATTTGAATTTCTGGGCTAATTAAGCCCATAATAAGAAAGCCTAGTGGCTTAAACCTGTAAAGGTTTAGTTTAAAATTTTGGATCTCTAAGAAATAGAGAGATTTATTTTAAATAGAAAAATTTAGGTGTTTTATCTTTAACCTAAATCTAGAAAAATTTTTTTATTTTTCCTTTTAATCCCCTAATATATTAATCGATTAATAGATGGAGTATAGGTGAAAAGTATAGGGACCCCAGTTATATATTAATTTTGTTTAGCGCCTATTAGGAGATTAAGTACGTAAAGTAAATACTTAGTTTACTACAAATTTATAAGGTACTCTAAGCAAGTCTAGTGGCTTTAGGGGCCAATTAAGCCTGGGCTTAATTAGTATGGGCTAGTGGGCATCGCCCACTAGCCCATAAGAGCCCATAAAAGTTTTTACTGGATTGTTAGAAGGCATTTTAATTAACTTTTAAAAGGTAATCCAAATTCTTTAAGAAGAGCTAAACCTTCTTCTTGTTTTTGAGCCGTTGTAACAATTGAAATATCCATTCCTCGAATTTGATCAATTTTATCATATTCGATTTCAGGGAACATTAGTTGTTCTTCTAAACCTAAACTATAATTTCCATTTTTATCAAAACTTTTTGGACTAATCCCTTGGAAATCACGTACACGCGGTAAGGCTAAATTAATTAAGCGATCTAAGAAACCATACATACGTTCCCCACGTAATGTAACAAAAACTCCTACAGGCATTTTCTCACGAATTTTAAAACCAGCAATGGCTTTTTTTGATCGTGTAATAATACCTTTTTGACCAGCAATCATTCCTAGTTCTTTTAAAGCAGATTCAACCATTTTTTGGTTTTGAGATGCACTACCAAGACCTCTGTTGATTACAATTTTTTCAATTTTAGGAACTTCATGAATATTTTTATATTTAAATTGTTCCATTAATTTTGGAACAATTGTTTGAACATATTGATTTTTTAATCGTTGTGTCATAATAATCTTTAGATGATATAAAGCTGAAAGAGAGATGAAAAGCTTCCCGGAGTCATAGGGTGAACTTTTTTCTAAGTCTATGGTCTCTCTCCTTTAGGAAAAATAAACAATATTTCTTAGATCCCATATGCAATTTGAACTTTTTCATTATTTTACTTATTTGGATAATAATACCCATTCTATTTATTATTTCTCTAGAAAGACTAAGCCCATACTAATTAAGCCCAGGCTTAATTAGCCCATTAGGGATAAAAATTAAATAACTTCTGGAGCTAAAGATACAATTTTTGTATAATTTTTGTCACGAAGTTCACGAGCAATAGGACCAAAAACACGTGTTCCACGTGGGTTACCTTCTTTATTAATAATAACAGCAGCATTATCATCAAAACGAATAGTCATACCATTTTCACGACGAATTCCTTTGCTTGTTCTAACAACAACTGCACGAACAATATCCGATTTTTTTGTTGGCATGTTTGGAAGAGCATCTTTAACTACTGCAATAATTACATCTCCAATACTACCTGAAGTTGAACCTAGTACTCGAATACACATTAATTTTTTGGCACCACTATTGTCTGCTACATTTAAATATGAAAGAGGTCTAATCATTTGTTATTCTGAAATCTATTGAAAACTTTATATTCATCTTATCTTCTTCTCTTAATAGCCATTATTAAAGTGCCTTCTGTCCAGTAAAAACCTAGTTTAGACACAACTGGATTAGCCTTTACAGGGTAAAGCACTTCTGCGTTTACCCTGTAAAGGTAAAGGTTAAAGAAGAAGATACTACTCTTGATCTTACTACATAATCTAACCTGTAAGGGTAATAAATCTACCCTGTTATGGTAGGCTAATATTCCAAATAATCCTCTTTACAGAAGTATTATTTTATACCCCTAATGGGCAAAGCCCATTAGGGGTATGTAAGGGTTAAAATGGCCTACCCCTCCAGGGAACCATAGAACTTACAAATTATAACTAGTCTCAGACCAAGGCATATTATATTAATTGGTGGAAAAGTAAATAATTTTTAGTTTAGTATCCAAGTGCTTTCTTTAGAATCTAATCATACCTTTTTAGAACTAGAACCTAGCAAAGGATTTGAATAACTAACAAATCATTTCAATATATGCATCTTTCCATTATCTTGAAATACTGGTCAGATTCATAATTTTCACATAGCCTAAGCTTAGTGGCTACTATAATCTTTAAATGATAATAAGCAAGCCACTAGGCTTACTTAAAACCTATTACCTGTAGAATTCTAGGTTAGTAGGAAAAGAGATTAGTACAAAAATTATTGTTAAACTTTAATAATAAATTTTGTTTTAATTGGCATTTTATAAGCAGCAATACGTAAGGCTTGTCTAGCCATAGTTTCTGGAATTCCTTTCATTTCATAAAGAATTTTACCCGGATGCACAACTGCAACCCAATAATCAGGAGCACCTTTACCTGAACCCATACGGCTTCCTGCAGGTCGCATTGTTACTGGTTTATCTGGAAACATACGAATCCAAAGTTTACCACCACGTTTAACATAGCGTGTTAATACACGACGTCCAGATTCAATTTGTCTAGCAGTAATCCAGCATGGTTCTAAAGCTTGTAAACCAAACTCCCCAAATGCAATTGTATTGCCACGTAAAGCTTTACCTTTTAATCTACCACGGTGTTGTTTTCTAAATTTTGTTCTTTTTGGACTTAACATTTTGTTCTTTTTGTTAAAATAATAACATTATTATTTTTTACTAACTCTAAGTCTATGGGCTAATCAAGCCACTAGGCTTTATGGGCAGAGCCCATTCTAAGCAAGTCTAGTGGCTAGCCACTAGAATTGCTTAGCTTAGAATCATCTAAAGATTATAAAAGCCCATAGACTTGTGCCTACCCTTACAGGGTAGGTTAAAAATTAAGTTTCAAATAAATTTGGGTCCTACTTAATAGACCTTTATCAAATTAATCTCTAACCTAGATTAACAAAGAAGAGATGTAAAAAGAATGTACGCTAAGCCTAACCCTTACCCTTACAGGGAAGGCTTATTATTATCTAAAGATTAGAGTAGCATAGTAAAAAATAATAATGAGTAAACATAGTTCTATAATGTCTTTAGTTATTTATTTTTAGACTAAGCAAGCCTAGTGGCATAGCCACTAGGCTTGCTTAGTCTAAGGGTTCCCTTACAGGGAACCCTTATGCCCCCAGACCCTTTAGGGTCTGGGGGTAAGGGGCATAGCCCATAGTCTTGGTCTTCTCAGAGGGTTATCTGGAATCCATCCATATGAAGCCCTATAAAATTTCTGTAATGAGATTAAAAAAACTATATTTGACACAATTTTTTTGTTTTTTATCTAAAAAAATTGATATTGCTAGATAAACAGTCTCTAGTCTAAAAGGCTCTATGGGCAGAGCCCATTCTAAGCAAGTCTAGTGGCTAGCCACTAGACTTGCTTAGCCATTTAGAACCTAGAACAAGATAAGCCCTTTTACCTAGATATTATTCCAGTAAGGAATATACCCTTCTGATGTTGGAGGCCCATAATGGGAAACTATATTAACCCCATAGGGTCCCCAATTAGATTACCCTAATACCCTATACTTTATATGTTTATATCTCCCCCTCTTAGTGCCTTCGAAATATTCGAGCTTGCTTTTACTGAATAATATACCCTTCAAGGTATGTAAAGGTTAAGGGGGATTAATCTGGACCCATAAGTATTAGGGTTCTTTAAGCCTAGTGGCTAAGCCACTAGGCTTAATTAGTATGGGCTTAATTAGCCCATAATATATTAAATTAGTATAGCTCCTATAGGGTTATGGTAATTTAATATTATTCTAAAGGGAATTTAATATTATTCTAAAAGGAACTAAATCTTATTTGAAATGCAAGTTATACTTGCTCTAAGCCTACCCTTACAGGGTAGGCTTAGCTCTTATAATCTTCAACCCCCAACTCTCTTTGGCCTTTCCCCTTATAGGGATATCCCTGTAAGGCTCTTAGGTGGTCTAAGTACCTTTAAATACAGGACCTTCTTTAGACCGCACTTGTGCCTCTATACCCTTAAGAGTATATAGGTTAAGGCACTTAGATTAGAAATTAATATTTGTTTCTTTTCTAAATTTTTTGATTGACAAGCAACTTCTAACTAAATCTTTATTGGTTTAATGGCTGAGATGTTTATAAGTAAAGTCTAAGGGTAACCGATAACACCCCTATAATCTTTAGATAATAAATAAGTAAGCCTAGTGGCTTGCTTAGGCTAAAAAGGGTTCTATAATTGCCATAGGTATAAAACTTCTTTATTAGAGGATTTACATACAAACCATAGAGGAAGGTATATAAGCAAAAGTCCATTTGTAATTAAAGCGCCTTCTTAAAAAGGTTAAAGTACTACAATTTGAAAGCGGATGACGCGATTCGAACGCGCGACATTGGACTTGGAAGGACCACGCTCTACCGACTGAGCTACATCCGCAGGCTATAGCCTTTTTACTTATTAAAAATAAAAGGAAATTTTTAGTGTATTTAGATTAATTATAACAAAAAAAAAGGAAATGTAAATGCATTTTTATCCTCTCAAAAGAATAGAACCCTCAAAAGTGTCAGTCTTATCATCTTAAGATAAAAAGACTGACACTTTTAATTAAACAAAAGGAGTTAAAAGAAATTGATTTTTAACACGCCCTGTAGGACTTGAACCCACGACATCAGGTTTTGGAAACCAGCGTTCTACCGACTGAACTAAGGACGTTTGAAATATGTAGTGTTAGTTTATTTTAACAAAGAAAAGAAGCATTGTCAATCAATTACTTCTTTGACAAAGGCACCTCCATAGGGTTTTTTGACTGACACTTGGTAAGGTTCTACTGAGTGAATATCTATAAAATGGGGGCCCATGAGGGTCTATTACCCTGTAAGGGGTAATATAAGGGTGGGATTGTTAGAAACCACTTAGATCCCATAGTCTACTGGCTACCCCCTAGGGCCTAGGGGGTAGCCAATAGACTATGGGATTTACTAAACAACACAAAATATTAATATTTTGTGTTGTTTAGTAAACTATAATCTTTAGATGATAATAAGCCTAGTGACTAAGCCTAGTGGCTTAGCCACTAGGCTTAGTTCTAATGCGTTAAAGTCATTAAGAAATAATAAAAAATTATCTAAAACTAACTGATGCTTGCCATACAAAAGCTAAAAGAATAAATAAAACAGGAATTACTGGTAGAACATCTACTAGTGGTGCAAATGGGGCATATGCTTCAGGAAGTTTTGCAAGTACCATTGCTAAAGTTGTCATAGTTTTCCTTCTATATGATTAATTGGAAATTTTAGATGCTAGATAATTAAATATAAAGCAATTAATGCTTTAAAGCCTGCCCTGTAAGGGCAGGCTTACAATGGGCAAAGCCCATTAGTCGTTTTCAAAAACAGGACTAAGCCTAGTTGATTAGCCACTAGGCTTATTATGGACTGTGTCCATAGAAGGGCCTGATCCTCTTAATGTAAGAGACTACACAAGAAATATTTTTTCACAATATTTAATAAATCTAAGCTCACCTTAGAGCTATCTTTTTTCAATCTACAAAGAAAAGTTAAAATCTATAATATATTATAGCTTAAAATAAAATCAATATTTCAACTTCTTTTTTAATACTTATCCCAAAAGCATATTATTTTTAGCTCACAATAACTAAGCAAGTCTAGTGGCTTATAAAAAGAGAAAATGATAAAAATAAAACTTGATTAGAGTTTTTGTTTGTATATGAAGCCTTTTTGATTATTTAAATTTTAAAATTATAATAAGTTTTCAATAACTTTATGGGTTTAACCCGTATGTACCCCCCTTGGGGTGCCAAACCTTTCTACCCTAAAAGGGTAGAAAGGTGAAAGTCTATAATCATTAGATGATAATTAGCCCTTACAGGGTAGGAGGAAACCCTTAAGGGTTTACCTAGGATAAGTAAGAGTTTTTTACTCTTCTATATGCCTAGTAGGAATATAGTAGACACTAGGCGGCACTCAGATTTGAACTGAGGAATAAAGGATTTGCAATCCTCTGCCTTACCGCTTGGCTATGCCGCCTTAATAACAGGATAGGAGAAATTTATTACCTTTCTCTCTGAGTTCTTATTTTTCTAAAAATATTATTTTATTATCTTAATAGAATAATAATAATTAGAACTCCTTATAATCATAGTTTAGGATTTTACCTCCCACCAGGGTTGGTATCCTTATCCCACAAGGTGGATTTTTAGAATGCACTTAGTAAAGCACTTTAACTTTAATGGGTTTAAGCCTAGTGGCTTAGCCACTAGGCTTATTATGGGCTAGGCCCATAGAAGCTTACACTTCTATATCCAGAAGTGCATTCGTTTATCCCCAGACCCTATGGGTTTAAAGCCTGCCCTGTCAGGGCAGGCTTACAATGGGCTTTGCCCATGGGGAACATTAGCATCATCAAAGATTATGCTGAGAGAGAATAAAGTGATTATAAATATAATACCAAAAGTCTCTCCAAAAGTCTAGATACTTTATTTCTTTTTGTTTGAAAAAATAAAACGTCTTTTCAGGTTAAGAAAAAAGAAAATTAACTTATAAGTGATTAGTAGGTAGCCTCTTGTAAGGGTTGATTAGTAACGCTTTCAAGCGTTACTAATCAACCCTTACAAGATACAAAAACAGAAAGAATTCTTAGTAATTGCCGAAAAGTTTTGCCCTAAAGGGGATAGAAAAAAATAAACTTAAAGTTTCTATGTTAACCCCTCTATTTTATTTATGGGATTAGCATAGAAACTTTAGCACAGTTAAATAATTTCTATTATTCTTTTTTATCAACAGAATCACTTGAACTATTATCCTGATTTAAATTTTTTAAAAGTTTTTCAATAGCAGGATCTTCTGGTTTATTTTTTAATAAATAATTAGCTAAAAAAAGTGCACGAGTTGCTTGCTTTTGAACTTTTTGTTTCCAAGCTGTTTTTCGTAAATTTTTTTTAGATTTTGATGTACGTTTTTGTTAACCTAAGGCTTATATAACCTTGGATTCTAAACCATTCGTCAAATTTTATTTGAAATGGCTTTTCTTAATAACAGTTCGAATTTGTGTTAGGTTCTTTTTTAGAAAAATTTTTATAAGTATCATCAAAGATGATGCTTTTGATGATACTTATGCCTACCCTTAAAGGGTAGATTAGAGATGATGCTTATGCCCCCAGACCCTTAAGGGTTTAAAGCCTGCCCTGTCAGGGCAGGCTTACAATGGGCTTTGCCCATTAGGGGTAAAAAATAGAAAAAAGACAAAAACTATTTTTAGCAATAAATTTATTATAAAAGATTTTTAGTACATTTAAAAATCAACTGAACCCATTACAATAGGCTAACGCCAGGGATCCATATATTGATTTTATGCGCCCATAGTCCTCCCCCTCTGGGTAGAAGACCACACTTAGTATCTTTTCAATTATGAGCTAATTAAGCCCATAATAAGCCTCTAAGGGTTGGCAAAGCCAACCCTTATGCCCCCAGACCCTTTTATGGGCAAAGCCCATAAAAGGGTCTGGGGGTAGTGGCTAATCCACTAGGCTTAGAATATTTGAAAACTTAAAAATTAAAAAAGTAATAGTTGAGTAAATGCTTCAGGATCACAAACTGATAATTGAGCAATTACTTTACGGTTTAATTTAATAGAACGTGTTTTTAAATAATTCATAAATTCACTATAATTTAAACCATAACGACGAACAGCAGCATTTACTCGAGCAATCCATAAGCTACGGAAATCACGCTTTTTTTGACGTCGGTTTCTGTAAGAAGAACGTAAAGCTTTCATTACTTGTTGATTTGCAGTGCGAAATAAAACAGAACCTGCACCACGGAACCCTTTAGCTAATTTTAAAATTTTTTTATGTCTTTTGCGAGAACTAGTTCCACCTTTTACACGAGTCATAATTTAATAAAGATATAAATTTCTAAATTGATTTTTTATAGACTTAATTGGTTACTTAATTGTAAGAAAGATCTCTATTGTAAGAAAGATCTCTTTTTTATTAAGTAAACACTAAATTCAAACTATTAAAAGTGTCAGTCTTCAAATCTTAAGATGATAAGCCACTAGGCTTACCTCTTACAATATTCAACCCCCCAACTCTGTTGGGAGGCATAAGTTATATACTTACACTTTTGTCTTTCCAGATTAAAAACCAAAAACCATCACAGATAAAAAGAAAAGTCAATAATTGAAAATCACACTATTATTTATATGTTTTCTAATTTATTAATATGTTTTCTAATTAAAAAATGATGTAGCTAAATTTTGCGTTACTACTATGGGCAAAGCCCATAGTAAGCCTAGTGGCTTAGCCACTAGGCTTAGTTCAAGTGTTCCATAGAAACTTATACTTTTCTATGGTATAGCCCTAGGGGGATTAATAGTAGAACTGCTACAATGTAGCAGTAAAGAAAAACTTTAATTTTAACCTCCCTACCCTTAAGGGTAGGGAGACACAAGCGCCTTCACAGGCACTTTAACCTTTAAACCCTAAAGTAAAGCCAACTTTTGGAAATCTTAAATATTTACTATTTAATAATGGGCAAATGATTTACCCTAATAAATTAAGCAAAAGCTCCCTGTTAAGAAACCTTCCTATCCTACCCTAAAACAGTAAACATACTTTCTAAAATAAAAAGGAGTAAAGATTAGATTAATAATAAACACGGAAAGGGAGGGATTCGAACCCCCGGTGACCGCAAAGCCACGCCAATTTTCAAAATTGGTGCAATTAACCACTCTGCCACCTTTCCTATTAATATTGTTATTTTATTTTAACACAAACAAATCAAAAAATCAATTTTGACTCTGGAAATATACAAGATAAAAAATAAATGTTCAAAAGAATGGTTAAAAGGTGCTTTTCCTTTTAACCATTCTTTTGAACATTTATTAGAAATTAATATAAGTTAAACATTTATAATCTTTAGATGATAATAAGGCTAATTAAGAACCAACAGCTTCTTTAGCAGCATACATGACTTCAACTGTAATAAGGTTCATTTTTTGAGAAAGTGCATAATTTTCAGTTTTGATTTTAACTTTGTTACGCACAAATCCTGGAACTTTTTGAAGCTCTACTTGAGCTTCATTGGACCAATTAATGATATTTTCAGTTGATAGAGACTTAGAAATAAAAGCTTTACTATCATGTCCTCCAAAGATAGTTAATAAGTGTTCTTCCATTCCTAAATTGAATGAGTTATAAACTAAATCAGCAATCTGGTTAGAACCTTCATATCCTAAAAAAGGACGATAACCTAATGGGAAATTTTGAATATGAACAGGAGCTGAAATAACTCCACAAGGAATGTCTAATCGTTTTCCAACGTGACGTTCCATTTGTGTTCCAAAAATAGCTGAAGGTTCTAATTTTGCAATCATATCACCAACTTGGGTATGGTCATCAGTAATTAAAACTTGATCACAAAAACCAACAACTTGTTCTCTAAACCAATCTGCATCATGACGACAATATGTTCCTGCACATGCCACACGAATACCCATTTCACGTGCTAAAATTTTTGTCATTGCTGCAGCATGTGTTGCATCACCAAAAACAACTGTTTTTTTCCCAGTTAAATTTTGACAGTCAATTGAGCGTGAGAACCAAGCCGCTTGTGAAAGATAACGAGTTTGATCTTCAATATAAGACTCAAAATTCCACAACTTTAATGAATTTGTCATCTCATTACTATTAGATAAATTATTGGTTTTAGCCTTACCAAGCTCTTCAGAGCTTGGTAAGCTTGTGGACCCATTTAAAATATAAGAATTCAAAATTTTTTGGATTTCACGAATACATGTTGCTGTATCCACTAACCCCATTGGAGTTGTTGCAACATAAGGCATATTAAATTCTTTTTGAAGATAAATTGCAGTCATTAATCCAACTTCACGATATGGGACAAAATTAAACCAAGCTTTTGGTAAATTTTTAAGATTTGAAACTTCTCCACCTTCAGGAATAACCTCATTTACATCAATTCCTAAATCATTTAACAAGCGTCTTAATTCACGGCAATCATGTTGGTTATGAAAGCCTAAAGTAAAAACACCTAAAATATTTGCTGATGGTTTCAGTGTTTTTGTATCTAAATTAAGATTTTCTTTTTTTGCTTTTTCTAAATAAAATCTTACAATTTGTTCTAATGTACGATCTGCTGCTTGAAATTCATTAACTCTATAATGATTTACATCTGCTAAAATAACATCACTTTTTGATGATAAAATAGCACGATCAACAAAATTTTGTAAATCTTCTTGTAAAATACTGCTAGTACATGTTGGTGTTAGAAGAATTAAATCAGGATTTTCTTCTTTATCTTTGCGTGTAATATTTTCAACCACTTTTTCTTGTGAACCACGAGCTAAAACATGTCGATCTACAATACTAGCAGTCACTGGAGTAAAATCACGTTCACGTTCTAGCATAGATCGCATAACATTAAAATAATCATCACCCAAAGGTGCATGCATAATAGCATGAACATTTTTAAAAGAGCTTGCAACACGTAATGTTCCAATATGAGCAGGACCTGCATACATCCAATAAGCTAATTTCATTTGAAATCTCCTTAAATTACTTATAAATCATTATAATAGTTACAAGAATAAACCACTAATATTCTATGCCACTAAATTTAAAAATTTTAAAGGCAAAAGCATCAGTAACCTTTTAGGGTAGCAAGACATAAGTGCAAGTGTAAGCCTAGTAACTTATCATCTTCTACCCTTACAGGATATATATGTCAGGGGACCCTGACATAGATGATGAACACTTATTATATTCAGCCCCCAACAGTGTTGGGGGCATAAGTGACTTCAGAAGACAAGTCATAATAAAATAACTAGAGGCTTGTGCTCACTTACTTATTAAACAAAAAAAGAAACCACACCTATATTTTTATCTTTTAAAAGGTTGTTTAAATTCTTTCACTATTCCTTTTAGTTAATAGAGTTTTAAAACTAAAATTTCTAATACACTTATCACTAAAATAAAACTGTTTGTAGTAAGCCTGCTACCGGAGTTGAACCGGTAACCTTCGGTTTACAAAACCGATACTCTGCCGATTGAGTTAAGCAGGCAATTATTAAATGAACTAAAAAACTTTGTTTTTGTTGATTACTTTAAATATATCACATAAGAATCAAAACGTCAACCAATTAGAGGGGGTAATAATTTTAAACCATTTATGCCTTTTACCTCCAGACCTAAGGGTATGGAAGCATAAGCATCATCTTTTGCCCCATACCCTAAGGGTATGGGGCAAAAGATGATGCTTAGTATTTTTCGAGCTAGGAGGGATTCGAACCCCCGACCCTGTGGTTCGTAGCCACATGCTCTAGTCCACTGAGCTACAAGCTCTTTTAAAAAAAGATTATAAAATAACTATAACTCATTCTTTAAAATAAAGCAAGATTAAATGTGTATACTTTTGCCTTTTAAGTTAGTAATTTAAACCCTTTCAAGTTGATATTTGAACACTATTAATTAAAAACTTTAAGAAGGCTAGGGTTTGAATATAGAAGTTAATCCCACCCTTCTTACCCTAAAGGATTGGAAAGCACAAGTCTGGAATTAGCACACACTTCAGCTAGGAGCCCGTCCCCTACGGGGGTTGCAAGATCAATTAACTGTATTGAGCAGTGGGTTAGAGTAGAATACGAGCCCAGTAGGAATTGAACCTACACTGACGGCTTAGAAGGCCGCTGTCCTATCCTTTAGACGATGAGCCCTTTTAATGAGTTATTAAAAGTCTTAAAACAAGATGAACTTTAAATTCTAAATAAAAGTCTAAATAAAAATAAATTTCTTTTTTATTATAACAGGTTTTCAATTTAGATATACTTTAATCCAACAAAGCAAAAAATTTGAAAATCTATCTAAAATGATAATTGTTTTGCGAAATTTATCTATTTTTGAAATTGGTATTAAAGTTATAGACGTCTAAGCACCATAACCTCTAAGCCTAATAAGCCACTAGGCTTATTATAAGCAAAGCCCATAGTGCTTATAAAATTGGTCTATTTGGTGGTGCTGGTGTAGGAAAAACGGTTCTTATTATGGAACTGATTAATAATATTGCTAAAGCACATGGTGGTGTATCAGTTTTTGCAGGTGTAGGTAAAAGAACTCGTGAAGGTAATGCCTTATACACTGAAATGAACGAATCTTGTGAAAAGAATAAAAGAAAATTAATAAAGTATTTTTTATAATCCCTTACAGGGCCCGCCAATGACTTCAAAGGAGATTAGTAGTAACTTTAATATTTATAGAAAAAATCTAATGTTCATAAATGATGAATTTAGCAATAAATATCCTATGGGTTACAGGGGCTGGCCCCTGTAACCCATAGGATATTTAAGGTTCAAGTGCCAGTGTTCCACTGGCACTTTTGCCTTCTAAAAAAGTAAAAATACTATCTTTAGAAGATCTAATTAATGAGGGCTCCCATTAGAATAAACCAAAAGTTAAAGAAATATCAATTGGCCAACAAGCACCAATACCTAACCAAACAGCAACTACTGTACCTAATAGGAATAGGATAGTTGCAATTGGACGACGGTATGGGTTTTGGAATTTATTGATACTTTCAATGAAAGGAACCGTAATTAACCCGGCCGGCACCGCTGCCATTAATAAAACACCTAATAGTTTGTTAGGAACAACACGTAAAATTTGGAATACTGGGTAGAAGTACCACTCTGGAAGAATTTCTAGAGGAGTAGCAAATGGGTTTGCTGGTTCACCCATAGCAGCTGGGTCTAATACAGCTAAACCAATACAACACGCAAATGTACCTAAAATAACAACAGGGAAAATGTATAAAAGGTCATTTGGCCACGCTGGTTCACCATATGTATTATGGCCCATACCTTTTGCTAATTTAGCTTTTAAAACTGGATCAGTTAAATCTGGTTTTTTTGTAACAGACATACTATTTTATTATAGAATTATTACCTTTAATTGAAAAAATGAAAAATCTAGAGTTTTCTATTGATTTCTACCCCCTTGCTAGAAAGGAGATAAAAAGGACTTATAAAGTTATAAATGTAAGAGAAAACAATTGAAGTCACTTGTTCAGAAAAATAAAATGTAGCAATCGAACTATATTTAAAGCTTAGTACTTGATATGTACATAGACCTTCTTATTATCTTATGGGTGGTTCTATAGCAATTTAGATTTATCAGAATTGCTAACAAATACGGATTACTTCCTTTAAGGGATATAAACAGAATGGAATTTACAGGTTCCCAACCTTATGCTAAAGAAAACAAGTAGTTTCTTAATATTTAAACTTCTAATTTTTTTGCTAATAAATTTATATATAAATATAAATTTAAATATAAATATAAATATATCTAGTTCTATAAAAATTTTCTAAGGGTTGGCTTTGCCAACCCTTATGCCCCAAGACCCTTTTATGGGCAAAGCCCATAAAAGGGTCTGGGGGTAAAAGTATAATTTAAGCATCCTCTATTACCCCCAGACTAATTGGGTATGGGGGGAGGTGACTTTTTTAACTACACAAAATATTTCTTTAATTTTTTGGTTCACTTTGACCTAAAAAGCTTAGTATTTTATTACGAAAAGTAGTGTTTAATACGTTTCTTTAAATCAATATAACTTTATATTGATTTAAAGAAACGTATTAAACACTACTTTTAAATTAAAAGTAGTAGTGCAACTTTTAGTAGAAGTGCATTTAAAGCATCTGGGACGACACGATTAGAAGTTCATTTCGGCCAGCTGAACTTTTTCGAACTGTTTCTTTTTCAGAACTAAAAGAACTTGTGCTGTTAATACAAATGCAAAGAAAACTAATAGACCTTGTAAACGTGCTGGGTTTTGAAGAACGATTTCAACATCTTTTTGACCAAAACCACCAACATTTGGATTATTCGTTAATACTTGATCTGCTTGTACACTTTGGCCTACTTTAACAATTACTTCTGGACCTGCTGGAATAGTATCAACAACTGAGTCACCATTTGCTTTTTGGATTGTTACTTGGTAACCACCTTTTTTAGTTTCAATTGGTGTAATTGCAGTAATAGTACCAGCTGCAGAAGCATTATATACTGTGTTATTTGATTTTGAACCATCTGGGTAAACTTGTCCACGACCACGGTTACCACCTAAATAGATAGGGTATTTTAAGTAAGAAACAGCTTTATTTTTTGCTGGATCTGGGCTTAAAATAGGTACTACCATTTCACTGTATTTTTTACCTGGAACTGGACCAACTACTAGAATATTTTTTTGATCTGGACTGTATGGAGTGTAGTATAAGTTACCTACTTTTTTCTTCATTTCTTCAGGAATTCGATCTGCCGGAGCTAATTCAAAACCTTCTGGAAGAATAAGAACCATACCTACATTTAAATCACCTTTTTTACCATTTGCTAAAACTTGTTTTGCCTGTTTATCATAAGGAAGTTCAATAACTGCTTCAAAAACAGTATCTGGTAAAACAGCTTGTGGAACTTCAATTTCTACAGGTTTTTGTGCAAGGTGACAGTTTGCACATACAATACGACCATTTGGTTCACGTGGGTTTGCATAGTTTTGTTGAGCAAAGATTGGATACGCAGTAGCTTCACCACTTACAAACATTGAGAAAGCCACAAAAACCGCTAATAATGTGCCTGCTTTGAATTGAGCAGGAAGAGTCCATTTAGTTGAAATCATATAATTTGATTTTTGAAAAAATTATAGAATGATTAAAAGTCTCTATTGTTTGGAAATAAGTAAACAATATGACTAAATCTCTAAAACAAATACAAATAATTGAAAGTAAGTTTTTTACTATTTCTCTATAGAAGAGATATATTTGGAACCAACTCGAATTTTAGTATTTACAAACAAATAAAAATCTTTAATAGCAATTTATCATTTTTAACCTATAGTATATGGCTCTAAGCCACTAGGCTTAGAGCCATATACTATGATTGATTGAAATGATACTAAAGCCATTACCTAAAATTTTATAAATCCCGTGTTAATTTGTTAACTTATTAAAAAATAATCTTCTCTGTTATTATTTTATCATAAAATTCAAATTACCAAACTAAATTTTTAACTAAAGTTTTTTGAATGATAAAATTAAAAAGAATACGACCTGGTGTTGTACAAATATATTGGTTAATAGGAGTATTATTTTTTGAATAACTATTTTGAATATATTGATAAATTTCCGTCCATTGTCCATAAATATTAATTCGAATTTCAAGAGGATCATCTTGATCATTTCCTTGTTCAAGATGACTATCAAATTTGACCCAAACAAAAGCATGTAAATCAACGATTTTACGATGATAAGCATTCAAAACATCAGAAAAATTATTAAAATAAAAACCAGAACCCTGTTGATATTTAATTGTAGACTTGTTGCAATGAGTTGTTAAATAATAGCAGCCTAAAACCATATCTTGGCTAGGAATCGCTAAAGGTTCTCCTGTTGCTGGTGATAAAAAGTTTTGTCGTCCACACATTAATTTCCAAGCTTCAGCTCTAGCTTCAACAGTAATGGGAACATGAACTGCCATTTGATCCCCATCAAAATCAGCGTTAAACGCGGGACAAACTAAAGGATGTAATAAAATAGCACGTCCTTCAATTAATTTTGGTTGGAAAGCTTGAATTCCTAATCGGTGTAAAGTTGGAGCACGATTTAATAAAACAGGACAAGTCTGCATAATTTCTTTTAATAATTCCCAAACTAAATCTGGATTTTGTTTCATTAAGGTTTTAGCACCAACAACAGTTCGAGCATAATTGTGATTTAAAATACGTTTTAATAAAAAAGGTAAATAAAGCTCTACTGCCATTTCTTTTGGAAGCCCACATTCATGCAGTTTCAGCTTAGGCCCAACTACAATAACTGAACGTCCAGAATAATCTACACGTTTTCCTAATAAATATTGTCTAAAACGACCCTGCTTTCCTTTCAATAGATCAGAAAGGGATTTTAAAGCTCTACCACGTGCATCTTTTTCAGAAGCTGAACCACTTTTACCATTTTGAATTAAATTATCAACGGCTTCTTGAAGTAAACGTTGAGCATATTTCATTTCATATGATGAACTCATTCCAGGTTCTTTTAAAAATTTTTTAAGACGGTCATTACGGTAAATAACGCGTTGGTACAATCTATTTAAATCAGATGCAGCAATTTGACCACCAATTTTAACAATTGGACGAAGGTCAGGTGGAAGTACTGGAAGAATTGTTAAAATCATAGAATTTGGTTTTGAATCTTTACGGAAAAAAGTACGAATTAATTTTGTACGGCGAATTAATTGGTCACGCTTTTTATAACAATCTTTTAATTTTTTTAATTCTTTTTTTGTAGGTTTTTGTAAGTGTTTTTTTAATGAGAAAATATGCTTATTTAACTGATAAAGTAAAATACGATTTTGTTTATCAATTTTTTGGAGTTCTGAAAAATCAAATTCGTTTAATAATTGTTGAATGATTCCTGGCCCAGAATATTCAGCATTATTTTGATAAAGCTTATTTTTTTGATTACTAACAGAACTAAATTCATTTTTTAAGACAAAAATTTGATTTTTATAAGCTGGAATAATTGATAAAGCAATTTTATCTGGGCGATTTTTCGAAAACAGAACAGTCTCATTGAAAGGCATTGACATGTAATCAATAAAGTTTTGCCATTCTTCATCCATCCATCTTTCACGATGTGAAACACAATAAATGTTATTTCCTAATTTTGGGAACTTATTTTCAGTTTTTTGCGGCCCCATTTTTGATTTATTAATGGCTTTTGTTTTCTTTTTAAGCCCTTTTGTAGATTGATAAGTATCTTTAATAGTGCCTCTAGGGTAGATCAAATCATTTCCAAATGATGTTTTTTCAGAAACCTTACCATCTTGAAAAGAAGAATAAATATTTTTTAGAGACGAAAAAATACTACAAACAAATTCTCCAGAATAAAAGTTATTCATAGGAGAAAATTTTAAATTGCTAATGGAAGTCGAACCTTTATTCCATGAGCAATCTCGTACTACTTCTTTTAATTTTGGATTTAAAATAAACGGAACACTTTCTAAACGAATGCTAGAATTGTTCATTGCCTTCTCTAAAAAGTTATATTGTTTTTTCACATTTGCTAAAAAAATGTATGATAGGAGATCATCTCTTTTTTTGGTTTTACCCACAATGTGCTTTGCCCATTGAGTTGAACTGTTTTTATTATGGGCTATGCCCATAATAAGCAAGCCTTGTGGCTTGCTTAGACTTTCTGAAAAGAAACTGTAATAAGGAATTGACTTTGTATGGATACTGGGTAAATTCTTATCAGTAAATGTTAATTGTTGAAGGAATACATTAAAAAAAGCATGATTTAAAGCATCACTATATTTATTTAAGATTGGCTCGACAAATGTTAAAAAGGAATTATTAAAAGAACTCAATTTAACATCTAATTTTGGGCCCTTAGGGGAACGAAAATGGGGGTAACCCCATAAATTAGTGTCATCTACTTTATCATTTTTAGTACTATTATTTGTTTTTAACAGAGATAGATTTACTGTATTTTGTGCCAGTGAATTTATTAATAGTTGATTTGTTAACTTATAATTTGTTAACAATGGATAATTTAATAATAAAAGATCTGTACTTTTTAACTTTTTAATACAAAGAAGAAAACTTAAAAACCATTGTTGTTTTGCCATTTCAATAAAAATTAATGTTTCTTGATGTTCATAATTAGTTGAAGTAGCTGTTGGAAGTTTTTTAACATTTAATGCCTTATAAGAATTATTATGGCCTACACCCCCTAGAATGTTTGAAACAGACTGTTGTGATGAATTTGATTGATTATTCGTTTCAACAAACGAAGAAATTAAAACTTTCATTTGCTGCATTTTAGATAAAAAAGGAAGATTAGTAGCTACATCTAAATTATTTTGTTGCTGATTATCCCATTTTTGTGAATTTGATAGTAGAATCGACTTTTGCAGGCTTTCTTTTAATGAAGTCAAATAAAGTTCTTTCCAGAATTTATTACAAAGAAGAAGGAAGAATTCTTTTTGAAGAACTAATTGCAAATTGTAGAATAAATACAGACTAGTTGGTAATTTTTTTAATAATTGCTTTAATGAAAATTTATCAAAACAGTCAAAAATTAGAGATTCGATTAATTCATTTTTAAAGTCCATAAGATTTGTTAAATAAACATGTTTATGAATTAATGATAATAGAATTAAAAATTTTGTATTGAATTTAACAACTGGGCCCCTTTGGCCCTCTGGGTTATTTTCAGAATTTAAAACAAATACATTTTCAACGGCACTAGTTAATACTAAAGGTAAAAAACGTTTTTGAATTTTAGTATTGAAACGTTTTTGTTTTTTTCTTTCTTTATATAATTCATAAATCTTGATTTTTTGACTTTCTTTTTTACTTTTTCCTAGTGGAAGACCATTTAAAACAGTTTGTTTCCACATTTCTAACATTTCCGAAGGAATTTTAGTAAGACGACTAGTATTTGCTTTCAGTGAATTTTCTAATGTTAAACTTTCAGTACAATATGTAACATATTCTAAATGGCGTTTTTTCATATCTAATAAAATTGATAAATAACTTGGACTTCCTTTTAAGTACCAGACATGTGTAACAGGGGATACTAATTGAATATAACCTAATTGATATCGTCTAATAACAGACCATGTATATTCAACATCACATTTATTACAAAATTTGCGTGTCACTTGGGCTGTAGGACCCTGCAATGTAGATCCCAGTGGTTTTGATAAAAATTCCATGGGTAATTTTTGTTGTTCAAGAGATCCAGTTGTTAGGTTAGAGTTCATCAAATTACTAGATACGGGAGTTGGAATCGTAATTCCACAAGCACATTGAAAATCTTTTAATGGACCAAAAATTCTTTCACAAAATAAACCCCCCTTTTGAGGTTTAAAGGTTTTATGGTGTAATGTATTTGCATTTGTAACTTGTCCTAAAACAGTTTTATTTTTATTTGGAAGTGTTTTCTCAGCCCATTGACGAATTTTTTCTGGTGAAGCAAGGCCAATTGTAATTAACTTAACTTCTGATAGTTTTGAATAAGCAGTATCATATTTTTTGGAAAGTAAAGCCCCTGAACCACTTAAGCCTTCTAACCTGTTCGAGTTAGAAAGATAAGGTTTTTCCCCTAGTAATTTTTTTGAATTGTTCTCATTATTTTCATTATTTGGACTTGTATTTCTTACTAAGACCTTTTGTTTATAGCCCGGCGGGGATCTTTTTAAAAAATCATTATGTTTAAAATATTGAGGCATCTTTTACTCCTTTTTATTTAGTTTTTAACCCTAATCTTTTATTTATCTTCAAAAACTTATATTTTAAACCTTTTAATGGCAACGCCCTCTATCTCAATGGTAAATAAGAGAATTATATATAGATAGGCTTAACAAGCTTTTTACCTATGGGGCCCTCTCTTGGGTAAGAAGCATAGGTATGAAAAGATAAACAATAAATAAGCATCCCCTATAGGGCATTTAAGTCTTAGGATTATTTTTATAATAGTTAATTAGAACCTAACATTTTACTGTTTTATGAGCTTTCTCCATCATAAGCCTGGTTGCTAAGCCACTGGGCTTAGTTTTGAACTTCTAAAAGAAATTACTAAATATTTGAACCCTACGCTTAGTGGCTGACTAGGCTTATTACCCTTTAAGGGTAGTAGGGAGCAAATCTAGAAAATATGGTATAGAAAGCAAAGTAATGAATACAAATTTAGACCACTAAGCTATTATATTTTTTAATTACTAACTCTAATTTTTTTTATAAAATAAATAAAAGAACATCCGCTATATATTTTTTATTTAGATACAATAGTTAGTTATTTTTATTCAAACATTTTCAAAAAGTAGTATATATCTCTTAATAATTCTCTATATATATTATATCTAAAAAAGTAAATTTAACCCCCAGACCCTTTTATGGGTTAATTAAGCCCAGACTCTAAGCAAGCCTAGTGGCTAGCCACTAGGCTTGCTTAGAGTCTGGGGGCATAAGCATCTTCTCTAACCTACCCTGTAAGGGTAGGCATAAGTATTATCAAAAGGGTTGGCAGAGCCCTTTTGATGATACTTTGATATTTTTTGTTTTATTTCCCAAAGCGGTAATAAGGGCTTGCCCCTGTTACCCATAGTGGTTATAGACCATATTGAAGCCTTTAGGGTATAACCTGCCCCCTTAATGCCCCTAGTGTCTAAGCCAAATGGCTTAGACACTAGTCTTAGACTGGCAATTGTGCCTTCCTAAGTGCCCAGGCACTTAGGAAGGAATGTTAATGGCCCGTAGAAGGTCTATTTATTAAAGAGGATTGATAAGTTTGGGCCAAGCCCAAACTTATCAGTGTATTAATTCCTTATTTATTATTATGGCATATCCTGTCTAAAGGGGTCTTGCAGTCCAATAAGTAAAGGGCCCTTTAGAAGCCTGAATAAACTTTGAAGCTTTGGGGCCATTTTATGGCAAGCACCCCCTTGGAACCCATTGCCTTTACCTATGGGTTCGATATGAAAATAGGACCCCAATTGACATAGGCAGAGCCATAAAAAGTGAAGGCATCTACCCTGTAAGGGTAATAAGCCTAGTTGCTTAGCTTTTTTACCTTTTTAATAGTAATTTTCTTAAAAGTTCTAATAACTTTTAAAGAGGCTAGTTGAATATTAAAATGTAAATAATATTAAAACAAATAGATTTATGGGTTCTATCCCTTAAGGGATAGAACCCATATTAAACTCCATAGAGGGTTAAAAAACAAAACATAAAAATTATATTGGATCAAAAAGATTACTTCTTAATATAATTATGGGCAAAGTCCATAATTATAAAGCCTAGTGGCTAAGCAAGTCTAGTGGCTAGCCACTAGACTTGCTTAGACAAAATTACAAATCTATGATTTTTGTCTATAGAGACTAAAGCTGAAGAAACTGTAGTTAAACTAAGTTCTTTGAATTATCTTAAATCATTTGTTTACAAATAGTAAAAAGAAATAATAAAAAGTCTATATTCTAATCAAAATGCAAAAAAAACAGTTTAAGTTTACTAGTAAAACAAAAAAGTTCAGTAATTTTTGCATGTCAAGCGAATTACTTATTTCTAATGTTATTTCTCTTCAGGGTATTTTAAGTCAGTGTCAATATAGCTATCCATATAGTTCTAGAATTAGAAAAAATAATACTACCTCGAACTTTGTTCCATTGAAATCGAATTATGGCCTCTCACTCTTTTTGGAAACTATGAAGAGCAAAATAAAACGAATCAATGGAGGCACTTTTATGCCAGCAAAAAGAGTCAATTTACATAACCCCGAGGGACCTTTAGCGTTTCATTTTGCAAGCCTTGCTTTATGGATTAATAACAAAAGCCATTTTTATTCCATGGGTCGCAATCTTAATAGTCTAAAAGCCATTAAACACGCATTTAGCCAACTATACTCAATAAGAAAAAATTTTGTCTTCTCTATAGCTAGCGAGCTCTGCCTTCCGAATCAGAGATTGATAAGGCATAAGTGTATTCTAATTGCTATGATGATAATACACTTAGAAAAGGTGAAAGTGCCAGTGCAAAACTTTGGACACTTAGAAAATCAATTAATAGGCGGGGTTAAAACAATCTCTGACTCGAAGTTAAATCCCTTAAGATACCCTAGACTTCACTCATCAGCTGGTATAAGGGTTCCCTGTAAGGGAACCCTTAGTAGTAGGCCGTATAAACAATATTCAAAACAAATTTTTACTAAAACTTTATTACTTTTAAAAAAAGAAACATTAAAAAAAAGCTATCAAACTCCTGCTTTAATTATTACTAATTTAAATCAACAACTTCGAAAGTTTTATTATTTAATGTATTTTCACTACTTAAGCTTCCCAAACTATAACGTTCTCAGATATTTTGGTGACGATAAGGCACAATTGCAATTGGAACACTGGAATGATAATCTGGGCATAGTCTATGGATTAGCCCCCTCAGGGGGCCAAATTAATCCATGGTCCCTTAGGGGATTACAACTAATTTATTCAATTCCCTATGGTTTAAAAAGCACATCTATCGCGCGTCTCAACTTGGATAATACTCCATATACATGGGCAAAGCCCCTAGAACCCCTAGGCTTTGAAAGTCAAAGTATTTCCTATAGGGACCCTAGCCCTTCGCCTAAGACCTCAGAGTGGGAGAATTTGGGGTGTAACTCCATTGGATTAAACGGTGTCCTTTTACCCCCAGACCCTAAAGGGTCTGGGGGCATAAGGGTTCCCTTACAGGGAACCCTTAGTAAAAATTTCCTTCTAATGGATCAATCACTAAATAAATTAATTTGGACTATGCTTAAAAAACAATATTCAAATTTATCACAGTCTCTAATTGCAAATAAAAATTGGTTTTTTTTACTAATTAAAAATTTAACAAAATTTTCTTTGTTAAACAGACAAAAGTTTAAACCTTTTATCCCCAGACCTATAGGGTTTAAAGCCTGCCCTGACAGGGCAGGCTTACAATGGGCAAAGCCCATTGGGGACATAAGCATGATCTATAACCTACCCTTACAGGGTAGGCATAAGGGTTGGCAGAGCCAAACCTTAGATGATACTTTAAAAAAAAGTGATTATTTACAACAAATGTCTTATTTTTTTGCTTTTAGTTTAGTACCATTAACATTTCTAGCTTTAAAAAGAGGAAAGAGCTGTTTAGTCAAAGTAAACAGCTCTTTCTTTTCTGGGTTAAAACAAAGCATTGTTGGCAAAAAAATGGAACCATACTTTAGTTCAAAGTGCTTTTTGCATCCTGAAATGGAATCAAGCCTTTACCCCCATACCTTAAGGGTCTGGGGGCATAAGGATTGGCAGAGCCAACCCTTAGAAAGCTATTCTTTTCATGGGTTATTTAAGTGTCTTATTATTTCATCAATCCAAGGCTCTTTTAATATTAAAAGAAATTCAGGGGTTAGGCTAAGTAACTTAAACTTAGTATTTTTGTTATTTTTAAAGATAAATCTATATAATACTTATAGTTTTATGTATACTGCTGAACAGCTGCATAATAAAAAGGAAAAAGCTTTTCCATCTAGGAATAAAGAATTTGAAACCACTATGACAACAAGGCAGAAACTTCTATATCGACTCTCTGGTGGCATCTTAAGCAATTTAAAAAGTAATCGTGCAAAAGAAAATAAAAATCTAACCTGTAGGGTTACACACTTTTTATTAGGAATTACTCATTACTTAGAGAGTTCTAAAAAAAAACAGTCGGTATTAAAAATGAGTCAGTTATTTGAAGAATTATCAAAAATGTCAAATAATACGGCAATTAGTAAATTCTATTCTGTAGGGGCCTTGGATCTTTTATTTCCATTTCTAAGTTCTGTTCAACACCTTTCTAAGCCGTTTAATCCACTTTTAATCTGGGGCCCCAAAGGGGATTTATATTGCTTAACCTCTTACCTGAGGGACCATACAGGATTTGAAACAGAACTGGAGTCCGAATTATTTAGAAAACACTTCAAAATTATAAGTAGGGAACTAGTTCAACACCAGAAAGGAAATTATTCTATTTTATCTCAAAAATTCAAAAGGGTTTTTCTTTTGTTTCGAGTTAGTGATAAAAAAATTAACTATTCAAAAAAACAAAAAATTTTATATATTTGGAAAAACCACGATCAAATTGCGTATTTTTGTCATTACTCTTTTTAAAACAAAATATTGAGTGGCCCTAGTATAATCTTTAGATGATTATAAGCCTACCCTTACAGGATAGGCTTAGGGTTAACCATTCCGACTCAATATTTTGTTTTAAAAGAGACTTGTTATTTAGTAAAAAATTGTTATAATATATAAAACATGGTTAGATTTTATGCAGGCCCATAACTCAGTCGGTAGAGTGATTGCCTTACAAGCAATAGGTCATCGGTTCAAGTCCGGTTGGGCCTAAACTTTTTTAAAAACGTTATTAACCTATAAAACCTTAAGGGTTAACTTATACACCCAGACCCTATTATGGGATAATTAAGCCACTAGGCTTGCTTAGAGTCTGGGGGTAAAAGATGATGCTTAGAAGCTTAGGATTCAAAAATATTATCTAACATAAAGAAGTAAATCAATTTTTAATTCCCTTGCTAAGAGCCTTCCCAGGCTATTCGATGATTCATTTACCCTTACAGGGTAAACTTTAACTCTTTAAAGAGAAGAAGCCTAGTGGCTTAGCCACTAGGCTTCTTCTTTTTATAACTTCAAACCCCATAGAGGCCACAATACTAAACACACTATGGGAACTATAGAAGATACTTGGGCCTACTTCGCTAAGAATGAGTTTTATTGAATCTAAATTAAGGAATCATTTTTTGTTATTACTTGTTTAAGTTCAATAAAAGTTTTGATTATAAAAAATATTTGTATAATATATTTATATATTCTTTTGATAAAAACATTATTTCTGGGGCCAAATTGTCTTTAAGGGTTCTCTTAAAGGGAACCCTTATGCCCACAGACCCCATAAAGCCACTAGGCTTGCTTAGGGTCTGTGGCTAGTAGTTAATAACCCCTCTTTATACCCTACTATCAACATTTAATATCTTATAGGGAGTTGATAGAAATGTTTAAAAAAAACTTTTAGACCTCTACGTCTAAGCAAGTCTAGTGGCTAGCCACTAGACTTGCTTATTATGGGCGAATTAAGCCCATAAAAATTGAACAGAGATAGAGAAGTAACCTGAAAAATTGGCTTATATAGATTAAAAAACTCTTATTTATTTTTAACCTCCCATTTAATAAAGATAATAATTAGAACTTGTACTGAAAAAGTTAAAGTTATTCTTTTAATATTGTCTTGCCTTCCCAGGCATTTAAAAGAGAAGGTAAGTAAATACTAGTTATTCCAAATTTTAAAATCGAATAATATGGCTCGCGCAAAATTTGAACGTAAAAAACCACACGTAAATATTGGTACAATTGGTCACGTTGACCATGGTAAAACAACATTAACAGCTGCAATTACTATGACTTTAGCTGCTTGTGGTGGTGGTCAGGGTAAAAAATATGATGAAATTGATTCAGCTCCTGAAGAAAAAGCACGTGGTATTACAATTAATACTGCACACGTAGAATATGAAACAGCAAACCGTCACTATGCACACGTTGACTGTCCAGGCCACGCTGACTATGTTAAGAATATGATTACAGGTGCTGCCCAAATGGATGGCGCTATTTTAGTAGTATCAGGTGCTGATGGTCCAATGCCACAAACAAAAGAACATATTCTATTAGCAAAACAAGTAGGTGTACCTAATATTGTTGTTTTCCTAAACAAAGAAGACCAAGTTGATGACAAAGAGCTATTAGAATTAGTAGAATTAGAAGTACGTGAAACATTAGATAAATATGAATTCCCAGGAGATGAAATTCCTATTGTTTCTGGAAGTGCTTTATTAGCTTTAGAAGCAGTTATTGCAAATCCAAAAATCCAACGTGGTGAAGACAAATGGGTTGACAAAATTTATGAATTAATGGATAAAGTTGACAGTTACATTCCAACACCACAACGTGAAACTGATAAACCTTTCTTATTAGCTGTTGAAGATGTATTATCAATCACTGGTCGTGGTACTGTAGCAACTGGTCGTGTAGAACGTGGTACATTAAAAATTGGTGAAAACGTTGAAATTATTGGTCTTAAAGATACAAAAAGTGCTGTTGTAACAGGTCTAGAAATGTTCAAAAAAACTCTAGATGAAACAATGGCAGGTGATAACGTAGGTGTTTTACTACGTGGTGTTCAAAAGAAAGATATTGAACGTGGTATGGTTTTAGCAAAACCTGGATCAATTACTCCACATACAAAATTTGAAGCACAAGTTTATATCTTAACAAAAGAAGAAGGTGGTCGTCACTCAGCTTTCCTTGTTGGCTACCAACCTCAATTCTACATTCGTACAACTGATTGTACAGGTAAAGTAACAGACTTTACACATATTGAAATGAAACAAGCTTCATCAGTAGCTGATCAACACCAAAATAAAATGGCAATGCCAGGTGACCGTATTAAAATGGTTGTACAATTAATTTCACCTGTTGCTATTGAAAAAGGTATGCGTTTTGCAATTCGTGAAGGTGGTCGTACTGTAGGTGCAGGTGTTGTTACTCAAATTATGGAATAATCTTTATTTCTTTTTCTAAATATTAAGTTTATTTATTACTTTAATATTGTGTGAGTGGAGTTTTCTTTTATAGCCTATTAATAGGCTATAAAAGAAAACTCCACTCACACAATATTAGCAAAAACAAAATTTTATTAAATTTAGGGCTTGTGCAACATTATATAAGTTTGATATACTAGAAAAATAAAAGTTATTAAATCTAAAACGGGATGTAGCGCAGTTTGGTAGCGTATGTGCTTTGGGAGCATATGGTCGCAGGTTCGAATCCTGTCATCCCGAAACATGCAATATAGTATTTATAGGAGCCATGGCCCCCTATTTACCTATTAGTGATCTCTCAATCCTTTAAACTCCTCTCCTCATAGAGGGGATACCCCTAGTAGCCATTAGAGGCTTTCAATGGTCCTCCCAATAGAAACATCTTAGCTTTTTTATCTTAAGCAAAATTTAGTTTATTCGCTAAAACAAGAAAATTTATTTACTTGTTCAGTAAAAAGTTAGTCATAATCTCTCTAGGTCGATAAAAGGTATACATTATTAATAGCTTGACACATAAATAATAGATTGTTATAATATTTATAATAATTTAGTGTTAATTTCATTATTAATTCAACATTTAAAACTATAGGCCCCCATCGTCTAGAGGCCTAGGACACCTCCCTTTCACGGAGGCGACGGGGATTCGAATTCCCCTGGGGGTAATATTAAAAAAAAGATATAATATTAAAAATGAAATATTTAGTTTTTGTTAGATTTATGAGTTTTTTTTGCCTTTTTGATCCCTGAAAGTCTTTATACTTTAATTAAAGTCTATTTACTCTAAGCATCATCTTTGATGATACTTATGCCCCTAGACCCTAAGGGTCTAAGGGTAAAGGTAAGCTCATTAAAGGGTACATACTGTTTGAACATTTCATTTAGCGTTGCTTAAAGAATTCAGTATTCCTAAATTGGGAGAGAGAAAAATGTTAATCACCTGTTAATTCAATAGGGGCCTCTAGCTCCCAGAGGGGGATTAAGATGGCCCCATAGGTTAGAATATAGAAGTAGGGCTTTGCCCTACTTCTATTTCTGGCTCTAATGACTAAGGCAGTTTATAATACTTTTCTTTAACTACCAAAAAAAACTACAAAAATCCTATATAGTTGTTTAAAGGAGAAATCCCATGACAATTAGTTCACCAGAACGTGAAGCAAAAAAAGTAAAGATTGCTGTTGATCGCAATCCAGTAGAAACAAGTTTTGAAAAATGGGCGTGCGACCTGAAATAAGAATTTGACAAAATCAAACTATACTTCTCTTTAACAAAAAGTATATACTAAGTGCTCATTTTTAATAGCACTTAGTATTAGTTTAATAAGTAAGTCTAAGTAACTAGACTAATTTAGTTACTTAGACTTACTTATTATCTGCCTTTAACATCTCTAACCCCCTGGATCATCCTAGAGGGTATAAGTAAAGCTTTTATCAAATATAGGGACCCCATATAAGCCTTTGGATAATTGAGACGCTTGCTTTTAAATAATAATATGTGATAATATAAACAATATAAATGAAACACCCCACTTTAAGTGGTTTTATGTAAGAACTTTACATAAATTTTTGCCGGGGTAGCTCAGTGGTAGAGCAGAGGATTGAAAATCCTTGTGTCACCAGTTCAATCCTGGTTCCTGGCAATATGAAATCCTTGATCTTCTTTACTTTACTCAAAAACATATTTTATAAAAAAATGGCTCACGTAGTTAAAATTTACGATACTTGTATTGGATGTACTCAATGTGTTCGTGCATGTCCTCTAGATGTTTTAGAAATGGTACCTTGGAATGGTTGTAAAGCAGCACAAATGGCATCTGCTCCACGTACTGAAGATTGTGTTGGTTGCAAACGTTGTGAAACAGCATGTCCAACAGATTTCTTAAGTGTTCGTGTATATTTAGGTTCTGAAAGTACAAGAAGTATGGGCTTATCATACTAATTTTTATTCTTAAGTGCCCCCTACTATAATCTTTAGATTCTAATAAGTTGACCCTGTAAGGGTAGGCTTAGGGTTATCGATAAATAACCCATAGGGTAAGCCATTGATTATGTCAATGGCTTACCCTATGGGTTATAGGGCATAGAATCAGTAGTTTAAGTTTAGTTTAAATTATTTCATTAATCACTTGATTTTTAGAACCTCTTAAAAAAGGGCCCCATTCAGATTTCCAGAACACCAGAAAGCTGCTAACAGATTTCTAGTGTTAAAAGTGATTATTTTTTATTTATATTTTTAGTATGCTTACTATTATTAGTTACATTGGTTTATTAATTGGTGCTTTAGGTTTTACGCTAACAATTTATTTAGGTTTAGCAAAAGTTGTAAAACTTATCTAATTTTATTATCTCATTTTGGTTTCTAGGAATTTAGAAACCAAAATTAAGTTCTAGTAAGTTCACTGTAGTGAACTTACTAGAACTTAATTTTGGGATTTTTTGGTTTCTCTTATTAACATACTCTTGTTTATTTTACCTTTTCATGATATCCTCCAATAGCTTATAACCCTTAGGAGTTAGCTGCTATATGAACCCTGGGGACCCAACATCTATTTAGTCGGGTGTTCAATTTTGATAGCGTATCTCAGGCTGAATAATCCTGTTGGGATTCCTTATGAACCCCCTCAATAAGCTAAGGGGCCCCTTAAGGATTACCAGGGGGAACCCCTACACACTCCCCCCTGACCCAGAAACAGAAGGAAAAAAGAAAGTTGATTTTTTATTGCCTTTTCTGTAAAATATTAAAAGATCCTAAGTGTTATTTTTAAAAGTACACAAATTTATCTCTAGTAGCTCAGTGGTAGAGCGGTCGGCTGTTAACCGATTGGTCGTAGGTTCAAGTCCTACCTGGGGAGAAAAACTACCCCCAGACCCTTTGGGTCTGGGGCATAAGCATGATCTTTGATAATATTTTGAAAAATTTAACTATACAAGAAATAAAAACTATTTAGTGTATGAACTCACATTATTTTTTATTTTGCTTCAACTTATTTATTGCCTTTAAGTGGAAGTGTAAGGCTAGGGGGAAAGCCACTAGGCTTTCAGCTTAGAATCTTCTGGGGTTCCCTTACAGGGAACCCCAAATATGTCAAGGAACCTGATAGAGATTATTAAGTCTCCCACTTATGGGCTGTGCCTTTATATGCTCGAAAGAGCCGGGTTAAAGATGGGTGAATTGGGGGAATAAAAGGAGGGCAGGAAAACAAGTTATCTATTACTCTGTAAGGGTTATAGAGTTAAGCGTACTATTCTCTTAAAAGATAGATCAAAAAAAGGCATACCTATGCGTGAGGTTGTAAAAAGATGTTTTATGTTTGATAAAACAAAATCTATTATAATAGTTGATCCTAAACAAATTCTATTTGGTTAATTTTCTGTTAATAAAAATTTCTTTTATTTCAATCTGAAGCCATTGGCTTTTAATATTTAAGGTATATGTCTTTAATTTGATATTTTTTAGTTTGAATATAAATTTTTATACTAGTAATAACTGAAATAATAATATTGTTGTAATATCTTATGTGACTTTAAAAGATAAAGTCACATAAGATATTACAACAATATTATTATTTCTTTATTTATTTAAGAGAAGCACCTTTAGAAAGAGCTTCATTAATATTACCAACTAAGTAGAAAGCTTGTTCAGGTAAATCATCTAATTCACCTGAAAGAATTTTATTGAAACCTTCAATAGTTTCAGCAAGCGAAACGTACTTACCCGGCGAACCCGTAAATACCTCGGCTACGAAGAAAGGTTGTGATAAGAAACGCTCGATTTTACGAGCACGTGCTACTACTAAACGATCTTCTTCACTTAATTCATCTAAACCAAGGATCGCGATAATATCTTGAAGTTCTTTATAGCGTTGTAATGTTTTCTTAACTGTTTGAGCAGCACCGTAGTGTTTTTCACCTACAATCCATGGTTGTAGCATTGTTGAAGTTGATTCTAGTGGATCTACAGCTGGGTAAATACCTTTTGCTGCTAAGTTACGAGAAAGTACTGTAGTAGCATCAAGGTGAGCAAATGTTGTTGCAGGAGCTGGGTCAGTTAAGTCATCGGCAGGTACGTATACAGCTTGAATTGATGTAATAGAACCATCTTTAGTAGATGTAATACGTTCTTGTAAAACACCCATTTCTGTTGCTAAAGTTGGTTGGTAACCTACAGCTGATGGCATACGACCTAAAAGAGCAGATACTTCAGCACCAGCTTGAACGAAACGGAAAATATTGTCAATGAAGAATAATACGTCTTGTTTGTTTACATCACGGAAATATTCTGCCATTGTTAAAGCTGTTAATGCTACACGCATACGAGCTCCTGGTGGTTCATTCATTTGACCATAAACTAGGGCTACTTTTGAATCCACTAAGTTTTTTTCAACAATAACACCAGATTCTTTCATTTCAGTGTATAAGTCATTACCTTCACGAGTTCTTTCACCTACACCTGCAAAAACTGATACACCACCATGTGCTTTAGCAATATTATTAATCAGTTCCATAATAAGAACCGTTTTTCCTACACCAGCACCACCAAATAGACCAATTTTACCACCACGACGGTATGGTGCTAATAAGTCTACAACTTTAATACCAGTTTCAAAAATAGATAGACGTGTGTCTAAATCAACGAAAGATGGAGCTTGACGGTGAATTGGTAATGTTTCATCAACTTTAACAGGACCCATGTCATCTACTGGTTCACCTAAAACGTTGAAAATACGGCCTAAAGTCACTTTACCTACTGGTACACTTAAAGGACGGCCTGTATCAATAACTTCCATACCACGCATTAAACCTTCTGTTGGCTGCATAGATACAGCACGAACAGCGTTGTCACCTAAAAGTTGTTGAACTTCACAAGTAACTTCTAGAACTTGACCAGCTGCATTTTTTGTTTTAATAGTTAATGCATTGTAAATGTTAGGAACTTTACCTTTAGTAAAAACAATATCTAAAACTGGACCAATAATTTGAGTAACGCGGCCAATGTTTTTTGTTTCAAGAGAATCGCTCATAATTTATTGCTTATGCTTTTTTTCTACCTATTTTTCTTACAGGAACTAAGTAATATTAAGGCTAGGATTTTGATGACTACGATCCCCAGACCCAGAGGGTTGAAAGCCTGCCCTGTTAGGGCAGGCTTTCAATGGGCTTTGCCCATTAGGGACATAAGTATCATCTTTGATGATGCTTAGGCCAAGGCTCGTAACTTTAAAATCATTTTTATCCTAATAGGAGCCCTAACCTTCCTACCCTTACAGGGTAGGAAGACAAAAGTCTATGGGCCTTGCCCATAACAAGCCTACCCTGAAGGGTAGGCTTATACCCTTTAGGGTTAACTTAGGATAAATTCTATTTATATTAATATAAACTACCCCCAGACCCTATGGGTTTAAAGCCTGCCCTGACAGGGCAGGCTTCCAATGGGCTTTGCCCATTAGGGGCATAAGTATCATCTTTGATGATGCTTAGTATAATTATTAATTTAACTTAATACTTAGTTTTGTTAAGAGGGGAATCTTAATAACTAACACTTATTTAGGGTTTAAGGCAATCTTTAGAGCCTTATAGAGGAGGCTAAGAAATACCAAACTGAAATTATTATACCCCCTTTCTAAGTGCCTGTGAACACAGGCACTTAGAAAGGGGGTATAACAAAAAAATTGACTCTTTTTTATTTTTACTTAAAAATACGGAGCAATTTTAATACTTTATATTCTAAATTATATTAAAAAAGTACTAAATTTCCAACTATTTTACGGGCTAAGCAAGCCTAGTGGCTTTATGGGCAGAGCCCATAAAGCCACTAGGCTTGCTTATAACTAATACATCTGTTGTAACCTAATAACACTCTTTATTGGCATTATAACTTCTATAAAAGATTTAAGATTCAAAACATTAACCAATTTTGGAGTAATTGGTATCTGAATTAAAGAAAGCTTTTACAATATTAGAAAGAGGTTAATAGTATAATATTTATTGCACAGCTAAAAATGAGTACCCCCTACTAAAGGGGACCCCAAAAGTGTTTTAAAAGTTAACGTTTTGATTTTTTGTCATTTTTAACATGTCCTTTGTAAGTACGAGTAGGCGAAAATTCGCCTAATTTATGACCAACCATTTGATCGGTAATAAAAACAGGAATATGTTCACGGCCATTATAAACACCAATAGTGTGCCCAATCATTGGCGGAACAATCATTGTGGCACGAGACCATGTTTTAATTACAATTTTTTTAGAGGCTGCATTTAATTTTTCAATTTTTTTTAATAAATGATTAGCAACAAATGGGCCTTTTTTTAGAGAACGTGTCATAGAAATATTTTTTTCTTTTCTTCCTCTCTAAAAAAAAGAGGAAGTTTAATTTCTGGGAAAAACCCAAAATCAAATAAATTATTTATATACTACTTGAGTCCTAAGCCTATTGGCTAAGCCAATAGGCTTATTATAATCTTAAGATAATAGCTGTTGAAAAAAGCACGTCTTATTTATGCCCCTTTTAGTTACAGTTAACCTCCATACCGTTTTGGGTAGGAAGCCACTATAACACAGTCACTTTATAGTAAAGAAAGCATAGACAAGATTAAGACTTTAAGCCAAGTGGCTTAGCCACTTGGCTTACTATAGGCTAATTTAGACCATAGTAGTAAAATATTGACTTTTAGACCTTGGTAACAGGAATAAAAGGAGTAATAAAAAGGTTGACTCATTTGTTTTCTTGAAGTACTTAATGCAATAGATTTCTTTTATAAATTAAAAGTTACAGTAGGAAATCTAATCTATTTAAAGCCTAGCTAGTGGCTAAGCCTCTAGGCTTATTATCATCTAAAGATTATAGAAGATAATTCACTAATGATAATATAGTTACAAAAATTAAGCACTTAATTTTTTGCCATCTCAAAATGTATTAGAATCCTAGCGATTATAATAAGCAACTGCTTTCACTATATACTAGAGATTGAGATAGGCATTAGTTATTGTTTCTACCCAAAAGGGAAGATAATAAGCAAGCCTTGTGGCTTTCTTATTATGGGCTAATTAAGCCTAGGCTTAATTAGTATGGGCTAGTGGGCTGTGCCAACTAGCCCATTAAAGCCCAGAGTAAATTCAAACACTGGCACTTTAAGAACTCTCCCCAAGACCCAAAGGGTCTGGGGAGAAAAGGCTTCCCTCTCGGCAACCCTTTGAATTTATTTTCTCTTACGAATAATAAACTGATTACTGTATTTTTTTGGTTTTCTAGTTAATCGACCTAACGCAGGTTTACCCCATGGAGTAACTGGACGGCTACGACCAATTGGAGAACGTCCTTCACCACCACCATGAGGGTGATCAACAGGGTTCATAACAGAACCACGCACAGTTGGGCGAATACCAAGCCAACGCGTACGTCCTGCTTTTCCAATTTTTGAATTGTACGCTTCAACATTACCTACTTGACCAATAGTTGCCCAACAATTTTTAGAAAGGAAACGAATCTCTTTTGAAGGTAAACGAATTGTAACAAATTCACCTTCTTTTGCTAAAATTTCAACAAGAGTTCCTGCTGAGCGTGCTAATTGACCACCTGAACCTGGTTGAAATTCAACATTGTGAATTTCAGCTCCTAGTGGAATATTACGTAAAGGTAAAGAATTACCTACTAAAATAGGTGCATTAATATCTGAAATTAACATTTCACCCACATTTAATCCACGTGGATGAAGAATATAGCGTTTTTCACCATCTTCATAGCGAAGGAGTGCAATACGTGCATTACGGTTTGGATCATATTGAATACTTACAACTTTAGCTGGAATACCAATCTTATCACGTCTAAAATCAATTAGGCGATATAGACGCTTATGACCACCACCACGGTGTCTACAAGTAATTACACCACGATTATTACGACCCTTAGATCTTTGAACATAAAAAGCCAATGATTTTTCAGGTTTAGATTTTGTAATTTCAAAAAAATCTGAGACTGATCTTTGACGAGTCCCAGGTGTACAAGGATTTAGAAAACGAATTCCCATACAAATAGAAATAAAAAATTTATAACTATTAATCTATTATTTTCTCTTAAAATCAAAAGAAATGCTTTTCTATTCCCTTCTTCTTATATGCTTTCAACCCTTTCTCCTTGTGTGGGTAACACTTAATTAGAAAAGGCCAGAAGGCAATGGTTATAAAGAGAAGAGCAATTGGAAGTCAACAAAGCTAGTTCCTTTTTTATTAAATATATTTATTTATGCTTTCTTCTTTTAGTAATTCTAAGGGTTCCCTGTAAGGGAACCCTTATGCCCCCAGACCCATAGGGTTTAAAGCCTGCCCTGACAGGGAAGGCTTACAATGGGCTAATTAAGCCTGCCCTGATAGGGAAGGCTTACAATGGGCTAATTAAGCCCGTTGGGGGTAAAATTGAAAGCTCTACCAACTAGATTGACCCCTAGTGAGTTTTGTATTTTAGTAAATAATACATTATTTTAAGGTACAAATTATTGAAAAAAGAAAGAAAGGTTACTGAATTACAGTGTTAAGCCCCTTTGGGGGTTGCTCTTTTAATGGGTCTCTAGAGTAATATAGGGCCCCAAGGGGGATGAATCTGGTATTAAAAGGGGCTCGGAAAATGTGAGCTCTGCCCACACTAATTAAATTTTTAGACATTATACAATTAAGTAAATTGTCTAATATACTTACTATGAGTTTTAATAATTCCAATTTTTGTTAAATACTAAAAAGTGATTGATTGACCTTCTTTTAAAGTAATAATAGCTCTTTTATATAAAGGTCTATATCCTGCTGTTAAGCCAACACGAATTTTGTGACGTGGTGGAATATGTGTATTAACAGCAGTTACGTTTACATTAAATAAATTTTCAAATAATTTCTTAATTTGAGTTTTAGTTAAGCGTTTATCAACATCAAAAGTATATTGACGGTTTTTATATAAATTAATATATGTTTTCTCTGTAATCACTGGATATTTAACTAAATCAATAATTTTTAAACTGCCTTTTGTTGTGTTACTTAAGTTTAACTGATCTTTTGTTTTATAGAAAAAATCTTCCCATTTCTTTAGCCCTTCAGATTGTTTTGGAGAAGGGGAAGTAGTTGAATGTTTTGTTGTCATATGTTTGAATATGTAGTTATTTATTTTGGCAAGTGAGGTATTAAAAAGTTAAAGGATTTTTAACTAAAAACCGATACTAGTATTAGTCTTACCAAACTCCCTTTTATTTCAATTTTAGGGATTCTGTTCTTTTAATTATTCAATAACCTTTATTTATTCTTTTCACTATTTATTATACTATAGCTAAGACTATTCTAATCATTATTTAGTTCTATCCTTCTATGGGCTAAGAAAGCCTAGTGGCTTTCTTAGTCTCTAAATGAATGTTTTAAACATAAGCATATAGAGAAGACCATTTATAATAAGTGGTCGCCACTTATTATAAAGAGTTAGAAAGCATACTTAATTCTTGCAAGTTTATTCTCTGGCATATAGTGTCAGTGGAAGCCTAGTGGCTTCCACTTACACTGACACTTACTTAGAAGAGCTTGTTCTCACACAAGTGCGATATAACGAAGCCTCTTAGGAGGGCATAAGTGCCTAGGAAGGAACTTAGGGAATATTATAGGGGAAAAAGAATAAACTGATTGATTTTGACTAGTAGGAGCAATTCAGAATCTATAATTGCCAGTGTAACACTGTCATTATGAAAAGAAAACAAAGTAAACGAAAGAAAAAAATGCTTAGGTTGTTATAGACTTAACTGTAACATAATAATATAAATTATAATAGATAAAAAAACAAATTTACTTATTAAACTAATAAAAATCTAAAAATATTTGCCTTTACCCCCAGACTCGAAGCTAGCCTATAGGCTAGCTTCGAGTCTGGGGGCATAAGTTTCAGTTATACTGACACTTAGTAAAGATAAAGAAGGCACTTCGAAAAGTTACTATGGGCATAGCCCATAGTAAGCCTTTTGGCTTAGGATCAATAAGTAATTTTACCCTTACAGGGTAAAATTACTTATAAAGATTAAAATTTATTAACTCTCCGTTTTGGGGAAAAAATTTGGTTGAAATATAATAGGTTTTGTAAAAATAAAATGTTATTAAGTCTTAAATTTCTAAGTATCATGAAAGATTATGCTTATGCCCCAGACCCTTTTATGGGCTAATTAAGACCATAAAGCCACTAGGCTTGCTTAGGGTCTGGGGGTATAAATAAACATTATGAGTTCTTACTAAATACTCAAAATGTTAGAGAGGAATTTCCTGTTACTTTTTTGTATATTTACTAAAAAAGACAGAAAAAATCCAAATTAGTTATTTAAGAATCCTTTTACTTCTTCTATGGGCTTTGCCCATAGTAAGCCTAGTGGCTTAGCCACTAGGCTTAAAAAGAAATAAATTACCGTTTACAGATTAAAAAAACGTTAGACTTTTTCAAAAATCATAGTAGTATAAGAGCTTTTTTGCTATCCTTTTTTTTTTAATAACACCTCTTTATTCAACAACTAAGGTATAAGGCAAATTGAAAAGCACCTCACCTTTTTTGTTAATACAACTAGATTTTTTTCTAATGTATGTAACAATTAGTTACCTTTAAAGAAAAGTTATTCTTTATTTAAAGACGAACCAATAGCGTCCTTAAAATTGATTCTTTGGGCTGTACCCATAGTAGATTATAAGACTGGCAATTTTCAAAAATTAAATACATTAATACTTATTAATGATTTCTTTTTAGACTTTTAAAGGGATAAATTTAAATTTAGTCATAGGTTTTATTGAGTTATTTTGATTTAGTTCAAAATAAAAATAATCTGTCTTTGGAGTAAATCTTTATTTTTAAGCAAAATTAGAATTAAAAAAAGATTTAGATATTGATAAACGGTTCACACTTGGTACTGCCATATTTTTAAAGTTTGAAAATGTTAAGATTTGAAGCCTCTTACTCCTAATACAGAAGTGGCAAAAGCTGACTTCTGTGTTAGATTTAGTAAAAAACTAAGAAATCCTTACATGTGATTTTTTGTTTTATCTAGAGATTTTTAACTAAAAATTAACTTTCTTTGTTCAAGTTAACTTTCTCTAATTGCATTTTCTATCCTTATTATGAGCTTTGCCCATAGAAGCTTATGTATTATCTGGGCTCAGTATAGGGGTCACCTAAGAACCCAGCAGATATAATTAGAATTAAAACAAAAATTGTACGCTTTTTTAAAGTCTCCAGTACATGGACCTCTGACCAGGGCAATTTTTTTTAGGTTGTAAAAAGTAGAGGAACATATTTTCCTCAAATATTCATGAAAAGACCTCTTAATCGATAGACTATCGATTAAGAGGTCTTTTCATGAATATTAAAGTATTAATTTTTTACTTTAAAATATAAGTTTAATTTTTTAAGAAGTCAGCACATTTAATAACACGTGTTTCTTGGTTTGTTGTAATTGAAATAACATCTCGTGGAGTACAAATGTAATTAGGTGTACGTACTTTTTTATTATTAATTTTTAAACTTCCATTATTAATTAATTGAAGTGCACCAGCCATGTTTTTAACAATATTTTGTTTATATAAAATATAAGCCAGTGTTTTTTCTAAACGTTTTTTATAAAAACGCATGCGTTTATAATAATCTTGAAGATTTTTATTTACTAATTTTAGTGAAACTTGTTTTGGTGCTACAGAAATAACATCTTTTGGTTTACACATATAACTTGGAATGTCTACTTTTTTCTTATTTACACAAATATGACCATGACCAATTAACTGACGTGCAGCAATAATTGTTGGAGCCATATTTAAACGGAAAACAATATTATCTAATCGCATTTCAAGTAATTGTAATAATACTTGACCAGTTGCTTCTTTGATTTTTTTTGCTTTTCTTACATAATTTACTAATTGACGTTCACTTAATCCATAATTAAAACGTAATCTTTGTTTTACTTTTAGACGAATTAAATAGTCTGATTCACTAGAATCATAAGGTCTTGTTTTAAAAAGTTTTGTTAAACCGTGTTGACCTGGTGGAATAACTTTACCTTTTAATGGGCCTCTGCCACGATAAACACGACGGAAAGGTTTTTTACGCGTAAAACCTCTTAGCTTACCAATACGACGAATAATTCTTAATTTTGGGCCAATATAACGTGCCATTTTCTTTTTAATAGTTGAGTTTTTATTATATTTGATGAATTGATAAATCATTTAGCGGGTAACGCGACTCGAACGCGCGACAACCTCCTTGGCAAGGAGGTGTTCTACCACTGAACTATACCCGCAGTTTAGGTTTATTATACTTAATATTATAGAAAAAAAATAATAAAAAGTCAAATACTAATGAACTAGACTAAGTTAACATATTACATATTATACACCTACCCCCAGACCTTATTATTGGCTAATTAAGTCTGGGCCATAAGGGTTGGCAGAGCCAACTTTTTTTAGTCTAAGTTCCTACAATAAGATAAAAAGTGGCTTTTAACACTTTTAATAAAAATGAAGTGTGTTTTTTAGTAAATTAGTATTAAGAATTTAATATATTTTTGTGAATGGTACGTTTTGATTTTTGTTAGTGATTAACCTTAAAAGCTTTTCTTATTTATTAGATAAAAAATTAATTGCAGAGGCAGGATTCGAACCTGCGACCTTGGGGTTATGAGCCCCACGAGCTACCAGACTGCTCTACCCTGCTGAATTAAAAACATATATATTTAATTATATCAGTTTACTACTCTAAAGTCAATTAACTCGATTAATAAATGGAAATACAGCTTAATTTTGGTTTTAAAAAGTACTAAATTCAACTGAAACAAATATATTAATGATTATTAACCAGAACTTAATTTCTTTTTTGCCCCCTACTAATCTGTTCAAAGGGTTCCCTCTCGGGAACCCTTATTTATCTCCCCAGACCCTTTGGGTCTGGGGGATAAATAAGCCTAGTGGCTGCTTAGCGACTAGGCTTAGGGTTAAAAATAATTAAAAGTCTTACTTCTCTTAAGGTTAAGAGAAGTAAGACTTTTAATTATTTTTAAATATAAAGACTACAAGCTATACTTTTAGTTTCTTTCCAACTATGACCTTTTACTCAAAAAAGGGAATAATTGGTAAAAAATAAAATTATAGAGCGTTACCACGAGGTAATACTTCTTCAGGGAATACTAGACGTTCGTGTGGTTGGTCTTGTGCAGACATCCAAGCACGAATACCTTCGTTTAGAAGAATGTTTTTAGTGTAGAATGTTTCAAATTCTGGGTCTTCAGCAGCACGAATTTCTTGAGAAACGAAGTCATAAGCACGTAAGTTAAGTGCAAGACCTACTACACCAATTGAAGCCATCCATAAACCTGTTACTGGAACGAATAACATAAAGAAGTGAAGCCAACGTTTGTTAGAGAAAGCTACACCAAAGATTTGTGACCAGAAACGGTTTGCAGTAACCATCGAGTACGTTTCTTCAGCCTGTGTAGGGTTGAACGCACGGAATGTGTTTGCACCGTCACCATCTTCAAATAATGTGTTTTCAACAGTTGCACCGTGAATAGCACATAGAAGAGCTGCACCAAGAACACCAGCTACACCCATCATGTGGAATGGATTTAATGTGTAATTATGAAAACCTTGGAAGAACAGAATGAAACGGAAAATTGCTGCAACACCAAAGCTTGGAGCAAAGAACCAACCAGATTGACCTAGAGGGTAAATTAAGAATACTGAAACGAATACTGCAATTGGAGCTGAGAAAGCAATTGCGTTGTATGGACGTAAGTTAACTGAACGAGCAATTTCAAACTGACGTAACATGAAACCAATTAAACCAAAAGCACCGTGTAGAGCAATGAAAGCCCATAGACCACCTAATTGGAACCAACGTGTTAAGTCACCTTGAGCTTCTGGACCCCATACAAATAATAAAGAGTGACCAAAACTGTTAGGCGGAGTTGAAACAGCAGCAGTTAATACGTTACAACCTTCTAAGTAAGAAGAAGCTAAACCGTGAGTGTACCAAGAACTAACAAAAGTAGTACCTGTTAACCAACCACCTAAAGCAAAGTAAGCACAAGGGAATAATAAAAGGCCAGACCAACCTACAAATACAAAACGGTCTTGACGTAACCAGTCATCAGCATCATCAAACCATGTACGTTTTTCTTGATATGTACCGATCGCAATAGTCATTGCGTGCATCTCCATAAAAATTTTGACAATTTATCATTACGTTTGAATTGGGGCCCTATTTTCAAAGGGTTGGCAAAGCCAACCCTTTGAAAATAGGGGACCCCAAAGAATATTAACCCCCTAATAGCTATATTTAGGGTATTAATATGAATTTTTGAATTAACCTAATTGTAAATAAAATTATATCAAAAAAATATTTTGTCATCAATACTTATTTTTTTTGTTCACACTGATTTCAGAAAATCAGTGTTGGGTCCTGCTGACAATGCACCTATTTTGTATACTTTTATTTTAATCATATTTTAATGAATTAAGGGGGGAAGAAATCTATCTCTGATAAATAAAATATCAAACTTTTCTTAAGCAAAAGGTAATTCTTTTAGTAAAGCTTAAAATAATAGCCTAATTCACTACATATAAAGGTTTTGAAAACGAGAAAACACACTTTTTCATGTCGCGTTTTCTCCCTTATAGGGTATGAGTTACGACATGAAAAAGTGTGTTTTCTCGTTTTATTATTAAATTTTCCTTGTTGATTTATCAACCCTGATCACTTAGGGTAATAGACTAAAGGGTATTTTGATCAATATAATGCACCATGCAATAATGAAAATTTAAAAATGTCTTGGAAACACTAGGGTTAATTGAAAAAATAAATACATGTGAATTTGTTTGATTAGTATTCATATATAGTGTTCCAACATCAAAAGTAATATTAGAATTTTCTTCAACAGTAAGAATAGATAATGAATACAACAGACTATCATTTGCTAAAAAAATTTTAGGACTTTCTAAACAAGATGTATTAGTTAAAATATAATTAATAGTTTCCCATAATAAATATTGTTAGAATTGAACTTTTTCAACAAAGGAAGCATCACTCCACTTATTCCTAATTTCTTTTAAATTTCCAATTTAAAAGGCAGACATATGATTTATGATTAATAAATCATAAACAAAATTTTCATATTGTGTTTGAAAAGAATCTCTTGTAAATACAATATTTTGATTTTTATTTTGAATACTACCATTAAAATTGCTATTTTATGTTTTAATTCCTTTTTGCTATTTAATTTAATATTTGATTGATTTTGTGTTTAGAAAAATAATTTAAATTTGTAAATTTAATTGTATAATATATATATACATATACATAAAACATATTTAAAAACAGTTAAAGAATTGTTTTAGAAAGACTCTAAATCTAAAACACAACTTGGTACTACTAGTCCAACTTTATTCCTTATTAATACCCCTAAGGTATTAATAGGAGATTGAAAAAGAAGTTCTAAACTTATAAGTGCCTTCTAAGTAAACCCTTAAGGGTTTACTTGTGCCTACCCTGTAAGGGTAGGTTAAAGACCGTACTTATGCCCCCAACAGAGTTGGCGGTTAAAAGAGACTAGTTTTAGAATCATTTATTTTTTTCATTTCAAAGGGTTCCCTCTCGGGAACCCTTATGCCTTCTTATTCAATTCTCTCTTGCGGATACTCATTGGGATGTTGACATTAGGAAGAAGAAACAAAAAAATTGACATTAAAAATTGAGTTTTTGAGCCGTATGCTTTTAAAAAAGCATGTACGGTTCTTCGGGGGGTATCAAAGTTTCTATGTTCTATTAGTCATTAAACTTATGAGCCTACCCAACTAAACCAGGACATTTTTCACGTACTTTAGCAAAAGGTCCAAACACGACTACGTGGATTTGGAACCTACATGCTGATGCTCATGATTTTGACAGTCACACAAGTGATTTAGAAGAAATTTCAAGAAAAGTATTTAGTGCTCACTTTGGGCAACTAGGTATTATCCTTATTTGGTTAAGCGGGTGCGGCACGAATTAACATAAAAAAATCAATTAGGTAAAAACTAAACAATATTCTTATGAAAAGCTAACTTAGTTCAATAAGTTAGAAGCTCTTGTTAGAATATTTCAAATTAAACCTGATCAAATAAGTTGAGAACATACTAAATAACTTTATTTTTATTCTCAATTTTTCTAAAAAACTTCTAAGACTTTTAATTAAAATGAAATTTTAAAAGTTACTACTTCCAATATTATTTCTATTTATTACTGCTTAATAAATAGATTCCACTAAACTAGTATATGGGTCTTGCTATTTTTATGACTAAGAAATATTACTTCTGTTAATGTTTAAATTAGAAAAATGAAAGCGCCTACCCCCTGACCCTAAGGGTCAGGGGGCATAAGGGTTGGCAAGGCCAACCCTGTCATTCAATTTAAGAAATTGTTTCAGTATTTAGATCTTTTTATTCTGACAATTTATAAACTAATACTGGTTAATTTAAAGATGTGGAAACAATAGAAGTAAAGATTTGATCTGGGTTTACTTAACCATTTTTAAAATTTTTAAAAAGGTTTATTAGTTTTTATGTTAAACGTGAATGTGATAGGCTTTCATTTTAAAAGAAGTCAAGTAAAAAAAGTTCATTAAAAATTTATTATTTTTACTTTTTGCAGTTCTTTAGGAAAGCCATCAATTGGAAACTCAACACAAAATCTTAACTTAATCCATTTTGGATTAAAGAAAATAATTAACAATTCCTTTATATTCTATGGTGTCTCATAGTCTGGCAATATATCCTATAAGCCTATGGCTTATATGGCACTTATCAAAGCCAAGTATTTGCCTATTGGGCCTCCTCCATATTGCATCTCCCCATGGGGAGATGTAATATAAGAGATCTGAATACCTATAGAGAATGGAAAACAAATTGTTAAATACTTAGATTCCAACAAAGATTGGTTAACAAAAGGAATCCATTCCATTTTTAGTATCTAAACTAGATACTAGAATAAAAAGTTATATTTAAATTCTAAAAAGCATATTATAAGGGTTGGCAGAGCCAACCCTTATACCCCCCGGGTCTGGGGGTTAAAATTTTTTGATAACTCTTGCTTGTTTAGTAGTTTAGTTCAATTTTTTAGACCCTAAGCCTAGTGGCTTAGCCACTAGGCTTCTTATGATCGAAAGATTATAGCACGGGAATAAACAAAATAATAACTTATAGAGTTAGTTTGTGAAAAAAGTAAGGTTTTAGTTGACCATATACTTTTCTTTTATATCTACATTTTTAGCTGTTTAGAACAGCTTTATATTTAGCTGTTTAGAACAGCTTTATATTTAGCAAAGTTGCTGTCCAGCAACTTTGCTAAATATATAAATGCCTCCATCTCTAAAAACTAGGCAGACAATCTCTCCCAAAAATATCCTTTAGATTTTTTAAACAAAATAATAATAAATAATAATCTCCTCCTTTATCCATTTTTGGACCTCCAAAAATGGATAAAGGAGGAGCGCTGTTTAAAGTTAGTATATCCTTTTTTAAAGGCATACAATACTTAGACAAAAGAGTTTTAATTTATGGGCTTTGCCCAGAATAAGCCTAGTGGCTAAGCCACTAGGCTTATTCTACTTTTATATTTATTAAAGCTTTTCCCATAATTGTTAAATTAATGAATAAGAGGATTTAAAGGAATACTAATTATAAAGAAGATTTATTTTTTACTATTAATTTTTATTTCTAATGACTAGGAATACACTGTTCTTACTGTTTCCTGTGAAAAAACTAGAAATTTAGATTGATTATTAAATGTAAATAAAATAAATGACTAATAGTATATTTTTGTTAATTGAAGATTTTTATCTATTCTCTATCTTATGTCTAATACTGGAACTACTGGACGTATCCCTCTTTGGCTTGTTGGTACTGTTGTAGGTACTTTAGCTATTACTCTTCTTGCTGTTTTATTCTACGGATCTTATGTTGGTCTAGGATCATCTTTATAAGATTTATTATCTAGTATATTCTAATAAGTTTATTTACTTATTAGAATATACTAGATAAATAGATCTTATAAATGACAGTTTACTCATTAAAGAAAGTGAGTGGCTAATTCTTTACGTCTATTGGGGTTAGAAGTTCAGCTTTTTTGAAAACCAAATCATTTGTAAGGGGTTTTAGCGTAAAAATTGTAAAATAGAAAAATAAAGAAAAAATAAAATGATATTGGCATCCCCTAGATTAAGATGCCTTCAAGCACATACACTTATCAGAGGATTAACATGGTAAAAATAACAATAATTTGATAAATTAAAGTCTTCCTGACCAGTCTTCTGATACTCAAATGCGTTTATACAATGTATACACTGTCATAAAGGATGAACAAGATTACATTTGAGAAAAAATGTAATGATAATATTATAATTATTCATATTCGATATTTACAAATTAGTAATCTATTGATAACTTCTAGTAATGTAAGCGTAGCTTACTAAAAACGTTCTTTTGTTTATTAAACTCTTTTATTATTAGGTTTCAAAATTAGAGGAAATTCTTATAAACTAAGTTTGTACCAAATTCACTTTATTTTTTGACTCTATGCGAAATAAAAGTTAATTAAACGTCAGATAAATATCTATTTGGTTCTATTTTAAAAATCTGGTAATTTTTTGTTAAAAAAGCAATTTTGAGTTTGCCCAGTAAGATTTAATAATCAGAAAAGAATTTTTGAAAACATAGGGCTTTTATTGCTTAGTAATAAATTTTCTTTAATTGATTATGAATCTTTATTTTTTGTTAATTTTTAAAAATAATAAAAAATAAATTGTTAGATTAGTTTCTAAGGTTTATAAAGTAAAAAGTTTGATTTATTAATAATACTTTTTTATACATTCTTTACTAAATCAAATAATGGGTTCTTGGGAATCCTTCCAGAAGAGTATTAAGAAGGCTTCCTGGGTTTTGTCTCTCTAAGATTAATCCCACAAACCCAAAGTAATCCCAATAAAGGATTACTTGTTTTGCTTAATAGAACTTTGTAGAAAATTTGAATTTCTATAATCTAACTTGTTGTAAAAAAAAATAATATAAACCTAATTATTTATGATTAACCCTTTATTAGAAATTGCAGAAGTTTCCGTTGGACAACACTATTATTGGAAATTAGGAGAATTTGAAGTTCATGGTCAAGTACTTATTACATCATGGGTTGTTTTAGGTATTATCTTCACACTAAGTATGCTTGGAAACCGTGATTTAAAGCCAACACCTGGTGGTTTCCAAAATTTAACAGAATTAGTAACTGAATTTATTCGTGATTTAGCAAAAACACAAGTAGGTGAACATGATTATTTAAGCTGGGTTCCTTATTTAGGTACTTTATTCTTATTTATTTTTGTATCTAACTGGTCAGGTGCATTATTACCGTGGCATGTTATTGAAATTCCAAATGGTGAATTAGCTGCTCCAACAAATGATATTAATACAACAGTAGCTTTAGCACTATTAACATCAATTTCATATTTTTATGCTGGACTTCAAAAGAAAGGCCTAGGTTACTTCAAACGCTATGTATCACCAGCGGCGTTTCTTTTACCAATCAACGTACTCGAAGATTTTACAAAACCGCTTTCATTAAGTTTCCGACTTTTTGGTAACATTTTAGCAGATGAACTAGTTGTTGGCGTTTTAGTTAGTTTAGTACCACTTGTTATTCCTATTCCATTAATGTTATTAGGACTATTTACTAGTGCCATCCAAGCTTTAGTTTTTGCTACTTTAGCTGGTGCTTATATTGGTGAAGCTGTTGAAGAACATCATTAAAGAAACCAATATTTCAAAATTATTATAATAACACTTTTAGTTAGCTGAAAGTTCTATGCTAAAATGCTTTAACACATAAAAGGATCAATAAATTGGAAAATTAAAATTTTCCAATTTATTGATCCTTTTTATGGAAGTAATTGTGAGCAAGAGGCTTTCTTTTATCTAGAATGTAAATGATTTCTTCCATATATCTCCAAATATAATAAAATGAAAAATGACAATTTTTCTTATATATAATTGTTAAAATGGTTTAATCTCTAGTTAAAGTTATTATAAAATTTGAGATCGACATCTTTTAATTTTGAGTTACTAAGAAACATATATAAATCCTAGAAAACTAGTATATTACTTCTAAGAGTATATTAAATACTCCACTTAGCTCTAGGATATTTAACTAAAACAAAAGAAAGGTAATATTGTAAACTAGAAAAATAAAATTTTTTAAGTTTACTTTTTTGTATTATCTGGGATAACAAAAAAAGTTATGAAAAACTTCCAAACTTATTTATCAACAGCTCCTGTAGTAGGTCTTGCTTGGGCTATTTTTACATCTGGTTTATTAATTGAAATTAACCGCTTTTTCCCTGATCCTTTAGTTTTTGCTTTTTAAATTTAATAATTCAATTTGAATAAACTTTGTATTATGTTTGGACTTATAAACAAGCAAGTCCAAACATAATACACTTTATTTACTAAAGATATTTGAATCATGGCTCTAAGCCTAGTGGCTTATCATGGCTCTAAGCCTAGTGGCTTATATGGGCTTGCTTATTATAGGCTTGCTTATTATGGGCACAGCCCATAATAAAGTCTAATTTTTTGATTTATACATCTATTTACACAATCTTAGATTTCAAATATATAATAGTGCTAATCAAAAACAATAGGTTTTAACAAGCCAAAGCAACTGAGTAAATAACAATAATGTGGATAAAATTCTATATAGATACTACAATTTAAAATTCTTTAATAATTCTCAACTTAAAACAGGAGGTCTTATTAAGATTCTTTAGAAAGCATTTTAACCTTTACAAGCTGTTCTCAGTGTAAGCCTATTGCCTTAGCCAATAGACTTACCACTTATGATCTTCAACCCCCAACAGAGTTGTGACATAAGTCTTATGGGCAATGCCCATAAGACTGACACTTTAAGAAGACTGATACTTTAAGAAGACTGACATTTTAAGTGGGAATAGAATAGCCTTTCGACCCTAAGGGGCAGATAAGTTAACTGGCACTTCTAAAAATCAAAAATTGTAATGAAAAAGAATATTGAATACAGAGTTCAATTTTTTAAAATTCTTTTTTATTTTATTCTATGCCAACAATTCAACAATTAATTCGTTCAGTAAGAAAAAAACAAACTGATAAATCTAAAGCCCCAGCTTTAGACTCATGTCCTCAAAGACGAGGAATTTGTTTACGTGTTTATACTGTAACTCCCAAAAAACCTAACTCTGCTTTACGTAAAGTAGCACGTGTACGATTAACATCAGGTTTTGAAGTAACTGCTTATATTCCAGGTATTGGTCATAACTTACAAGAACATGCAGTTGTTTTAGTACGCGGTGGTCGAGTGAAAGATTTACCAGGCGTACGTTACCATATTGTTCGTGGTACTTTAGACACAGCAGGTGTTAAAAACCGTGCCCAAAGTAGATCAAAATATGGTGCTAAAATGGCTTCAAAAACAGCAGGTAAAACAGCAGGTAAAAAATAAAAAATCAGCCGAGTAAGTAGATTTTTTATTTAGAATAGAGAGTAATAATCAATTTAATCTGCAATTTATCCATTTTAATCGATTACTCTCTCTTTTTTAACTTATTCTATTCTTATACACATAGAATAAGTTAAAAAAGAGAGAGTAATCGATTACTCTTTCTTTTTTAATCTCAATAAAGTTTTTAGATTTCAATCCAAAGTCATGGAATAGGTTTTTTAGTATTAAACTTCTTTTCACAAGGGTTATAGGTTTACATGCTTCTTACCTCCCTATTAATCTCCCTCAAGGGACACCACAGAGGTAAAAGCATAAACTATAAAAGACAAACGGAATTCCGTTTGTCTTTTATAGGCCAAACAGTAATAATTTACAATTTTTGACTTAGTAAAATAATCACTGTATAATAAATAAAGGGATAACCGAAAAAAACAAATAAGAATTTTATTGAAGATACGAAAACTATTTACTTTGGTAATAAAATATTCATAGTAATCTGGATTTTCAATTTTCAGAAATCTTTAACCCCCATACCCCAAGGGTCTAGGGGTACTTTAAAAGATTTGCATACAATAAAACAAACGAATACTTATAGAGTCAAGTATTTCAAAGGGTTGGCAGGGCCAACCCGCCCCCAGACCCAAAGAGTCTGGGGGTCCAAGTAAACCCCTATGGGGTATACGCCTAGTGGCTAAGCCACTAGGCGTATTATCATCTAAAGATTATTTATGGGCTTAATGAGAATAAGCAAGTCTAGTGGCTAGCCACTAGACTTGCTTAGACTTATTCCTTTAAAAGCTCTAAAGAGCTTTTAAAGGTTAAAGTGCCTTCCCACGCATAAAGATGACGAAAAGAACAAACTCTTTAGAGAGAAAACTAGTCCTTATTTCAAACTCAAGGATTATTAAAAAATGATACATATAGAAGGATATTCCAATGATTCCTATTATTTCTTTAGTAACTTCTGTTAAAGATTATATAGAAGTTGTTCATAAATTAATTGAGTCTGATTCTACTTATTCAATTCAAAATTATAATGAATTAGGTAGTATTTTTACCTATAGTTTGATTTCGTTAAAAAATACCTTTATTGATGTTTTAAGTCTTAATTGGTTTAAAACAAATTTCAATTTACCAATTATGGTTCCTGAAATTAGTTCTGCAATGATTTCAGAAATTTCTGTATTAGATGGTTATTTCCATAATACATTTCAATTTTTAGATACACCATTATCATATGGACCGAAAAATAGTTTTGTTTATGGACTTGAAAAATTTGTAATTGGATTAATTAATAGTTGCTTTTTTATTATTCCAACAAGTACTGCACACATTATTACATTACGAAGATTTGTAATGCAGGGTTTAGAAGCAGGTTATATTGCCGGTGTAGGAACAATTGCAGGTAATATTTTTTGGATTGGTAGTATTATTCTTGGTTGTCGTTTCTTTGTTATTCCCTGGTTATCATTAGACATTTTTCGATATGTCTTAGGTTTTATGTTACTAATTAAGTACATGTGGGATAGTTACAATGAGCGACGCATGGTTTTAGAAGATCTATCAAAACAAAAGATTTTTCTACTAAGTTTTTTGTTAGCCTTAACAGAACAAACAAGCATTTATCCATTTATTAGTAATTTATCTGTAGGGCCAGAAAGTTCAATTTTAGAAAGTTTTCCAGCAGATAATTATTCACAGTTTTTATGGGTTCATTGTTGTTATCTTTTAGGTTTACTAATTGGTAGCTTTAGTTTATTACATTTAACATGTTGGTTTTGGGAAAATCCTGCATTTAAATTATATATGTGGGTTATTTCATCATTTAAAGTAAGCACAAGCTTATACTCAAAGGTTCTGAATTTTGGTTTTTTATATTTAACAATGATTTGTGCAATTACAAGCATTCCTTATTATGGCCTTGATTATACACTTACTAATCCTCTAGGTTTTGTAAGTGATGATCGAATTATTGATGCAAAACTTCTTCCCGAAACAGCCTTTATTAATACTAAAGCATCTGATAAAAACACACGTCGTAATCGTGGTCGACATGGTAGACGTGAACGTTGGAAACGACGTGTAAGAAAATACCGTACATTTGATGCTTCTTTATATGATCAAGGGGTATATGATTTATTTACAGTTGAAGATTTAAATTATGGTTTTGATCGTTTCTGGTTAAGACGAAAAATTAGAAATCATCGAGTTCGTTTTAGATTTTTCCCTGGTCCATGGATGCGCTCTTTCAAAAAACAATTAAGTAAACCACGTTTAGAATCTTATGCTGGTCCTCGTCAAGAATTCTTTAGAATTTTATTTGAACAAGTTTATCACCCAAGTTTTCATAAATATAATTATGTTAATAAAAATAAAAAGGAAGAAAAACTGAAACTAACAAGTTTAGCAAACCCAGTTTTAACTCCTACAGTAACCCCACCTCTAGGAAGCCCCTTATTAACAAAAGATAGTTTAAGTGGAAATCCTTTTTTAACTTTAGATGAAAATTCTTTAAATAGCTTTAGCAAAAAAGAAACATCTATTTATTTATCGACTAGTGATTCTTTAGAAAATCAAAAAACCAAAAATCAAGCATTTACAATTAAAAAGAATTTATATCGTGAACATTCAACATTACGAAAATTTGTTCGTAAAGTTAATAATCGTCTTAAAACTTCAGAAATTATTCAAAGGCTTGAGTCTGGGAGTAAAGGATTAAAGAATTCAAAAACTGTTTTAAATAAATATGACGATTCAACAAAAGGAGTGTACTCAAAACGTTGGAAAGAAATTTTTTCAAAAATTCAAAAGAAAAGAACAAGTTTATCTACTGAAAGTAAACATCTAAATGGCTTTTTAACAAATTTTTATACACAAAGTTTATCAGTTAAACCTACATTAGCAAATAATTCAGGCTATATTGAATTCCCTGAAACAAATAAGTTTAATATGCCTCAAAGTTCTAATGTTAAAAAACAAAATAGCTTAATTAGTAACGTTGACAAATCTAAACAAGTATTACATTATAAATCATTATTTACACCTAATTTAGAAAATAGCCAAAACCTAATCAAAAATAGCAATGGAAAGGGTGTTTTATTACATCCACTTAATTATTATTTAAAAAAAGAAAAAGCATTCCAAGCAAAACTAAACTATTATACACCAACTGTTTTTCGTCAATTTTCAATTGAAAACAATGCACCATACTTTAGAGTTATGATGAAACGTTATTTTTATTATTATAAACCTACTTTACGTTGGAAAAAAACAATGAAAGTAGCAAGTTTAAGAAAGGCTCGCCGTAAAAGTAGTCGTGTACCTCGAAAATTACAGTATAGTGAAACTACGCTGGGAAATCAAAGTGTTAGTAATATGCCTATTTCAAATCAAAATTTAACAACTAGTGTATCTGGAAGTCAAAGCTCTGCTGTTAATTCAGCTCTTTTAGCTGGTCCTTTAAGTTTTAATGAAAGATTAAAACAACCAACTAGTAATTACACAATTGTTGGAAAGCGTGCGAGTCGTTATCGTTATCAAATCTATAAAGATGTTTTACAACATTGGTACTATAGCCCTTTTAACCGTTTTTTATTAAAATTAGATGTTGATTCATTTATTCGTCGTCAACCAAATTCACATTTTTTAACAAAAAATGAAGAAAATTTAATTCATTTAAGACGTTTTTTACTTTCTGAACACTATAATACATTACGTTGGTATACATATATGCAACATTATCGTTCAATGAAAACTCGAATTGGAGGAACAAAAAGTTTTTCAAGTACGGCATATAATCAACAATTCCAGGGAACTTTCAAAAAAATTCGTCATTTATTTGCTATTACTCCTAGTGGCTTAGCAACTCAACCAAATTCTTCAGAACTTAATCCAAAAACAGTCTTAAAATTTGATCAGCCACTATATAACGAATCGTACAACACAAGCAATAAAACATATCTTAATACTTTTTTAATTCATGAAGAATTATTTGGTTCATCAAGACCATTAGATGATTTAGTTAGTCAATCTACTGGAATTGTTCGTGAATACTTAACACAGGCAGCACCCCTTCGTCAACAAATTATTCAAGACTTAATTCAGAAACGTAATTTTACAGAATTAACACAATTTTTGTATTCAGGTCAAAAAACACGTGGAACTAAACCTGTTACAAATAATCGAGACCTATATAATCAAGAACAATATTATTTATTAAATACAAATGAAAAACAAGAGATTCAAAAATTCGAAAAAGAACAAATTAAACAATATCTACGTGAAAATAATTTAAAAGGTGATTTATGGATTAATCTTTTAAAAAAATGGAAACGTCGTGTTAATGATCAAGAATTTATGAAAAATTATATTGCACGTCGTGTTGAAAAACGTGAAAAACGAGAACAAAAGAAACAAGCTTTACTTGAAAAGAAATTAGTAAAATTAACAAATTGGTTAAAGGATTTACCAACAACAAATAGCTCTAATTTAAAAAGTGAAAACTCAAATAAATTAGTCATGATGTTTAATTTGAAACCAACAGAAAGCATTATGTTGTCAAGTGGAGCTCAAAAAGCAATAAATGAAGGTATTTCAAGTCTTGCTAATTTAAATAGTTCTAGTGGAAGCACAATTTTAAACCCTCAAGAAAGAGCAATTTGGAAAGCATCGACATTATTACAATATAAAAAGAAATTACTAAATCAAAATATCAGCGGCCCAATTGGTATTAAAAAACTGAATTTAGAAAATTTAAGATTTTATGAGAATTTAAGAAAAGAACAAGAAATCCAAACTTCATTAACTTCTATTTCAACTATTCTTCAACAAGTCAATACTACTAATTTAGTAAATAAATCAAAAAAATCATTAAATTTAAAATCTTTATTAGTTAAAGCAACAGATTTAACTCAATATTTTAAACGAAATATTGAGCAATATTTAGGATTAAGAAAAGTTTATAGTTTAGTTCTACCTGCTAAACGAAAAAGTTTTAAAGCCTGGAAACAAAAAGAAAGAGCCTTAAATAAACAAAAAAAATCACGTAAAGAATTTAAGAGCTTAAGTTCTATTATTACAAAGAAAAAACCAATTCGATTTAAAAATGAATACTATTTTAATTCTGATATTAGTTCGGCAAACACAACTGCAATGGCCTCAGATAATGCACTCTCAAAGAATTTAGTTACTTCTTTTACAATTAGTAAAAAACGTGATGATACACCAGACCAAAAAGCAGTTTTAGAAAGTAGTAATTCAAAAACATTTGCCTGGGGTTCACAATATTTTTCAAATCAAAACTTCTTTACAAAACAATTTAAACGCAAAAAATCTCCACAACGTCGAGCACGAATTCGACGCAATCGTGGTGTTATCAGAAAACGCACATTAGCTGATTCATTAAAACGTGAGTTTAGAAATTTACGTAGATATGGTGAAACCGTAGATAATGATAGTAAAACACAAAAAATCCTAGATAAAATTAATACTTTTTCACTAACTAGCACTAAGGGACAAAACAAATCAACATCAAATACTGCAGAACCAAATATGCTAGACCAAAAACAACAACAGGAGACAAAATCAAGTCAAAAATTAAATTGGCAGAGCCAGTGGAAGTTAAGTAGATCAAAACAGCGAAAACAAAGAACATGGAAACAAAAACGTTCAAAATATTCACAAAAATTACGTAAATATAAGAAGCGCCGTCGTAATGTTTTAGGAAAAATTAGAATCTTAAGTAAACAATTAAAACGTGTACAATCAAAAGTTGAAATTCAAAATTGGTGGTGGAAAAACTTTTTACCAAGCATTAGAGCAAACTCAGATGCCCTTTGGCAAATTGAAAAAGATAGACAGATTCGTGAAAAACTTGAAGAGTTTTCTGTTTCTGAAATTTTAAAACGTGATAGTGTTAACCTTAATTCAGTTAATGGTGAACTTCAAATTGGTAATACTGATTTTAAACCTCTCTTTTTACCACAAGCTATGCGTTTAAAAGAAAGTTTAGCTAACAAATCAAATTCTTCTACTAAAGATTTAGATGTTAATACTACAGTTAATGAAAAAAATCTAAATTTAGCTACAATTACATCACCAAATAAAGAAGAAAATCAAGATTTAATTGGACAACTTTATGAAAATTTATTACTATCAAAAACAGCAACACCAAATCAAGCTGGAACTGACAAAGCACCTTTTTTAACAATGAATACTTCTATTCCATTCTATGCAGGTTGGGATGAATCCTTACGCAAATTTGTAGTTACCAATCGACTTCTTTCTCGTCGTCAAACAGGTTTTGAACTTTCATTAAATAATTCTAATCAAAAAGATTCAACAATTTCTGCTTTCAATCCTTTATTATCGGTTCTAGAAGCAAGAGAAAAAATCAAAAATGAAGATTCTTCAACTCAAGATCGCAATTTAAGTTCTGGGGCTCCTGTAGATTTAAAAATGGGGTCGAATAGTAAAGAACAAATTATTGAGTTTACATCTGCCCCATTAAAAGGCATGAATGCAGCTACAACATTATATTGGCAAATTCCATTTACAACGTATGATCCTGATCAATTCTTTGCACTTGGAATGGATGGTTTTGCACCAATCGGTTGGAAACGATTCAATTTTAGACATACTATTTTAAAATCTTGGCTATATTATTTATCTTCAGGCAACACTTATACTTATTTGAATTTGAATACTCCAAGTTTAAATTCAACTGGAGAAAATAAAAACGTTTTAGCAGAAAAGAAACCTATTTTAGTTAAAAAAGAAACTACTTTTAATACTGGAAATAGTTTTAGTTCTGCAAGTATTGATAGCACATCACTTAATAGTACAGAAAGTCAAAATCCACTTATTTATAAATTAAATCGTAAAAATAATCTCTTCTCTGCTAACTTTAGTTCTACTGAAACCTTATCTTTTAACTCTTCAAACTCGATTGAAACAAACATGTCCGGTAATAAAATTAAAAGAAATTTATCACGTCGTTTAAAGAAACGTAACCGTCGTGTTAAAAAACACCCACGTGCACCTGTTTGGTTCCCTTCAGGACCTTTATTAAATCAAGTTTTACCAGTTCACTATATTTATGTTTTCTATAAACGTTCAAGAGTACCTCGTGACCGTTATATTAAGCGTCGCTTACAAAAAAATACTAATAAAACTGTAGGTATTACAGATAAAGAGCAAACAACAGGTCCATTATCACCTGCTTTACTAGACTATACATTAAGAAAACGTGTTAAAACAAAACGTAAATATCATCGTAAAAAAGATTTAACTAAAAAAATGCCTATTTTCCCAAGACGTGCCAAATTCCTAGGTGCTGATGGGGATTCAATTTACTGGCGACCTATGTCACGTCAAAAACTAAATAAATCAATTGGAGAATTAGTGCGTGAGCAAAGATTATTACGAAACAAACAACGTAAAAAAGAAGGTAGTGCAAGTAATAAACAACCTTCATTACGTGTAAAACAATTACGCCGTCGTGTTCAACGTCAAATTATTCGTACAGTTTGGCGTTATAAACCACGAGCTGGTGGTTTTGTATGGCCAGGTGATTATTTACGTCTAGAATTAGTTAAAGCACCTAAATTACAACAGCCAAAATTTGACTCTGAGAGTAAATCAAAAATCAAAGGTGGTGGAAATGAATCAGTTGGTTCCCTAGTTGGAACAATTGGTATGTCAGAACAAAGTAAACAAACTCCAAAAACAAAAAGAAAGAAAAAGCGCACTCTTCAAGAATGGCAAATTCAACCTAAAAAATATTTATTAGAAAAACATAACCTTCGTGTTCTTAAAAAGAAATTGGAAAAAGCAAATCGTTCATCAAAAATCAAGCAACGCATTAAAGAACTAAATTATTTAGTTTAATACAAAAAAACAAAATAATTTAATATTTTATTTTTAAAATAGGTTTTTTGTAAACCATTAATAACTAATAGACTACAATGTAGTGAGCTTTCAAAAAGCTCACTACATTGTAGTCTATTAGTTATTTTTCTTTTCCTAGATTCACTCCGTCTAAATAGAACAAACAGAAAAATTTAATCTAAGACTTGGCTCTGCCTACCCTTAGGCCTCCAGCCCCATTGGGTCTGGGGGTAAAAGAACAAATTAATTATAGATCTCTCCTAGACAATCAATATTGTGTAGAGTCAAAAATGAGCAAAATATTGGGAATTTTATCTCTATTTGATAAAGTTTTCTTAAACTTTCTAGGTGTGAGCAGAGCCAATACTCTAAAATCCCCCATAAAAGGTTCTGGGGACATCAGTATCATCAAAGATGATGCTTAGTATTAAAATGGATCACAGGGGCTGAATAGTTTAAATACTAAAAGCAACAATCCTCACCTATGGGTGAAGCTTATTAACGTATAATGCTACTAACTTAACCTTATTGTATTAGGTAAATAAGGTTATTGACTTGAACTTATTTCATTTATTTTATCTTCTTGAGATATTAAGGTATAATAAAGTATAAAAATTTTTTTATTCCAAATTCAAATCCAACAGTATAATTTTATTTAGAGAGTTATCAACAACATTGACTTTCTTTCACTTTTGATAATTGCATGGATAATTTGAAATTCAAACTATATTAAAATTGTACCAAAATTTCTACACTACCTTATCTTAGTCAATCGAAATTCTTAACAAAAGAATTATCAATAATTCTAATTTTTACACAGGATTATTTGTCAATCTTGAATTCCAATAAAAGAATATATTTTAAAATATTTGTTATTGGGTTTTTTAGTTACAGCAGTTAGCAAAGCTACCTCTTTTTTCTACTCTTTGTGGATTAAAAGTGCAATTAGCGCTTTTAATCCCTTATGGGGATTTATATGGGTTCTTGGGTATCCTCTCTAAGTATAAGTGTAACACTTCCACTTGTGCCTCTCTAAGAGCCTTTTTAAGATGGCTCTTATGCCTGTACCCTGTAAGGGTACAGGTTAACCCTTAACGGTTGAGAAGGTAATAGGAGGGTTAGTTTCTATGTGCCCTTCTAAGTCTTAGAAATGCTCTACCTAATGCCCCCAGACCCTATGGGTCTGGGGGTAGTAGAATCTATAGTTTATTTTGATTATAAAATAGACCTCTTTTAAAAAATGTTTATTTAAATTTAGATTAATTTCTATTATTAAATAGACTTTATCCTTTTCTAAAAGGTTTTAATAAAACGTTTTGATTTTTTGAATCCTACTAAAATTTATTCTTTTATAAAATAAGAAAAAGTTAATAAAAACATAATTTAATAGTATTTATGATTCAAAAAATATCTTTAGAAGGAAATTAATTTGTTTTCAAGATTTCTTGTGAAACCTTTAATTTTTTTCTAAATTTATTCAAATGGTGCTTTTTATGGCAATGCGCACACCTGAAGAACTAAGTAATTTAATTAAAGATTTAATTGAACAATATACACCAGAAGTTAAAATGGTTGATTTTGGTATTGTGTTCCAAGTAGGTGATGGTATTGCTCGTATCTATGGCTTAGAACGAGTAATGTCAGGTGAACTACTAGAATTTGAAGATGGAACCCTAGGTATCGCTTTAAACCTTGAAGCAAACAATGTAGGTGCTGTACTTTTAGGTGATGGTTTAAAAATCAGTGAAGGAAGCCGTGTACGTTGTACTGGTAAAATTGCTGAAATTCCTGTAGGTGATGCTTTTTTAGGCCGTGTTGTAAACTCATTAGCACAACCAATCGATGGTAAAGGTGCTATTGTAACTTCAAATTCTCGTGCAATTGAATCTCCAGCTCCTGGTATTATTGCTCGTCGTTCAGTTTATGAACCTCTAGCAACAGGTCTAGTAGCTGTTGATGCAATGATTCCTGTAGGACGTGGTCAACGTGAGTTAATTATTGGTGACCGTCAAACAGGTAAAACAGCTATTGCTGTTGACACTATTTTAAACCAAAAAGGTAAAGGTGTTATTTGTGTTTATGTAGCGATTGGTCAAAAAGCTTCATCAGTTGCACAAGTATTAAATACATTAAAAGAACGTGGTGCTCTAGATTATACTATTATTGTAATGGCTAACGCTAATGAGCCAGCTACATTACAGTACTTAGCTCCATATACAGGTGCTACATTAGCTGAATACTTTATGTACACAGGTCGTCCAACTTTATGTATTTATGATGACTTATCTAAACAAGCTCAAGCTTACCGTGAAATGTCATTATTATTACGTCGTCCACCAGGACGTGAAGCGTACCCTGGTGACGTTTTCTACTTACACTCACGTTTATTAGAACGTGCAGCAAAATTAAGTAATACGTTAGGTGAAGGTAGTATGACAGCATTACCAATTGTAGAAACACAAGAAGGTGACGTATCTGCTTACATTCCAACAAACGTAATTTCAATTACTGATGGTCAAATTTTCTTAGCAGCAAGTTTATTTAACTCAGGTTTACGTCCAGCTATTAACGTAGGTATTTCAGTATCTCGTGTAGGATCTGCAGCTCAACCAAAAGCGATGAAGCAAGTAGCGGGCTCTCTGAAGCTTTCTCTTGCTCAATTCGCCGAGTTAGAGGCCTTCTCACAATTTGCCTCTGACTTAGATCAAGCAACACAAAACCAATTAGCTCGTGGTGCTCGTTTAAGAGAAATTCTTAAACAACCACAATCTTCACCTTTATCGCTTGCTGAAATGGTAGCATCAATCTATGCTGGGAATGGTGGTTATTTAGATGGTTTACCTGTTGAAAAAGTTCAATCGTTCTTAATTGGTCTTCGTTCATACATTGCAACAAATCATAGTAATTATAATAAAATTGTAGCAGAAACTTTAACTTTTACACCAGAAGCTGAAGCAATTCTTAAAAAAGCAATTCCTGAATATTTAACAGAGTTTAAAGCATAAATTTTGTTTAGTTCTTAAAATAACAATTTGTATATTTATTTCTAAATCTAAAATATCGACTTTTGAAATTTGATATTTTAGATTTAGAAATAAATATTGTATAATAGAATAAAAAAGCTAATTTGAATTTTATTCATGAATAAAATTCAAATTAGCTTTTTTATTCTAACCTTATCTTAGTATTATCGTTCTAGTATCTTCATTAGCTTATCTAAAAGATACATGAAACTTAGAAAAACAAAAATAGAAACAATATTAAAAAAAAGAGACAGTATTGACTTTTTAAAAATAAAGTCACTTAATTTTTATGTAATCTCTCTAGTTTTGAGGAGTTTACATAAAATAATAAAATAAATAAATAATATACGAAATCATAAATATTTTCTGTGATAAACAACAAAATGATTTCTATTATTAAGCATAAATAGATAATAAAACGAATAAAATGTTACCACAACAAGTTAAAAAAAGAAGTAACCTAGTAAATACTCGAACTATCATATTAGAACAAGCATGGTCTGAGAGACAAACCCAAGAGGGTTATAATAACTTAAAAAAATCAGGATATAGTAAAGTTTTAAATAAGTGTCTTAACCCAAATCATCAAATGGTTCAGGGAAATACATTTTATAATGGGCCAGGTGTTTATGTTATTTTTTGCACAAAAAACAATTATATGTATTTTGGGGAAAGTGAAAATGTAACTTTTCGTGTTGGAATGCATATGAATGAGTTAAAACTAAATCAAAGTAGAATTACTCCTTTACAACATGATTGGAATAAATATGGAGGTCCACGTTCTTTTCGTTTTCTTTTACTATGTGCAGGGCCTACTTGGTATAATGCCCAGTCTCGACGAGTAAAAGAGCGTGAATTTATTAACCTTTGTCCAGAACGTTGTTACAATTTGAAATTTAATCCAGCAAAAGTAAAGAATAACCTTTTACAACAAAAAGCATTAGCTCCCCAACCGACAGTTACTCCTGTCACAAATACAAATACAAACAATATTATTTCGTCACCATTTATTAAAAAACAACCCGAAAAAGATTTAACAAAAATCAACCCACCACAACCAATTACTATTAATGGGAAAACTTTTCCTTCTTTAACACAAGCAGCCGCTGCAAATAATATTTCACGTGGAACATTACAATACCGTTTAAATCAAGGCTTAGAACTTATTAAACCAAGTTCTGTTACACAAATTCAAACGTCTAGTAGTCAAACAGTAACACCAAATTCAGTAAAACAAAATCAAAAGGTTACACTTCAACCCAGTGATTATAAAATTGTTTTTAGAGGTGTCTTATATAATAGCACTACAGAAGCTACTGCTTTAACAGGTGTTCACCGTTCTACTGTGTATCGTGCTTTAAAAGATGAAAATGTCACAGATACTTATTATAGTGATCTTACTGGCAACAAACTTGAAAGCAATCCGGTTAGAAAACAAAAATTTTTAATTGAAGGTAAAACTTATGCTAGTATTGGTGAAGCTATTACTGCTACAGGGTTATTACGTGATGTTATTTATCGTCGCTGCTCATCTGATAATCTCTACTACCCGAACTGGTCTACATTTGTAGAATAGTTTTGTTTATCTGGAGAAACTTTCTCAAAAAAAATACTAACCTAGTAAGTAATTTAGTTTCTTTTGTTTCTATAATTTATTTAATTTTTAAGTTTTACTTAGAATTTAACTAAGTAAAACTAAACGTCTTGATTGAAATTTGTTTAACCCCGTTGTCACTCATAAGCTGTCGTAACTACTCTCGTTTGATTTTTATGTTTAAAAATAATATAATATAATCTATACAAATGTTTTAAAAATTATTATTTTTTATTTACTTTCATCGGGCAGATTATTCTAGGATCGTTAAAAAAGTATATTTCTATTTTCATGCTCCGTAAACTATTAGGTTTCACAGGGGTGCAGAATCATCCACTTACAAGTTGTTGGTTCTCTAATCCTTTTTCAATTCAAAATAAGACGGTGTATTCGGTTAAATTTAATGGCCCAATTAAGGGCTTTGGTGCTTTAAGTAGAAACACAAAGCTTTCTGCAACTTTAAACCCTACACTACCATTACCAGAAGATTTAGCAATCTTTCGAAATAAACCGGGCAACGATTTTGTTTGCCTGGAAGGTGATGGATTTTTAGGTATTACATTGCGTTTTGACATTAGTGATCGAAAAGCTATTGCTGTTAAAACCAAAAGTCGTCAATTTTCTACTTTATATAAAGTGGAATGTCAGGGCTTTAAAGCAGTTCTGAATAAGTTCTATAAAAATAACAACCGACCTCTAACCATTGGTGATAAAGCTTACACTATTGAAACGGTTAGACAAACGTTTAAAGGCTCTTTTAATAATCAGCCTTTTCAAATTAGAATTGACAGCAATGTTTTAGATACAGCTTTTTCAACTGAAAAAGATTACTATTTAAAGAGTTTATGTTATGCTATTTACACTGAATTAGTAATCGAACCTGCACGTGCTTTACCTGCAGAGCAATCACTTGAATTTATGCGAAAATGTAATGTAAAAGTAGACCGAACTTACTTATCAAAAAGTTCAGGTTTATACATGGTGGGTTCGTTGGAAAATGTTTTTAAAAAGGATTATTCTTTACAGCAACAAGCTAATGCTCCTTTTATGGACAGTCCAGAAGATGATAAAGGACGCACTCGTGTGGTTCCTTTACCATCAGAAACTGCTGTGGCGCTTGAATCAGTTCAAGAAAGCTTCTTTACACCGTTTTCGTCATTACCTTTTTCAATTAATCTTTTTGAAAGTAAAAAAAAACTTGAAGAAGGTGAATTAACTGCAGTAGATGCTAAAACAAACTTAAATTTTGTCTTCCCAAATATTAGTGATTTAACTTCGGTTATCCCGCAAGAAAATCTAATCTCTAATACTTTAATTTTAGAGAGTCGTTTAACAACGTATTCTTTAATTCCAGTAGATTATATTGGTGATCCTGCTCAGATTACCCCTTTTGAATTTGTTTTTTACGAAGATTCAAAAAATTTTGAACGTGTGTATGTTCAGTCAAGTTTTTTAGGTGCTTGTTTATATGATGTTTTACTGAAACATATTCAAGGCTTGCACTCTTCACGTATTTCTTATCGTTCACTGTTATTTGAATGCTTTGAAAAAACAAAATGGTCTCCCAATGGTATGGTTTGTAGAAAAACAAGTTTAAAATCTTACCAAAAAGTGGAATCTCAGTTTGAATTATTAACAACTGGACAAAATCCCATTAATGCTATTAACACAAATGCAAATTTAATGTTCACTAGTGAATTTAGTGATTCAATGGGTAGTTTCTATAAAACAAACCGTTTTATTACATGCACGGTGTTTAATTCACAAAATGAACTAGCGGATTCAATTTATAAACCGCTGTTTAAACAATTAGAACGTGCACTAGGTGAAACAATTGTTTTATCTGATTACCCTTACGTAGCATTAAAACCTTGTTTTGAACGTGGCACTTTAATTAACGTTTCGAATACTGTTTATTTCCGTGGTTTAGTTAGTAATGCTGGAAGTTTATCTGGTGGGCCCTAGCTTAAACCAAGCAAGATCTCAAAAAATCAATCTATTTTTACGAAATAGAGAGAGTATTAGCGATAATACTCTCTCTATTTCAGTAAACAATAAAAGTGTTGTTAGCAAGTTAAATTCCTTTAAATTAAGTAACTTTGTCAAAGCAAAAACATTTCATTCGGAATTACAAGAAAAATTAATTGGTTTAAATTCTTACTTTTTTGAAAGAAATGAAAAACTATGGGACAGACTTTATTCTAATTATACATTAGAAAGTCAAAAAGTAGAAACTAATGAGTCTTCGGTGTTACTATTTGAAAACTTGTTAATGGCCTTTTTACAGTCAATGGAAGCCGATTCATTTGGTTCGTTTCAAAATAGTAAACTTTCGGGCTTATATTTAATATATAATTCTAATTCGCATTGGTGTTATATTGGTGAATCAAAAGATATTTATAAACGTTTAGAACAACATTATCTAGATTTATTTTTTTTAAGCCATAGTAATTCTAATTTACAAAAAGCTTTTCTGGAAGTTAATCAAAATATTAGCTTTTTTAAGTTTTTAATTTGGGATTTTGGAGAACCATATGAATCTAAAAAATATAGATTAGCAGAAGAAAAAGAATTAATTATACAATGGCCTGGGCCATTATATAATATTATGCATAACAACAATTTAAACGTTTAAATTGTTGTTATGCATAATATTTCTTTCTTATGCATAATTTGTTTTTAATAGATAAATCTTATAAAATTATATAATAAAAGCTTTAGGTTTTTAAGTTTTCTTTTAATAAGCAATGGGGCGGGAAGGTGGGAAAAAAAGTGCATTTATACAAATGCACTTTTTTGTTGCTTATCTATTTTTTATGGGGTAGTATAAATTGCTTTGGAAACAAAGCAATTTGGGGTTAAAAGATCTATCCTTTTTTTATGGGGTAGTATAAATTGCTTTGTTTCCAAAGCAATTTGGGGTTAAAAGATCTATCCTTTTTTTATGGGGATTAAAACTTTTAACTATTGGCCTTGTTTAAGGGGGTGATTTTTTTCTCTTAAGTGCTTATTTGTTGATTTCGTTTGATTTAAAGATCTAACATTTTTAATAAATGTTAGATTTTTAAAAAGAATTAAAACTAGAATTAGCGCAGTTTGCTGAATTAGAAGCATTCTCTCAATTTGCTTCTGATTTAGATCAAGCAACACAAAACCAATTAGCTCGTGGTGCACGTTTACGTGAAATTTTAAAACAACCACAATCTTCACCTTTATCATTAGAAGAACAAGTCGCTTCTATTTTTGCTGGTACTAGTGGTTCACTAGATCGTTTAGAAGTTGGTCAAGTTCGTCAATTCTTAATTGGTTTACGTAGTTACTTAGCTTCTAACCATCCTAAATATGGTCAAATTGTAAGTTCGACGTTAACTTTCACACCTGAAGCTGAATCAATTTTAAAGCAAGCTATTTCGGAGTACTTAACGGAATTTGCTTCTGCGAAGTAATTAAATAGTTTTTTTTTAAGAACATAATAAGCTAATTTTTTAAAATTAGCTTATTATGTTCTTTTAACTTTGTATATATACCAGAAAAAGTATTAAAAAAAAAAAGAAATATGTTAACACTAAAAATTTTTGTTTACACAGTTGTAACGTTTTTCGTTTGCCTGTTTATTTTTGGTTTCTTATCTAATGACCCTGCACGTAACCCAGGTAAAGGTAATTTAGAATAAATTTTTAAGCATTAGATGTCTTATTTATAACTAAATAAGACATCTAATGCTTAATTGTAAAGTATATTTCAATTTACGAACAGTGATAATTTATAGTTATGAAATACAATTTTGTTTAATTTTTTCTTTTTTATTATAGTAGATTAAAGATAAAGAAATGTACAGATTCGTTTGTCTTGTTGACTATAGCTGGCAAAAATAATTGATGTAGTCCTCCATTTAACTTTTTAAGCTGAGCTCAAAATAAAGTTATGTATAAGACAAAAAAGTAAACTAATAATAAAAAATATTTCAGGTTCTAATGCCTTGCAGACGTTAATTTATTAATATTGTGTTTTTTCATAATAAACAAGTGGATTTTAAAGTGCCTGGGAAGGCACTTTAGCCTTCCAATTGCCCGTGTTAGACTGGCAATACTACCATCTAACCCTTTCCAATTACCATTATTACATTGGTAATTTTAAAAATTAAGATGGTTAACGTGACTGATGTTAAAATTTTTTTTTTCCTTTATTAATGACAAATAAGGATTTCTCTGGAAATACAAGTGAAAAGAATAGCTCTTTAAATGTTCCAAATAGTATGGGAAGTGGGGGCCTACCTACCCCAAAAGATTTAGAGAATACTCAAAATTCTTTAAAAGGATTATCTACAAATCTTTTGAATAGTTGGAATTTTGGTTCTTTAAATAACACTTTCTTTTCTCCAGACTCCAATTCAAAAACAACTAAAAAAGGACCTGATTTTAATTTTAAAAATAGTAAAAAATCTGGAAATTCATCATATACTTCTAATAAAACAACAAAAGGTGATGTTGTTTCTGTTACTTATGAAGAAATTGGTTTATGGCCTCGATCGTTTAGTCGAGTGTTGGATCGTTTTTTAAAACAAGTTTTTTCTGATGTTGAAAATTTAGTAATTCAAGAATATCGTTTTTATCGTTATTTATTTTTAACAACCGTACGTTGTCTTTCTATTCTATTTATTGTTCCTTTTCTAGTAAATTTTTTTGCAAAAAATTATTTAATTCATCCATTAACTGAATATTTTTGGAATAGCAAACAAACTGAAATTTTTTTAAATTCCTATCAACAAAAACATGCTTTTGCTGAATTAAAAGAATTTGAAGAAAAGTTATATTTTGAATCATTTATTTCATCAAATACAGCAAATAGGCAATATTTTTCTGAAAAAACATCACAAGCAACAGTTTCCACGTCTTCTCTTAGTGAAAAAACATCACCTTTTTTATTAGAAAATTTAAATGTAGGTTCATCTGAAAATCAAAATCTTGATGTTTCATTAAAATCAAATAATCAGTTTTTTAGTGAAAAACAAGTAGTAGAGGACACAAGTGAAAAAATTATTCCAATGGACCAGAGTAGTCTTATTGATGGAAAACAACCTGTTTCAATTGTTAATGGAGAAGATACTAAAAAAGAAGGAATGCCGCTTTTTGTTCCGTATCGAACTTCTTTTGTAAGTGGTAGTTCCATTACTACAGATAATACATTGTACAAACAAAAATTACAAGAAAAAACAATTGAAATTGCAACACGATATAATGAAGAAAGTATTGAAGCAATTACTAATTTCTTTGCTGATTTATTAAGTTTGTTAACATTATTTTATTTACTTTTCTATTTAGAAATTCAATTAAATATTACAAAATCTTTTTTATTAGAGGTTTTTTTTGGTCTAGATGATAGTAAAAAATCTTTATTTATTTTATTAGTAACAGATCTACTAGTTGGTTATCATTCATCAAATATTTGGGAGTTATTTTTTGAATTTATTTTCCATCATTATGGTTTACCTGAAAGTCAAACTGGTATTTTTTTATTAGTAGCAACACTGCCTGTTTTATTAGATGTTCTATTTAAATATTTAATTTTTAGACATTTAAATCGTTCTTCACCTGCAACTGTAGCAACGTATCATGCTATGATTGAATAATTTAGTTGTTATTTTAGTTTTTTATCTATTGAATTCTTTTCTTTGAACTAAACTACATTTAAGTAGTTTAGTTCAAAGAAAAAGAAAAGGGAAAGGGGGCGGGGCGGGCGTGGAGGTGCTATCTATACCAACTTCGGAGTGGGGCAGGGGCCCCTATGGGGTCTAGATGAAGATGCTTCTCTGCAATCCATCAACTTATCTCTATATAGAACCCATAAACTTATCTCTATAACCTATAGACAGACTTCTATAGAACCCATAAACTTATCTCTATAGAGAACCCATAAACTTATCTCTATATAGAATCCATAAACTTATCTCTATATAGAACCCATAAACTAAGCTGGATGGGTTACCCTTTGCGGTTAGTGGGGTTAGAAACATAGAAACTTGAATAAATAGAAAGTCGAATAAATAGAAAGTCGAATAAATAGAAACTCGAATAAATAGACACAGAAAAAAAGAAAGAGAAAGAAACTAAAGCTATACTATATTAATTCTATTGCCAGTGAAACACTGTAACTAAGACAATAAAGAGACTGACGAAAGCACCATTGGCCGAGCGGATAAGGCAAACGACTCATAATCGTTGATAGGTAGGTTCAACCCCTACATGGTGCAAAAAGATGAAGACTAAAAAAGGGGAAAGTGCTTATTAGCCCTTTATACTTACTAAAAGAATTTATACTTACTAAAAGAATTTATACGTACTAAAAGAATTTATACTTACTAATTGGGTCTGGGGTCATAAGTGTCAGTAATACTGACACTTAGTACTAAATCAAACTAAGCCTAGTTAGAATCTTCTACCCTGTAAGGGTAGAAGATTCTAGATGGGTTCTATCCCCTATGGGGATACTAACTAAACTAAATTCTGGGTTCTATCCCCTATGGTAACCCATAGGGTTATAGTTGGGTATATATTCTATAATATAGGGAACCCCATATATTCTATATGTAGGGAACGCCATAGGGGATGAAAAGTTATTATAGGAATAAATCCGAGAGAGTTGACGAAACGAAAAAATGCGATAAATTAAAAACAAGGGAATGTTCAAAAAAGTTTTCTTTCTTCTCTAATAAATAAAAAATTCTAAACATCAAAACTTTAGAATTAGAAAAAGCTAAATCAATGATTTATCTTTTTAATAAATTTGTAGTAAGAAAAAGAAAAAAGAAAATAAAGTATCCATGGAGAGTTTGATCCTGGCTCAGGATGAACGCTGGCGGCATGCTTAACACATGCAAGTCGAACGAAGCTTGGCAACAAGCTGTAGTGGCGGACGGGTGCGTAACGCGTAAGAACCTACCTTTTGGAGGGGGATAACATTGGGAAACTAGTGCTAATACCCCATAATAGCTGAGGAGTGAAAAGAATAAAATCGCCAAAAGAGGGGCTTGCGTCTGATTAGCTAGTTGGTGGGGGTAACGGCCTCCCAAGGCCACGATCAGTAGCTGGTCTGAGAGGATGATCAGCCACACTGGGACTGAGACACGGCCCAGACTCCTACGGGAGGCAGCAGTGAGGAATTTTCCACAATGGGCGTCAGCCTGATGGAGCAATGCCGCGTGGAGGAAGAAGGACCGTGGTTCGTAAACTCCTTTTTTTAGTGAAGAAGATCTGACGGTAACTAAAGAATAAGCTCCGGCTAACATCGTGCCAGCAGCCGCGGTAATACGATGGGAGCAAGCGTTATCCGGAATAATTGGGCGTAAAGCGTCTGTAGGTGGTCTAGAAAGTCTACTGTTAAATCCCAGGGCTCAACCTTGGTTAAGCAGTAGAGTACTTCTAGACTTGAGTGCGGTAGAGGTAGAGGGAATCCCTAGCGTAACAGTGAAATGTGTAGATTTTAGGGAGAACACCAGCGGCGAAGGCGCTCTACTGGGCCGAGACTGACACTGAGAGACGAAAGCTACGGGAGCGAAAAGGATTAGATACCCTTGTAGTCGTAGCCGTAAACGATGGAAACTAAGTGCTGCCGAAAGCAGTGCTGTAGCTAACGCGTTAAGTTTCCCGCCTGGGGAGTATGCTCGCAAGAGTGAAACTCAAAGGAATTGACGGGTTTCCACACAAGCGGTAAAGACCGCAATCTGCCGCGCAGCTCTGCAAAGGGCTGTAGTCTTTAAATGCAAAGGAAACCAAAAGAAGCAGCCTTTTATATTTATAAATATAAAGGGTAGGCAATTACTGGCTCATAACGGTGAAACCTAAAGCTTTTAAATTGGCTAGGTGCCAATTTAAAAGCCATGGCAATGCCGTGGGAAGTCTCCTTAACATTAATTTTATACTTAATAAAAATTAATGTTAAGGATGACCCTGTAACGACTCCTTCAAATATAAAATCATAGTGAAGGGAGCAATTCTAATAAATCAGAATTGCTAACACGCCAGCTCTTTTTAAATATTGACTAAGGTCAATCACTTAGACAAGACTAGACTTTTAATAGTCTTTATATTTATATATAATATGATTCTACCAGCGCCACAAATGACATGGCCACGTTTAATGGGTCTTTATCAAACCGATGGTTGTTTTTACGTCTCTGTTAGAAAAGACGGTTCTTTAAATATCGCAATTATTCTTACAATTGGCCGAAAAAATGTATACTTAACAGACCAAGTTAAAATTTTTTTAACTAAAGAAGGTTTTCTTCCAGAAATTCAAATTTTTGATTCATCTGGAACTCTTTTACAATCTGCAAGTAACCCAAGTCTTCCTCCACAAGAAGATACACTGGGAGAACTTCTTGAGAAGAAAGCAACACAAGACCGTGGGTCAAATATTACTATCCGTGGTCTAGAAAATTGTAAACAATTAGTAAATAAAATGAATAAAGAAATCCAAAAATCTAACGGTCTAGTAACTTTCTTTGGTCCAAAACTAGTTGATTTTTTAGTGTTTTCTAACCTATTAGAAATTGTAATCGAAGTTCAAAAAGGCAAACGTAATGAACAATCTGCTAAGGCAGATTATGTTAACATTATTCATGGTTTTCGTGTTCGACGTAAAAATGCGGTAACATTAACATCTCAAGAACTTTGTAGACGCCTACAATTACCATCAACAGACTATGCTTACGACCCAAACTCAGTAATTTGGACTAAAGCAGCTACTGATGCTCAAAATAGTTATAAGGAAGCTGCAAATAAGTGCATCCAAATTAAGGATCAGAATAAACCTATTCCTGATCCCCTTGCTGAATTTATTGTTGGTGTATATGACGGTGATGGTTCCTACCAAGTAGGCACACATATTCTTGCTAAAGAAGGTCAAGACAAGGACGGTAATAAAACTTATACCCTTGTAAAACGTTCAGATGGTTCAACTAGAGCTGCGTATGACATTGTTCCAATGTTAACGTTAACTGATAAGCTAGAATATGAAAATACTCGTTTCAATGAATTATTTAATATTTGTGCTATTCTTCTAAATGAAACGCACTTACGTAAAACAAAGAAAAACCCCAACGTAGGTGAAAAAAGTGTTCTTGAAATGGAATCACCTGGCTATAAACCAGGTGAAAATTCAAATAGATTTCAATTACGTGATACAAAAATGTTACAAAAGGTAGTTATTCCGCTATTTGAAAAAAACCCACCATTTACTGACGAACAACGTCAGCGTTTTCACGTTCTTTCAGAAATTGCAAAAGAAAAGCCATTTAAAACAGAGCAAGCCGCGTTAGATGCATTAGAGCTTCTTTACAATAATCAACAAGTCTTTAAAGACGATGTTCGTAAAAATAAAAAAGAAACCATGGTGCAATTAGTAAAAATGACATTTGCAAATAAAAAAAGACGAGGTAGACCCTAGTGTTAAAGTGATTATCCTTAAAAAATATTGTGAGTAATTCTCTTAAAAAAAGATGAAAGCATAGTCTATTCCACTAAAAAATTAGTGGTATAAAACCCGTAAAGGGATTATGCGGTTTAATTCGATGATACACGAAGAACCTTACCAGAGTTTGACATGCTTAGGATTTTCCTGAAAGGGAGAAGTGCCAGAAATGGAGCTAAGACACAAGTGGTGCATGGCTGTCGTCAGCTCGTGCGTTGACGTGTATGGTTAAGTCCTGCAACGAGCGCAACCCTCGTCTCTAGTTAATATCTTTAGAGAGACTGCCAGTGTAAACTGGAGGAAGGTGAGGACGACGTCAAGTCAGCATGCCCTTTATACTCTGGGCCACACGCGTAATACAATGGTCGAGACAATCAGCAGCAAACCTGTGAAGGCTAGCCAATCTGTTAAACTCGGCCTCAGTTCGGATTGTAGGCTGCAACTCGCCTACATGAAGTCGGAATCGCTAGTAATCGCCGGTCAGCTATACGGCGGTGAATACGTGCCTGGAAATTGTACACACCGCCCGTCACACCAAGAAAGGAAGCAATAGTCTAAGACGTTACTCTAACCGTAAGGAAGGGGATGGCCAAATTGTTGTCTCTGATCATGGTGAAGTCGTAACAAGGTAGGCCTACTGGAAGGTGGGCCTGGATCACCTCCTTCACTTTAGTAATTTAATTATAGTTTTTAGTTTACCTAAGTAACCTTTTCTAAGTTAATAGAAAAGGTTACTTAGGTAAACTACTATAAAAAAAACTAAACATAATTAAAAAAAGTTTTAACCCTGTTAAAACGAAAACATTAAAAAATTATAAATTTACCTTAGTATATACAACCCTTTCTTAAGAAAGGGTTGTATATACTAAGGTAAATTTATTTAAAATAATGAATAGAATATACTAAAGTAAATTTGATTTTTAAAATCAACAAAACTCTAACAGATAAATATAATCAAAAAACAAATAGACAAAAATCAAAAAAAGGTATATAATATTTATAGACCAGAAAAGAATAAATACAAAATTTTCACTTTTAAAATATATGTCAAAACAAACATATCTTGCGAATCGGCTTAAAAAAGTCCAAAAATTAAAGGATAAACTGTTTAGTCTAGTAAGAAATAGTAACGTGCCTAAAAGAGGTATCTCTTATCCAGCAACTAACACAAAGAACCCTGAAACCCAATGGTTTCAAGAGCTACGTCAAAGTTTATCCAACTTGAAACACCGCTCAACTAAACAGCTTCAAAATGAATATAAAGTGTTTGACCAAGAGCTTTTGGAAAAAAATGTTTCTGCTTTGAACACGAGTAAACAATTCCAAACTCTAATTCACCGTTTTAATATTCTTTGTAATCGTATTTCAAAAATGGGCTCTAACCCCTCAACCAACTCATTACGTCGTTTAAAAAGTTTAATTAACGAAGTTATTCAAATTGAAATTGAAATTGCCTTGTTTAATAAAAACTATTTACTACCATTTACGACAAACACTTGTCGATGCTCAAACAGTGATGCATTAGTTGAACATGAGTTTCTGATTAAATGTAATAATGACTTTACTATTTTAAGTGAACTCATTATTAACACGTTGGACATTTTGCGTTTGTCCTACGCATCCCTAGTATACTTTACTCAAAATTTTGAACAAGTTTTCCCTAATATTAATATTTGGGCAACTAACTGTGTTAACGAACAAGTCGACCAACGTGATGTTCTTTTACTAAAATTAGATAATATTAACAGAGAAACTACTAAGTTCCTGTTAAAAAACAAAATTCAAGTAGATTCATATAATTTTCAACTGCAAACATCTATTTTACTTTAACAAAATCAACAACTTGATTTTGTTAAAGTAATATAGGGAGATTATAAAAAATAGCTACTATTAAAAGATAAGATTAGACACCTAAAAAAAACTAATTAAGGTAATTCAAATGCTTGCTCCAAAAACAAAAAAACAACGTCAACTCGTCGTTCAAAAAGAGTATTACTTAAATACTTTCCACTACGATCTCTACTCGTGTGGATTATTAGCTATGACGCCAGTTCGTAACTGGTCGATGCACTTTTGCCAGCGTTTTCAAAAGCGAGGTTACGTTATAGATCCAGATAATAATAAAATTCAAATCTTATTAGGTTCTGGCGGTTTTACTCGTGAAGGTTTTTACACTCTTAATCTAGTAACCACAAAACCATTAATCCCAGATACACCTGGTGCTAGTTCGAGTGTTTCCAATTTTAAGCCGGCAAAAACGGCACAGTCTAAACCATTACAAAATTTTTACTTTCCATTTTCAATGTTACATGTAGGGCTAAAAAACATTCACCAGTTAAACTTTTTAGAAAAATTAGGAGTTCAAACCAAACAAATGCCACAAACTATGTGGTTTTTTCATGAGCCCGAACAACCAAGTATTTCACGCCCAAACCTGTATGTTCTTAAAGAATCACCAAATAAATTAAATAGTAATTTCAAATTTGTAAACTATTTTAATCCTCCCAATAATTTTTCATATCCTTTAGAAATTCCAGTCTTTTTTGACGACTTTTACGTAACACCAATTCCAGGGTGTTGTGATTCAGCACCTGCTCGTCAAATTGAAATTATTAAACCGTTTGCAGGCTATTACTTTCCAATTAGAGCAAAAAATAATGGTGAATTTAAAAAGGGGCTAAAAGACCTTTTCTTAAATGAAAAATCGAAGATATATGTAACCGGTTGGGAAAATTCTTTATGAAAAGAGGATTTTAATGCTTAATTTTTTTTAAAAAACCAAAATACCAATGATTAAGCCTAACTAGTTATTATATTAAAACGTTTATACAAGGGCTTATAAGGGGTAACCCTTATAAGCCAAGCCAGTAACTTCTAGCTAGGTTATAAGGGTTACCCCTTATAACCTAACTTAGCCTAGGGTTATACAGGGGCTTAGAAGGGGTTACCCTTCTAAGCAAAGCCAGTAACTTTTAGTTAGGTTTTATCCTTATAGGATAAAACCTAACTTAACCTTGAGCTATACCAAGGCTTAGAACTAAGGGTTGCCCCTTAGTTCTAAGCCAAGCCTGTAGCTAAGAGTAAGTGAGTAAAACTCCTAAGTTCTGTTAAAACAGAACTTGTAAACGCATAACTTAAAAACTAATAAGCTAAATAGGGGAAAAGTAATTGAGCATAAACCCCATAAAAAAGAGTATCAAAAATAAAACCTAGTAAAATAGGCATCTTTAAAACAATGGTAATCCAAATAAACATAAACCCCATAAATTTTAGTATAAAAGAAAGAAAGTAATGAAGATGGGATTTGTTATTATATTAAAAAGTTAATATAATAGAAGGTAGAACAGAATAAATATTGCATTAAACAAAATCAAGTAGATTAGATTAGAAACAAATAAATCTTAACTAAAAAATTGAAATTATGTTAGCACCTAGAAATAATAAAAAGCCGTCAGGGCTTTTTCTAAAAGCAAGAAATTGGTTACGTAACAGTCGTGGATTAGTTGTTATTGTTTTTGCAGCAAACTCACCAAAGGAGGGACTTTATTCAGCTTCAACGCTGGATCAAGGGGCTTTAACTCCAGTGTCAAGCAGTTCCTCTAATCCCGCTTTAGACCGTATTAAAGAAATCCTATTAAAAGAACGCTCTGGTTTAACCCTTAGTGAACAAGACCGTCTTTTTTTAGATGCTGCTAATTTGGCAGATATTGTAGAAGTAAATAAGCAATTACTAAATGGAGGTGCTTCGGATTATAGTGCCTTAGTTCGCGGTGATGTTATTGAAGTAACATTTTATTTAAAAAACTTACACGTTCGTGAAATTAATGGTAAAGCGTTATTGTATAAAAATACGTTATCTGTAACCCAACCTAATAACCGTGATGTTGAAAATCTAAATGCATTAACACAGTCCTTTAGATTTTACTATGTAGTCAATGGTTACGTAGGTAATTTATCTTTCCACGCTGCTTTAGCAGCAATTAAAAAACATTTATGGGATGACTATATTGTTGCAATGGTTTCTTCTGAAATTTGTTTAGAAGCAGGCCGCGCACGTATTGTTTACCCCTTATCGCGAACTAATTCAAGCTATGCCTTAGGTTTTAATGAATTTGGTAATTCAAACTTAGATAATACTTTTCCTGCATCGCGACCCTTTGTTTATCAACTAGGTTCAACTTTAGTTTCAGGTGGCCGCGATGACTATTCAATCCGTATTCCATTTGTATCGGAGAAGTTTTTAAATCTAAATTATCTGGGTGACTTCGGAAATAAGCCTTTAGCAAAACAACTAGAACAAGCTTTACTGCAACCTATTAACTTTAATAGTCAAAACTCTAATAATAACCAAAAAGAACTATGTTTAGAACTTGTTTTAAAAACGTTACGTCAAAAGGCATTACGTCCTTTTTTACCTGTTGAAACTGTTGTTGCTATGGGGTTCAATACAAATGTTGGTGCGTCTCGCACTAAGTTATCGGTAAAAATGTCACACCCTTTAACAAACGGTTCAATGGTGTTTAATATCAATAATAAAGATGCAAAAAACAGCACAAATGGTGAGTTAAAGTTTGTGTCTCAAAATAAGACATCCATTCAAGACTTTAACCCTGGTAACGTAGATGTAGCCCTTGCGGTAACTAATACTAAAATGGCCGAAGTTGCGGCAGAAGCCGTGTCTACAGGTGCTCAAGGCCCTACCGTAGGCTTAATCGAATCAGGTGATTCGAACCTTGAATTACCTGGGGTAAGTCAAGAACAACGTCCTCCAATTCGTCAAGAAGAAAAACAAGACCCACCATTATCAAGTCAACCCGGTTCAGCTACTTTATCGGGAAGTAGCGAATCCGGTTTAAAAGCTTTTTATCGCGAAACAACTGGTAATGATGATGACGCTTAAAATAGGAACCTAAAAAAGTGATCATTGCTAGTAAAAAACAAAAACTCTCAATAAAAGGGTATTCTCCTTTATTAAAATAAAGTAAAGGAGAATACCCTTTTATTGAATTAGACAAGAATAGATCCATTAAATAAAGTTAAAATCTTAAACTCTTAAAATAATGCACTTATTAGTAAATTTGGATGAGCTAGTTAAAAACGCTCTGTGTCATCCTGCCCGAAGCCGTCGTGCGTGGGGTCGGGATATTAAAAAACTCTATAAAAATCAATGTTTAATTTCTGGTCAAGTTTTATCTGCACCCGAATTAGATAGTCATCATTTAGATAGCGTTGCTCTTGTTCCCCAAAAAGAGCTTTGCTTGTTAAACGGAATTCCTTTGTCCCGTGAATACCATAAAGAATTTCACCGTCTGCATGGGTTAAACACCAGTTTTGATCAATTTATTCATTATGTTGAAGTTTTAAAAACAAATAGTAGTTTGGACCGTCGTCTTTATTTAAAGGCTGTGCTTACTCACTTAAATTGCCTTAAAACAGAAATCAAATCAAAAAATAGTTTATAAAGGTTAGAGTTTCCTCGGGCTCACTCGAGGAAACTCTAACCTTTACCCTTGGGTCTTGGGTGATACCCTTTTTAAGCTCTTACTCGTTCAACTCGAGGTAGGGCAAGTTTATTAAAACCTAATAATTAAAAAATTGGCATACAAAAAGATTTAATTTTCTTATACCTGGAATAAATAAAAAATAACATTTATGTGTCTGAAACGGAAAAATACCGTTAAATTTTATAGAATTTACGATTATTTGGCATGAAAGCGAATAAAACGAAAAAAAAATAAATTAAATAATCGTAAATTCTATAAAATTTATGAACGGAACAGCTACAAAACTACTCAGCATCATCTTTCCCCCCTCCCTGCATCTTTCTTCGTAAGCCGAAATATAAATTCGGATAATGTTGAATTAAGAACGATGAGTTAACGAAGGAAAAAAAAGAAAAACTACGCCAACCTTTTTCAAACGTAGGGGCAGCCGTATCTCGTTCTAGGCTTACAGCAATACTACTGGTTAATCTGAATTTTTTACAGCATTCCAGTAGTTCTGCGTTGAGCGCTTCAGCAAAGTTTCGCACTGACCCCTTGTTTAACGGTTTGATAACGCCAGAAGGTGGCATTTCAGTTTGAAACCCTTTAGGATTTGTAAAGGTTGATGCAAATCTTACTGAGTTTAAAATATAACCTACGTTAAATTGCTGTTTGATGATACTGCCTTTATAACGAAGGCATACGTTAAACTCATAGTATTCTTTAAGAGACGCTGAGTCTGTAAAGTTAACTAGATAAAGATAAAATACCATAATTCCAAGAAACTGCATAAATTTTGGATCGTTAAGAAGTGTTTTATCAACTTCCTGTTTTTCAAAGAAGGGCAAAACTAAACAGCAAAGAAAAAGGTTAACTTGGAATTCATTTAATTTTTCAATTTCTTTGCGTTCTTCTGTGTCGACGTGTTCAACGTCTACAATCAGGTTTTTAATTGCTGAATTTCCTGGAAAAACACCGTCATGTTGCTGTTGAACTTCTTTATCGATTTCTTCAAAATCTACCCTACCCTTTTGAATACCATCGTAAGGTTTGATATTTGTTACCAAACGGTTTAATAACACTAATTTAGATCTAGCCAGCTTGTTACCATGAAGGTGTTGAAAAAGGCTTGCTGACGCATCAGGGTCAATAAACGGTGGTAGGTTTGATCGTTTACTTTTTGCTATATTTGCTATTTTTTATATTTTTTTTTTACTTAATTATTTATTTATTTATTTAAGTGGGATATTAGGAAATCCCACACTCTTTAAAACTCCCTTATAGGGTCTCACCCCTATATTAATACCGGAGCTCGGTATTAATATGGTTCATAGGATAGGAGTAAACTATAAAAGGTTCAGCTTCTTATTGCCATGTGTATGGATTCCTCCTAGAGGGAGGCAGTTAAAAGCATCACTTATTTTATTTTCTCTTTCCTAAAGGGGGCTAGGGCCCCTGTGGGCTTCTAAAAATAGAACTACCCTTACAGGGTAGGCTTAGGGGAATAATTACATTTCAAATTTCTTCTATTAATTTTTCAAATTTCTTCTATTAATTTTTAATAGGTGCTGTATCGTTAAAATAGCCCCTCTTAAATTATTGTATTAGAGTCATTTAATAAATTGTATTAGCTCTACAAAAAGTATAACATTATTATATCAAAGAATTTATCTTATTTAAGTAATATAATAAAAAATATTAACTATGCAATAAGTCTCTACTTATTACACCTATAAATATATTTTATTATATTAACTATTTAATAAGTCGAGACTTATTAAATAATACTATAAGAAAATTAGATCGTATTTTTTATTTCTTGGTTTTTATCTCTAAGTTATTATAGGAATAAATTAGAGAGAGTTGACGAAAAGAAATTTTAAAAATATAATAAAAACAAGACCAGTTAGTTATAAAAAACTAAAAAAACTCCTAAAGAGTTAGTCTGGTTGATAAAAGAATATGAGGTGACACAACGCTCGAAGCACCAAGTCAGGAAAAAGGGCTATTAGCTCAGTCGGTTAGAGCGCGCGCTTGATAAGCGCGAGGTCGGAAGTTCAAATCTTCCATAGCCCATAGTGGGTACGTAGCTCAGTTGGTAGAGCACTTCCTTTGCACGGAAGGGGTCGCGGGTTCGAAACCTGTCGTATCCACCACTTTTAATAAAATGCCTTTCCAAGCTCTTCAGAGCTTGGGAAGGGAGAAAAGTGTTTTAATTATGTCTTTTCTAATCCTTACCCTATGGTAGGGGTAGTTAGTTAAGGCTTAATTAATAAAGAAAAACAGATCATAAGTGCTTTCTAAGCATCATCTTTGATGATACTTATGTCCCCAGACCCTATGGGTTTGAGGATAAAAGGCACTTATGCATAATAAGGTCAAATGAATTAAGGCTTACGGTGGAGATCTAGGCATTCAGAGACGACGAAGGGCGCAGATACCGGCGATACGCTTTGGGGAGCTGGCAACAAGCTTTGATCCAGAGATTCCCGAATAGGGCAACCTCAAGAACTTCCTCCCTAATTCATAAGGAGGAAAGAGGCAACCCAGTGAATTGAAACATCTTAGTAGCTGGAGGAAAAGAAAGCAAAAGCGATTCCCTTAGTAGCGGCGAGCGAAACGGGACAAGCCTAAACCCGAAAGGGTGTAGTGGGAAAACTAAAAAATTATTACTTAGATTTCAGACGAAGCAGCTGAATCCTGCACCATAGATGGTGAAAGTCCAGTAGTCAAAAATATCAATTAATAAAAGTTATATCCCGAGTAGCATGGGGCACGTGGAATCCCGTGTGAATCAGCGAGGACCACCTCGTAAGGCTAAATACTCCTGGATGACCGATAGAGAAATAGTAACGCGAGTGAACGATGAAAAGAACCCCGGTAGGGGAGTGAAATAGAACATGAAACCGTATGCTGACAAGCAGTGGGAGGATATACTGACCGCGTGCCTGTTGAAGAATGAGCCGGCGACTTAGAGGAGGTGGCTAGGTTAAAGAGTCAAATCTGGAGCCTTAGCGAAAGCGAGTCTGAATAGGGCGCACAGTCACTTCCTCTGGACCCGAACCCGGGTGATCTAATTATGACCAGGATGAAGCTTGGGTAACACCACGTGGAGGTCCGAACCGACCAATGTTGAAAAATTGGCGGATGAGTTGTAATTAGCGGAGAAATTCCAGTCGAACTCGGAGCTAGCTGGATCTCCCCGAAATGCGTTGAGGCGCAGCGGTGATGATGTACGATCTAGGGGTAAAGCGACTGTTTCGATGCGGGCTGCGAAAGCGGTACCAAGTCGTGGCAAACTCAGAATACTAGATTTGTTTTCCATCAACCAGTGAGTGATCGACGGATAAGCGCCGATCACAAGAGGGAAACAGCCCAGACCACCAGCTAAGGCCCCTAAATGATTACTAAGTGCGAAAGGATGTGAGATTGCTGAAACAACCAGGATGTTCGCTTAGAAGCAGCAACCGATTGAAAGAGTGCGTAATAGCTCACTGGTAAAGCGATCTTGCGCCGATAATGGCCGGGACTAAGTAATCTGCCGAAGCTGTGGTATTTTCTTATTAAGAAAATAGGTAGGGGAGCGTACGATTCTTGGGTGAAGCTTTCGCGTAAGCGGGGGTGGACAAAATCGTAGTGCGAATGTTGGCTTGAGTAACGAAAACATTGGTGAGAATCCAATGCCCCGAAAACCTAAGGGTTCCTCCACTAGGCTCGTCCATGGGGGGTGAGTCAGGACCTAAGGCGAGGCCGACAGGCGTAGTCGATGGATAACAGGTTAATATTCCTGTACTGATTTTATTGGGAACCAAGGGACGAAGGAAACTAAACTGGAACTGCTCGTGGATTTCAGTGGAAGCATTTAGGCCTACATAGTTTTGAATAAAAACAAAGCTATGGCTAAGATGTGATCCCTATCCTTTACTTGTAAAGGGTAGCCAGTGATGTTACACTTCCAAGAAAAGCTTGTACTCCATTAACAATAAAATCACCTGTACCTGAAACCGACACAGGTAGGTTGGTAGAGAATACCAAGGGGCGCGAGAGAACTCTCTCTAAGGAACTCGGCAAACTGGCCCCGTAACTTCGGAAGAAGGGGCGCCCCTCTAACAGGGGGTTGCAGTGACCCGTTTCAGGCGACTGTTTATCAAAAACACAGGTCTCCGCAAAGTCGTAAGACAATATATGGGGGCTGACGCCTGCCCAGTGCTGGAAGGTTAAGGAAGTTGGTTACCCTTCTGGGGAAAGCTGACGACCGAAGCCCCAGTGAACGGCGGTCGTAACTATAACGATCCTAAGGTTAACCCTTGATGGGCATAGCCCAGAATAAGCTAAGTAAGCCCAGACGCATCTGGGCTTACTTAGCTTATACAAGTTCTCAAGGGTGAATGAATCGCTAGCCTTAGTAAAACCAAGCTATTTGCTGGAAACTCCTCAGGTCTAAGGACCCACAAACTAAGTGACAGCTGTATCATACTCGGAGTGCCATGACTAACTCCATGTAAAAATTGAGCAGACAAGGGGACAATCAGCAGGGAAGGATGCTAGGAAAACGCAGGAAGGTTTGGTCACCTGTCCGGTCATTCCACTAAGCATAACCCTCAGAGACTATACGCTTGGAAGAATTATTTATAAACCTATAAACCTATAAACACTAAAAATTATGACACTAAAAGATGATTGGATTGTTGGTTTTGTTGATGGTGAAGGTTGCTTTAGTTTTTCTTTAATACGAAATGACTCCCTTCGATTTGGTTATCAAATTCAAGGTGAGTTTACAGTGGTTCAACATAAACGTGATATTCAGCTGCTACACAAGCTAAAAGCTCATTTTGGCTGTGGTGCAGTAGCACAAAACCACGGTGATCGTTATCACTGGCGTGTCAAAAACCTAACGCATTTCCTTGACATTATTATTCCTTATTTTGAAAAACACAAGTTAGTTACAAATAAGCAGTTTCAACTGCCAGTTTTTAAAGAGATTTGTCTTCGTCTTAAAGCGAAAGAACATTTCAACGAAGCTGGTTTCAATGAAATTAAAGTTTTAGTTAAAAAACTGAGTGATTTAAAAAAATAAAGGAAAATTCTTAAGATAGAGTCCAGCTCCTTAGTTGCAACTAGTATGAACCTAACTGGGGGAATAAATGCAACTAAAACTCGAAAGAGAGGAGGTGAACTGAGCGAAATTCATTGCCGAGTAAGTTTCGGCCTGCACGAATGGCGTAACGATCTGAAAACTGTCTCAGAGAGAGACTCGGTGAAATAGACTTGTCCCGTGAAGATGCGGACTACCTGCGCCCGGACAGAAAGACCCTATGAAGCTTGACTGTATCCTGGAATTGGGTTCGGGCTTTTCTTGCGCAGCCTAGGTGGGAGGCTATGAGCATTAGCTTTCGGGCTAATGGGAGCCATCATTGAGAGACCACTCTGGAAAGGCTAGAATCCTAATGGTGTTCTTTGAATCAAGACACTTGACAGTTTCAGGTGGGCAGTTTCTCTGGGGCGGAGGCCTCATAAAGTGTAACTGAGGCGTGCAAAGGTTCCTTCAGTCTGGACGGAAATCAGACATTGAGTGTAAAGGCAAAAGGGAGCTTGACTGCAAGACCTACAAGTCGAGCAGGGGCGAAAGCCGGCCTTAGTGATCCGACGATGCCGTGTGGAAGGGTCGTCGCTCAACGGACAAAAGTTACTCTAGGGATTAAATGTTAGTCCTCTCCTACAGTAATGCAGGGGTGAGTATAAACAAACTCGGTGAATTGCGAGAAAGGCTAAGGCTTTAAGCTATGCTAACCCGCAGCCAAGCTACAATCTTGGTCATTCTTGATTCTAGTAAATTAAGTCAATAATGTGATTGTAGAAGGTTCAACGACTAGGGTTGCGCTTACCAAAAGTAATAAGACCCGTGTAGCGCCGAGTAACCAAATTTAGTAAAATAAGTTTTTTACTAAAAAATGGTTAAAGATATAGTCTGCACTTATGTGAAAGCATAAGAGTTTATAAGGAAAGCTTATAAACTATACAAGGAATTTATACTTGTATATAACAAAAGGAACAGGCTGATCTTCCCCAAGAGTTCACATCGACGGGAAGGTTTGGCACCTCGATGTCGGCTCATCGCATCCTGGGGCGGTAGTACGTCCCAAGGGTTGGGCTGTTCGCCCATTAAAGCGGTACGTGAGCTGGGTTCAAAACGTCGTGAGACAGTTTGGTCCATATCCGGCGTAGGCGCTGGAGTATTGAGAAGAAGTCTTTCGAAGTACGAGAGGACCCGAAAGACCAAGCCTATGGTGTACCAGTTATTGTTCCAACAGTAAACGCTGGGTAGCTACGCTTGCCGAGATAACCGCTGACAGCATATAAGTGGGAAGCTTCACTTCAAGATGAGTACTCCCAATTAGGTAACAGGAAGACTACCTGTTTGATAGGTATCAGGTCGAAGGGCTGTAAGGTCTGTAGCCAAGATATACTAATTACCGATTGACTTTGACCTTTATAAAAGGAGTTAGCTTTTGCTAACATAAACATTAAAAAATAAGTTCACATAAGAGATGTGAAATACACAATAAATAATATCACTTGGAATAGCATTAAGGTTATTTGACCCTAATTCAAATAAACTTAATGCTATTCCTTTTGCCTTGGTTCTCACGCTTAAGTGGCCCCACACCAATCCCATCTCGAACTTGGTTGTTAAATGCTTAAGGAAAATCAATACTATACGGGAGCCCGTATGGAAAAGGGTTTTTAGTGCCAGGGACTAATAAGAGAAGGGAGAGCACAAGCATATTCCCGAGTTCTTTCACCCCCCTTTGGGGGTTGGCGTAGCAGCCATGGAGGTGGTTCTCCCCTAACCCCTGGGGTTGTTGAGTATGGCAGGTTGCCATGCATCAATATTTTCTATAGAAAAGCAAGTTTTTGATTATAGTCAAAAACTTAGATATAATATAAAATATATTAATACCAAATACTCAAAAAACACTATAATTAATATATAAACAAGACAATAGAATTAATGTATATACATACTTTAATTCTATTAATGCAACTAAGCTTGCATTTTCAGAACAGAATACCAATAGAATCTTTATAAACATCTACTTATGCGTCATACTATTAATAAGATCGAACACCTTGTAAGCGCTAACGAAAACTTACAAGGATTTTTTAAGGAATGTACACAGAATGTGTCTCAAAGTGTATCCGCAAGTGCTTCTTCTTTTTTTGGGTTCTTTAAAAAAGAGCTCGACAAGCTTAATTTTTTTAAACATCAAAACGAAGTAACAAGCCTTTTTCCAGCTGGGCAATTCTACAGTGACTTTAGCACTACAGCAGCGTCAAGCAGTTTCCCTGAAATGGGTAAAGCTGCAACATCAATGTTTTGTTTAGCTGAATCAGTTGAAGGCCTTCTAGTAAAAATTTATAACCTAAAAAATGCACCAAATGCTCCTTATTTTCACCAAAAAGTAGGGGACTTAATCAAAGAAGCTCTTCTATTAACCGGTACAGCTAACGAAATTAAAACAGGGGTGGTGCAAGTGCTTATTCACAAAGATATGCGCGCTTTTTCTCCTTTTAATAAAACTGAAAGCCGTTTTATTCTTCAAGCTTTCGAAGATTGTAGCTCTATTGAGCACATTCTATCTTGTGTTGTAGACCTTTTACGACTTCTTCATTACACAAATTACACACTATTAAAAACAAGTGGTTCAGAGGTTGTTCCTCAGGCTATCTGGGCAAACTCAATTTGACCTTTAAATACACCATCTCGCGTTCTTATTGTGCTAAGCAACTCTAGCCCAGTAAGGGCTAGAGTTGCTTATAATGGGCTTTGCCCATAGTGGTTTTGATGGTGTTGAACGTGAATTTAATCAGTTTTTATTAAATGACCAGGAATTACTTAATCAATACTTTAAAGCATCTTCAAATCCTGGTTTGGAATAGCGTTAAGTTTATTCTAGTGAAACACTAGAATAAACTTAACGCTACTCCTTTTGCCTTGGTTCTCAAGCCCAATTGGACCAACACCAATCCCATCTCGAACTTGGTTGTTAAACGGTTGGGGGGTGGAAGCTACTATACGGGAGCCCGTATGGGAACTTACACCTAGTGCCAGGGGATTTACTTTACTTTACTTTACTTACTTACTTACTTACTTAGCACTTCTTATTCTCTATTATAACCCTTTACCCCTCTTAACCCCCTCTATAACCTTCCTAAGGGTTGTAAGGGAACCCTTATGCCTTTCCCCTTACAGGGGACCCCTACCCCCAATGGGCAAAGCCCATAGGGGGCCTAAGTATCATCAAAAGTATCATCTTTGATGATGCTTAGCCCCCAGACCCATAGGGTCTGGGGGTAAAAGATGATGCTTATCATTGTATTTGTTTTGGCTTAGAGGTTAGAATTCATTTTAATTCACAAGTAAACTGCTTATTGCCAAACTATAAATTTTTAGAATTTATACTTTTTACTTGTCAATTTTATTCCCCTATATGTAATAAGACACGACTTAAAAAAAGTCTAAATTCTAAAAATTTCATTCTTTTTAAAATTAAAAAATACAGTTTTTAAACTAAGCAACTCTAGCCCAGTAAGGGCTAGAGTTGCTTATTATGGGCTTTGCCCATAGTCGATTTTCTTTCCTTATATGTAATAAGACACGACTTAAAAAAAGTCTAAATTCTAAATTTAGAATTTAGAATAAAAAGTTACATCAAATATTTCTTCTTTTTTCTTTTTAGTGGCCACTAGGCTTACTTAGACCTTATACTTTATTGTTTATTTTTCTGTATACTTTTTTAAAATAAGTCTATAATCTAAATACTTTTTTTTATTCCATAAACACTTAACAAAATAATTCAATTTTGCTAAGCAGTCAACAAATCACTCATTTGGGGTCCCCTTACAGGGAACCCCAATAAGCCTAGTGGGTAACTAGGCTTTTATGGGCAAAGCCCATTATAAGCAACTCTAGCCCTTACTGGGCTAGAGTTGCTTAGGACCTTCTATATGGTCTTGTATGACTATTAAGACTCTCACCCTACTTACTAGAATCATTAGATGATAAGATAGGCACTTTAACCCTTCTACCCTAAAGGGTAGAAAGGCACTATACTTATTAAGGGCACAGCCCATAATAAGACACTATCAACCTTTACCACTAGGCTTAAACCCTTTAGCTGGTGAAGAAACCCCTGTAAACTAATGAAATAATATCAATCTATAATCTTTAGATGATAATAAGCCTAGTGGCTAACTAGGCTTAGCTTTTAAAATATCTAATAATAAAATATCTAATAATAAAATATCTAATAAAATAATGTGCTTCATTCTTTTTAAGCATCATCAAAGATGATGCTTATGTCCCCAATGGGCTAATTAAGCCCTGGCTTAATTAGTATGGGCTAGTGGGCACAGCCCACTAGCCCATAAAAGCCCATTGTAAGCCTGCCCTGACAGGGCAGGCTTTAAACCCATAGGGTCTGGGGATAGTTGATTGGTGCACTGATTTAAAACATTTAAGTGCACCACCAACATGGTGCACTAACAAAGTAAAATAAAGGGTTTAAGTGTACCACCAACATGGTGCACTTGTAGGCACCATTTAAAAAGAGGATTTTGTTGTGACATATGAATCACATTTGTTTTATAGGCACCAGCTCTCTGGTGCTGATAAAACAAGCAACTGTTCAGTTAATAGGCACCGCCTAGGCGGTGCCTATTAACTGAACAAAAAATAATTATTGGGTTTATAGGCACCAATAGCTTTGGTGCTCACCATTTAATAGAAAAATTACTTTAGTTAGCAACAGTGATATGGTGCCTATTAATAGAATAAATAAAATGGAGTTTTGTAAGCAACAGCCTAATGGTGCCCTCCATTTAATAGAAAAGTTACTTTAGCTAGCAACAGTGAGGCGGTGCTCACAAAAAACAAATAAGAATTTTTAGTCCACTAGCTAATTTAATCCTCCAAGTTAGCTGGGCCCTTAGATAAAAAAGTTAAGAGTTTAATTATCGGCACCAACATTAAAATAGAAGAAAAGCTTTTGTGCTCATCATTAAATAGCTTATTTAATAAGTGAATAATAGTGCCTATTCTAACCTAACACTTTTCTTTTTTGAGCACCATTCAAACGTCACACTTACAATGGGCTTACCCATTGTAAGGCTAGTGGCTAACCACAAAAGCCAACAAAAAAACGGGCGAAAGAGGATTTTGTTGTGACATATGAATTCCTTGGTTGGCTTCACAAAAAGAATTAAAGAAAACACCATAAAAATAAGAATAAATACCTTAGCAGATTCTTTTCAATTCTATAAGCATTCCCAGTAATAGAATTAGTAACTTACTCTATTACTGAGAAGACTTATAAATCAAAAGACTAGTTATAGAAAAATTATTTCTTTGGAGAATAGTCAGTAAAACGAGATACATAGAAATTATTAACTACAACATGGTATGTTGGATTTAAACCTTTTGTTAATCTTTCACGAACTCGAGTCATAATTTTAGAAATAACATATAAATAAGCTTCTTTAAAAGCTTTTTGTTGATAGAACTGTAACGTTTCTTGTTTAAATTCTTGCAATTTTGCTAAACGAATTTCATGTTGACTAACTACAGTATTAATTTCAGATGCAGCACGCTTAACACCTTCTTCACGAATTTCTTGAGCTTTTTTCTTAGCAACTTCTAACTGTGCACGTGCAGCATTTAGTTTTTCCTGAGCATCAGTTGCTCGTTGATTTGCTTCTTGTAAATTATTTAAGATTGTTTTTCTACGATCTTCTAATAAAGCAGTTAAATTGTTACCAACAAATGAAATAACAACTCCAACAACTACTGCTAAATTGATAATATTTGTTTCAAAAAGATTAGTATTAATACCAAAACCACCATGACCAATAGGAAGAATTGCCATAGAAAATTTTATAGAAAATAAGGGAATTTATAAAATCATAAAGTTTTTAAACTTCTTTTTCCATTTTTAGTGTAAACACAATATTGTATTCAAAACAACTATTACTTAAATTTTTTCTCTTTCAAAAAAATAGGGACCCCAATTATTTTTAATCGAACTCAATTAAAAAATCAATTAGGGATAAGTTCTAGTTTTCACCAATATTTTAAACTTTTAAACCTTTAATGTTGAAAGGCACTTTCAAAAACAAATGGAAAAAATTAACAAGACATTAACAAATTGAAGGTCAACTTGTTTCATTATTTACTAAAGAAGTAAAACTATTTTTGCTATTCCGCCTTTGCGGACCTCTCTAAACAAAAAATAAGATCCATCTAGGTTTTGTGAGGAATTATAAATTCATAACTTTATCTAATTTATAAAAAGACGCTTGGTCTCATTATAAACTTCAACTTTTTAGAATATACCCTCTAAATTGGGTTATGCCTGTGCTTATTTATAATAAGCCTTTATACTCATTGGAATGGCATTGGTAGTTGCTTATCTCAAAAAGAGAAATAAAATTTATTATTTTTTGTTTTTTCTATTCAAGTTGACTACATGAAAAGTAATGAAAAATTTGCTTAATTTAAAATAAAATAAGATCAACGCAATTTAAATAATAGATTCAAATTCTAAACAATAACAATGATAAATCATTGTTATATTGAACATTACTTATTTGAACTAAGTTAACTTCTACGGTGTAGAAGTTAACTTAGTTCAAATACTTAAAAAAATTAACCAGCAAATGGGTTAGCAAATAGAAGTGCTAATGCAACAACTAGACCATAGATCGTTAAAGATTCCATGAAAGCAAAACTTAAAAGTAGAGCACCACGGATTTTACCTTCAGCTTCTGGCTGACGTGCAATACCTTCAACTGCGTAACCAGCAGCAGTACCTTGACCAACACCAGGACCAATAGCAGCAAGACCAACAGCTAATCCAGCAGATACAACAGATGCAGCAGCAACGATAGGGTTCATATTTTTTCCTCCTGTAAATTTTCAATAAAATTATAGCAACCACTTTTAATTATATAAAAAAGAAAAAATATTCACAACTAATAGCTTATTTCTATGGGCAAAGTTAAAAAGGTTAATCCACAAAAAAATAAGCATAATAATATAGACATATAAACTAATTTAATGGACCTACAAATCTTGATAGAAATAACTTCATTGAGGAATAAAAAATTAAGAGGGTATGACCTAAAAATAACATGAAAGAAAGATTTATTTTTAGGTTTATGAGGTACCTTTTTTAATAAGGTTATAAAAGCAATAATAGTTTAAAATTCTGGTTTAATCATATTTATCTGTAAAGTAATCTTTGTTTATTTTTATTAAAATTTGAAAACAAATGTTATTAATAACGTAATATGGATTTAACACTTTAACTAACTCACATTTAGAGGAACTAAAGGTTTTGGACAAAAATTATTACTTTATTTTACGAACAAGGAGCTTGCCTAAATGAGTGAGTTTTTTGTTAACAAGGTCCAAAACTGTAATCCTAAAGATTAGGAATTACGATAAAATCCAAAATGTTTAAGGATTTTAATTATTAACTTAGAATTTTTCTTTTCTTCTAAAATAAAGTATACACCTCATGGGAGATACTTTATTTTAGAAGAAAAGAAAAAATTAAAAAGTATTAAATTTTTTTAACAACTTTAACAACTTGGAAACGTGCTTTTGCACGCTTATAAGCAAAATTTGCTTCTACTTTTTCTTTAACACCTTCTGCTTTTTCTAAATTAGTTTTTGCTGTTTCAAAAGCAGTTTTTGCTTCTTCAGCATCAATACTTTCAGACGATTGAGCTTCATTTGCTAAAATTGTTACTTGGTTTTGTTTTACTAAAGCAAAACCACCCATAATTGCATATGAGCTCCATTCTTCTTTTGTACGAATAAGCATGGCACCAACATCTAAACCAGTAATAATTGGTGCGTGGTTTTTTAAAACACCCATTTCACCAGTTTCAGTAGGTAAAATAATTTCTTCAGCTTGACCATTCCAAAAAGGACGTTCTGGTGTTAAAATTGAAATTTGTAAACTCATTTGTATTATTTTGTAAAAAAATGACAATAGCATGGGATTTTTAACTATATCAAATCTATTATCATTTACTAAATTTTATTAAAACCCTAAATGAAAGAACTTAAATAAAGAATCTAATAAGCCTAGTGGCTTAGCCACTAGGCTTATTCTGGGCTGTGCCCATAAAAGGGTTATTAGATTAAATTGTATCAGAACGGAACGTTAGAAAATAAAAAATCACTTAAATTTTCGTTTTTAAATCCTTAAGAAAATAATATTAGAAGGGACAAGTGTAAGCCTGGTGGCAAAGCCACCAGGCTTACACTTTAACAATAGATCATTTTAAAACTTCCCTCTAATACAATTCAAATTATGCAGTAACCTGGTTAATAGCATTAAGAATTGTTTGTGGTTTACGAGCATACATAGCATTATTCAATGCAAGTTTATGCAATTCGTCTTTTTTACGAATTCCATAACCTGATTTTTTATAAGCTTCAATAATTTCATTTTTTAGTTTATTAGCCATTGGTTGTCCTGAACGTTTATCACATGCTTCTAAAATCCAACGAAGTGCATTTGCTTTTGAACGATCACCAACTCGTAAAACACGTGGAACTAATTGAATAGCACCTCCACGGCGACGTGGTTGAATTTCAACACGTGGAGTAATATTATCTAATGCTTTTTCAAAAACTTCAACAGGATTTTTTCCAGTATTATCACCAATTTCTTTTAAACAATTATAAACAATTCGATAAGCAACTGATTTTTTTCCACTTTTTAAAACACGATTAATCAGCATATGGACTGAAACACTATTGTAAATTGGATCTGGTAATAAAGTACGTTTTTTATAAGCTCGACGAGGCATTTTGAATAGGCATAAAAATATGCATTTTTTTTGCAACAAAACATTATTAAATAGTATAGAGAATAGTTTTAAAAATCTCTATTCTATTTTAAACTTTCAAAATTTTTATTATTAAAGCCCTCTTTGAAATTTATGGGAAAAGCGCTTAATAAGGCTAGTTGCAAGCAACTAGCCTTATACTAAATAAAAAATTTGAAATATTGAAAACAATTTCTATTACCAACTAGATTTTTGAACTCCTGGAAGTAAACCTTGATGAGCCATTTCACGTAAAACATGTCTAGATAAACCAAAATCACGGAAATAACCTTTTGATCGTCCTGTTACTAAACAACGATTATGTAATCTAACACTTGAGCTGTTACGAGGTAATTGTTGTAACTTTCTATGTAAAGCTAACTTTTCTTTTAAAGATGAAGCTTTTTTAATAAGTTCTTTTAAAGTAGCACGTTTTTGAGCATACTTCATAACTAAACGTTGACGTTTTAATTCACGTTGAACCATACTTTTAATTGCCATAATTTGATTGGGTCTAACCCGATACGAATAAAAAGGATTTTAATATTCTTTAAAACATTTTGTGTTTTTTACTTGCCTACTACTAGCAATACTAAAGATAAATAAAAAGGTAGATAGAGTAAATAAGATTGAAAATGATGTCTACAGTGCCAATAAGTATTAAATAGGTTTCAAAAACAGTAAAAAGCTCAAACTAACTTAGATTTTGAGAAATAAGTTCAAAGCCTAGTGGGTAAGCCACTAGGCTTCTTATGGGCTGTTCCCATAAGTGCAAATAAACTCACTTTTCATCTAACTAGTGTAGCTCTTAATTATTAATAACAGTGTCTAACGTGTCATTAATGCTTAGTTTTATTTTACAAAACATTTAAAATAAAATGTATTTCAAATTTGTTTTTTCAAAATTTACTAAGTTCTTTAAAATAAAACATTACTTTTACCTTTTATTTTAAAAAGGTAAGGCCTATGTTAAGTGATAAATGGTTTTTAATCTTTTTAATCTTTCTCTCTTTATTTTGATAATGTAACCGCTATTAACCCCCTTTAGGGGGTTAATAAATTTGAGACAAAGTATCTAATATGATTGGCATCTATTTTATGAGAGAAAGACCATTTATACAATTTTTAAAAAGTGTTCTATCTATAATTTAAAAAAGTATTATATTGACCTATACTTTTTATGGGATTTGAATCCTGGGGCCCCTAGAATCTAAAGAATAATGGGCATAGTCTAAAATTAAACAAAGGCTTGGATTATAAGTGTAAAGCTCCTCTATACCTTCGAATAGCTTCCACCAATAGAAAATTAGTTATTGTATTACTAAGTTAAAATAACTCTAAGCCTAGTAGTTTAGCCACTAGGCTTATTGTGAGCTGTGCCCATAAATGTAATTAAGAGACAATATAGGTCCCTATTATTATTATTATTATTATTGTACTAAAAAAATTGTTTGACAGAAAAGAATAATAGATGCTAGGCATTATAAATATTCTTTTCTGTCAAACAATTTTTAACTAAAAAAAAGATAAGAAATTTTGTTCTTAAGCTTATTAATCTTCTTGAGTTGCTGCTGTTTTAACATAAAGAATTAATAAAAACGAAGTAGGAATAATAATAAATAAAGCAGTTGCAATTAAACCTAGAATATTTACTTCCATAAGATTTATAAAATCAAAAAAGGGAAAAAATGGAGAAAGTAAGCAAATAGGAGTATAAGTAAAAAGAGTTATATTGTTTTCCTTATACTTCTTTTAAGCTAAAAAATTGCTTATTGCTTACTTAAAATAACCAAAAGCCAGATTTAATTTTTCCTTAAGTAATACAGTTTAAATATAACCTTTTAAAGGTTATATTAGGGAACATACTACCCCCTATAATCTTTAGATGATAATAAGCCTAGTGGCTTATACCAAAAGGTTCTGGGGCATAAGCATAATCTAAGCATCATCTTTGATGATACTTATGCCTACCCTTACAGGGTAGGTTAAAGTCTATAATTTAATGATTATAGTTAGCCTACCTTTACAGAGTAGGTTAAAGATTATACTTAGTTTGGAAATATAGATTGTGACTTTTAGTTATAGTTATAATGTTTCTAAATTATTTTTAGAAATTAGGTATCTACAGTCCAAATCCTTTAATTACTTACTATCTTGGAGGATAGTAAGTAATTAAAGGATTTGGACTATAAAAGGTATATATAGCCCATAAAATGTCTAGAGAAATTTTATGGGTTATATTAGAATATTATTTGAATAACCTTAAAGAGGGAAAAATGCACAATTCAGTCCTATAATCTAAGTATTTTTATATTGCCTTTCTATGAGTTCTATAGCAATTATTAATGATCATTAATAATTGCTATAGAACCTACGTTTATCCCTATAAGATATTAAACATATCTATTAAGGATTAGAATCCATTCTTTTTAAAAAGTGTGAGTAAGCCACTAGGCATAATTTGTATCATATAAAGATTAGAGTAGCACATAGAAGACTTCCTTAAACAGCCAATGGATTCAAGGGAAATAAAAGTTACTTATGAATGCCCTAAACATAAGTTAGCCTCACCTAATAGAAAAGGTTAAAAGAACTTCTAATACAGTAGTCTAAGTCAATTCTGCTACCCTGAAAGCTTAACAAGCCTACTTTTACAGGGTAGGCTTAGGCCCCTTTCAGGTAGTAACCCATTGTTTGAGACTAGAGAACTCATATAATTTAGAATAAGTCTCTACCCCCTAAATGGCTTTAATATGCCTGATTATTAAGATTTTTTACTTTAAACAACAAAAGAATTGAAAATTCCAATAGTAATTACTAATAATAACCATAAGCTTAGACCTGAGAAAACAAAACGTTTATTTTCAGTCCAACCATTTGGGCTTGCAAATACAACAGGTACACCTACTACTAAAGCAAAAGATAATAAAATTAAAGCAAAAACTGTAAGTTGAATAATTGATGTCATGTTAATCTCCTGATGTTTAAAAAAATTGTTTTTTATTTAGAAGGCTCTTAGGGAGGTAAATTGAGTTGTGTTTATTTCCTAAAGCCAGAACAATTTTTTTATAATTGAAATTATTTAGTGATTTATTTATTTTTAGCCTTGCTTACTATGGGCTAATTAAGCCTAGGCTTAATTAGTAGCATCTAAATAGTATAGATAGTAGCCCATAGATGGAATTAGTTCTCCCTTACAAGAGTAATTTAAGTCTTATTATACTAAATTTTGAAGACTAGAATAAATGCTTTAAAATTGATTATCCTTCTATGGGGTGTGCCCATAAAAGAAGTTTTTATTTTAAGCACTTTATATTCATAAAAATAAAAAACCTTTACCCCCAGACCCTTTTATGGGCAATGCCCATAAAAGGGTCTGGGGGCATAAGGGTTGGCAGAGCCAACCCTTAGATTGTAGAAACTTCTTTCTAAAATCAATAAAACATAGTTTAACTATAGTTTATACTATCTATGCAATCTTCTAAGTAAGTACAAAACTATCATCTAAAAATTATAATAAGCAAGCCTAGTGGAATAGCCACTAGGCTTGCTTAGTTATTTTTTTAACATTTAGATTGAAAAGATAAATCCTTTAAAAAAGATTTAGTTGCATATCCAATTAATTTGGAACCTAGATGGTAAATAAGGAGTCAGTCCTATAAATCAAAATTGTTGATATTACTATAAAAGGATTAAAGGTTAAGTTATAATTTTTTGATGTTAATAAGCCTAGTGGCTAAGCCACTAGGCTTAGAACACTAGAATAGAACTAATCCACTTTGCTTATAGCCCCTAAAGGGGCTATAGAAAAAATTTAAATCTGGACTTAACTTTTAGTTATAGTATAAACCTAGTGGATTTTTCACTAGGCTTATTACCCTTACAGGGTAATAAAGTAAGTATTTGATTAGAGCAAATAAGTTATATATTTTATTATATAGAAGAATTAAGAAGAATTCTAGAATTCGAGAATTCTATTGAAACCAGCCATAACTATGTAAACCTTCTCCTAATAAATTAACACCTAAATAACAAATCCAAACAGAAACAAATCCTAAAGAAGCAATTAACGCAGGTTTTTTTCCTTGCCAACCTTTATTTAATCGTGTATGTAGATAAATAGCAAAAACTAACCATGTTAATAAGGCCCAGGTTTCTTTAGGATCCCAACTCCAATAAGAACCCCACGCCTCATTTGCCCATACAGCACCCGATAAAATACCAATTGTTAATAAAGGAAAACCAATTCCTAGAATTCTATAACTTAAATTATCAAAAGTCATTGCTAATTTTTGAATTTTTTTATCACTTGAGTTAATTACTTCTTTATTTTTTAAATCTAATGTATTTTGGTTTTGAGTCCTATTATTAATTTCACTATCTTCTTCATTGATATTATTTTGTGTAAAGACGTTGCTACTATTTTTATTTAGTCCTGTAATAATTAAAAATGCAATAGCCAATAAAGATCCACAAATTAGTGCACCATAGCTTAAAATCATTACTGTAACATGCATCATTAACCAATTTGATTGTAAAGCAGGTACTAAAGGACTTGCCTCTTGCATTTCTTTTGGCAAACTAAAAGTAGCAAAGGCATTTGTGAATAAAGCACTTGGTGTAGTAATAGAACCAATAAGTTTAGCCATAAAAGGAGTAGTACCAATATTTAAACCAAAGATATTAAATTCTAAAAAAAGATGAATTGTTGTTAAGGTCCATGATAAAAACATTAAAGACTCATATAAATTACTTAATGGAAAATGACCTGATTCTTTCCAGCGTAAAACTAATAAAATAAAAATAGATAAGTTGGAAATAAGAACACCAATTTGTCCATAATTTTTATTTGTAGCCCCACCAGGGCTTTTTGATAAATTAGTATTCCAATTATTAACTTCTGATTTGGCAATTGAATTGACACTTGAACCCATGGATCCTACCAAAGTTGGATTCTGTTTTACCCTTAATGATGGTGTAACAAGTGTAAAGTTTGAAATTTCTACCCAATAAATTAACATTGATAGAAATAAGGTTAAAAAAGAAAAATTTGATAAAAAGTTTTCTAAAGGTGTAAACATAGTTTCTTATTTTTATAATTAAAGTATAAAAAGATATTTTAATATAACCTGTATCTAGTACCCCCCAGAGGGGGATTAATATGGCCCCATAGGAAAAATTACTTTTAAAATCTCTTTTATCCAATAAATGTAGATATTTTATATCTTAATATGAAAAGAGCAAACTCAAATTATAAAAAAACGTTACACTGAAACTTGTGCCTTCTCTCTTTAGAGAGAAGGCACAAGTAAAACCCTAAAGGGTATACTTTAACCCCCAGACCCTTTATGGGCTTTTAAGCGTTGGCAGAGTCAACCCTTAGAAAGGTTAAAGCCAGGAACATCTTCAGTTCTTTAAAGCAGAATAAATGGCGATTGAGAATATTTTTCTTTTGCTTAAAAAATCTGTTATTTTTCTAAGGGTTCCCTAACAGGGAACCCTTAGAAGGTAATAAAGGTAGACATTAGCCTCATACCTATAAATATCCCCTTTACCCCAGACCCTTTTATGGGCAAAGCCCATAAAAGGGTCTGGGGCATAAGGGTTCCCTAACAGGGAACCCTTATGCTTGACTAAATTGTTTCTAATTTTTTCTGTTCTTTAAAATAATTTTTTCGAGTGCCTTATTTAGAAGGCAAAAAAGTAATACAATAGATTCATAACTTTTTATTATTTAAGGTAAAAACTGAAAGAAAAAGGCATTCAGTTTATAAGCAAGCCACTAGACTTGCTTAGAATGGGCTCTGCCCATTAAGCCACTAGGCTTGCTTAGAATAATCTAAAGATTATCAAGGTAAACTAACTATTTTAATGCGTTTTAAATAATTATTTGTACCATATTTATGATCTTTTTTTTTAATTGATAATAAAAGTGCTTATATTATCTTTAAAGATAATATAAGCACTTTTATTATCAATTAAAAAAATTTAACTTATGTAGATAGATTAACCAAAGCGCCCTGATGTAGAAGCAATAAGGAATGCAGCATAAGTGAAGATATAACCAACTGAGAAGTGGGCTAAACCAACTAAGCGAGCTTGAACAATAGAAAGAGCAACTGGTTTGTCTTTCCAATAAACAAGGTTTGCTAATGGTGTTTTTTCATGAGCCCAAACTAAAGTTTCAATTAATTCTTGCCAGTATCCACGCCATGAAATTAGGAACATGAAGCCTGTAGCGTAAATTAAATGACCGAATAAGAACGTCCACGCCCAAACAGATAAGCTGTTCATACCAAATGGGTTATAACCATTAATTAATTGTGACGAGTTTAACCATAAGTAATCACGTAACCAGCCCATTAAGTAAGTTGAAGACTCATCAAACTGTGCAGTGTTACCTTGCCATAAAGTAAGATGCTTCCAGTGCCAGTAAAACGTAACCCAACCGATAGTATTTAACATCCAGAATACTGCTAGATAGAAAGCGTCATATGCTGAAATGTCACAAGTACCACCACGACCTGGACCATCACAAGGGAAGCTGTAACCAAAGTCTTTTTTATCTGGCATTAACTTAGAACCACGTGCATCTAAAGCACCTTTAACAAGAATAAGTGTTGTTGTGTGAAGACCTAATGCAATAGCATGGTGAACTAAGAAGTCACCAGGGCCAATTGTTAAGAATAGAGAGTTTTGGTTGTTGTTAATAGCTTCTAACCAACCAGGAAGCCATAAGCTTTGACCTGCAGAGAAAGCCACGCTATCTTTAGATGAAAGTAGTAAGTCAAAACCATATAAAGATTTACCTTGAGAAGCTTGAATCCATTGTGCAAAAACAGGTTCAATTAGAATTTGTTTTTCAGGAGTACCAAAAGCTAGCATTACGTCATTATGAACATAAAGACCTAATGTGTGGAAACCTAAGAATAGAGAAACCCAGCTTAAGTGAGAAATAATAGCTTCTTTGTGGTCAAGAATACGAGCTAGAACGTTTCCTTTGTTTTGTTCTGGATCATAGTCACGAATAAAGAAGATAGCACCATGAGCAAAAGCACCACACATAATAAAACCAGCAATGTATTGGTGATGCGTGTATAGTGCAGCTTGAGTTGTAAAGTCAATTGATAAGAATGCATAAGGAGGTAGTGAGTAAATGTGTTGTGCAATCATAGAAGTAATAGTACCAACAGAAGCTAAAGCTAAACCTAATTGGAAGTGTAATGAGTTGTTTACTGTATCAAATAAACCTTTGTGGCCAGCGCCTAACCCGCCTGCAGGCGGAGTGTGCGCGTCTAAAATTGCTTGTAAACGGTGACCAATACCAAAATTAGTACGGTACATGTGACCAGCAACAATGAAAATAACAGCAATAGCTAAATGGTGGTGAGCCATATCAGTTAACCATAAACTTTGTGTTTGTGGATGGAAACCACCAAGGAAAGTTAAAATAGCATCACCTGAACCTTGGTTAGTACCAAAAATATGGCTAGCTGAATCAGGGTTTTGAGCATAAGCAGCCCAGTTACCAGTCCAGAAAGGAGTTAAACCTTGAGGGTGTGGAAGAACTGATAAGAAGTTATCCCAACCAACATGTTGACCACGTGATTCAGGGATAGCTACGTGAACTAAGTGTCCAGTCCAAGCTAATGAGCTAACACCAAAAAGGCCAGATAAGTGGTGATTTAAACGAGATTCAGCATCTTTGAACCATGATAATGAAGGTTGGAAATTAGGTTGTAAGTGTAACCAACCAGCAAAAAGGAAAACTGCAGATCCAAGTGCTAAGAACACAGAACCACTGTATAAATCTACGTTTGTACGCATACCAATAGTATACCACCATTGGTAAACACCCGACGTAGCGATGTTTACAGGACCTGATGCACCACCACGAGTAAATGCTTCAACAGCAGGTTGACCAAAGTGTGGGTCCCAAATAGCGTGAGCAATAGGACGAACATGTACAGGATCAGTTACCCATTGTTCAAAGTTACCTTGCCAAGCAACGTGGAATAAATTTCCAGATGTCCAAAGGAAGATGATTGCTAATTGACCAAAGTGAGATGCAAAAATTTGTTGATAAAGATTTTCTTCGGTCATATTATCATGACTTTCAAAATCATGAGCTACTGCTAGTCCGAACCAAATACGACGTGTTGTCGGATCTTGCGCCAGACCTTGGCTAAATTTAGGAAACAGCTTAGTTGCCATAATAGTTTCTAACTCCGTTAACTTTTTAATCTGCAAATTTTATTTTGCTTTAACTTTTAGTTTAAAAGTATTCAAAAATAGGTGACCATTTACAAATTATCTATTTGACAATAAATAAGTGCCTAAATTTGAGACTTATGCCTTAAAGACGTATTTTTTAATCCTAAGGATTTATTATCCTTCTTTAAGGTTAAGGGATAAGATATATATTTGATAAAGATACCAATACTACGCATTGGTCCCATAAAGTTTCTATCAGAAAGTTTCTATGTTTAACTCCCTTCCCAATTTCTAACTAAGAAAGCCTAGTGGCTTCTTATGTTATGGGCTTTTTCCATAAAAGCATAGACTTTGCTAAGCAACGACTAATTTCAAATTCTATTTATTAATTATATCATATAAGCTTAGTTAAGTGGAGCTCCACTTAACTAAGCTTATATGATATAAAGTGCTATAATTTTTAAGGTCTTTATCTTTACATGTGTCTAACTTAAGGTAATGGGATTACCTTATTTAGGTATAATATATTCCCTCTACGGAAATACTTATTGCCCCTACCCCCAGACCCTTTGGGTCTGGAGGCATAAGCATCATCTAAACATCATCAAAGATGATACTTATGCCTACCCTTACAGGGTAGGTTAAAGATGATACTTAGCAGGGGTTAAATATCAAAGGGTCTAAGCCAAGAGGCTTAGACCCTTCTTTTTAATAGATATCTCATAAAAAACTTATAAGTAAATTCTTTAGACATAGCCATTATTATTTATAACATAACCTATAGACAAAGTTTCAATAATAATGCATTGCTTTTTCATTCTCTCTCATTAGTGTTCTAGAAAAATTTCTATTAAAAGCCTTTTATCTTTAACCTTACAACCTTGTGAGATTTCGATAAAGCGCTTACTTAGGCACTTTTAAATCAAATGTTGTTGAATTTTAGGGTTATACCACAAAAATTCAATTACAGATGAATGGGGCCCTAAACTGTCTATGGCAATCCTCCTCTAGAGGATTTCCATAAGATGCATAAAGAAACTTTTTTCCTCTGCTTTATACAAATTATTACTATTTTGTTTTAAGAGTTATCTAGATATACTTTTATTTTATCAAAAAAGTTACAAAAATATTTTCTTTCGTAAGTGCCTTCCCAGGCACTTACGATGGTGAAAAGTGCTAGAATAAAAATTTATACTCAAAGTCTATAATAGTTAGATTATAGACTTGTGTATACCTTTACAGGGTAGGTTAATGAAGTTCAAAATACAGTATGATTGCTTTATAATATTTCAGTAATTATAAAACTTCTCCTCTTAAACCTAAAGGCATTTACTATTTTTCATTAGTAACTAAATTGTTCTTCTGGGGCGGAAGGACTCGAACCTACGAATGTCGGTACCAAAAACCGCTGCCTTACCACTTGGCGACGCCCCATGAAATAATCAAAACATAGGTAAATTATAATTTTTTTTTTTAGTTTTGTCAATTTCTCTTAAAAATATTGTAACCAAGCCTTGTTGCTTAAGACAAGGCTTGGTTATTTATTATGGGCTTTGCCCATAGAACGTAATAAGCAAGCCCACTAATCCCATTGGGCTATGGCTATTCAAGCTTTGCCCCTTAATCTTCCTACCCTTTATGATAGGAAGATTAAGTGCCAGTGTTAAACTTATAATAGAAGATAATTAGCGTTAAACCTACCCCTAGGTTACTATTGGGCCCCAATTAAGGGGTCGATTGAAGCGTGGGAACTCATAACAGAATTACAGTTTTAAAAAATTGAATTATTCAATTTTTTATTTATTAATTTTTATAAAGGCTCCGAATATATATATTAAGATTGTTTTTTTTTCTGGAATTTGTTAATATTAATATATGTTTTGCAAGTCAAAAAGCAAAGGGTCGATGCCCGAGTGGTTAATGGGGGCGGATTGTAAATCCGCTGGTTACGCCTACGTTGGTTCGAATCCGACTCGGCCCAATTTATTTAATATTCAGATGTCCATATATATTTTAGGTAATTTTCCAAAAGTAAGCATTACTAAATATATACTTGCACTAATAAATTAAAATAAGATATTATAAAGAATAATTCTTTCTATTTTTATTAATTTAAGAACTGGATACTTAGTTTCTTTATTTAATTGTTTAAATTAGCAATTTTCCGCCCTTTTAGGGTCCGTCAAAGACGGTTTTACATCTTCATTTTATAAATACGGAATGACACATAAAAATACTACTAAATTTAAAATAGGTTTCTACTCTTATTATTCTCTTTATATCCCATATCTTTTTACTATTGATTTGTTGGGGTCTGGGGCATATAGGTTGGCATAGCCAAACCTTAGGGGAATTCACCTAAATTTCTTTTCAAAGTATCATCAGAGATGATGCTTATGCCCCCAGACCCTTAGGGTCTGGGGGTTAAAGGGTTGGCTCTGCCAACCCTTATGACCATAGAAGGGTCTAGGAGTAGCTGACTTCAGAGTTTAATAATTATTTAAACAAAAACTAATTTAATACTTTAGTAGAAAAAACTGTGAAATTTTAGATTTATTTAAGAAAAAAGAAAAACTTAAGTAAATCAATTAAGAAAAATATTCTTATCTAATTAAAACATTTATGGCTAGACAAACACGTAAACTATCAACAACAAAAACAAAAAAGAGAATTTATAGAGGAATTGTACATATCCAAGCAGGTTATCACAATACTATTGTAACAATTACAAATATTCGCGGTGAAGTGCTTTGCTGGAGCTCTTCTGGTGCTTGTGGTTTTAAAGGAAAACGTAAATCAACTGGTTTTGCTGCAAAAAAAGCAGCCGAAACAGCTGCTAAAAAATCACGTGATTTTGCTATGCGTGAAGCTAAAATTTTAGTTACAGGTCCTGGTCAAGGGCGTGAAAGTGCTATTCGTGAAATTTTTAAAGCAGGAATCAAAGTTAATGTAATTCGTGAAAAAACAGGTATTCCCCACAACGGTTGTCGCCCACCAAGAAAACGTAGTGTATAATTTGAATTATTAGAGATCTTGAATAAAGATCTAATTAGTAATAAAAACTTATCTATATTCAATAAAGTTATTTTTTATTTACTATACATATTTATATCAGTTAAATTTAGGTATTAATATAAAAGTAGAGTGAATATCAACTTACTTAACAGTTAAGTAAGTTGATATTCAATCTGTTAAAGTAGTAATATAATATAGTATAATAGAATATAAATAATAAGGTATGAATCTTATATAAATAATAAGGTACAAATCTTTTGCGAAACCCCTGCCTAAATTATGCCTGGGAAGGCATAATTTAGGCCCTTTTAACACTTTTTGATTTTTGATTTAAAAACAAATAGACTAAATAATATGAGCTTCGAAATCGTTTTTCAATTAGCATCGTTACTTTTTGTTGTAGCGGCAGGTCCTTTAGTAGTTATTCTATTATCTGCTCGTGGTGGTAACCTTTAATACTTAAAAAATTCTATTATTATTTCAATATCAACTTGTTGATATTGAAATAATAATAAGTTACAATTAGATAATAAAAAAATATCATCCTCTGATTAACTTAACTTAGACAGATATTAATATTCATTCTTCTTGGAGAACCAAAGTAAGTAGGCAAAACAAAAGGATCATTTGACTTATTAGTGGATTAAATGAAAATAGGTCTAGTCAATCTGCTTAACTTTAGTGTACTTTGTCAAAGAGCATAACAAAAACATGAAACTGAGGTATCTTAATAATGGGCATAGCCCATTATTAGCAAGCCTAGTGGCTAGCCACTAGGCTTAGTTAGAGTCAAGAGTTTCCAGTGAAAATTTGATTATACTTTTTTATATAATAAAAAGGGCATAATGTCCTTCCATAGGAATACTTTTTGAACTCCTATGGAAAAGAGGAGAGATGGCTGAGTGGTCGAAAGCGACTGATTGCTAATCCGTTGTACAATTTTTTTGTACCGAGGGTTCGAATCCCTCTCTCTCCGATATTGAAACAAAATTAACGACCTTTAAATATAAAGCGGGAAACTGTTACGTTTAGAACATAAACCTAACTAAATGTGGGATAAATGCTATAGTTAGTAAAATATTATAACTCTTTGTGATATAGGCTTTGCCCATAATAAGCTAGCCTAGTGGCTTAATGGGCAGAGCCTATTAAGCCACTAGGCTAGCTTATATCTTAAATTGCGCTTAATTTTAAGTTGGTCGAATCTACATAACTTTAGGCCTTCTGCTTACAAGTCATTTTTGATTCGTGTTTAGTTGGTTAAAGCTTTTAAAAATAGTTAAGTTGACTGTTTTTTATAAGGAGTTGTACTTAATACTGTATAGTTTGAAGAAAATTTACTAGTGTTTAAGGGAAGAAGTGACATTGATTTCAACAATTGTAAATTTTTTTTAGTTTTTGGTTTAATCGCTTTTTTATCATTAAGAGAACTAGTTTCTTTTCTGGACATAGTCATACTAATAGATCCTGCATTAAGAATACTAGGAGCAGTATACAAATTTGAAAAAACTTGAACTAAATTTTTTAAACCTTGATAAAGTGCTTCTCGTGGGTGCAGACTACCATTTGTCCAAATTTCAATAATTACATTATGTTTAATAGAACTTGGTTTTACATATTCTTGAGATCCATTAATATAACTAAGTTCCTTTTTAATCTCTAAAAGTTCTACTAAAGAACTGCTGTTCGAATAAGCAGATTTAAATACTTTAGTATTTTCTCTGCCCTTTAGAGGATAAGAAACTGACTTCTTTACAGTTTGAGCTTTACTTACTGAGTTTAAATTATTTAATGGTTTTAAAAAGTTCGACAGTTCAGTTACTTCTTTGGAATACGCAAAACTTGTATCAATTGTTTTATGTTCACTATATTCAATAATATAATTAACTTTTGTTACTGGAGCAAAAACAGAATCCAGTGTTAGTGGATTAGAGTTTGTAAAATTAGGATTTTTATTTAACGCACTGTTAATATAATTATTGTTTTTTAAAATGCCTTTTTTTGATCCAGTAAAAACCTGTGGACTAACAAGCTCTTTATTAGAGGAGAAAAAATATTCATTAATTTTTTGTAAAAGAAAACGTCTTTTTTTTGAAGAACTTGCCCCGGAAAAAGGCCCACTATAGAAAACTGGGCTCAAAGAAGTAGAGTCGACTTTTTTATTTTCTACTTTTGGACGAGAATACTGAATTGGTTCTTTTTGGAAAGAAGCTTTTTGCAGGATATAATTTTTACCTAAAGAAATAATAAATTTCATATTAATAAATCCATCTTCTGCTAATGTTGCAATATATTGTTCAGGATCAACTAACTGAATAAATGGAGGAAGTTTTAAATCTGAAGCACGAACAATACCAGGACCTTGAACTCTTAAATATCCAATTTGTGGTAAAAGAGCTAAATCTTGTGTTGGTAATTTACTATAAAAATGGATATCTTTTAAATTTAATAAAATATCTAACACAGAATCTTTAACTCCTGGAAGATTTGAATATTCATGGAGTACCCCTTCAATTTGAATTGAGATAATTGCTAAACCTTTTAATTGAGAAAGTAATGTTCGACGTAAAGCATTTGCAATGGTTAAACTTTCACCCCCTTCAAAAGGACCAATTGTAAAAGAACCATAAAAACTTTTGTTATTTTCAATTCGAGACTCATTACATGAAATAAAAAGATGGGTCATTTTTGTGTTATTTTATTTTTATTTTTATTTTTAGGTTTGCTTTTTAATAAACTACAATTATTAATACATTTTCCTTAGAAGAAAAGTACACTAATAAGTAGTCTTAGGCCCATAGAGTATGTCCAATAATAATAAGTTAAGTCTAAGCCTAGTGGCTTAGCCACTAGGCTTACTATGGGCAAAGCCCATAGTTTTATCTAAATGCAAAACTAAAACCACTTATTTAACTCATTTGCTTTTTTTATTTTTTTAGAACAAATTTGTAACTATTTTATTAAAGGAAAAACTTTTTACATTACTTCTCTATTTGAACCCGTATTTAATTTTTTATTAAATTTAATTAGGTAATTTATTATTTTGTAAAATCTAAAGATGATCGATGCTTCTAGGAGTTAATAGAATATGGTAAGTATTTTAAGTAGCTCTCTCTCTTTAGCCTCAATAGACCTAGGCTTAGTATCGGCATAGCTCATAGTGGAGCTCTTGCCCCACTATGGGCAAAGCCCATAATAAGCAACTCTAGCCCAGTAAGGGCTAGAGTTGCTTAGTTCATCAAATTCTATAACTCTGTATCTCCTATATAGGATAGGGAACCCTATTGTGCGCATGGTTTCTTTTAAACACTTTTTTATTAAATAACTCAATAATGCTTAGCACTTTTTATTTATCAAATGAATCAGAAGGTGAAAGCGTGATTCTATTCAAAACCTACTGGTAAATAGGTTATTTTAAATAATATTATGGTTTTTTTTAAAAAATAAATTTTAAATTTTTAATGCCTTACATACTCTTTATAAAAGTTGACTTAACATTAAGTCAACTTTTATAAAGAGCATGTTCATAATTCGAAAACCTTCCCAAGATATACAGAGCTTGGGGAAGCACAAGTGTAAGACTTCTGGGAACAGCCCATCAGAGGTAAAGCCTAGTTAGTGTAAGTCGAAGCTTAGTCGCTTAGACACAAGCCCTTTTAACACTTGTTAACCCAGTAAGGGTTGGCTATGCCAACCCTTATTTAGATTTATACCCCAGACCCTATAGGGTCTGGGGGTTGGTGTAGTCACCCTGGCCCTGTATGCTATGATAACCCTATGGGTGGAATAGCCACATGGGTAGGAAGATATAAGTGCTAGTGTAAGTCTTATCATCTAAGCGACTAAGCTTACTACCCTTAGAGGGTAGTAGATAATTAAACAGGCAATTTGATCCCCATCTGGGTTCTATATTATTTAACCTTACCCTCCTGGGGTAGATACTATACTTTAAGAGTAATAAGCCTACCCGTACAGGGTAGGCTTATTACTCTTACAGAGTAGAATATTTCTAAAACATATTCTCTTTTCTATTAATTAAGTATTTACTTTTAATTAAGTATTTACTTTTTTAAATTGCCTGCTACTAGATTTGAACTAGTGACATTCAGCTTATGAAACGGATGCTCTAACCAACTGAGCTAAGCAGGCACAATATCAATCATATTATTATTTTAACATATTATTATTTTTTTTTAAAGTGTGGGCGGAGCCAACACTTATGCCTTTTTTAGAAGGCATAATTTTTTGAATCTTCCAACTCTGTTAAGCTTTACAAGCTCTTCTAAATGTCTTCAAACATCCCACTTGTGGGATAGAACAGAGTTAAAACTCCCACCAGGGTTAACCTTTACCCTTCTTTATATCCCACCTGTGGGATATAAAGAAGGCACTTAGGACGCTTTGAGCTTGTTACCCTGTAAGGTTAGAAAGAAGGCTCTTAGTATAGCACAAGTGTTAGTGTTATACTTGGGCAGGCTCACAACTTTTCAGTTAAGTTTTCTTTTCTTTATGCCCTATACGAGAGTATTGTTTTAATGGGTTACCTGGGACTCGAACCCAGAACTTATCGGTTAAAAGCCGAGTACTCTACCATTGAGTTAGCAACCCTTATTAAATATTTTCAGAAGTGTCAATTTAACACTAACACTTGTGCCTTTCTAAGTTATTATAGGCTTCACCCATATAAAGAAGTGGAAACAAAGAGTTACACAAGTAATATCTGACAACTTATATTCTTAAAAATGAAAGACCATGTATGAATACATGGTTGAATTAAGTCAAAAACTGTTTAGTAATCTGTTTAAAGTATATTTCTAAGTTTTTTTTTAATACATATTAATCCCTAAAGAAAATTAAACGGTTAAAAAACTAAAAAAGTAGCATGCTATTAGCTAATAGCATGCTACTTTTTTAGTTTTTTAACCGTTTAATTATAACATTTCTTAATCCCCATAGGGGCTCGTAATATTGTCTTTAGTCTGTGTTAGCAACCTAATTAATTACTGTTTATCGAAAACAGAACTTTATTAAGAAAATTACTTTAAATTAGTCTAGATAATTACTATTTTATAAAGATTCAATTAGAATTATTAAGTATTTATAATAATACAAAATTCTGAAATATTTTTCAATCTTGTATCAACTCTCTTTTTAAGAGGGAAAATAACTAACTAATCTTTAACTAATTTTGTCCAGCCTAGAGAGTCTAAATTTGAATTTCTTCGTAATGGACGAGTAACTAATTCAAGAATGTCACGTGAATTAGCAAAACCATGAATTTGCGCAAAAGTAAATTCAACCGACCATTTAGTTGTAATACCACGGGCTTCGAGTGGATTTGCATGGGCCATGCCAGTAATAGCTAAGTCAGGTTGCAGTTCACGAATACGTTGAATTTGGTAATAATTATCTGGTTTTTCAACAATACGCGGCATTGGAACATTCATCTCTAAACAAGTTTTTTCTAATAATGCTAATTCTGCTTCTTGAAAACGTTTGTCCATATATGGAATACCAATTTCATACACAATCATTCCACATTTAATTAAAAAACGAGCAAGTGAAATTTCTAGAAGATTATCACCCATAAAAAACACAGATTTTCCTTTAATTAATTTTAAATAATCTGAAAGACTATCCCAATTTTGCTTTTCTCTTTCAGCAAGACCTTGTGGTGTTTTATTTAATGTAGAACAAATTTTTTCAATCCAAGCACGGGTTCCATCAGGACCAATGGGGAATGGGGCATTAATCAGTTTACATTTACGTCTACGCATTAAAGTAGTAGCTGTTCTACTTAGAAAAGGATTAATTCCACACACATAAACACCGTCACCAACTTCAGGTAGATCAGTATAACGTTGTGCAGGTAACCAACCAGAAACTAGAATTCCCTGTTTTTTAAGTTCCAGAGTTAATTGATTTGCTACCGTACTTGGTAAAGAACCAAATAAAACTAATGGTGGATGATCACCAATTACTTCATTTGTTAAATTTAAATTTGATGAAACGTGCATAGAACTAAGATCTTCCTTAATAGGGGAGTTACTATTTTTAAAACCAGGGACCATTTTGTTTAAAGAATTTGAAAAAAGCAAGCTTAAATTTGATTTACCAAAAGTGGATAAAGATTCACCTTTTGAAGCCGTAGGGGAGTTTGCATTTTGCATACTATTATCTTTTTGACTATCTAAATTTCCTGAACCATTTAAACTTAGATTATTTGAATTTTCAACACTTTTTGATAATCCTGACTTGTTACCCACAGACCCTTCTGGTCTGTTGGCATTATTATCATCTTTGATGATACTTTGAATTTCTGGACAGCGTTGTGCCATTGCGGCTAAAACCGTATCTTCACCTTGAGTAAAAGCATAATCTAAACCATTTGCTCGAGCTACAACAATAGGAATGCCAAGTTCAGCTTCTAAACGGGGAGCCATCCCTTCTAAATCCATTTTAATAATTTCAGTTGTACATGTACCAATCCAAACAATTACACTAGGATTTCTATCCTGTTTAATTTGAATACAAAGACGTTTTAGTTCTTTATAATCATTCAGTTGGGCTGAAATATCACTTTCTTCTAATTCAGCCATAGCATAACGAGGTTCAGCAAAAATCATAACACCTAAAGCATTTTGTAAGAAGTAACCACATGTTTTTGTTCCAATAACAAGAAAAAAACTATCTTCAATTTTTTGATATAACCATGAAACACAACTAATTGGACAAAAAGTATGGTAATTTCCAGTTTCACATTCAAAAACCAGATTTTCTGCTTTTTTGAGAGATTGATTATTTTTTTGATTAGTCATTAAATCTCCTGCTTTGGATTCTAGTGTTACACCTTTAACAGATAAAATATCATTTTTATGTTGCATTGCTAAATTTTAAAATAATTTTAAATAATTTAATATTGTCTATTTTTACCCCTAGACCCTTAGGGTCTAGGGGCATATTAGAATTTTCTATGGGCTAATTAAGCCTAGGCTTAATTAGTATGGGCTTAATTAGCCCATACAAACCCATAATAAGCCTAGTTGATAAGCCACTAGGCTTATTATATAAGCCTGTGGGTTACTACTAGGGAACCCAATTAAGATACTTACACTTGTGGTTAACATATTAAGATAGGTCACCATAGTAAGAAATTACTACTCATAGATTTAATATTAAAAAACCTTAACTCCTCCGAATTTTGTAGATTAGATATCTTTTTAGTTAGCTTTAAGCCTAGTGGCTAAGCCACTAGGCTTATTAGAATCTAAAGATTATAGAAATAAATTAATTAACCCTTAAGATTAAGTGGCTTAATAATATCTAAATCTATTTAATTATCTTTTATAAAGGACAACAAATAAAATAAAACATAAGTCAGCTTTTTTAAAAACATAACTTTTAACTAATTTTACCACTTTTTAAAATTAAATTCAATTTATGTAGTTTTGACTTCATAAGTGCCTTCTAAGAAGGCACTTATGAAGGCACAGGTATTAATTAATGCAACACTTAGAAAAAATCTCTTAGAATTAATATTAAGATGATAAGAGGTAAGGCGATTGGCTATGCCAATTGCCCTAGACTGATACCTAAAAGATATTGTAAAGGTTAACAGGGTTTATATCTATTACATATGCATCAGGGTAAATTACCCTGATGCATATGTAATAACCTTAGTTAGACATAACTGGATAATTTGAAGGCACTTAGAAGGTCGAGGCTAGGGCACCTGTTCTGGATGAAGAAATTATTATATCTCCCCCTTAAGGGGGAGATATAATAATTTCTAAAGGTAAAACCTTTAAACTTCGACCCTTTAAGGGTAGGCTGAGTTTTCAAAATAGCCAAATAATCCCTCTAAAGTATTAGATAGATTTCTAAACTAATAGTTAGGTTTAGTGTTAAAATGTATTTAAAGTCGCTATTTTATTAATAAGTTTATAATAGTAAAAAGAAAGCATCTCTATACATTTATGGGCTTAATTAGCCCATAATAAGCAAGCCACTAGGCTTGCTTATACTTGTTTCTATAGTTTTAGTCTATAGTATCAATGCTTCTTGGACATCCCAAAAGGGATAGTCAATTCAATCCTAATAGAATAGGAGAGAAAAAGTAAAAGACTAAAATTAGATGAGTTTTCAAAGCAATTTGGCTGTTAGTTTGCCTTAATAAGTAATAAAAAACTTATTTCCTTTATTGAACAAGGAAATAAGTTTTTTATGAACCTTTTTCTAAGTTATTTTCCCTTTACATCCCCATAAAAGTTACTTACTACCCTAAAGGGTAGTAAGGTTAGGGACTGAAAAGTATCATATACTTTCGACTGAGGCTTCTATAATAAAAAAATATTATAGTAATTTTGATTTCCTTAAAATTAAATTATATAGTCTAACCAATAAAGGTTTACTAAATAAAACTAGAGGAAAGTTTTCCTATTTTTTAAGTTTCTGCTTTTTGCTAATAGAATAAAAAAGGCACTTATAACGTTAGAACTAGTAAAGGTTAACAGGGTTAAACCCCCCAAACTCTGTTGGGGCAGTAGTGAGTTCTTTAACCTATATACCCTTCTAAGCATCATCTTTGATGATACTTATGCCCAGACCCTTTTTTTATGGGCTTATTATGGGGTTAAAGAAAGGTCTATAGGCACAAGTCAATAATGATGGGCATAGCCCATTTAAGGGTCTAGGGGTAAAAGGCACTTATGAAAGAAAGATTAACCAGTCAAGAAACAACTAAATAAAGACCCCTAATACCCTCCCTTACAGGGAACCCCAGTAAGCCTAGCCCTATAAGGGCTAGGCTTAGGGTATAAAAAGCAGAAAAATAGGGAGTGGCTTTTTGCTTTGTCCATTCTCCTTTAGTTTTAAATTTTAAAACAAAATTCATAAAAAGTTTTACTAAAGGAGTTTGCCTGTTTACGAATTGACATTCAACTAAGAGAGAGTTGAAATTGACATTATTAGAGTCCACCAAACTAAGTAGGGTAAAGACCTTAAAGATTTATTTGTTTTACTAAAACTCTAATAGATTTTACAATTTATGAGTAACCTCTTCCCAAAGGCTTCCCGAGAGGGAAGCCTTTGAGATGAGTTTACTCTTTTGAGGGACCTTATAGAAAAACGACAAAACTAATGCCAACTATAATCTAAAGATTATAGATTTATTTCAGTTTCAAAACTATTAAATGTTTTAGTGCACAACTACGAAGTCATTTTCACCTTAAGGGTAGAAAGGGACTTCCTACCCTTATACCCCCAGACCCTTAGTATGGGCAAAGCCCATACTAAGGGTCTGGGGGTATAAGTATCATCTTTTGATGATAATGAGGTTTATAGATAACTAAGCATAAAGAAGTATTATTTATGTTATTAAAAAAACTAAGCCTAGTGGCTAAGCCACTAGGCTTAGCCCATAATAGATTTATTTACTTTCACTTTTACTTAGTAACATTTTATATATTATTTTATTTTAAATTCATTAAATTTTCTACAGGTGCTAAAACAGAACTAGTAATTTCTTTATTAGAATTAGAAGGGCTTAAATTTGAATTATTAAATCGAAATAATCCAATATCTAAACATAAGGCTTGAAGTTCACAAATTAGAACTTTAAATGATTCTGGAGTTCCAATTGAAATTTCACTATTTAAGATTAAATTCGACCATAAAGTCATTCGACCTGTCATATCATCCGATTTAATAGTTAGCATTTCCAATAAAGTAAACGCAGCACCATAACCTTCAAGAGCCCATACTTCCATTTCGCCTAAACGTTGACCACCTTGTTTTGATCTACCACGTAATGGCTGTTGTGTTACTAAAGAATAAGGTCCTGTTGAACGAGCGTGAATTTTATCATCAACCATGTGAACAAGTCTTAAAATATAAGCTTGACCTACTGTAATTGCTTGATCAAAACAATCACCTGTTCGGCCATCATATAAGCGAATTTTACCAGGGGTAGCGGGATTAAAAATCCAATTCGACCCGGTTTTTAAACGTGCTAGATTCAATTTTGAATAAACAAAACTACGGGATGCTTCAGGTCCATAGATCTCGTCAAATGGAAAAACTTTATAATTTTCACCTAAAAATTTTCCAGCAAAGCCTAATAAACACTCATAGATTTGACCAACGTTCATACGTGATGGAACACCTAATGGGTTTAAGACCATATCAATAGGTGTACCATCTGGTAAGTAAGGCATATCTTCTCGAGGTAAAATCATTGAAATAATTCCCTTGTTTCCGTGACGGCCTGCTAATTTGTCTCCAACTTGAACTTTTCGTTTTTCAGCTAAATATAGATGAATTTGTAAACCGGAAGAAAATAACCCGGACTTCTTCAATTTATCTTTTAAACCGCCTTTTAATGGTTTCTTAACTGTATTAACTTTTTTGACTGATTTCTTTAGTTTTTCAGTTTTCCCGCCTGGACTTGTTAAACCGGGTTTTCCCATAGCCAAATTCTCTTTTAAGGGATCTAAAAGATTTTTAGACCATTTTTGAGCTTTATATGAAGAAATAAGAGAATCAAAAGATGATAAAAGACCTAAATATTTTTTAGTCTTATTAGTAATATTAGTTAGATTATTATAAATTTTTTGTCTTTTTTTAGTACCTAACATAAAAAAAGAATTAGGAAGAAGGGAAAAAGGCTTCAAAAAATAGTTTTTCATTTTTTTGAAATTTGATTTAGCTTTTTTAACTCCTAAAGGCGTTAATGAAAGTTTTGAACTTTTCACTCCAGACAAATATTTAGGTTTTTGACTCTTATTTTTATTTAAATTATTAAGCTTTAACTTAGACGGTGAAAGATTACCTTTGCTTTTGGCAATTGTTGTTGTTTTTTGATTTTTAAAAAGTTGAATTTTGATAATTTTTGCTCGAATTCCTTTTGGTGAACGTAATGAAGTATCACGCACAGTTAAAAAATCTTTTTCTAAAATTGTATAAACTAATTTCTGGTAAGGAGATTGATTTTTTTTCGGAATTGGTGTAATTTTGCCAACTAAAATATCACCTTCTTCAACCCAACTTCCAACTTTAACAATTCCATTTTTATCTAAGTTATTAAGTTCATGAGGACTTACATCAGGAACATTACGTGTAATTTCTTCATTTCCTAATTTTGTTTCTCGTGTTTCAATTTCATATTTTTCAATATGAACTGAGGTATATAAATCATCATAGACTAATCTTTCACTAATTAAAATAGCATCTTCATAGTTATAACCTTCCCAAGGCATGTATGCAATTAATAAATTTTGTCCTAATGCTAATTCTCCCCCAACACTTGATGCACAATCAGCTAATAAATCTCCTGATTGAACCCATTGACCTTCAAATACTGCTGGTCGATGAACTAAACAAGTATCCTGATTTGATCTATTAAAAGTTTCCAATGAATATTCCATTGTTTTATATTCTTTTAAATTGAGATCCCAGACTTTTCTATCTAAATTAGACGAAGAAAGGCTTGGTTGAACAGCCTTTAAACTTAAAGATTTCATTTTTCTCTCACTTCCCCATTTTCCAGATAGAACATAAATATTTTGATTTTCTGCCCCGCAGGGGCAATAAATAAAGGGAAATAAATTCAAATTATATGTTTTTTTAGAAAGAGTGTTAGATGAAATAAAATATTTTCTTATTCTATTCATTTTTTGGTACATATTTTATTAAAATATAAAAACTCCTACTATGGGCTAAGCAAGCCAAGTGGCCCCTACCTTTAGAATACCTCCTCTAGGCGAACTATAATAACCTAGGGGTTGGTACCAGACCCCTATTTTATCCCTCAATGTGGCCAGGGGGGGTGAAAGTGTCCGTATTAGTCTAGTGGCTTAGAATATTCTATCCATACAGGGTAGATATGTCAGGATCCCTAACCTGCCTTTACAGGGTACGCTAATAACCAACCTTTACAGGTTGGTTATTTATTACCTTCGACATCAATTATGACCTATTGTCATCTCAATATTATAGGCTTAATAAGGGACCCCAAATAGATTCTCATAAAATTAATAAACAGGAGTTTCTTCATACTATCAAATTTTCAAATATATAAAACGTTTATCACCCAGTCTTAACAATATTCATTAGACTATTTTAAAATTTTTGTAACATAAATTTTTGTAGAACTAACATAAGTAACTAGTCCACTATATTTTGCTTGAAGAACATGACCTGAATCACTTACTGCACGCGCCTCTAGACCAGTACCAACAATAGGACGTTCTGGTCTAATAAGTGGTACTGCTTGACGTTGCATATTTGAACCCATTAATGCACGGTTTGCATCATCATGTTCTAAAAAAGGAATCAGCGAAGTAGCAATTGAAATCATTTGAAGAGGAGAGATTCCAATAAATTGAACATCATTTCGTTTAATTTTTGTAAAATCTTCACCAATTCGAACTGGTACATTAGCATTTGGTAAAAAGCCAATAGATGAAACAAATAAATCGGCTGCTGCTAATGTCATTTTTTCTTCTTGTTCAGCTGATAAATAAAACATTCCTAATGATTTTTGAACTTGACCCTTATATACTTTATAAAAAGGACTCTCAATAATACCATTTGAGTTAACTCTAGCATAGGCAGTCATTGAATTAACTAAACCAGTGTTTTTACCCTCTGGAGTTTCAATAGGACAAATACGTCCATAATGTGTTGGATGAATACCACGAATAGCTAATGTTGCGTTATCACGTGTAACTCCACCAGGCCCCATAGACGTTAATCGTCTTTTATGTGTGATTTCTGCTAATGGATTAATTTGGTCCATAAATTGAGATAAAGGGCTTGTTCCAAAAAATTCTCTAATGGCGCTATTAAAGGGTTTACTGTTGATAATATTCGTAATGCTTATTTTATTTTTTTTTTCAAAGGGTTGGCTCTGCCAACCCTTATTCCCCGATACTCTTTGGGTCTGGGGGTCCAACTGTCCACTGGCTTCCAAAGCTTTTTTCCCGTTTCTAGCCCCTAAAAAGTTTTGAGTGTGTAGGGGAGAATTTATTTGCTTCGGTTTAGCTAAACTCTGTGAATTTGCTGAGTTTGAAAGTGGTGATACTGGTACAGTTAAAACAACTAGTTTATTCATTTTTTCACGCAGATATTTTTCAAAACGCACTAGTGCAATTCCAATTTGAATCTGTAAAAGCTCTCCACTTGTTCTTACACGTCGATTTTTTAAATGGTCAATATCATCAATTTTTTTTAAACCTTTTTCAACTTTAATTAAATAGTCTGTTGCATATAAAAGGTCTTGACCTGTTAATGTTAATTGATTTGGAGCAATTTTTAAGCCTAGTTTATGATTAAAGGCAGCACGGCCCTGTTTCCCTAAATCATAAGTACGTGGATTCATAAATTTATTGAATAACCATTTACGGCCTAATTCAGTAATTTTTTGGCCCTTCGGGTTAGTTTTTTTGGATGAAAAAAGTGTATAGATTTCTTTCCAGGCTTCTGGAGGATTTTTAACATAAGTGTAATTATGTTTAGTACTTCTTTTTGTTTGGGCTGTGCCCTGACTAGTCAAGCTTCTATTCTTTTTAACTTTTGTGCTGTTATTGTTTTCATGCTCTTCTTTTTCTAGTTGATGAACTAATCGCTGTGGTTCATAAACTGAACGAAAAATCATTCGTTCAGGAATACCCATTGCAATTAAAAACCAAAAAACTGGGATTTTTGGTCCCTTTTTCATTTGAGCCCAAACATTTTTATCTTTATCAATTTCAAGACGTAACCACGTACCTCTTAAACAAATTAAATCAGCATAGTAACGTTTATAACTATTTTCTGGTTTTTGGCTCCATTTATCACTATAATTTTCATTGAATTTTTCGCCATAATAAATACCTGGACTTCTAATAATTTGATTAACAACAACACGTGGAGCGCCATTTAAAATAAAATGACCACGTTTTGTCATTAAGGGTAAATTTCCAATGTAAATCCATTTTAATTTAACGATTTTATTTTTTTTGTCAGTTAATTGGACAGGCATATATAATTTGCTTGTATAACTTTTTGAATTTAAAACTGCTTCACGGGGAGTATATTCTGGAGGAGTCAATTTATAATATTCAGGGTAAAAGCGAAAAGATAAATCTTTTTTCACATTGTTAATTGGATTTCTTTTTGAAAACTCTTCAATTAAACCTTTTTCTAAAAAAAATAAAAAACTTTTACGTTGAATTTCTACAAAGTCAGCTAAAAAATAGCGTTTCATTTTTCCACCTGTTGGAGGTTGAAAAAGAGAAGTAGAATAAGAATTCAATTTTTTATGCCCATCTGCCTTATTTGTAGACAGAGGTAAGAAGGTTTTTTGAACTAACTTATTTATGGGCTGTGCCCATGTAATGTAATTCTTTTTTTGGTTATAGATCATAACTATTTGGATTCAAATTATTTCTTTCTCTTTAATTAAGTAAGTAGAACCAAAAGTATAGATACTATCTAAATAATTAATGAGTGTATTGACCTAACTTAAAAGTTGCTAAGCAATTCTAGTGGCTAGCCACTAGACTTGCTTATTATCATCTAAAGATTATAGTTAACTTTCTAATGACTATGTTAATCTCTAACCCATAGTAATTATCCCCTTGCCCCTTAGGGGGATCAATACGGCCCCGTAGGAATTAATGTTATAAGCCTAGTGGCTTAGCCACTAGGCTTATTATGGGCTTTGCCCATAAACTAAAACTTATAAATGAAAATTTTTTGTTAGGTTTTCTAATCAATACTTTTTTTTTAATATCACTCGTTTCCAAATATCATTAACTAATTTTGCAAATATTTGAAAGAGTTATTATTTTTAAGGCTAAGTATTCTTTTTTGAGCCTTTACCCCCAGACCCTATGGGTCTGGGGGTAAAGCATCTTCTTTATTTATGCTACCCTGTAAGGGTAGACACAAGTAAATGGGCGTTGCCCATTTATGGGCTTAATTAGCCCATAATAAGCAAGTCTAGTGGCTAACCACTAGTCTTGCTTAGACTTAGAGGATACTTAGAGAATCTAGGTGGGGATGTTATTTTAAAGACTTGAGTGATAAGTGTACGTGTTTCACTTATCGGTTATGTGCTATGGCTTCTCTGGGATAGTATGGGCTCTAAGAAAGCCTAAGCTTTGTTAGCCCATACATAGAAGGAACATCAACCCCCAAAGGTGCCCTGTTTAGGATATAGAAGTAGGGCCCTACTTAAATCTCCTCAAAAGTGTAGAGTAATATGTTATTACAATAAAACCTAGAAGATAATGGAAAGAGAATACTAAGATAAGGTTTGAAAATGAATCTACTTATCCAGGGCCCCTAGAGGCTCCTGGGGCCCCAATAATGTAAGTGCCTTCTAACAATACCACATCTTTGCCCATAATAGCACCTAGAAGGTTAGAGTGCAAGTGTCAGTCTTAGAATCTTAAGATCATAACACTGGCTATTTTATACCCTGGCCCCATGGGCGATCTATAAGGCGTTCTTGGTAGTATGTTAAACCAAGGCTGGGACCAAAAAACCTCTTATGGTAGTTAGCTTAGGATTGGCTCTAAAGAAAAGAGTTTCGATCTAATTATTATTATTACAAAAAACAATAAATGCTAACTAATGGTATAAATTTTTAACCTTCTCTTTCTTGAAAGTTTAAAACACTGAATTCTCTGCTCCATAATCTAATAAAAAATTGAATTAACTTATAAAAAACAAAACTATAAATACGAGTTTGATATAATATTTATATATCAAATAAATCATTTATGATAAAATATATATATCTATATATAGAAAGAAAAAACTAATTCTTTCTTATTTGAATTTTCTAAGTGTCACTAAGCATCTCATTGATATAATTCGAGTTTTAGCTGCCCCCTTTTACTAACTTCTTAATTCCCCTCCGGGACAAGTAGGTAAAAACTAAAGAAAACACTTCTGCCTTTCTACCCTCTTGGTTAGTAAAGGCTACTATGGGCTTTGCCCATAGTAAGCCTAGTGGCTTAGCCACTAGGCTTAGTAACTAAATATAAAAATTTCATCGGACAGATTATTCTAGGATCGTCAAATATGTATATTTTTTTAACAAAAAATATGGTGCCTCAAACAGAAACGCGCGCTGGCGCTGGGTTTAAAGCTGGTGTAAAAGACTACCGTCTTACTTACTACACTCCTGATTACATTGTAAAAGATACTGATATTCTTGCTGCATTCCGTATGACTCCACAACCAGGTGTTCCACCTGAAGAGTGTGGTGCTGCTGTTGCTGCTGAATCATCAACAGGTACTTGGACAACTGTATGGACTGACGGTTTAACAAGTCTTGACCGTTACAAAGGTCGTTGTTATGACATCGAACCTGTACCAGGTGAAGATAACCAGTACATCGCATACGTAGCATACCCACTAGACTTATTTGAAGAAGGTTCTGTAACAAACATGTTCACTTCAATTGTAGGTAACGTATTTGGTTTCAAAGCGTTACGTGCTCTACGTCTAGAAGACCTTCGTATTCCTGTAGCTTACGCTAAAACATTCTCTGGACCTCCACACGGTATCCAAGTAGAACGTGACAAAATTAACAAATACGGTCGTGGTCTTTTAGGTTGTACAATTAAACCAAAATTAGGTTTATCTGCTAAAAACTACGGTCGTGCTGTTTATGAGTGTTTACGTGGTGGTTTAGACTTCACAAAAGACGACGAAAACGTAAACTCACAGCCATTCATGCGTTGGCGTGACCGTTTCCTTTTCGTAACAGAAGCTATTTACAAAGCTCAAGCAGAAACGGGTGAAGTAAAAGGTCACTACTTAAATGCTACAGCTGGTACTGCTGAAGAAATGTTAAAGCGTGCACAATGTGCTAAAGAATTTGGTGTACCAATTATTATGCACGACTACTTAACAGGTGGTTTTACTGCTAACACTTCATTAGCTAACTTCTGTCGTGATGAAGGTCTTTTACTACACATTCACCGTGCTATGCACGCTGTAATTGACCGTCAACGTAACCACGGTATTCACTTCCGTGTTCTAGCTAAAGCACTACGTATGTCAGGTGGTGACCACCTACACTCTGGTACTGTTGTAGGTAAGTTAGAGGGTGAACGTGAAGTAACATTAGGTTTCGTAGACTTAATGCGTGACGACTACATTGAAAAAGATCGTAGCCGTGGTATTTACTTCACTCAAGACTGGGCTTCAATGCCAGGTGTAATGCCAGTAGCTTCTGGTGGTATTCACGTATGGCACATGCCAGCTCTAGTAGAAATCTTCGGTGATGACGCTTGTCTTCAATTCGGTGGTGGTACGTTAGGTTTAATTTTTTGGCCTTCTTAACTTGTAAAAGTTATTGAAAATCCAGCTCATAACAGTGAACCCTAAAACTTACAAAATAAGTAATGGCAACGCTGTGGGAAGCTTAGAAAAAAGAAACAAAACAAATAGTTAGTTCACAATTATTTGTAATGCACTTTCTACATACGTATGTAAAAAGTGCTTTTTCTATAGCCCCTCAACGACTGACCCGAAAGGGGAGAGTAGAGAAATAAAATAAGTTTTTATGTTATATGGGCCAGGCTCTGAGAAGCCACATTGTCCCTAAAGATTATTTATCATATATAAATAATTGTGCTTCTGTAACATTTTTCTCTGCTAACACGCTGGCACTTATCATGTTTCAACAAAACTATTGCCTTTTTAATGTATGATTTGTAAGATAAGCATTTCCTTTTCTTTAAAAGAAAAAAAGTGTTTTGTTCCTCCAAAGTATGGGTTATTACCCTACAACTTTAGTATTTGGAACAAAAATTCAAATTGTAAATATAAAAATGAAAACTGTACCCTTTTTGCTAAGGTTTTGGATAAGTTGAATGCATAGTCTGGTCCTTTAGGAAACTCTAGGAAAAACCGCACCCATGGGGTAACGCCCCTGGTGCTGTAGCTAACCGTGTTGCTCTTGAGGCTTGTACTCAAGCTCGTAACGAAGGTCGTGATTTAGCACGTGAAGGCGGTGATGTAATCCGCTCAGCTTGCAAATGGTCACCAGAATTAGCTGCAGCCTGTGAAGTTTGGAAAGAAATTAAGTTTGAATTCGACACAATTGATAAACTATAATTTAATTTCTTTATTTTTTTATTTATTTTTTCTATAAATTAAGTGTATTTATTTATAGCTAACTAAAAGTTAGCTATAAATAAATACACTTAATTTCGTTTAAGACCTATTAATATATCTTATTTAGATGGACTTAAAATATATCTTTTATACAAGATATCAAAACGCTTTCTTCCCATTCTATGATATGTAATACAATAATTGCATGCATGCGCGCGAATATTATGATTAATAACTAGAGCTTCTTGAATTTGTTTAATTTGCTTTTGAATTTCTGGTAAACGTTCATCACAACGGCGTGAACTACCTGGATCAGGTACCCATAAGTCTGGGTATAAACTACGTGCCATACGTTTGAAGGTAGTAAAAGGAATTCCAAGTTCTTGAGCGCATTGTGTCATTGCAATAGGACGATTTGGGTTTAACAGAATATTTTTAATAGAAATAGCTCGTGGACTATTGGGATCATAGCCATGAACTGCAGTTACAGTTTGTGTTGATGTTGTTAAAATTTTTACATTATTTAATGAAAGATGCTGAGTTGGGCTTACTGTTTCAACGTTTTGGTTTTTTGCTTTTTCAATTGAAGAAGTTAAAACAGGAGTTGATAATTTGTTTGGTTCTTCAACATTTGGTTCATCCACTACAAAAAGTGGTAAACGATGTTCAACAACATGACAATTAGGGCATAAAAGCTTTAAATTATCTAAACTGTTATTGTTAATGTTGCCATCCATATGATGGCCATGTAAATAATGAATAATGGGAAGCTTACGCCAACTACTAATACCACAACCTTCACATTTTGTTTTTTTTAAGCCACTTGCTAGTAAACGTTTTACTAGTCTAGCTGTTCTAGGGAAAGCAACTTGATTTGTAATAATTTTTTCAAGACTGTGTTTAATTGAAGTAGTACCTGCTTCCATTGGACACGCAATAGTGGTTAATTGAGCTTGTGTTGGTTCTTGCTTACCAGCAGGTAATAAATTAGCAACTGAGGCATGCTCAGTAGTTTCTTGAATAAGTTTGCGTGAATGTGTTACTGTTTGAGAATGGCAGTTGGGACATAAAATACGTAAATTACTTAAATCATTATTATTAGTGGAACCATTAATGTGGTCAATTTGACCAAAACAAATTAAACCCATTTTTTTCCAGGATACTAGATTACAGCACTGACATTTAATTGTACCATTATTATTAGGGAAACGATAATCGTTAATAATACGAATATCTTTTTGTTGCTTAGCCGATACACCATACTTTTTGTGTTTCGGCACTAAAAAAGAAATATTTTTTGTAGCCACTTCGTTACACCATTCTTCACCCATAATAACACGAAGATCTCGCATAGTTAGGGCAAAAACAGTAGCAATTTGAAATAAACTTGCTTTAGGGTTTTGCTGAAAATAAGTCAAAACATTTAGTTTTTGAATAGCCATAAGAATTTTTTTTATAAATTTTTTTAATAGAATTTAATGCATTCATCAAAAAACTAAATATAGTTTATTTACATTTACTTTATTATTAAGTAAGATAAATAAATAGGGTTCTCTTAGACCTTTATTTTTTTTCTGGTTTTAAACATATTACAAAGATTTTTTCTATGTATCCTATTAATCCCCTTAAAGGGAGATTAATAAATGGCATATTAATCCCCCATTAATGGGGGATTAATATGCCATTTAGGGGGATAGAATGCCTTATTCTAGAAAGCTATACCATTATAAAAGTAAACCAATAGGAAAAAATAAATATTTGTTATGATGGGCATCAAATCAAACATAACGCCTACTACTAGAGAGATTAAAACTGAGCTAGATAGTGTAAATTTTAGCTTCTAATACGACCCTTTGGGTAATATTAATAAGGTTTCTATGGTTAAACCTATAGAAACCTGAATGAAATTTCTAGGTTCATTTTTTTGATACACTAGAAATTAACACAGAAGTTTTTTATTAAAGGACAACAAATGAATTTGGATTCTTTCTCCAAACAAATAAATAAAAGAGCATATGTAATTTAATATGATTTTAAACTTTATTTATAACCCTAAGATTATGCATGGGTTATACTTATTATAATTATATAAAAATAAATATATTTTGTCAAATCCTAAAAAATAAAGTAAATTTTAATAACTTTACGCTTTTAGTTAAATTTTTCTTTTATTTTTTTGCTTGTTTAGACCTAAACCTAATAAAAGCTATATTTTTTAAAAAAAACTGAACAAAATTTGAGTTTTTAGTGGGTAGCTTGAATTTTAGATAAACATCCTAGTTTTTACCTTCTCTTTAGTATTCAATCTATTTTGTTACTATAAAGGCTAAAACAATTTAAAATTTGAAAACAATATAAATAAGATAGGTGCCTTTATTTTTTTTATTAAAATGATATTATATATATATATATCATGTTAAAGAATCTAATTATAGGTTTCTAAAACTAAGCATTTAAAACAACATTTATTAAGTTGTTTAAGACTTTGTACTTCTTTTGGTCAAAAAAGAAAGAATACCTAAGAAAAGCTTACATTAAATAAGCTAGTTTTTTCATTACGAAAAGAAGACCTAAAAATGTCAGGGGCTTTGACCTGAACATTATTATAGCCCTAAATGGGTAATAGCGGTAAGTTATAGGTCTTTTTAGTTCTTTTTAGGTTTTTACAGTTTATTTTTGTTATTAGCTTTCTTATATATAAGCATTTATTCATAACAATAATAAGATGCACACTTAAAAAATCTAATTATTAAATTCTTTTTTTTATTTTCGTAAATGACTGTTTCCCCTTTGTTATACTTGTCCCGCTAGGGTTCGCTAAAAGCAGATGCTCATACTAAAATCTATTGAATATATATAAATCAATATGTTTTTAAAATAAAAATAACGCTTTAAGTCCATTTAAAAAATTATACATAAATTACTATGAAAATTTACATTGGACTTTTCTAATATCTATCTCTTCTTATAAACAATAGACCACTCATTGCGTTACCCCTTTAGGGGATTCAAGGTTTCTATTAAATAGAAACTTTCTTAGAAGCAGAACAACTGTATAACATTAAATAAAAACTTCAAAAAAAGTTTCTATTAAATAGAAACTTTCTTAGAAGGAAAACTAGTGTATAGCTTTTTTGAAAAACTTCAAAAAAAAAATTTTAAATTTCCAAAATATATTATTAATTTAAAAATATATGGTGCTATTACTCTGTTTCTATCATTCAATTTTCAATTCTAATTCTAATGAATTTAAAATTGAAAAAACAAATCATATTACTTATGGAAGGCCAAAGGGCTTTGGCCAATTTAAAGGTTATCCTCTTGCCTCTCCAAAAAAAAGAAAAACTGTTATTGCTTGTTCAACAAGTAGTATTATCTCACCTTTCTTAAAGGTAGCAGAACAAGCCCTGGGCACAAACGAGCCTTGGCTAGTTCCTATTGAACAAATTAATGAAACTGAAATCCCACTGGAAAGTGAGGGTTTAGTTGACATCGTTTTAGTCTTCAAGCAATCGCAAGTAGTAGGGGGTAAAAAAAGATTTAAACACCTGTATAAAATTGAAGGTGAAAATTTTGCTACTTTTCTTGATGAAAATCTAGGAAAATGGTTAAATTCGCGCCACATTTCAAGTGATTTTAATTCTAGTAACACTGAAGTTAAAGTAGCTAATTTACGCCAAGAATTTACATGTGTTGTAAATGGCCAAAAGTTTAATGTAAGGCTTAATAACCCACCAATGGGTGCTACTGGCCCTCGCTATTTACGTTGGGTACTTTACCAAATTATGTTAGAGTACTATCGTTACTATACGCCACAAAATAAAATTCCAGAAACCGAATTTGTTTCCAATTTGGGGTTGGACATGAACAGTGGTAAATTAAATAATAATGGAGATGCTGATTTGTCTTTTCGTGGCTTATTAGCTAATAGTCCATATTCAAATTTAGCAGTTGCTAGTGTTAAACAAAAAGCTGCTACTCAAACTTTAACACGTGAAACCTTAATTACAGGTCGCACACGTATTATCCCGACAAAACAAAGCAAAGCACCGGTTGCAATTGCAAAAAGTAAACCAGGAAGTCTTTTTGATTCTATGGTTGCGTTACCTGCTGGCTTTACAATTCTTGAAAATAAATCATTTAACTCAGATGGTAAAATGGATCCTAGCTTAAGTGCTAGTTTTAGTTCACCAAATAATTCCATTACTTCAATTACTGCTCAATTAAAAGAGCAAATTAAAATCAAAAAAGATAATTTAGTTTCTGTGGAAAAAGAAATTAGTTTATCTACAAATACTTTAACATCTTTAAAAGAAAAACAAACACAACTTAATTCAAAAAATCCTACCTTTAATTTTAGCGGTTTGTTAGGTGATTCAACTAGTAGTAGCTCTAGTGAAGAGTTACGTAACGTTGAAAGTGAAATTTCTAATTTACAAACTAAATTAGACAATTTCCAACGTTTAAAAACAAACTTAAACACTGAAATTACAAATTTAGAAAATCAAGTCAAATACTTATCTGAAAACCCAGAATCTGCAAAGGTTGAACTTTTAAGTAATCAATTCTTTTTAAAAGAAGATCAAACTTTAACAATTATTAAATCAACAAATCCGGTTATTCATCAGTTAGTTATCGAGGATCGTCGCACTATTTTTGAATTAAACTATCGTGAAAAAGAGAAAACAGGGGAACAAACATCTCCTTATTTTTCTTTTTCATTTTATGAAGATAGTTTAAAATATAACCAAATTGCGATTTCGCCACGCTATTTAACTGCGTTAATTAACTCGGTTTTATTAAATCCCATTGCTGAAGTATTATCTAAAGATCTAAAATTTAATCAATTATTTATTACCACAACCATGGCAAAAAAATGGGATTCGACTGGTTCTTGTGAAAAAAATGATTTACAAGTACTATTTCAAAAAAGTTATGATTGTTCTTTAGAATTATCAGGTGCTAACCCTTCATCTATTGTTAACAATGGTTACCAATTGGTTTTTTCAGCTAAATTTGATGCTGAAACAAACGATCAACGTACTCAACGCCTTATTGGTAATACTGTTTTTAAAAATATTAGTGAAGTGCAATTGAATTCTGAGAAAATTCAAGCAATTCGTAATGCTTTGAAATCGGAAATTGTAATTTCCTACGAACCTTTAGTAAAACTAGTACCTGTTTTTGAACGTGGTACTAAATTTAGAAAAGCCAGTGACGTTGTATTTAGAGGTTTTAGCCCAAATGCACGTGGTGACAAAGGGATTTCAAAACCCTTAAATAATTTAGTAGGGTCTGTTGATGACGAGCCCTAATTCAAAAAAACAAAACTTATCTATAATCCATTATCAAATTTCAAAGAAAGAAAATAATTCTTATATTCGAAAAGAAATTTTAAGATATTTTCTTTCTTTGAAAGAAAATACTTTTTCATTAAGTGTTAATGCACCTGGTATTTATGTTATTTTTAATAAAATAACAAAAAAAGCCTATATTGGTGAAAGTACCAATATAGCATATAGACTCAATAATCATTTTTCTTTGTTGGCAAATAAAAGCTCAACTAATTTAAATTTACAAAACGATTATAATCGTTTTGGTAAGGAACAGTTTGGTATTATGGTTTATTATAAGTTAAAGGTATTAAATGTACAATGGCAAAGAAAAGCCATTGAATATTGGTTAATTAAAAATTGGCCTTATGAACTATATAATATTATTCATAACACTAAAAAGGATTAGACTTTTTTTTGCTATAATAGATAATATAAGATTATTTATTACAGCAAAAAGACAATAGGTTAATAAAAATACGTTAGGTCACCCGTGGGGTAATGCTCCAGGTGCTGTTGCTAACCGTGTTGCTCTTGAAGCTTGTACTCAGGCTCGTAACGAAGGTCGTGACCTTGCTCGTGAAGGTGGTGACGTAATCCGTTCAGCTTGTAAGTGGTCTCCTGAATTAGCAGCTGCTTGTGAAGTTTGGAAAGAAATTAAATTCGAGTTTGACACAATTGACAAACTATAATTTACTTTATTTAATTTAATTCTAATTAATCTAGTCTTTTAGTTTTACTAAAAGACTAGATTAATTAGAATTAAATTATCCACTATTCTGACATATTTAAACTGGTGTGACTTAGTGGATTCGTGGAAAAAACAGGAAATATATGAACTAGAAAAAATAGAATTATCATCTAAGCCACTAGGCTTGCTTATTATGGGCTATGCCCATAGATGATTATAATGCCCCAAACCCTTTAAGGGGTAACGGGATTCGATTATTGCGATATCCCCCATATATAGAAAATATAGAAAATATAGAAATAGAATATGGGTTATGAATTCCTATGGAGTTACTTAAAAAGAATTACCCTTTAGGGCCAGGGTCTATATGAAAGTTCCTCTCTATTATTATTATTATTAGATGATATAATAATAATAATAGACAGGCTTAGAAGTAGTTATGGCAAGACTCATATTCTTCTAAGTGTGTTCCCACACTTAAAGTTTATGGCTTAGATAGTAATGAATGTATGGCTGGCCCCTAGAGATATAAATAAAGAACACAGATCAATAAAAAGAAAAATACAAATCATCAATCACAAACTTGAGCCGTGTGCAATGAAAGTTGCAAGCACGGATCTCTGGGGAGATTTTAAACTGAAATGTTTTTAATTCTTACCCGACTATGTATTTCCATGGAGCACGCTTCTCAAATTATGAAGCATGGTTAAGTGATCCAACTCACATTAAACCAAGTGCTCAAGTAGTATGGCCAGTTGTTGGTCAAGAAATTTTAAACGGTGATGTAGGTGGTGGTTTCCAAGGTATTCAAATTACTTCAGGATTCTTCCAACTTTGGCGTGCAAGTGGTATTACAAGTGAATTACAACTGTATACTACTGCTATTGGTGGTCTAGTTTTAGCTGGTGCTATGTTCTTTGCTGGTTGGTTCCACTACCACAAAGCAGCGCCAAAACTAGAATGGTTCCAAAACGTTGAATCAATGTTAAACCACCACTTAGCTGGTTTACTTGGTTTAGGTAGCTTAGCATGGGCTGGACACCAAATTCACGTATCTTTACCAGTAAATAAATTATTAGATGCTGGTGTTGATCCAAAAGAAATTCCATTACCACACGAATTACTATTAAATAAAAGCATTATTGCAGATCTTTACCCAAGCTTTGCAAAAGGTTTAGCACCATTCTTCACTTTAAATTGGTCGGAATACTCTGATTTCTTAACGTTTAAAGGTGGTTTAAACCCTGTAACTGGTGGTTTATGGTTAAGTGATACTGCTCACCACCACTTAGCAATTGCTGTATTATTCTTAGTTGCTGGTCACCAATACCGCACAAACTGGGGTATTGGACATTCAATTAAAGAAATCCTTGAAGCGCACAAAGGTCCATTTACTGGCGAAGGCCACGTAGGTTTATATGAGATTTTAACAACTTCATGGCATGCACAATTAGCTATTAACTTAGCTCTATTTGGTTCGTTGTCGATTATTGTAGCGCACCACATGTACGCTATGCCTCCATACCCATACCTAGCAACTGACTACGGTACTCAACTATCACTATTCACTCATCACATCTGGATCGGTGGTTTCTGTGTTGTTGGTGCAGGTGCTCACGCAGCTATCTTTATGGTTCGTGATTACGATCCTACTAACAACTACAATAACTTACTGGACCGTGTAATTCGTCACCGTGATGCTATTATTTCTCACTTAAACTGGGTATGTATTTTCTTAGGCTTCCATAGCTTTGGTTTATACATTCACAATGATACAATGAGTGCTTTAGGTCGTCCACAAGATATGTTCTCTGATACAGCAATTCAACTTCAACCAGTATTTGCACAGTGGATTCAAAATACACACTTCTTAGCTCCACAATTAACAGCTCCAAATGCATTAGCTGCAACAAGTATTTCTTGGGGTGGTGATGTAGTCGCTGTAGGTGGTAAAGTAGCTATGATGCCTATTTCGTTAGGTACTTCGGATTTCCTTGTTCACCACATTCACGCCTTTACTATTCACGTAACAGTTCTAATTCTATTAAAAGGTGTTCTATTTGCTCGTAGTTCTCGTTTAATCCCTGATAAAGCAAACTTAGGTTTCCGTTTCCCTTGTGATGGTCCAGGTCGCGGTGGTACTTGTCAAGTTTCAGCTTGGGACCACGTATTCTTAGGATTATTCTGGATGTATAACTCGCTATCGATCGTTATTTTCCACTTCAGTTGGAAAATGCAATCAGATGTTTGGGGTACTGTTACAGAATCAGGTGTATCACACATTACAGGTGGTAACTTTGGTCAAAGTGCTAACACAATTAATGGTTGGTTACGTGATTTCCTTTGGGCACAAAGTTCGCAGGTTATTCAGTCATACGGTTCAGCTTTATCTGCTTACGGTTTAATGTTCTTAGGTGCTCACTTCGTTTGGGCCTTTAGCCTTATGTTCTTATTCTCAGGCCGTGGTTACTGGCAGGAATTAATTGAATCCATTGTTTGGGCACATAATAAATTAAAGGTTGCACCATCAATCCAGCCTCGAGCACTGAGTATCACTCAGGGCCGTGCTGTTGGTGTAGCCCACTATTTACTAGGTGGTATTGCAACAACGTGGTCTTTCTTCTTAGCCCGTATTATTTCCGTTGGCTAATTTATCTATAATCTTTAGATTCAACTAAGCCTAGTGGCTAAGCCACTAGGCTTAGTTTAAATTTTTATTTTCTAAATGCCAGTGCTAGTTTAGCACTGGCATTTAGAAAATAAAAATTTAATGGGTTCTCTGATGAGTCCCATCTATTAATAAGTATATTTTCTCTCATTTAAATGAGAGAAAATATACTTATTAATTCCCAACCCTAAAAAGTTTAATCTGACACCTTAATATGCCAAGTTTTAGTCTTAGAATCTGTTATGGGCACAGCCCATAGTACGCCTAGTGGCTTATCCACTAGGCTTAGATAATAAGTGTTCAACTTACACTTAGATGAAGATTAGGTGATGTAAAGATAAGCTCATCTGAATCCCTTAAAGGGATGTAACGAAAAATAACAGTATCTATCCTTCTCAACCCCCTACCTGCCCCCTTATTTCCCCAATCAAAGTATCATCAGATATGATCCTTATGCTCCCAGACTCTAAGCAAGCCTAGTGGCTAGCCACTAGGCTTGCTTATTATGGGCGAATTAAGCCCAGAAAAGGGTCTGGGGATTAAAGATTGGAGGATTCAAGGGGTCAGGGAAAAGTGCCTTCTAAAGAAGGCACTTAGAATAACTGAAAAATATACATTTTTAATACTAAGTTCCAGGTAATAGGTCAAAATCAATATAGCCATTCACATATGGTACGCCTATTAATTAAGCCTACCCGTCGCTAGGCTTACTTAATAAAAAGGGGGATGAATATGATTATGAGGACTCCCGACACTTTTATAAAAAATGTATGAATTAAGAAAGAACCAATTACTCTAAGACAGATGTCAATGGGCTACTATGGGCTCATACTCCAAGTGGTCACTAGGCTTACTTAGTTATCGACATTCTATTCTATGTAAAAGTAAACCCTTTAGGGTATAAGCATACCCTTACAGGCTAAGCTTATAATGGGCTTGCTTAGGTTAATAAATTAATACAAGTCTAGCTTTAAATAATAAAACACTCGTAAGGCAGTTTGCTTAAGTCAAAAAGTGTTAGTGTTACACTTATACTTTTAATCCTAAGGCTTCTGATTCTATGGACGCAAACCATAAGAGCCCTTCCCCCAGAAATTTTTAAAGTTTTAATCTAAGTGTCGCCACACACTTATGCCTTCCTACTTTTAGGATCGAAAAGTTAAGCCAGTTAATAGGATTAACATTAGTTTAAGGGCATGATTATAGAATGAAAAAGTTAAAAATAATCTCGTTATGTTTAGAGGTATTAAAAATAAAGCAAAAAAAGCAAGAAAATTAAGAGCAAAGTCAACATCATTTGGTCACCGAAAGTATAAACGCCGTGTTTTATCATTATCTCAGTTACTAGGCCAAATTCGAAACAGTCGCCAACAAAAAGGTGACCAAAAAGGAAGTTCAGGAAATTCTGGAAAAAATCTAAGTCAGCCTCGTTTAAATCAAAAACCGATTAAACCAATTATTCCACCTAAATCACTGATTATTATTTTACGTGAAAAACCTGAAAAGGCAGTTTATAACCGTCGTATTATTGATTATAAACACTGTGGTTTATTACAACGTTATATTGGTTTAGGTGGTAAAATCTTACCACGTCGACAAACACGTTTATCAGCAAAACAACAACGTTATGTTGCCAAAACAATTAAAAGTGCACGTGTAATGGGTTTATTACCTTTTGTTAGCAAAGAAAAAGGTTTCTTTAGATAAGGTTTATAGGTTAAAGTTACTTTTTAATCTATAACCAGTACCTAACAGAGTAGTTATTAAAGCTTAATAAGTGTGTGCTCTGCACACGCTTATTAGTACGATTAATAGCACTAAAAAGAGAAAAAAATCGTATAGAAAAATCCTTTATTTATTAAATAACTAAATAAAAGTGCCAGTGTGATTCTCTACTCCCCTTACAGGGTAGTAAGCCTAGTGGCTTAGCCACTAGTCTTAGCCACAAGGCTTCCTTATTATGGGCTAATTAAGCCCAGGCTTAATTAGCCCATAGAAGTGTTAAGCTGACACTTGTGCCTTCTAAAGAAGCATAGAGTATAGTTATAAGAAAGAGTAGCCACTCTATCTAAGCCTTAGGAGATTAGCATAGACTTTTAAGAAAGAGAAAAAAATCGAAAAACATAAAATAACAAAAATGGTAGTCCAAAACGTTAAAAAAAATAATTCTCAAAAAAAAGATGGAGGATTAAAAAGGGATCGAGTAAATAGTGGCTCGCTTAGACCTTCTAACCTTAAAAGATTAGAAGGTGGCCACGGTAAAAAACTTAGTGTAGGTGATGTTTGTGAATTAAAAATTACAGCTTTAGGTCCAAAAGGAATTGGTATTGATGAATATTCATATGGATATTCAGTACTTGTACCAAATGTGAACTTAGGAGACCAAGTTAAAGCAAAAGTATTAAAAGTTGCAGCTTCTAATTCTGTTAAAAAACTTCCAAAATATGCCATTGCAAAAGTAGTAGCTGTTACAAAACTAGCAGGCAATTCAAAAACAATTGTAAATCCAGGAGAAAAATTAAATGTTAAAATTTCTAAAATTACATCTAAAGGTGGAGGAATTGCACAATTAACTGGAAATTATTCAGTAGTTATTCCAAATACTTCATCAAAATTAGGAGAAACAATTGAAGTTGCAGTAACACGAGCAAAGGCTAATTATGCTTTTGCAAAAGAAGTTAAAAGTTTAAATAAGAAAAATAGAGAAAATAATAGAGTACCTGCTCTATTATTTCCAAGTAATTTAGGTGTTCATTTTTCAAATGCAAAAGAAATTACTGAAGGTTCTAAAATTAGTTGTGTTATTCCACAAAACGCAAAAAATTATGGAAAGTATTACATTTTGAAATTTGTAAAAGGAACTGTTTTATTCATTAAAAAAGGTTTAGGTGCAAAACCAGGTAGTAAAGTACGTCTTTCAATTACAAAAGCAACAAAAACATACTATATTGCAAATATTTTACAACTTAATCCATTATCAAGTTTTAAAAAACATGCACTTGTTAGAAATAGCCTTCACCAAATGATTAAAAATGGTATGCATTTTGGTGAAAAGGCAGTAAAATGTAATGCTGGTATGAAAAAATATATCTGGCTTAAAAAACAAGGATCAACTAGTGGAGTAGGTCAACCCTTAATTAAAAAAGGTCGTCACCTTATTAACCTATTAAAAACGCGTCGTTGTTTAAATAAAGCATTAACTGTTTTAGGTAAATATGCATTAAAAGGTCGCACTTTCTTATTTATCGGTACAAAGAAAGCTGCAGCAGGACTAATTGCGCGCGCTTCATTGTTTAGTCAAACTTCATTCTTTGTAAACACACGCTGGTTAGGAGGAATGTTAACAAACTGGAAAACAATTCTTAAATCGATTAAGAAAATTCGCCCAATTTTAAAAGAAAAACAAAAAATTATTCGTGATATTTTAGTTAAACGTCAAAACATTAAATCTCGTCTAATTAAAAAAGCATTATTACTTAAAAAGAAAAGCAAGTTTATTTTAGTAAAGGGCCAACAATTAATTTCAATTTTAAGCAATCCAACAAGTAAAGCTCAATTTATTGAAAATCTAAAAAAATTATCTTTAAAACGTACAGAACTTTTAAAGAAAAATTTATCTTTACTTGAAAAACGTCAAATGCTTCTTGAAAAACGAAGAGAGTTAATGATCCAAAGCCAAGTTTTAAAAGAAAAAGGTCAATCTTTATCAGTACGTTACCAATCTTTATTAAGTCAATTAGTTGCTTATACTCAAAAGTTAAGAGAATTAAAATATCTATTAATGATTAGTAAACAATTAAATTCTATTAAAACAAATGCTGCTAGTAAAAATATGAGTATTTATAGTATTTCTTATAGTCAATTAAAAGAGTTGAACGTGCGCTCAGTTCTTCCAAATCCACCAAAAGAAATCTTAAATAAAATTGTTCTTACAATTATGGCTCAGCAACAAGCTGTAGGGGCACCTAATTCAGTTCCAGCATTAAATAATTCAATTTCTTTAAAGTCAACGGCTGATTACCCTGCATCACAAAATAAAAATGTTTTAATTTTAAGTAAATTATTAAGTCAATTTAGTCGTTTTGCACCATATATTAAATCGCAAATCAAGACTATTCAAAAGACTCTTCAAAATTTAGAAATTCTATGTAATAAAAGTTTTACTCAACTAACTCAATTAAAAGCTACACTAACTAATTATGTTCAATTAAAACAAAAATTAGTTAGTGAATTACAAGAAATTAAAAATAAATTAACAACTGAACGTCAGATTATTCGTGTTGTTAAGAAAAAACTAAATTATTTTGCTGCACAAAAACGTTTAGTTAAATTATTACCACGTTTAAAATATTTACCAACACCACAAAATAAAATCTATGAAACAGTTCAAGTTTTAATGAGAAAAATTGTAGATCCAAAATTAAAATACCCAATGGATCAAATTTATGACCAAAGATTAAGTACTACATCTAAAAAAGTAGCAACTGCACGTAAAAAGAACTGGCAACGTTTAGAAAAATATTTTGGTGGTATTGCAAATATGACAAAATTAAATAAAGCAAATCTTTTACAAAATGTTGCTATTATTGTAGGACAAAAAGAAGAAATGAATGCAGTTCGCGAATGTCAGAAACTAGGTATTAAAATGTTCAATGTAGTAGATACTAATTGTAATCCTACTTTTGCTGATCATATTATTCCTTCAAATGATGATTCACGTAATTCAATTAAATATATTTTACAAAAATTCTTAACACGTATTCGTTTAGCTCAAAAAATTCGTCGCAAATTAATCAAATTACAAAAAGTGTCTAGTTAGTATTTATTTTATTTATGGTAGCTAACCCCCTAGTGGGGCTATATCCCATAGGGTTAGTGATAGGTTAATTAATATGGGTTACCCTAGAGGGTAACCCATATTAATTAACCTACTTCTATAGTATTTATTCTTGATTTTAGAATTTCTTTTAGGTTATTGAAAAAGAACTTCTAAAATCAAGAATAAATCAATTTAGCTCTCCTAATGATTGATTCTATCAATGGGGCCTCAATCTCTACCTACCATCTAGAGAAGAAGTGTACGTGTTATCATCTTAAGATGATAACACTCAACCTTTGGATAGGGGATAATAAATTTTAAAAGCTTTACATTTAAACTAATCAAAGACATATTTAATGCTGTAGAGAATTAAAAAGTCTTAATAAAATCCATAGGATGATTTTGAGTAAATGACTTCTTTTAATAGGTGCAATTTTTCTCTAAGAATTTACCCTACCACCAATGGGCTTTGCCCATTGGAAGCCTGCCCTTAAAGGGCAGGCTTTAAACCCTAAGCAAGCCTAGTGGGCAATAGGGTTCCCTGTAAGGGAACCCTTTTAAACATTTCCTAGACAAAGATTACTTGTTTTGTTATAATAAATTAGGGATTGTAGTTCAATCGGTTAGAGCACCGCCCTGTCACGGCGGAAGTTGCGGGTTCGAGTCCCGTCAATCCCGTTGTAAAGAGATATCCCGCAAGGGGTTAAAGTCATTTTTATATGACATGCTAAATTGAATCTGCTCATTAAAGTAAACTCAGTTATGGGCGAATTAAGACCATAATAAGTAATATTATTAATATTTTGATAAAATATTAATAGACTTTAGAGTACTTAAAGAAATAAACATATAGGTTCCCCTTAGGTCCCCATATTAATTTATATATCTTTAGGTTATTGCCATAGAAGCCATTAAAATAGCTTTCTTTTGTGTAGTCCTTAATTTCATAAAATATTCTAAGGGTAAAAGAAACAAAAAAAGTGCCTTGTTTATAAGGTCTTTTTATTAAAAATTAATAGAAGAAATTTGAAATGTAATTATTCCCCCAAGCCTACCCTGTAAGGGTAGTTCTATATTTAGAAGCCCACAGGGGCCCTAGCCCCCTTTAGGATAGAGAAAATAAGTTATGCTTTTAACCGCCTCCCTCTAGGAGGAATCCATACACATGGCAATAAGAAGCTAAACCTTTTCCAGTTTACTCCTATCCTATGAACCATATTAATACCAAGCGCCGGTATTAATATGGGGGTGAGACCCTATAAGGGAGTTTTAAAGGGCCCCACCATGGGCAAAGCCCATTATAAGCAAGTATAGCCCTTACTGGGCTATACTTGCTTAGGGATTTCCTAATATCCTAGCTAGAAAATAATTAAGTAAAAAAAAAATTACCAAAAAAATAAAAATGGGTTTACCTTGGTATCGTGTACACACAGTAGTTATTAATGACCCTGGACGTTTAATTTCAGTTCACTTAATGCACACAGCATTAGTAGCTGGTTGGGCAGGTTCAATGACATTATTTGAAATTGCAGTATTTGACCCTTCTGACCCTGTATTAAATCCAATGTGGCGTCAAGGTATGTTTGTACTTCCATTCATGACACGTTTAGGAATTACACAATCTTGGGGTGGTTGGACAATCAGTGGTGAAACTGCATCTAATCCAGGTATTTGGAGTTATGAAGGTGTTGCAGCATCTCACATCGTATTATCAGGACTTTTATTCTTAGCTTCAGTATGGCACTGGGTTTATTGGGATTTAGAATTATTCCGTGACCCTCGTACTGGTAAAACAGCTTTAGACCTTCCAAAAATCTTTGGTATCCACTTATTCTTATCTGGACTTCTATGTTTTGGTTTTGGTGCATTCCACGTTACTGGTGTTTTTGGTCCTGGTATCTGGGTTTCTGACCCATATGGATTAACAGGAAGTGTTCAACCAGTAGCTCCTTCATGGGGTGCTGATGGTTTTGATCCATATAACCCTGGCGGTGTACCAGCGCACCACATTGCTGCTGGTATTTTAGGTATCTTAGCAGGTCTTTTCCACCTTTGTGTACGTCCTTCAATTCGTTTATACTTTGGTTTAAGTATGGGTAGTATTGAATCAGTACTTTCAAGTAGTATTGCTGCTGTATTCTGGGCAGCCTTTGTTGTAGCTGGTACTATGTGGTATGGTTCAGCAGCAACTCCTGTTGAATTATTTGGTCCAACACGTTATCAGTGGGACCAAGGTTTCTTCCAACAAGAAATTCAAAAACGAGTACAAGCTAGTTTATCTAGTGGTGTATCATTATCAGAAGCTTGGTCAAAAATCCCAGAAAAATTAGCTTTCTATGACTATATTGGAAATAACCCAGCTAAAGGTGGTCTTTTCCGTACTGGTGCTATGAACAGTGGTGATGGTATTGCTGTAGGTTGGTTAGGTCACGCATCATTCAAAGATAATGAAGGTCGTGAACTATTTGTTCGTCGTATGCCTACTTTCTTTGAAACTTTCCCTGTTGTTTTACTTGATAAAGATGGTGTTGTTCGTGCTGACGTTCCATTCCGTAAAGCTGAATCTAAATACAGTATTGAACAAGTAGGTGTTTCAGTAACTTTCTATGGTGGTGAATTAGATGGTTTAACATTTACAGACCCAGCAACTGTTAAAAAGTATGCTCGTAAAGCTCAATTAGGTGAAATTTTTGAATTTGACCGTTCTACTTTACAGTCTGATGGTGTATTCCGTAGTAGCCCACGTGGTTGGTTTACGTTTGGTCACTTATGTTTTGCACTTCTATTCTTCTTTGGTCACATTTGGCATGGTGCTCGTACTATCTTCCGTGATGTATTTGCTGGTATTGATGAAGATGTTAATGATCAAGTTGAATTTGGTAAGTACAAAAAACTTGGTGATGCTTCTTCTCTACGTGAAGCATTCTAATTATCTAATTCCTCCTAAGGCATATAAACCTTATAGGGGCTATATGCCGTGCTAATCTCTAACCCTATTGATTAGCTAGGGGGTGCTGGTGTTTTAAGGTTTAGATATAAATCTTAGTTTCAATTGTTAATGCAATTCCCAGTCTCTAGAGACTGGGAATTGCATTAACAATAAAGTATTACTTACTATATTTAGTTTAACATTTATTAAAGTTGGGCTTAGAAATTCTCCAAGCAAAAGAGTTTAAACTTTTCAAATTCTCTTTAACCAATAAGGGATGTTTAAAAAAGGATAGTGTTTAAACTTTGTTATAATGTTCCCATAAAAAACAAATCATAAAATGGAAGCTTTAGTTTACACTTTCTTATTAGTAGGAACGTTAGGTATTATCTTTTTCTCAATTTTCTTCAGAGAACCTCCACGTATCGTTAAATAAAAAAACCTATTAGACCCATATGGGTCTAATAGATTTTTTAAAACCTTCCTAAGAACCTTCAATGGGCTTTGCCCATAATAAGCCTAGTGGCTTAGCCACTCGGCTTATTATCTACTTTATTATTTAAATGTATAAAGGGTAGGAAGCCATTAAAATAGGATACATGGTAATTTTTATTTTAATATTTATCTGTTCAATTTATAATATTTAGTAATATAATCTCCATTTTTTGGAGATTATATTACTAAATATTATAAACACTTAATCTTCGTGTTCTTCAAAAGGATCTCTTAATTTTTTTGAAGGAGGACCAAAGCTCACATAAACTGAATAACCAGTTACACTTAATAGAAGAAACCATAAAAAGAATGTAAAGAAAAAAGCAGGACTTTCCATAGATTTTAAAAGTTCAAAAAAATATTCTCCACTATTATTTATATTACAGAAAGTAAAAAAAATTGTCTAAATATTTATTTTTATATATGGCAACAGGAACATCAAAAAAAGTAGCAAGTTCTTCATTTGAAGAACCAGGGATCCAAACTCCATTAGGTACTCTTTTACGCCCATTAAATTCAGAAGCTGGTAAAGTTTTACCAGGTTGGGGTACTACAGTATTAATGGCAGTTTTCATTTTATTATTTGCAGCATTCCTATTAATTATTCTTGAAATTTACAATGGTTCTATTGTTCTTGATGACGTACCTAGCAGCTGGGAATCACTTGCAAAATATTCTAAGTAATTTATTATAGTTATTTTTTCATTAGTTATTTAATTAAATAGATGCATAAGAGTAACTGCTTTTTATTAATAACTTAATAAAAAGCAGTTACTCTTATGCATCTATTTAAAACCAACTCTCCTATGAAGAATTATCGAAACAAGCGACTAGGTTTAGTTTATTTAGCTAGCCCCACCAAGGCCACTAGCGGGTTTTAAAAAATGCTACGCCCTATTAACAAAACTTATAGTTAATAAACAGTTAAAAATTTAACTCCTGCTGGTTAACATATGGGGGATTTGCCATAAAGAACACCATTACAGTTATCTTGACATTGATCAAATTTTAAAGTAAAATGAATTATATAATGTGTAAATACAAAACTCTGAATTATTTTAAATAGGCCCCCATCGTCTAGAGGCCTAGGACACCTCCCTTTCACGGAGGCGACGGGGATTCGAATTCCCCTGGGGGTATACTTTTTTATACTAAACTCTGCTTTATATAAAAACATAATATATAATATAATAAGATATAATATATTAAGAGATACTACTAAGATTATATATAGGTTGATTATTTATGTCTTTTAAAAATGGACTAAATATGTCTATCTTGGTAGTCATATGTTCTTTCATTAAAATAGATTTCTGACTTCTTATTCTCTTATAGGTAATCCCTAGATAAAATTTATGGCACTTCTCACAATTGTTTAAAAATTAATATGACAACCCCTAAGGTTAAGCCATCCTAAAGGCCCTTTTGCAAATCGAATCATCAATACCCAACTCTGTTGGGTGCATAAGTGCCTTCTTAGAAGGTAATAGCTTGGAAAGGTTCTAAAAATAGTACACAAATCGTTGAAAAACTAATCTAAGCACAGCTTAGGAGGAGTTAATTATGGCTGGAAGACCAGTAGAACGTCCTTTCTCAGATATTTTAACAAGTATTCGTTATTGGGTTATTCATAGTATTACAGTTCCTGCTTTATTTATTGCAGGATGGCTTTTTGTTAGTACAGGTTTAGCTTATGACGTATTTGGTAGCCCACGACCTAATGAATATTTCACAGAAGAACGTCAAGATACACCGTTAATTACTAACCGTTATGAAGCTTTAGAACAAGTTAAAAAACTTGCATCATAATAATAAGCTTTAATTACTCTCTCTCTAGTGGGAGAGAGTAATTAGTCTAATTTCTTTCAAAAGTTAAGTAATTTCTAAGGGCATTGCCCTTAGAAATTACTTAACTTTTGAAAGACATTAGAATTTTAAGACCAATACAAATAAACTAATTTCTATGTTGAAATTTAATTGGATTTAACCAAAAATAACTAAATGGACTCCATATGCTTTTTCTTTCTCAACCCTTTAGAGTTAATAAAACTCTAAGCATCATCAAAGATGATGCTTATTCTAGATATATTAATTAGCGAATAAATAGGGTGGAGCCTTACCATGGCAAGAGCCCCTGGGTTCGCCTACTTTACAAAGTGCCCTCTAAATAAGGGATCCCACTTATGTCCTCCAACCTAACCCTGTTAAGCTTACCCTTAAAAAATAATTTAAAGACTGAAACTTGGGAAGGTTGAACTTTACTTAGGAGGATATAATATCTATTTAGGAGGATATAATCTATATAAATGAAAGTCTTTTGTTTCTGTAAGTTAAAATTATTAAAATAATTTTAAATATTAAATGTGACAACTTTTTCGTGAAAGTGTAAGCCTAGTAAAACAAGAGGCTTACCACTTATGGGTTGTGCCTATAAGCGGAACACTCACACTTCTGCCTGCTCCTTAATCCCTCAATCTAAGTGTTATACTTAGATTGAGGGATTAAGGAGCAGGCAGATAGAGAAGGATCGATCATTTTATAATAGTCAATTATAAAAATTGTTTGATCTTTTACTCTTACACAAATGTCTATGCTCTTACTAAAAGAACATCTAGTATGTTAGTTTTAAATTAAATAGAAGTAGTTAATTCTATTTAATTTAAAAAGTGAAATTAGTTATTTTTTTAGCAGAAAATATTGGTATAAAATTAGAATTTCTATGGTGCGCTAATTTTATGGGTTAACTGAGAAAAGTCCTCACCATAGTAACCCTTGCCCTTGCTTGGTATATTAACATAACCGGGGATAAAGATGGGATAACCCTATAGGATTAACAGATAACCCTACTTCTCTAGATTGGGAAAGCTAAGAAGTAGCTTAGATAATGAATAAACTAAAAATATTACACTTTATGGAAATTTTTGCTCGAGCTGTTGGTCGTCGAAAAGAAGCAGTTGCCCAAGTCCAAATGGTACGTGGAACAGGTCAATTTATTATTAATAATAAACCAGCTGAAGAATATTTACAAAATAATTCTTTTTCAATGCTTCTTATTAAATCTCCATTAGAATTATTTAATGAAGAAAGTACAAAAACTGATGGTCTAGCACCATTAAATGCTAGCTCATTAGCTTTAAATTTTGATCAATTTGATACTATTGTAAAAGTTAAAGGTGGTGGCTTATTAGGCCAAGCAGAAGCTATTAAATTAGCTGTTTCAAAAGCTGTGTCAATTATTGACTATTCAAAAACAGAAGTAGCACAAACAGTTATTCCAAACTTAACAAGTTCAAGTGATAACTTTGCTTTAGAAGTACGTAAACAATTAAAAAATAAAGGTTACTTAACTCAAGATTCTCGTGTTAAAGAACGTCGTAAATATGGTCTTAAAAAAGCTAGAAAAGCATCTCAATATCACAAACGTTAAACTTTTTGTTTATTAACCTCCAGGCTTGCTTAGGGTCTGGGGGCATAAGGGTTACCTGTAAGGTAACCCTTATAAAAAATTTAGTTATTTATTCGCTATAACCTTCCTACCCTAAAGGGTAGGAAGGTTGTCGACTTTGAAAAAAATAAAAGTATTTAGAAATGGGCTTTTAGTCCATTTCTAAATACTTTTATTTTTTTCTAGTTATAAGATGTAAATTAAAGTCTAATAACTAAAATACTAAAATACTACATAGTGTCTCCACTTAATTTACCTAAGATTGCAAGAAGCTTTTCGTCTTCCGATAAAGGAGATAGATTTAATTCTAAAAAAATTACTAAGAGCCTAGTTTTCATTAAATCTGAAGTACTTAGAGTAGTCTATACCTAATGGCTTATCATCTTCTACCCTTACAGGGTAGATATGTCAGGTTCCCTAACTAACCTATAAACCCTCAAGGGTTTATAGGCACAAGTGAATAATTATAATCTTTAGATGAGAATAAACAAGTATAGTGGTTAGCCACTAGGCTTGTTTAGTTCGATGATAATAAGCCTACCCTTACAGGGTAGGCTGAGACCCTTAAGGTTGAACTTAGACAGAGATGAGGAGTTAACCCTTAATTATTTTAAGTTCTATCCTAGTTAAATCTTTGTGTATAGACTACGCTTGATTAAGGGGATCCCCTTGTTAAAGTTACTCTAAAATTTTTGGTTTTAGACCAAATTTAAAATCTACATTGGACAGAGTTAAGGTAGGAATTTATAATGGAAAGAATGCTTTTTTCCTAAGCCTAGCCCTTCCAGGGCTAGGCTTATTCTAATCTAAAGATAATAGGAACTGATAAGTTTCTACTTTTGACTTTCAAAAACTTAAAATATCCTCTAGAAAGGGGTGCTTTAAAGGTTACAAAAATAACATAGTTTATAGATATATATGATTGGTACAAATGAAAAATTGTCAATTCGACGTTACATGATTATTGGTGAAAGACGTTTTAGCAATTATTGGTGGACTTTTGTTGTATTTTTAGGTTCATGTGGGTTTTTATTCACAGGTCTTTCTTCATATTTTAATACAGGTCTTTCTTCACAAAATAATTCACTTGAAAATACTTTACCTTTCTTTGGTTCACAAAGCATTTCCTTTTTCCCACAAGGCTTATTAATGTCTTTTTATGGAAGTCTTGGTTTTTTATTAAGTATTTATTGGTTATTTCTTATTTTTTGGAATGTTGGTGGTGGTTTTAATGAATTTAATAAAAAAGAAGGGTTTATTCGTATTTTTAGATGGGGTTATCCTGGAAAAAACCGTCGAATTGATTTACAATATTCACTAAAAGATGTTGAAGCAATTAAAGTTGAATTAAAACAAGGTTTTGATCCACAACGTACTATTTATATGCGATTAAAAGGAAAACGTGAAATTCCCTTAACAGGTATTGGTCAGCCGTTAACTTTAAAAGATTTAGAAAAACAAGCTTCAGAATTAGCTAACTTTTTACAAGTTTCTTTAGAAGGTTTATAAAGCATAAAGTATAGGTGAATCTACTAAAACTCAAAAGGTTAGGTGGATATACTTTATTTATATTAATAAGGGCTAGCCTTATTAAGCTTTTTGGGTTGGAGAAGCTACCTTTCCTAATTATACCCTTTAGGGTATAAGCCTAGTGGATTAACCCTTTAGGGTATAAGCCTAGTGGATTAGCCACAAGGCTTATTATCATCTAAAGATTATGGACTTATACCTTTCTAAGCTCTTTAAAGCTTAGAAAGATTAAAGTGCCTTATTTTAATCCCATCTTGTTTATACTTGATAATTACCCTTTAGGGTAGCCAGGCCTAAAGGTTACTTAGGGACATAGAAATAATGAATGACAATTGATGTAGATTTAACTGTTTTTAACTAGTATTAGATTACTTATTGGAAATACTTTACGCATCGCTAAAACTTAGGAGATTAATACTTTTATTTTAATAAAAGGCTTTAGTTCTTTTTTAATCTCTAAAGTCTATGGGTTAGAGTGATTACCCCATCTTTTTATGTTTATAACCCATATAGAAGTAGGGCATTGCCCTACTTCTATATGGGTTATAAACATAAAAAGATGCCTTCCAATGTGCCTTCTCTAGAAGGCACATTGGAAGGCACAAGTGTTAGTGTAACACTAACACTTGTGTGAATAAAGGGAGCAGCCTAAATCCTAAAGGGTAGGAAGACCCTTCCTTAGACTTTGTTAGCAAAAATCCTATTACTACCAAATTATCCTATATTTAAATTCGTTATGTTACTATTAAAAAACAGTTAAAAATGAAAAAAGAATTAAGCCTACCCTGTAAGGGTGGGCTTCTCATCATCTAAAGATTATGGATTTTCTATTTTTTTAAAGTTATTTATTATTCAAAGGGTTCCCGAGAGGGGTTCTTTTCTAAATAGCCTTTTAAAACTTTATTTCTAAGTATATTCTTCTAAGTGTCCCGATTTTTATTTAGAGGCTATTCTTCTTACCTAGTAAGAATAATATTTTAACCCTATAAAGCTTTAGGGTTTTGCCAAATGAATGAGGTGATGTAAAGATAATGAAAAGGCATTACGCCAGGTATTTAAGAATATAATTTTTGAATATTAAGTTAAATAATTTTTAAATATGAAATTCTTTTTTCTAATTATTTTCTCAATAAAAATGCCAAGAACTCAAAGAAACGATAATTTTATTGATAAAACATTTACAGTAGTTGCTGATATTTTATTAAAAGTATTACCAACATCTCAACGAGAAAAACAAGCTTTTTCTTATTATCGAAATGGAATGTCAGCTCAAGCTGAAGGTGAATATGCTGAAGCTCTTCAAAATTATTATGAAGCAATGCGTCTTGAAATTGATGCATATGATAGAAGTTATATTCTATACAATATTGGATTAATCCATACAAGTAATGGTGAACATGGCCGAGCTTTAGAGTATTATTATCAAGCGCTTGAACGAAATCCTTCGCTATCAAGTGCTTTAAATAATATTGCAGTTATTTATCATTACCGTGGTGAACAAGCAATTGAAAATGGTCAATCAGAAATTTCTCAAATTCTTTTTGAAAAAGCAGCTGATTACTGGAAAGAAGCTATCCGTTTAGCTCCAACAAATTATATTGAAGCTCAAAACTGGTTAAAAATGACTGGTAGAGGGTAATTTTATTTATGTTGAATTTTTTTTTTTCTTTTTAGATTTTTCTATATTATATTTTAAATATTAATATAACTATTTTATAGCATCCTAAAGGATGCTATAAAATAGTTATATTAATAAAACAAACCTACTAGAGATTATGCGTTAACAGCAGGAGCTTCAACAGCAGCTAAGTCTAGAGGGAAGTTGTGAGCGTTACGCTCGTGCATAACTTCCATACCTAAATTAGCACGGTTGATGATGTCAGCCCATGTGTTTAATACACGACCTTGTGAATCTACAACTGATTGGTTGAAGTTAAAACCGTTTAGGTTGAACGCCATAGTAGAGATACCAAGCGCTGTGAACCAAATACAGATAACTGGCCATGCAGCTAAGAAGAAGTGTAATGAACGAGAGTTGTTGAAAGAAGCGTATTGGAAGATTAAACGACCAAAGTAACCGTGAGCAGCTACGATGTTGTATGTTTCTTCTTCTTGACCGAAACGGTAACCGTTGTTAGCAGATTCGTTTTCAGTTGTTTCACGGATTAAAGATGAAGTAACTAACGAACCGTGCATTGCAGAGAATAATGAACCACCGAATACACCAGCAACACCTAACATGTGGAACGGGTGCATAAGAATGTTCTATTGTTACTAAGTATTGGCTTTACCAATACTTATAAATGGGCTTACCTTCTATTAGTAAAAAAGGCTGCTCCATTTAGTATGGGCTCTTTATCCCATACTCTCCTCATTTCTAAGGAGTATCGGACTATATCATAAGGGATTAAGCCTACTAGAGGCTTTTTAAATAAAATTGAAAAAACATTTCAGCTTAATTTTCTTCTGAGTCTGACTCAGAATCAGAATCATCAATAGGTCCTAAAGATTGATTCAAAACTGTATTTTGAATTGGAATTTTATTTAAGTTTGATTTAATCCCTCCCAGGCGCTCGTGGAGCTTCATAATCCGAGCTGGATCGTATGCTCTAGTCTCTGAACCTTCTAATCTTTCCAGATTAACTTGGCTGCTGATTGGCATGGATTCTTGAGATTGTTTAATTAAAAGACGTGTTAAAAATTCTAATAATTGCTCTAATGTATTATTATGGTATGAGTAAGTATTATGAAAAAGTATATGTATTTCCTTAGTCAGAAGGATACCATTTTCAACAATATAAGTTAAATGAGGATGCTTGTTTACACCATATAAGTGATGGGCAACTAGTGGTCCAGCTTCATCAGCTGAAAGGCCTGTAACAGCACACTTATGTTCATAAGTACTACTTACTTGTTTTTTCCATTGAACATATTCATGGCATTTACGCCATTTACGTGGTTTACCATTACGTTTTGGTCTTTTTAATGCAGCTTGACTCATTAGTTTAATGGTTTCTTCACTATAAATACGGGATTTTAATTTTTCACTTACTTGTTCTCTTCCACAACAAAGTCAACCTGTACGGGATCGATTATAATTATGAAATGTTGTTGTTTCTATTTTTTGATGAAAGGGACAAATAACCACTAAAGCAGAATCACGATTAAGGAATTCACCTGAAATAAAAATATGACCACGTTCTTCAATTTTTCTTTTAGTTTCATTTGTACTTTGTTCCACTAAATGTTTTGGTTTACTATATCCCATTAATTACCCCCTTCTTTTAATTTTTTTAAACAATCTTGTTGAATCTTTAGCTTTCCAGACAATTCACTTGGTTTATTGAGCACAACATGTCTATGCTCAGCTTGGAATACGATCATGAAGTTGAACGTACCAGAAATACCTAAAGGCATACCGTCAGAGAATGAACCTTGACCGATTGGGTAAATGATGAATACCGCAGTTGCAGCAGCTACAGGAGCTGAGTAAGCTACAGCGATCCATGGACGCATACCTAAACGGAACGATAATTCCCACTCACGACCCATGTATGAACATACACCTAAGAAGAAGTGACAAACGATTAGTTGGTAAGGACCACCGTTGTATAACCACTCGTCTAAAGAAGCAGCTTCCCAAATTGGGTAGAAGTGTAGACCGATAGCGTTAGAAGTAGGAACAACAGCACCAGAAATGATGTTGTTACCGTATAATAACGAACCTGAAACTGGTTCACGGATACCATCGATGTCAACTGGAGGAGCTGCTACGAATGCGATGATGAAAACTGAAGTTGCAGTTAATAGAGTAGGGATCATGATTACACCAAACCAACCGATGTATAAACGGTTCTCAGTAGAAGTAATCCACTCACAAAAACGAGCCCATAGGCTAGTGCTTTCACGACGTTCTAAAATTGCTGTCATAATTTAAAGTTAAAAATAAGTTTAATTTTCTCCGCATTATAGAAAAAAATATTCTATAAATTGTAATACTAACTTCGTAGAGTCAGGTACTAGTATTATACCGTATATATTTTTTTTTTGCTACGTTTTTTCATAAATAGAAATTCTGAGACAACTTTCCTAATCTGAATACACTTTAAACATTCTTTTTATCAAAGGGTTACCTGTAAGGTAACCCAACCCTTATTATGGGCTTAATTAGCCCATAATAAAAGGGTCTGGGGGTAGCTGCTTCTTATTACCTAGAGGGCTTTCATAACATCCCTATGGCGTAACCAGCGGGTTGTATAGATTTACTTAATGTCTTTTATTCTTTCTACTTGTGTAATTAATAATATATTATCTTGGGGATAGAGGGACTTGAACCCTCACCAACTTGGGAGTTGAACGGATTTTAAGTCCGTAGCGTCTACCATTCCGCCATATCCCCTTTTCTAAAAGGTACTTTTCCGCTCTAACCTTACTAGCGGCTTATTATTTTGAATACCTCTCTGGGGCAAAGGTGTCAATGACAATTAAAAAAGTAGCTAAAAAGAAAGGTCTTTTTATATTTTAACATAAACCCTTTCTTTTTGAAAGACCCTCCTTAATTTTTTTACATTACATTTTAAAGTTTCTATTAATCCTATTTGCATTATCTAATGAGAAAGCTGACTTTATTTAGAGCTTAAGAAAGGGGACCCCATATTTGTTTAACAATACTATTACTAGAATAAGATTTCTTTTCTTTATTAGAGAAGCCTTTATAAAAAAGTTTTTAAATTAGACTAAATTTACTAAAAAGTTTATATTTATTGATTTTAAACCTATAAGTAACTTATAGGTTTAAAATCAATAAATATAATGTGTTAAATGAAAAAACTATCTCTAGATTAGAATTTATTTGAGTAAAAATCAGTCAAATAAACTAAATAACCTGTACCCGCTGGAATTAAATTTCCTAAAATAACATTTTCTTTTAAACCTTTTAAAAAGTCTTTTTTACGAGAAATAGCCGCACCACTTAAAACACGGGTTGTTTGTTGGAAACTAGCTGCAGATAGGAAACTATCCACTTCTAGAGAAGACTTTGTAATACCTAGAACTAAAGGTTCATATTGAATTTTTTTCATTAATAGTTCATTTACTTGTTCCACAAATTCTAAGTCTACAATTTCTCCTGGGAAGAAACCAGTTTGACCACCCTCAAGAATTCGAACTTTAGATGTCATTTGTTTAACAATAATTTCAAGATGTTTATCAGCAATAGTAACACCCTGTGAACGATAAACACGTAAAACACCATCAACAATAATTTGTTGAATTTTATAAAAACTTTGACGAACAGCTTTATCTAATGGCAACTTTTGACAATAGCGTTTATATAATGCTTTTACTAAATTTGGTAAGCTATCTCTAAAAAGTCGACCACGTTTTGTTGTGCGAGCTTCAAAAAATTGCTCAATTTTTGGAATCCCTTGAACAATATCACCAGTTTTTAATCGTTGATAAGATAAAGTAATGATAGGTGATTTTGGCTCAATAAAATCACCATTAAACTTATGTAAAATTGATTTGGGTGAAATAAATAAAGGTTGGCCTTTACGGAGTGTAACTTTTTCTTTGTTTAAATGGATAATTTGTCCCGATTTAGTTACTGCTGATTTGACTAGTTTTTTTTCCATGGTCTTTAAAGAATATGAAGCAAGATGCGTATTTAATTTTTCCACTGGACTCGAAATAGGATTTGGTGTTAACTTTTCTTTAATAGAATTAGAGTGTAATAAAAGAGAGTCACCTGAAACAATAAAATCCCCTAATAAAAAAGCAAAATTGGTTTCTTTTTGTTTTTTAATTCTTACTTGCTTTTGTTTCTTTTTATTCAGTCCACTTAAGTAAATTGATGTGCTTCTTTTTTTAATTTGAACACCTTGTTTTGGAAAACCACTAGAAATAAGTGGCAGCTTATAAACTACCTTATTAACTAAATCTTCTCCTTCCGAAATCTGCGGGTTTTCAACTTCACTAGTCAGCTTTTTAATTAATTCAAAACTTAATGTTACAAAGGTAGGTTTTACAACATAGGATTGTAAAGGATTAAGTAAAGTATTTGGATTTTCCCCTTTAACCCCTTCAGGACTAGAAGTCATAAGTTGAAGCTTAGAAAGTGGTAGATAAAAACTAATTAGGTCACTTTTTGTTAAAATCATACAAGTATGTTGTTGAATTTTTAAAAAAGAAGATTCTTTATCAAGAAGTTGATAAAAGCTATTAACCTTTTTTAATTTTAGTGTATTTTTAATTCCTTTAACCATAGGACGTCCATGAGAAAAAGCATTTTGACTAAAGTTTAAACTGTTATGAAACGGTGATGTAATATGTAAAACTTCACCCTCAAATGGACAATATGAATATGTTTTAGAAAAAGGTACTAGAGAGGAACTATATTGACCTTTAGCTGAAGGGTTTACATAAAATTTAACATTAAAAGATTCAGCTTTAGCTGAAGAGACAATTGTGTTATTCTTTTGTTTCAGCTTTAGCTGTTGAGAAAAAGGTGTTTCTAAATTATGAATCAAACTACCTGAGAAAATAGGACTTTTAAAAACACTATTAAGATTTAGTAAATTTAAATTTTTTCTAGTTAATAAGCCTAGCGGTTGAACGTTTTTGGTTTTTGTGTTAGGTCTGTTTAACCAAGTAGCTTGACTATAAGTACCTTTATTAGGTGGAATACTCTCATTCCACGTATGGGTATTTTCAATAAGATTTGAACTAAAATTTGATGATTTAAGGGGTGGTGAAAAATCAAATTTATATTCTTTAAATGGATAAAGCAATTTTAGATTAGATTCTTTATGTTCTTTATTTTGGGAACTATCTCTTTTTACCCTTTCAGTGTTTACCTTCCATTTTGATAAAACATCTGATTGCTGAAATGCAATAAAAAAAGAAAACAAAGACTTACTTTTTTTATTATTAGGTAAAGAAACCAAAGAATCTGTAATAGATTTGTTTAGTTTAGAATCTTTATGGTGCGCTAATTCAGATGAAAAGAAGTTGGACTTAGTTTCTTTTAAAAATGAAAAATTAGGAATAATATGAAAATCAACACCAGGATATTTTGGAAGAAGTTCTGGAGAAATTTTTTGTTTATTAACAAAAAAGTTTTTATAGTTGTTTTTGTCTTTGAATGAGGAGAAGGCTCTATTAATTAGTTGTTTTGATCCATCCAACTTTCCTGGATTATTGAAAATTACTAAAGTCGTTGTTGGATCTGGATTGAATTGATTGAGCTGTGAAATTGAATTTTTAAGATTACAAAATTCATTCACATTTAATGAATTAATAAAAAATTCATTAACTTTTGTAATTTTTAAGGCTAGTTGTGAATAATATTTGCTTTGTTTTTTAAATCGACAATTGTTATTCCCTACCCAACTTTTAAAGCCTAGTGGCTTAGGAGGTAAACTATATTGGATTCCTTCATTTTTAATCTCATGCGCTCTAACCAGATCTGGCTTGACATTAGGAATCAAATGGGCTCCAAAGGCATCATTCGCAGTGTTCCATGGGTAATTTGATAGAGTCGGCATTAAGAAAGGTTTAACGGAAACAATGTGTTGATCAAAACAAAGGTCTGAGTTAATGAATTGACCTGGATATACTAATTTATTACTAAAGCTCATTAAATGAGCTAATTTGGTTTTTTTGTTTGGAATCCCTTTAGGTAAACAATAAATCCACGGTTTTTTAAAAGAATTTCTATTTTGGTTACTTTTTTCACTATTATTGGAAATAAATACTTTAGAGTTAAGAAAATTATTGGGATTAGGACAAATCTGGTTGAAGACGCTACTTAAACTTTTGTTAGTATAAAATTTTTTAAATGAAGTAAATCCTTTTTTATCATATTCTAAAAAAAGAAGACCTTTAAATAATTTAGTAATTTCTTTAGAAAAATAAAGATGAATATATTTATAACTAAGAGAATTTACTTGTGGCTTTAAAATCCTAGGATGTGAAAGATAAGGAACATTGGTTTTTAAATCCCTTCCTGCTCTTCCGGGTAGGAAGGTAGAAGTATCAGTGTTAGACTGACATTTTAAAAAGCTCTTTTTGCTTTTGATTGGTTTTCTGCTAATATAGTTTTTCATCACTAAAGAGAATGAATTCTTTTTAGCAGAACCCCCACTTTGATTGTTAAAAGTGCCTTCTTTAGAAGGCACTTTTAACTCTTTTGGATTCAAATTCGTTAAAGATTTACGGCAGGTATGAATTAAGTTAATTTTAGTAGTATTTAAAAAAGAGTCTTTGTTTTTTTGCTTATTTTTTAAGTTCAATAACATTTTAGAAACAATTTCATGAGATGTAATATCTTTTAATCCGCTTTCTAAGTGCCTTTGTTGACAGGCACTTGTACCTTCAAAATCACTTTGGTAGTTTGAAGGCTTATCAGAATAATGAGGGATACTTAAAATACGAGAAAAATTGGTTTGGAAATGATCACTTGAAAAATAGCCCCTAGGGGTTAAATTGGTTTTTACGAGTTTCTCCCTTTTTTGAGAACTGCCAACATTTAGATTCTTTGTGTTTGTCACAAAATTGATTTCTTTTAAACAGCATAATTTTTCAATGATTCTAGTAAAAGTGGGTTTGGTTTTTTTCACAGTAACTGGCTTCATAACCATTACCTTTGGATTAAAATAAGTTTGTAAGTGCCCGTTTTCACTGGCATTAGTAGTAACTAAACCTTTTAATCCCTTTTCTCTAGTTTTAGATATTTTTTCCAATACTAAATTATTAGCTGTGGTTGTTTGAAATACGGAAGGAAACCATTGAGCTGCCAAAATTGAATTTGATTGCCAATTGGATGGGTAAAGTTTTAATAAGTTTTTCTTTAATAAAACTTGTCCATTTGGAGGAATTACAAAAAGTGAATCATTTTTAGTTAAAATGCAGTTTTTTAAAGGGTTGGCATAACCAACGCTTATGCCACTAATGGGCAAAGCCCATTGTAAGCCTGCCCTGTCAGGGCAGGCTTTAAACCCATAGGGTCTGGGGGCAGTTGACCAATTGACTTTAGTAAAATAACCAAATTTTTTATAAATAATTGACGAAAGTTGAAAGGATAAAAATTCAAAATGATATACTGGTAAACCCGATTTACTATTAAAAAAAGAATTTTTATTGGCAATAGATAATTTTGTACCAATTTGAGTTGAACTTTTTTCTCTATTCTTTAGGTTAATAGGATTAGATGGACCAATGCTTTTTAATTTCACTAAGCCAGAAATATTTGAAAAAGAATTATTTGTTTTTGAAATAATAATACTACTTCTTTTATTAAGATAATCACCTATTTTAGGAAAAAACATAGAAGGTTGAGGGCTTTGATATACTTTTCCTGAAAGAATCCAAGCATTACCCCAATTCCATGCAGTAAAAATGGAATCCATTGGTGATACTCTTTTTAAAGGACTAACTGAATCCCTTTTCAAAGTGCCTTCTTTAGAAGGCAGTTGTGCCTTTAAAAGCTCTTTAGAGCTTTTAACGGTTAATGTAGGTGTAAGTGTAACACTGATATTTTGTTTGTCTTTTTGTGATAATTTTGGACCTACTTGATTTTCTTTAAGACGTAAACGTTGCAAATAAAAAGCACCTTCAAGTTCAGATTTAATAGTGATTTCAGCATCATCCGTTGCATTTTTTTGTTTACTAATTGATGAAATTTGTGCTACAACTTCTTTTTCTGAGGCAAATTCACCGTGTCGAACAAATAAAAGTGTATACTCTGGAATTTTAAATTTTTTCTGAATTAATCCTTCTACGGAATTCATTTGGGTTCTATGGTTTTTGTCCTTAGAATCTGTCAAAATTGTAGGATTTTGATTAGAAGTTGTTGCTACAGTAGCCTTCCCAACCTCATCAGAAATTTGTAAAGAAGTACCTTCTTTTGAAGGCACTTTTAAAACAGTAAAAGATCCACTACTTTTTGTTAAAAATGCAATTTTTCCTTCTGGTGTACGAATCAAAGTTCCTGGAATGGGAGAATTAAAATTGATAATTCCATTAAAGGGCATTCGAATTTGATCACTAATGTCCCCTGAAAAAACACCCCCAGTATGGAAAGTTCTCATTGTTAATTGAGTTCCAGGTTCACCAATTGATTGGGCAGCAATAACCCCAATAGCTTCACCAATTGCAACTAAATTTCCTTGCGCTAAGCTCCACCCATAACATAACTGACATACAAGCTTCTTTGTTTCACAAGTTAAAGCAGAACGAACAAAAACTTTTTTAGTTACTTTGCTGATATTATAAGCTAAATCAATAGAGATTTCACTATTTCTTTTTGCAATTTTTTCACCGTTTACAGTAATATCTCGTGCACAAACACGACCTACTAAACGTGTTTGAAGGGATAAAATTGTTTTATTACCTTCTTTCATATCACTTAAAAAAATACCACGACGAGTACCACAATCAAAATTTGAAATAATTACATGTTGTGCAACATCTACTAATCTTCTTGTTAAATAACCAGCATTTGCTGTACGTAAAGCCGTATCAACAATACCTTTACGGGCACCATAACTTGAAATAATATATTCAGTTAGTGTTAAACCTTCACGAAAGTTACTTCTAATAGGAAAATCAATAATTTGACCCTGTGGGTTTGCCATTAAACCACGCATACCAACTAATTGTCGAACTTGAGAAATATTACCACGTGCACCTGAGAAAGCCATCATGTAAACTGGATTTAAAATATCAGTTGCTTCAAAATTATCAATAACTTCTTGTTTTAACTGTTCACTAGTTCTATGCCAGGTATCAATTAGTCTTTGAAAACGTTCAACTCCAGTAATATCACCTCGGGTATATTGTTGAACAGTTTCACTTGTAATTTGTTCTGCTTCATGGATTAACATACCTTTTTTTGGTGGGATTTTTAAATCTTCAATCCCCAATGAAATACCTGCCTTTGTTGCATACTCAAAACCAATATTTTTTAATTGTTCTACTAATTGAACTGTTTTATACTCACCATGATTTAAAAAAAACCATAAAACAAAATTTTTTAAACGGCCTTTATCAAAGCATTGATTCCAATAAGCAGAAGGATTATATTTATTGTTTGTCTTATCAGAAAGAAAGCCTTTTAATCCACTTTTTATATGATTTTCACTTGCATTTGTGGCAATTAAGTGCTTATGAAAATGAAGATTACTTTTACCCCCAATGGGCTTTGCCCATTGTAAGCCTGCCCTGTAAGGGCAGGCTTTAAAACCTTTTGGTTTAGGGGCATAAATATCATCAAAGATGATGCTTAGAGAGAAAACTGTAGACAAAGAAAAAAAGAGTTTATGGGATTTTTGTTTTGTTAGCAGCCTACCCCCAAATTGGCTATTGTAAGTGCTTAAAAACATATTCGGTTTTTGACCACTTTGTAATTTTAACCTTTTTACAAGTTTAATCCCCTTTAAAGTGCCAGTGTTCCACTGGCAATAGGAACCCATAGGGGCCACAGCCATAGATGAGAACGTAGCTTTTTGATCCCCTCTCGAGGCCCCAGCCACGTAGCAATAAATACTTCTACCGCCAGACCCAAAGGGTCTGGCGGTAGAAGTATCATCTTTGATGATGCTTATAAAAGGTTTGCAATGGGTATTAGATAAAAAAAACACCTTTTTTTTCATAATTTTGTTAACTTTAATAAGTTGATTTTTAGTTTCAGTCTAGGCCTTTTATTAGTTAAGGAAGTCATTATTGATTTTTAGTATGGCCTCTGCTAATCTCCTATCTAAGACTTCTAGGTCCTCCCCCTCTAAGCCTCTAACCTTTTGAAGGCTTAGAGGCGCTATGTCTATGCGTGTAAGCTATGAGGTCATGGCCCGCTACCCCTACCCCTAGACCCTTTTGGTTTAAAGCCTGCCCTGTCAGGGCAGGCTTTAAATGGGCTAATTAAGCCTGGGCTTAATTAGTATGGGCTAGTGGGCTGTGCCCACTAGCCCATAAAAGCCCATTGGGGCATAAGGCTTTGCTCAGCAAAGCCTTAGTGGTAATATGATTAATAGGGGGAAGTGCCTATGGAATACAGGTGGCACTTCTGCCTTTTAATCCAATATCTAAAGAGAATAGAATTGAATTTCTCAAGGTTAGTAAATCTTTAATTAATATAATATTGGTTCTGCAAAACATTGTTGAACCCCAATGGGCAAAGCCCATTGTAAGCCTGCCCTGTAAGGGCAGGCTTTAAACCCTTAGGTTGTGGGGCATAAGGGTTGGCAGAGCCAACTCTTAGAATTTTAAATAAAAGAAACACAAGTACTAAGTGGATTAAGTGTTTTCCTTTTCTAAATGCACTTCTTTTTAGTATTTTCTATAGAAAAAAATTTCTTTATATGGCTTTAGTTTTTAGTAAAAGTGTTCTAATACCACTTTTACTAAAAACTAAAGAGCATAAGTAGGGAGTTAATAAATGGTGTAAGCACTAACTCTACCAAATAGACAGACAGTTATAATAAGCAAAATCAACTTTGGTAAAGTATTAAGTCTAACCTTCTATTTAAAAGGGCCAGTTTTACACTGGCCCTTTTAAATAGAAAAAAGCACTTACAACAATTTTAGTTAATAAATTTAGTGTAACCTTTAAAGATCCATACTTTAACACCAATAATACCATAAATAGTATTTGCTGTTTTATATGAATAGTCAAGGTTTGCACGTAGAGTTTGTAATGGAACACGACCAGCACGTACCCACTCTGTTCGAGCAATTTCAGCTCCATTTAAACGACCTGCAACTTGGATTTTAACACCTTTAACACCTCCTGTTCGCATTAAATTTTCTTTAGCATCTTTAATTACTTTACGGAATGCTTTACGTTTTTCTAATGCATCTACTACTGAATCTGCAACAACAGAAGCTTTAGATTGTAATGTTTTACTATTTACTGAATAAAACTTCAGTGTGATTTTAGGTGTTAATTGAGCATTTTCAGTATACATTGTTCTTTGTTTTTCAATTTGTTCATTGAAAATATCTTGTAAATTTTTATCAAAATCGGATTTAGCAGCCATTCTATCAAAAACTTGACTTACACGATCATGAACTTTTTCTTGGAATTTTTCTTTATTTTCAGCTAAAGAAGTTAAATTTAAACCAAATAAGAAATTAGCATGACGTTTTGTAAATTGTTTTAGTTTTCTTAAATCTTTACGTGCATCAGCAATTGTAGATAAATATAAATAAATATTATTTGTTCGATGCTTTTTAATAAGTTCTTTTAAATATTCAATAAATTTAATTTTACGACATTCATCCTCAATGTTATTTAATTTTTTGCGTAGAACTGTTTCACTTAATGAAGTTTGATTTGATCCAGTTGATGAACTAACAAGTAAAGCAGCCTGCGATCCTGTTGTTAAAGTTCCTTCAAGGCTTGGAACGTTAAGAGATGTAGTAGAAGATTTATTAACTTTATTTAAAATTAATTGCAGTTTTTGTTCACGTCTTAATTTGTTCACTAGTTCTTTTAAATGTTTTAAAAAGTTAACAATTTGATAATATGCAAAACTTCTTTCTGTTGAAATTGAGCCAAATGCAATAAATTCTTTACGTAAAGACTCTAACTTAATTAATGATTTTTGTTCTAAAACACGAATAAGTCGTTGAAGTTTTGTAATAGGTTGTTTTTTCAATAAATTTAAACGATTTAAACTCCATTTTTTATTGTACCCTAGTGGTGCAAAATTTGAATTTTCTAATAAACTAGATTGTTGAACTCCCATAGATAATACATTCATTTTTTCTGACCATGATGAAAGTTTTTGTTTTAAATGTGTTAAAAACTTTTTATTCATTTTTTGAATATAAATACTTACAAATTTCTTTTTAATTCGAGAGTTAAATGTTGAGTAATTTGTTCTTTGTTTATTTACTACTTTTTTTGGTTTTAACAGGCCTACTTTAGCTTTACCTAAACCAGTTCTACCTACCCCTTTAATTAAATTAAGACGGCCAGCTAGTCCTTTTTTTGTATTAAAACGACCTTTTTTTCCCTTTAAAGAAACTTTTTGAACTACTTTATTCCCTGTTTTTTTTAAGAATAAACCTTTACTAGCTAATTGACGATAACGACGACGAATTGATTGGCGCTTTTTTAAACGTTTTTTAATTAAGCGTTGGCGACGTTGTTCTCGTTTTGTTAATCTAGGCTTGAATTTTGTATTTCTTCTTTGTTTTTCAGCTTCTTTTGAGCCTTTTTCTGAGCCAATATTTTCATTATTTTGATTATTTAATGAGTCTGTTTCTTTAACATAATTTAGTTTTGTTCTTAAATTAAGTAAATAGCGACGTGCTTTTTGTAGCTTACAAACTAAATCGCGGTTAACTTTTAAATTATCAATTGCTGATTTTAATAATTCACAATTTTCTGCGTAAATTCCAATTCCAATTTCATAGGGAATTAAACCTCGTTCAATTTTAATCTGCGTAATTTTTGGTGTAACTGCTGTATCTTCATCTTTTTTTGTTACTTTTTTAAGTAATGGATTTAATAAGTCAGGAAAGAGATTTGTTAAAGTTTGACGTAACATACGATCTTCTAAAACACTTTGTGCGTATTTATATTTATTAAAGCGTGCAAACCATTGAGATTGATGTTTTTTAGTGATTCCTACACGAAAACCTAGTGGATGTACTTTTTGACCCATATAGTATATTTTTAAAAAAATAAGCCCCTTCGGGTTAGAAAATTGACTTATTAAGAACCTTTTTGATTTAACAAGCTACGTGTTTAAGTTGGCATACTTTTGCCTTTTACTATGTCTATATAACAAATAATCTTTTCACGTTTAAAAGTTTTTCATTATGTTTAAGTCAAAAACTTTTTAAATACAAATTGAGTCTTTAAAATATATTTTAATAGAATAGGGGCCTGAGCAATGTATAAAGCCAAAACACATGCGGTTTTAGAGTAATGTAAAGTTTGAAATTAAAAGTGTAAGTGTAAGCCACTAAGATATAAGTGGAACACTCAAACTTTTAATTTATATGCTCTTAAGAGCTAAACCTAGTGGCTTAGCCACTAGGCTTATTATGGGCTGTGCCCATAGTAGAAAGCTTAGATTTTTCGAAAGGAGTTGAAAGATATTTTCTCTATCTAATACAATTACACTTTACTATTACTAGTAGTAAGATTTAATTCAAAATTGGCTTTATTAGCTATTTTAAATAAGTAATAAAATAAAAATTTAATTAACTCTTACACAATATTTTTAAGGTTCAACAATGTTTTTATTTTAAACAAAATATTTTATTTCTTACTATTTATTAATAAATATTTTTAGAGTTTTTCTATTAGAGGGTCTAAACGTTATACTTACTTATTTTATAATAAGATAAGTAAGTATAACGTTTTTTAAAATACTAAATTATTAAAATGTTGCTAAATCTCCACGGCGGTACTGTAAATAAGCAGTTACAAATAAACCTGCAATTGTTACTGGAACTAATCCTAAAACGATTCCTGATAATAAAGGTTCTACCATAAAAAATATTAAAGATAAAATTATTCAAAATTAACAACAAAGTTCAGCTTTAGCTGCTATATAAATAACTTGCTAACAGTCAATCATTATCTATTTATCTCCTCAGAGAATAAATAGGGCTTAAAAGGAACAAGTCGCAATCAAGTTTTTTACTTAAAAGCATATCTTGACATTAAGTGCAATACAACCCTTATACTTAATCTATCTGCGTAATCAAGTTGCATCTGTTATAATCGATCTGAAATCTTTTTTTGTTATTAATAAGTATGATTTTAACCTTTAAAAGCTCTTTAGAGCTTTTAAAGGCACAAGTGCCTGTTAAGGCACTTTGAAAGAAGTAGATATTTTTTTCTTAAAAATCAAACTAAATCTATTATTTTTTTTGAAAATTAATTAACTGCAAATAAATAGATTTACTAAAGAACTCCCTAGTTCTTGTTAATAATCCTAAGCCTAGCCAATAATAAGCCACTAGGCTTATTATTGGCTAGGCCCATAGTAGACATGGGATTAAACACACTTCCATAAATATTTTTATTATTCTTTTAAATTTTGTTCTTTTAAAATTTATTTAAGATTACCTTTACCTTCTTTAAAAGGCATTTTGTAAGTCTTCTAATCTTAACATGAGAAGTATTACACTTTGAAGGTTATTTACCATTCTAAAAAAATTTTCTCTTTTTCCTAAAAATGTATCCAAATAAGAATAAATTTACTCTAGTCACTATTTAAATAATGACTAGAGTAAATTTATTTTTTATAATACACTAGTTAAAGATATAACTAGAGAATAAAACTGCTAATACGAAAATTAATAAAAGTCCCCAGTAAAGACTTGTACGGTTTAATTCAACAACTTGTTTATTTGGATTTGGTCTAGCCATAAACGAGGAAAATCTCTTTTATATAATTAAGGTCTAGGTTTTTCGAAAAGTATAAAGACTAAAAACTAATATAAAACAACAGAGAGTCTATTTATAGTAGTTATAGGTTATATATCGCAAGTCTGAAAAATCAGACTTGCTACAAAACCAATATTAATTTCAATGTATCCTAATTGACTTATAGATTTATTTCTCGAAATTTTTAGCAAAACTTTCTTTTAGATTTTTTCACTGTTTACAATTCTTTGTAAATGGATTCTATCATGTTAACCTAGCCATTTTATTTTTATTTTGACTTATAAAAATTTGCTTTCTTTAATTGTATATAATCTTGTTAGAGATTAATATCAAAATAAATAACAATATGTTATTTTACTTATAAAGAAAAGTATAAGTTAAGACTATTATCTATTACTGTTATGTAAAATAGATTATAAAAATAGTAATAATTTTTATTTATATAACTATTTTTATTTATATAACTATTTATTAACGTTGAATAAATTGCATTGCTGTAATAGCACCTAAGAAGAAAATAGTAGGAACTGCTAAGCCATGAATTGCTAACCAACGGAAAGTGAAAATTGGATAAGTAACAACTTCTCCTGTTTTTCTTGTAGTCATAAATAGATGAGTTTTATCTGGAATTTTTTTGGAACAAGATTATATAATGCTTATTATCTATTATATAAAGTTGCTATATACCTTCGATTTAATAATTTAAATATTGGTATATCCTTTTTATGCTCTAAATGTGTTGTATATACTTTATTAAACTCTATCCGTGAAATAAGTTTTCACTTATTCTAGTTAATTAAAAGTTTTGTATACTAAAACTTTTAATTTTATCAAGAGGGACCTTAATAAGTTTAAGTTATATAAGCTAGGACTTAAATGAGCAATGGGAACTCTACTTTGTCTAGATATTTAAAATTTTTTTCTTTTTATTAATTAGTAAAAAGAAAAATTTAAATTCTATTTTTTTTAAATTTGCAAAAACCGTCTCTGTCGGACCCTTACGGGAGAATTTATATTGTTAAAAATAAACAATTCAAATATATTAATTGTTAGTTTATTTTAGATGTCTTTTTAGTATCAAATGCTAATGTTAAAACTGTTAGCTAAATAGTTTATTTATTTTTATTATTAGTTCTATATATTAATTATACAATAATATTTCCATAAAAAGAAGATAGCTATTTAGTTTTATAAATGAGAAGATATAGTTTAATTAGTTAGAAGATTAAATATACAGAAACTATTTTCATAATAGTTTTATAGTATAGATCTAATATTTATTTATATAAGTTAGTTATGAGAAAAATATTGTAAGTTTTTATATAAATAGAATTAGTTTTTTTAATATAGTTTTTTAAAACTATATTACTGAATTAATAAATAGAATGGTTCTTAATATTAGAGAATTTAACAAATTCTCCTTATGGGCTTAATTAATAAAAGGGTTTTGTATCCATATAAGCTTATTCAGCCCATCCCCTGGAAGGGTAAGGAACCCCAAATAGAGCTAGGCTTACTATGTGTTTTGCCTATTTTTTAAACCAACCCTGAAAGAATTAGCTATTTCAAATATGGGTTCTAATAAAGGATTTGCTCTCTAGTGGGTTAGGTTAATTTTAATATAACTAGTCTTTTTATAGTTTTAGCGTTAACAATATTATGTTCAATTCAAAAAGACTAGTTTCAGTTCAAAAAGACTAGTTTCTGTTCAAAAATACTAGTATCAGTCCAATCCCATTGGGAAAGTTTAACTTTCATGAAAGAGAAGGTATAAAACACTTATTAAAGGTGGTTAGGCACCATTTAAATGAAATTAAAGGTGGTTGGGCACCATTTCAATGGTGCCCATCGTAAGCAAGCCTAGTGTCAATCCACTAGGCTTGTTGATTTAATCTGATTACTATTATTATAGGTCTACCAAGAAGAAAAAACAGTATTTTTGTTCTTTTCACAAAAAGAAGAAGCCAACCAAGGAATTCATATGTCACAACAAAATCCTCTTTCGCCCGTTTTTTTGTTGGCTTTTGTGGTTAGCCACTAGCCTTACAATGGGTAAGCCCATTGTAAGTGTGACGTTTGAATGGTGCTCAAAAAAGAAAAGTGTTAGGTTAGAATAGGCACTATTATTCACTTATTAAATAAGCTATTTAATGATGAGCACAAAAGCTTTTCTTCTATTTTAATGTTGGTGCCGATAATTAAACTCTTAACTTTTTTATCTAAGGGCCCAGCTAACTTGGAGGATTAAATTAGCTAGTGGACTAAAAATTCTTATTTGTTTTTTGTGAGCACCGCCTCACTGTTGCTAGCTAAAGTAACTTTTCTATTAAATGGAGGGCACCATTAGGCTGTTGCTTACAAAACTCCATTTTATTTATTCTATTAATAGGCACCATATCACTGTTGCTAACTAAAGTAATTTTTCTATTAAATGGTGAGCACCAAAGCTATTGGTGCCTATAAACCCAATAATTATTTTTTGTTCAGTTAATAGGCACCGCCTAGGCGGTGCCTATTAACTGAACAGTTGCTTGTTTTATCAGCACCAGAGAGCTGGTGCCTATAAAACAAATGTGATTCATATGTCACAACAAAATCCTCTTTTTAAATGGTGCCTACAAGTGCACCATGTTGGTGGTACACTTAAACCCTTTATTTTACTTTGTTAGTGCACCATGTTGGTGGTGCACTTAAATGTTTTAAATCAGTGCACCAATCAACTATCCCCAGACCCTATGGGTTTAAAGCCTGCCCTGTCAGGGCAGGCTTACAATGGGCTTTTATGGGCTAGTGGGCTGTGCCCACTAGCCCATACTAATTAAGCCAGGGCTTAATTAGCCCATTGGGGACATAAGCATCATCTTTGATGATGCTTAAAAAGAATGAAGCACATTATTTTATTAGATATTTTATTATTAGATATTTTATTATTAGATATTTTAAAAGCTAAGCCTAGTTAGCCACTAGGCTTATTATCATCTAAAGATTATAGATTGATATTATTTCATTAGTTTACAGGGGTTTCTTCACCAGCTAAAGGGTTTAAGCCTAGTGGTAAAGGTTGATAGTGTCTTATTATGGGCTGTGCCCTTAATAAGTATAGTGCCTTTCTACCCTTTAGGGTAGAAGGGTTAAAGTGCCTATCTTATCATCTAATGATTCTAGTAAGTAGGGTGAGAGTCTTAATAGTCATACAAGACCATATAGAAGGTCCTAAGCAACTCTAGCCCAGTAAGGGCTAGAGTTGCTTATAATGGGCTTTGCCCATAAAAGCCTAGTTACCCACTAGGCTTATTGGGGTTCCCTGTAAGGGGACCCCAAATGAGTGATTTGTTGACTGCTTAGCAAAATTGAATTATTTTGTTAAGTGTTTATGGAATAAAAAAAAGTATTTAGATTATAGACTTATTTTAAAAAAGTATACAGAAAAATAAACAATAAAGTATAAGGTCTAAGTAAGCCTAGTGGCCACTAAAAAGAAAAAAGAAGAAATATTTGATGTAACTTTTTATTCTAAATTCTAAATTTAGAATTTAGACTTTTTTTAAGTCGTGTCTTATTACATATAAGGAAAGAAAATCGACTATGGGCAAAGCCCATAATAAGCAACTCTAGCCCTTACTGGGCTAGAGTTGCTTAGTTTAAAAACTGTATTTTTTAATTTTAAAAAGAATGAAATTTTTAGAATTTAGACTTTTTTTAAGTCGTGTCTTATTACATATAGGGGAATAAAATTGACAAGTAAAAAGTATAAATTCTAAAAATTTATAGTTTGGCAATAAGCAGTTTACTTGTGAATTAAAATGAATTCTAACCTCTAAGCCAAAACAAATACAATGATAAGCATCATCTTTTACCCCCAGACCCTATGGGTCTGGGGGCTAAGCATCATCAAAGATGATACTTTTGATGATACTTAGGCCCCCTATGGGCTTTGCCCATTGGGGGTAGGGGTCCCCTGTAAGGGGAAAGGCATAAGGGTTCCCTTACAACCCTTAGGAAGGTTATAGAGGGGGTTAAGAGGGGTAAAGGGTTATAATAGAGAATAAGAAGTGCTAAGTAAGTAAGTAAGTAAGTAAAGTAAAGTAAAGTAAATCCCCTGGCACTAGGTGTAAGTTCCCATACGGGCTCCCGTATAGTAGCTTCCACCCCCCAACCGTTTAACAACCAAGTTCGAGATGGGATTGGTGTTGGTCCAATTGGGCTTGAGAACCAAGGCAAAAGGAGTAGCGTTAAGTTTATTCTAGTGTTTCACTAGAATAAACTTAACGCTATTCCAAACCAGGATTTGAAGATGCTTTAAAGTATTGATTAAGTAATTCCTGGTCATTTAATAAAAACTGATTAAATTCACGTTCAACACCATCAAAACCACTATGGGCAAAGCCCATTATAAGCAACTCTAGCCCTTACTGGGCTAGAGTTGCTTAGCACAATAAGAACGCGAGATGGTGTATTTAAAGGTCAAATTGAGTTTGCCCAGATAGCCTGAGGAACAACCTCTGAACCACTTGTTTTTAATAGTGTGTAATTTGTGTAATGAAGAAGTCGTAAAAGGTCTACAACACAAGATAGAATGTGCTCAATAGAGCTACAATCTTCGAAAGCTTGAAGAATAAAACGGCTTTCAGTTTTATTAAAAGGAGAAAAAGCGCGCATATCTTTGTGAATAAGCACTTGCACCACCCCTGTTTTAATTTCGTTAGCTGTACCGGTTAATAGAAGAGCTTCTTTGATTAAGTCCCCTACTTTTTGGTGAAAATAAGGAGCATTTGGTGCATTTTTTAGGTTATAAATTTTTACTAGAAGGCCTTCAACTGATTCAGCTAAACAAAACATTGATGTTGCAGCTTTACCCATTTCAGGGAAACTGCTTGACGCTGCTGTAGTGCTAAAGTCACTGTAGAATTGCCCAGCTGGAAAAAGGCTTGTTACTTCGTTTTGATGTTTAAAAAAATTAAGCTTGTCGAGCTCTTTTTTAAAGAACCCAAAAAAAGAAGAAGCACTTGCGGATACACTTTGAGACACATTCTGTGTACATTCCTTAAAAAATCCTTGTAAGTTTTCGTTAGCGCTTACAAGGTGTTCGATCTTATTAATAGTATGACGCATAAGTAGATGTTTATAAAGATTCTATTGGTATTCTGTTCTGAAAATGCAAGCTTAGTTGCATTAATAGAATTAAAGTATGTATATACATTAATTCTATTGTCTTGTTTATATATTAATTATAGTGTTTTTTGAGTATTTGGTATTAATATATTTTATATTATATCTAAGTTTTTGACTATAATCAAAAACTTGCTTTTCTATAGAAAATATTGATGCATGGCAACCTGCCATACTCAACAACCCCAGGGGTTAGGGGAGAACCACCTCCATGGCTGCTACGCCAACCCCCAAAGGGGGGTGAAAGAACTCGGGAATATGCTTGTGCTCTCCCTTCTCTTATTAGTCCCTGGCACTAAAAACCCTTTTCCATACGGGCTCCCGTATAGTATTGATTTTCCTTAAGCATTTAACAACCAAGTTCGAGATGGGATTGGTGTGGGGCCACTTAAGCGTGAGAACCAAGGCAAAAGGAATAGCATTAAGTTTATTTGAATTAGGGTCAAATAACCTTAATGCTATTCCAAGTGATATTATTTATTGTGTATTTCACATCTCTTATGTGAACTTATTTTTTAATGTTTATGTTAGCAAAAGCTAACTCCTTTTATAAAGGTCAAAGTCAATCGGTAATTAGTATATCTTGGCTACAGACCTTACAGCCCTTCGACCTGATACCTATCAAACAGGTAGTCTTCCTGTTACCTAATTGGGAGTACTCATCTTGAAGTGAAGCTTCCCACTTATATGCTGTCAGCGGTTATCTCGGCAAGCGTAGCTACCCAGCGTTTACTGTTGGAACAATAACTGGTACACCATAGGCTTGGTCTTTCGGGTCCTCTCGTACTTCGAAAGACTTCTTCTCAATACTCCAGCGCCTACGCCGGATATGGACCAAACTGTCTCACGACGTTTTGAACCCAGCTCACGTACCGCTTTAATGGGCGAACAGCCCAACCCTTGGGACGTACTACCGCCCCAGGATGCGATGAGCCGACATCGAGGTGCCAAACCTTCCCGTCGATGTGAACTCTTGGGGAAGATCAGCCTGTTCCTTTTGTTATATACAAGTATAAATTCCTTGTATAGTTTATAAGCTTTCCTTATAAACTCTTATGCTTTCACATAAGTGCAGACTATATCTTTAACCATTTTTTAGTAAAAAACTTATTTTACTAAATTTGGTTACTCGGCGCTACACGGGTCTTATTACTTTTGGTAAGCGCAACCCTAGTCGTTGAACCTTCTACAATCACATTATTGACTTAATTTACTAGAATCAAGAATGACCAAGATTGTAGCTTGGCTGCGGGTTAGCATAGCTTAAAGCCTTAGCCTTTCTCGCAATTCACCGAGTTTGTTTATACTCACCCCTGCATTACTGTAGGAGAGGACTAACATTTAATCCCTAGAGTAACTTTTGTCCGTTGAGCGACGACCCTTCCACACGGCATCGTCGGATCACTAAGGCCGGCTTTCGCCCCTGCTCGACTTGTAGGTCTTGCAGTCAAGCTCCCTTTTGCCTTTACACTCAATGTCTGATTTCCGTCCAGACTGAAGGAACCTTTGCACGCCTCAGTTACACTTTATGAGGCCTCCGCCCCAGAGAAACTGCCCACCTGAAACTGTCAAGTGTCTTGATTCAAAGAACACCATTAGGATTCTAGCCTTTCCAGAGTGGTCTCTCAATGATGGCTCCCATTAGCCCGAAAGCTAATGCTCATAGCCTCCCACCTAGGCTGCGCAAGAAAAGCCCGAACCCAATTCCAGGATACAGTCAAGCTTCATAGGGTCTTTCTGTCCGGGCGCAGGTAGTCCGCATCTTCACGGGACAAGTCTATTTCACCGAGTCTCTCTCTGAGACAGTTTTCAGATCGTTACGCCATTCGTGCAGGCCGAAACTTACTCGGCAATGAATTTCGCTCAGTTCACCTCCTCTCTTTCGAGTTTTAGTTGCATTTATTCCCCCAGTTAGGTTCATACTAGTTGCAACTAAGGAGCTGGACTCTATCTTAAGAATTTTCCTTTATTTTTTTAAATCACTCAGTTTTTTAACTAAAACTTTAATTTCATTGAAACCAGCTTCGTTGAAATGTTCTTTCGCTTTAAGACGAAGACAAATCTCTTTAAAAACTGGCAGTTGAAACTGCTTATTTGTAACTAACTTGTGTTTTTCAAAATAAGGAATAATAATGTCAAGGAAATGCGTTAGGTTTTTGACACGCCAGTGATAACGATCACCGTGGTTTTGTGCTACTGCACCACAGCCAAAATGAGCTTTTAGCTTGTGTAGCAGCTGAATATCACGTTTATGTTGAACCACTGTAAACTCACCTTGAATTTGATAACCAAATCGAAGGGAGTCATTTCGTATTAAAGAAAAACTAAAGCAACCTTCACCATCAACAAAACCAACAATCCAATCATCTTTTAGTGTCATAATTTTTAGTGTTTATAGGTTTATAGGTTTATAAATAATTCTTCCAAGCGTATAGTCTCTGAGGGTTATGCTTAGTGGAATGACCGGACAGGTGACCAAACCTTCCTGCGTTTTCCTAGCATCCTTCCCTGCTGATTGTCCCCTTGTCTGCTCAATTTTTACATGGAGTTAGTCATGGCACTCCGAGTATGATACAGCTGTCACTTAGTTTGTGGGTCCTTAGACCTGAGGAGTTTCCAGCAAATAGCTTGGTTTTACTAAGGCTAGCGATTCATTCACCCTTGAGAACTTGTATAAGCTAAGTAAGCCCAGATGCGTCTGGGCTTACTTAGCTTATTCTGGGCTATGCCCATCAAGGGTTAACCTTAGGATCGTTATAGTTACGACCGCCGTTCACTGGGGCTTCGGTCGTCAGCTTTCCCCAGAAGGGTAACCAACTTCCTTAACCTTCCAGCACTGGGCAGGCGTCAGCCCCCATATATTGTCTTACGACTTTGCGGAGACCTGTGTTTTTGATAAACAGTCGCCTGAAACGGGTCACTGCAACCCCCTGTTAGAGGGGCGCCCCTTCTTCCGAAGTTACGGGGCCAGTTTGCCGAGTTCCTTAGAGAGAGTTCTCTCGCGCCCCTTGGTATTCTCTACCAACCTACCTGTGTCGGTTTCAGGTACAGGTGATTTTATTGTTAATGGAGTACAAGCTTTTCTTGGAAGTGTAACATCACTGGCTACCCTTTACAAGTAAAGGATAGGGATCACATCTTAGCCATAGCTTTGTTTTTATTCAAAACTATGTAGGCCTAAATGCTTCCACTGAAATCCACGAGCAGTTCCAGTTTAGTTTCCTTCGTCCCTTGGTTCCCAATAAAATCAGTACAGGAATATTAACCTGTTATCCATCGACTACGCCTGTCGGCCTCGCCTTAGGTCCTGACTCACCCCCCATGGACGAGCCTAGTGGAGGAACCCTTAGGTTTTCGGGGCATTGGATTCTCACCAATGTTTTCGTTACTCAAGCCAACATTCGCACTACGATTTTGTCCACCCCCGCTTACGCGAAAGCTTCACCCAAGAATCGTACGCTCCCCTACCTATTTTCTTAATAAGAAAATACCACAGCTTCGGCAGATTACTTAGTCCCGGCCATTATCGGCGCAAGATCGCTTTACCAGTGAGCTATTACGCACTCTTTCAATCGGTTGCTGCTTCTAAGCGAACATCCTGGTTGTTTCAGCAATCTCACATCCTTTCGCACTTAGTAATCATTTAGGGGCCTTAGCTGGTGGTCTGGGCTGTTTCCCTCTTGTGATCGGCGCTTATCCGTCGATCACTCACTGGTTGATGGAAAACAAATCTAGTATTCTGAGTTTGCCACGACTTGGTACCGCTTTCGCAGCCCGCATCGAAACAGTCGCTTTACCCCTAGATCGTACATCATCACCGCTGCGCCTCAACGCATTTCGGGGAGATCCAGCTAGCTCCGAGTTCGACTGGAATTTCTCCGCTAATTACAACTCATCCGCCAATTTTTCAACATTGGTCGGTTCGGACCTCCACGTGGTGTTACCCAAGCTTCATCCTGGTCATAATTAGATCACCCGGGTTCGGGTCCAGAGGAAGTGACTGTGCGCCCTATTCAGACTCGCTTTCGCTAAGGCTCCAGATTTGACTCTTTAACCTAGCCACCTCCTCTAAGTCGCCGGCTCATTCTTCAACAGGCACGCGGTCAGTATATCCTCCCACTGCTTGTCAGCATACGGTTTCATGTTCTATTTCACTCCCCTACCGGGGTTCTTTTCATCGTTCACTCGCGTTACTATTTCTCTATCGGTCATCCAGGAGTATTTAGCCTTACGAGGTGGTCCTCGCTGATTCACACGGGATTCCACGTGCCCCATGCTACTCGGGATATAACTTTTATTAATTGATATTTTTGACTACTGGACTTTCACCATCTATGGTGCAGGATTCAGCTGCTTCGTCTGAAATCTAAGTAATAATTTTTTAGTTTTCCCACTACACCCTTTCGGGTTTAGGCTTGTCCCGTTTCGCTCGCCGCTACTAAGGGAATCGCTTTTGCTTTCTTTTCCTCCAGCTACTAAGATGTTTCAATTCACTGGGTTGCCTCTTTCCTCCTTATGAATTAGGGAGGAAGTTCTTGAGGTTGCCCTATTCGGGAATCTCTGGATCAAAGCTTGTTGCCAGCTCCCCAAAGCGTATCGCCGGTATCTGCGCCCTTCGTCGTCTCTGAATGCCTAGATCTCCACCGTAAGCCTTAATTCATTTGACCTTATTATGCATAAGTGCCTTTTATCCTCAAACCCATAGGGTCTGGGGACATAAGTATCATCAAAGATGATGCTTAGAAAGCACTTATGATCTGTTTTTCTTTATTAATTAAGCCTTAACTAACTACCCCTACCATAGGGTAAGGATTAGAAAAGACATAATTAAAACACTTTTCTCCCTTCCCAAGCTCTGAAGAGCTTGGAAAGGCATTTTATTAAAAGTGGTGGATACGACAGGTTTCGAACCCGCGACCCCTTCCGTGCAAAGGAAGTGCTCTACCAACTGAGCTACGTACCCACTATGGGCTATGGAAGATTTGAACTTCCGACCTCGCGCTTATCAAGCGCGCGCTCTAACCGACTGAGCTAATAGCCCTTTTTCCTGACTTGGTGCTTCGAGCGTTGTGTCACCTCATATTCTTTTATCAACCAGACTAACTCTTTAGGAGTTTTTTTAGTTTTTTATAACTAACTGGTCTTGTTTTTATTATATTTTTAAAATTTCTTTTCGTCAACTCTCTCTAATTTATTCCTATAATAACTTAGAGATAAAAACCAAGAAATAAAAAATACGATCTAATTTTCTTATAGTATTATTTAATAAGTCTCGACTTATTAAATAGTTAATATAATAAAATATATTTATAGGTGTAATAAGTAGAGACTTATTGCATAGTTAATATTTTTTATTATATTACTTAAATAAGATAAATTCTTTGATATAATAATGTTATACTTTTTGTAGAGCTAATACAATTTATTAAATGACTCTAATACAATAATTTAAGAGGGGCTATTTTAACGATACAGCACCTATTAAAAATTAATAGAAGAAATTTGAAAAATTAATAGAAGAAATTTGAAATGTAATTATTCCCCTAAGCCTACCCTGTAAGGGTAGTTCTATTTTTAGAAGCCCACAGGGGCCCTAGCCCCCTTTAGGAAAGAGAAAATAAAATAAGTGATGCTTTTAACTGCCTCCCTCTAGGAGGAATCCATACACATGGCAATAAGAAGCTGAACCTTTTATAGTTTACTCCTATCCTATGAACCATATTAATACCGAGCTCCGGTATTAATATAGGGGTGAGACCCTATAAGGGAGTTTTAAAGAGTGTGGGATTTCCTAATATCCCACTTAAATAAATAAATAAATAATTAAGTAAAAAAAAAATATAAAAAATAGCAAATATAGCAAAAAGTAAACGATCAAACCTACCACCGTTTATTGACCCTGATGCGTCAGCAAGCCTTTTTCAACACCTTCATGGTAACAAGCTGGCTAGATCTAAATTAGTGTTATTAAACCGTTTGGTAACAAATATCAAACCTTACGATGGTATTCAAAAGGGTAGGGTAGATTTTGAAGAAATCGATAAAGAAGTTCAACAGCAACATGACGGTGTTTTTCCAGGAAATTCAGCAATTAAAAACCTGATTGTAGACGTTGAACACGTCGACACAGAAGAACGCAAAGAAATTGAAAAATTAAATGAATTCCAAGTTAACCTTTTTCTTTGCTGTTTAGTTTTGCCCTTCTTTGAAAAACAGGAAGTTGATAAAACACTTCTTAACGATCCAAAATTTATGCAGTTTCTTGGAATTATGGTATTTTATCTTTATCTAGTTAACTTTACAGACTCAGCGTCTCTTAAAGAATACTATGAGTTTAACGTATGCCTTCGTTATAAAGGCAGTATCATCAAACAGCAATTTAACGTAGGTTATATTTTAAACTCAGTAAGATTTGCATCAACCTTTACAAATCCTAAAGGGTTTCAAACTGAAATGCCACCTTCTGGCGTTATCAAACCGTTAAACAAGGGGTCAGTGCGAAACTTTGCTGAAGCGCTCAACGCAGAACTACTGGAATGCTGTAAAAAATTCAGATTAACCAGTAGTATTGCTGTAAGCCTAGAACGAGATACGGCTGCCCCTACGTTTGAAAAAGGTTGGCGTAGTTTTTCTTTTTTTTCCTTCGTTAACTCATCGTTCTTAATTCAACATTATCCGAATTTATATTTCGGCTTACGAAGAAAGATGCAGGGAGGGGGGAAAGATGATGCTGAGTAGTTTTGTAGCTGTTCCGTTCATAAATTTTATAGAATTTACGATTATTTAATTTATTTTTTTTTCGTTTTATTCGCTTTCATGCCAAATAATCGTAAATTCTATAAAATTTAACGGTATTTTTCCGTTTCAGACACATAAATGTTATTTTTTATTTATTCCAGGTATAAGAAAATTAAATCTTTTTGTATGCCAATTTTTTAATTATTAGGTTTTAATAAACTTGCCCTACCTCGAGTTGAACGAGTAAGAGCTTAAAAAGGGTATCACCCAAGACCCAAGGGTAAAGGTTAGAGTTTCCTCGAGTGAGCCCGAGGAAACTCTAACCTTTATAAACTATTTTTTGATTTGATTTCTGTTTTAAGGCAATTTAAGTGAGTAAGCACAGCCTTTAAATAAAGACGACGGTCCAAACTACTATTTGTTTTTAAAACTTCAACATAATGAATAAATTGATCAAAACTGGTGTTTAACCCATGCAGACGGTGAAATTCTTTATGGTATTCACGGGACAAAGGAATTCCGTTTAACAAGCAAAGCTCTTTTTGGGGAACAAGAGCAACGCTATCTAAATGATGACTATCTAATTCGGGTGCAGATAAAACTTGACCAGAAATTAAACATTGATTTTTATAGAGTTTTTTAATATCCCGACCCCACGCACGACGGCTTCGGGCAGGATGACACAGAGCGTTTTTAACTAGCTCATCCAAATTTACTAATAAGTGCATTATTTTAAGAGTTTAAGATTTTAACTTTATTTAATGGATCTATTCTTGTCTAATTCAATAAAAGGGTATTCTCCTTTACTTTATTTTAATAAAGGAGAATACCCTTTTATTGAGAGTTTTTGTTTTTTACTAGCAATGATCACTTTTTTAGGTTCCTATTTTAAGCGTCATCATCATTACCAGTTGTTTCGCGATAAAAAGCTTTTAAACCGGATTCGCTACTTCCCGATAAAGTAGCTGAACCGGGTTGACTTGATAATGGTGGGTCTTGTTTTTCTTCTTGACGAATTGGAGGACGTTGTTCTTGACTTACCCCAGGTAATTCAAGGTTCGAATCACCTGATTCGATTAAGCCTACGGTAGGGCCTTGAGCACCTGTAGACACGGCTTCTGCCGCAACTTCGGCCATTTTAGTATTAGTTACCGCAAGGGCTACATCTACGTTACCAGGGTTAAAGTCTTGAATGGATGTCTTATTTTGAGACACAAACTTTAACTCACCATTTGTGCTGTTTTTTGCATCTTTATTATTGATATTAAACACCATTGAACCGTTTGTTAAAGGGTGTGACATTTTTACCGATAACTTAGTGCGAGACGCACCAACATTTGTATTGAACCCCATAGCAACAACAGTTTCAACAGGTAAAAAAGGACGTAATGCCTTTTGACGTAACGTTTTTAAAACAAGTTCTAAACATAGTTCTTTTTGGTTATTATTAGAGTTTTGACTATTAAAGTTAATAGGTTGCAGTAAAGCTTGTTCTAGTTGTTTTGCTAAAGGCTTATTTCCGAAGTCACCCAGATAATTTAGATTTAAAAACTTCTCCGATACAAATGGAATACGGATTGAATAGTCATCGCGGCCACCTGAAACTAAAGTTGAACCTAGTTGATAAACAAAGGGTCGCGATGCAGGAAAAGTATTATCTAAGTTTGAATTACCAAATTCATTAAAACCTAAGGCATAGCTTGAATTAGTTCGCGATAAGGGGTAAACAATACGTGCGCGGCCTGCTTCTAAACAAATTTCAGAAGAAACCATTGCAACAATATAGTCATCCCATAAATGTTTTTTAATTGCTGCTAAAGCAGCGTGGAAAGATAAATTACCTACGTAACCATTGACTACATAGTAAAATCTAAAGGACTGTGTTAATGCATTTAGATTTTCAACATCACGGTTATTAGGTTGGGTTACAGATAACGTATTTTTATACAATAACGCTTTACCATTAATTTCACGAACGTGTAAGTTTTTTAAATAAAATGTTACTTCAATAACATCACCGCGAACTAAGGCACTATAATCCGAAGCACCTCCATTTAGTAATTGCTTATTTACTTCTACAATATCTGCCAAATTAGCAGCATCTAAAAAAAGACGGTCTTGTTCACTAAGGGTTAAACCAGAGCGTTCTTTTAATAGGATTTCTTTAATACGGTCTAAAGCGGGATTAGAGGAACTGCTTGACACTGGAGTTAAAGCCCCTTGATCCAGCGTTGAAGCTGAATAAAGTCCCTCCTTTGGTGAGTTTGCTGCAAAAACAATAACAACTAATCCACGACTGTTACGTAACCAATTTCTTGCTTTTAGAAAAAGCCCTGACGGCTTTTTATTATTTCTAGGTGCTAACATAATTTCAATTTTTTAGTTAAGATTTATTTGTTTCTAATCTAATCTACTTGATTTTGTTTAATGCAATATTTATTCTGTTCTACCTTCTATTATATTAACTTTTTAATATAATAACAAATCCCATCTTCATTACTTTCTTTCTTTTATACTAAAATTTATGGGGTTTATGTTTATTTGGATTACCATTGTTTTAAAGATGCCTATTTTACTAGGTTTTATTTTTGATACTCTTTTTTATGGGGTTTATGCTCAATTACTTTTCCCCTATTTAGCTTATTAGTTTTTAAGTTATGCGTTTACAAGTTCTGTTTTAACAGAACTTAGGAGTTTTACTCACTTACTCTTAGCTACAGGCTTGGCTTAGAACTAAGGGGCAACCCTTAGTTCTAAGCCTTGGTATAGCTCAAGGTTAAGTTAGGTTTTATCCTATAAGGATAAAACCTAACTAAAAGTTACTGGCTTTGCTTAGAAGGGTAACCCCTTCTAAGCCCCTGTATAACCCTAGGCTAAGTTAGGTTATAAGGGGTAACCCTTATAACCTAGCTAGAAGTTACTGGCTTGGCTTATAAGGGTTACCCCTTATAAGCCCTTGTATAAACGTTTTAATATAATAACTAGTTAGGCTTAATCATTGGTATTTTGGTTTTTTAAAAAAAATTAAGCATTAAAATCCTCTTTTCATAAAGAATTTTCCCAACCGGTTACATATATCTTCGATTTTTCATTTAAGAAAAGGTCTTTTAGCCCCTTTTTAAATTCACCATTATTTTTTGCTCTAATTGGAAAGTAATAGCCTGCAAACGGTTTAATAATTTCAATTTGACGAGCAGGTGCTGAATCACAACACCCTGGAATTGGTGTTACGTAAAAGTCGTCAAAAAAGACTGGAATTTCTAAAGGATATGAAAAATTATTGGGAGGATTAAAATAGTTTACAAATTTGAAATTACTATTTAATTTATTTGGTGATTCTTTAAGAACATACAGGTTTGGGCGTGAAATACTTGGTTGTTCGGGCTCATGAAAAAACCACATAGTTTGTGGCATTTGTTTGGTTTGAACTCCTAATTTTTCTAAAAAGTTTAACTGGTGAATGTTTTTTAGCCCTACATGTAACATTGAAAATGGAAAGTAAAAATTTTGTAATGGTTTAGACTGTGCCGTTTTTGCCGGCTTAAAATTGGAAACACTCGAACTAGCACCAGGTGTATCTGGGATTAATGGTTTTGTGGTTACTAGATTAAGAGTGTAAAAACCTTCACGAGTAAAACCGCCAGAACCTAATAAGATTTGAATTTTATTATTATCTGGATCTATAACGTAACCTCGCTTTTGAAAACGCTGGCAAAAGTGCATCGACCAGTTACGAACTGGCGTCATAGCTAATAATCCACACGAGTAGAGATCGTAGTGGAAAGTATTTAAGTAATACTCTTTTTGAACGACGAGTTGACGTTGTTTTTTTGTTTTTGGAGCAAGCATTTGAATTACCTTAATTAGTTTTTTTTAGGTGTCTAATCTTATCTTTTAATAGTAGCTATTTTTTATAATCTCCCTATATTACTTTAACAAAATCAAGTTGTTGATTTTGTTAAAGTAAAATAGATGTTTGCAGTTGAAAATTATATGAATCTACTTGAATTTTGTTTTTTAACAGGAACTTAGTAGTTTCTCTGTTAATATTATCTAATTTTAGTAAAAGAACATCACGTTGGTCGACTTGTTCGTTAACACAGTTAGTTGCCCAAATATTAATATTAGGGAAAACTTGTTCAAAATTTTGAGTAAAGTATACTAGGGATGCGTAGGACAAACGCAAAATGTCCAACGTGTTAATAATGAGTTCACTTAAAATAGTAAAGTCATTATTACATTTAATCAGAAACTCATGTTCAACTAATGCATCACTGTTTGAGCATCGACAAGTGTTTGTCGTAAATGGTAGTAAATAGTTTTTATTAAACAAGGCAATTTCAATTTCAATTTGAATAACTTCGTTAATTAAACTTTTTAAACGACGTAATGAGTTGGTTGAGGGGTTAGAGCCCATTTTTGAAATACGATTACAAAGAATATTAAAACGGTGAATTAGAGTTTGGAATTGTTTACTCGTGTTCAAAGCAGAAACATTTTTTTCCAAAAGCTCTTGGTCAAACACTTTATATTCATTTTGAAGCTGTTTAGTTGAGCGGTGTTTCAAGTTGGATAAACTTTGACGTAGCTCTTGAAACCATTGGGTTTCAGGGTTCTTTGTGTTAGTTGCTGGATAAGAGATACCTCTTTTAGGCACGTTACTATTTCTTACTAGACTAAACAGTTTATCCTTTAATTTTTGGACTTTTTTAAGCCGATTCGCAAGATATGTTTGTTTTGACATATATTTTAAAAGTGAAAATTTTGTATTTATTCTTTTCTGGTCTATAAATATTATATACCTTTTTTTGATTTTTGTCTATTTGTTTTTTGATTATATTTATCTGTTAGAGTTTTGTTGATTTTAAAAATCAAATTTACTTTAGTATATTCTATTCATTATTTTAAATAAATTTACCTTAGTATATACAACCCTTTCTTAAGAAAGGGTTGTATATACTAAGGTAAATTTATAATTTTTTAATGTTTTCGTTTTAACAGGGTTAAAACTTTTTTTAATTATGTTTAGTTTTTTTTATAGTAGTTTACCTAAGTAACCTTTTCTATTAACTTAGAAAAGGTTACTTAGGTAAACTAAAAACTATAATTAAATTACTAAAGTGAAGGAGGTGATCCAGGCCCACCTTCCAGTAGGCCTACCTTGTTACGACTTCACCATGATCAGAGACAACAATTTGGCCATCCCCTTCCTTACGGTTAGAGTAACGTCTTAGACTATTGCTTCCTTTCTTGGTGTGACGGGCGGTGTGTACAATTTCCAGGCACGTATTCACCGCCGTATAGCTGACCGGCGATTACTAGCGATTCCGACTTCATGTAGGCGAGTTGCAGCCTACAATCCGAACTGAGGCCGAGTTTAACAGATTGGCTAGCCTTCACAGGTTTGCTGCTGATTGTCTCGACCATTGTATTACGCGTGTGGCCCAGAGTATAAAGGGCATGCTGACTTGACGTCGTCCTCACCTTCCTCCAGTTTACACTGGCAGTCTCTCTAAAGATATTAACTAGAGACGAGGGTTGCGCTCGTTGCAGGACTTAACCATACACGTCAACGCACGAGCTGACGACAGCCATGCACCACTTGTGTCTTAGCTCCATTTCTGGCACTTCTCCCTTTCAGGAAAATCCTAAGCATGTCAAACTCTGGTAAGGTTCTTCGTGTATCATCGAATTAAACCGCATAATCCCTTTACGGGTTTTATACCACTAATTTTTTAGTGGAATAGACTATGCTTTCATCTTTTTTTAAGAGAATTACTCACAATATTTTTTAAGGATAATCACTTTAACACTAGGGTCTACCTCGTCTTTTTTTATTTGCAAATGTCATTTTTACTAATTGCACCATGGTTTCTTTTTTATTTTTACGAACATCGTCTTTAAAGACTTGTTGATTATTGTAAAGAAGCTCTAATGCATCTAACGCGGCTTGCTCTGTTTTAAATGGCTTTTCTTTTGCAATTTCTGAAAGAACGTGAAAACGCTGACGTTGTTCGTCAGTAAATGGTGGGTTTTTTTCAAATAGCGGAATAACTACCTTTTGTAACATTTTTGTATCACGTAATTGAAATCTATTTGAATTTTCACCTGGTTTATAGCCAGGTGATTCCATTTCAAGAACACTTTTTTCACCTACGTTGGGGTTTTTCTTTGTTTTACGTAAGTGCGTTTCATTTAGAAGAATAGCACAAATATTAAATAATTCATTGAAACGAGTATTTTCATATTCTAGCTTATCAGTTAACGTTAACATTGGAACAATGTCATACGCAGCTCTAGTTGAACCATCTGAACGTTTTACAAGGGTATAAGTTTTATTACCGTCCTTGTCTTGACCTTCTTTAGCAAGAATATGTGTGCCTACTTGGTAGGAACCATCACCGTCATATACACCAACAATAAATTCAGCAAGGGGATCAGGAATAGGTTTATTCTGATCCTTAATTTGGATGCACTTATTTGCAGCTTCCTTATAACTATTTTGAGCATCAGTAGCTGCTTTAGTCCAAATTACTGAGTTTGGGTCGTAAGCATAGTCTGTTGATGGTAATTGTAGGCGTCTACAAAGTTCTTGAGATGTTAATGTTACCGCATTTTTACGTCGAACACGAAAACCATGAATAATGTTAACATAATCTGCCTTAGCAGATTGTTCATTACGTTTGCCTTTTTGAACTTCGATTACAATTTCTAATAGGTTAGAAAACACTAAAAAATCAACTAGTTTTGGACCAAAGAAAGTTACTAGACCGTTAGATTTTTGGATTTCTTTATTCATTTTATTTACTAATTGTTTACAATTTTCTAGACCACGGATAGTAATATTTGACCCACGGTCTTGTGTTGCTTTCTTCTCAAGAAGTTCTCCCAGTGTATCTTCTTGTGGAGGAAGACTTGGGTTACTTGCAGATTGTAAAAGAGTTCCAGATGAATCAAAAATTTGAATTTCTGGAAGAAAACCTTCTTTAGTTAAAAAAATTTTAACTTGGTCTGTTAAGTATACATTTTTTCGGCCAATTGTAAGAATAATTGCGATATTTAAAGAACCGTCTTTTCTAACAGAGACGTAAAAACAACCATCGGTTTGATAAAGACCCATTAAACGTGGCCATGTCATTTGTGGCGCTGGTAGAATCATATTATATATAAATATAAAGACTATTAAAAGTCTAGTCTTGTCTAAGTGATTGACCTTAGTCAATATTTAAAAAGAGCTGGCGTGTTAGCAATTCTGATTTATTAGAATTGCTCCCTTCACTATGATTTTATATTTGAAGGAGTCGTTACAGGGTCATCCTTAACATTAATTTTTATTAAGTATAAAATTAATGTTAAGGAGACTTCCCACGGCATTGCCATGGCTTTTAAATTGGCACCTAGCCAATTTAAAAGCTTTAGGTTTCACCGTTATGAGCCAGTAATTGCCTACCCTTTATATTTATAAATATAAAAGGCTGCTTCTTTTGGTTTCCTTTGCATTTAAAGACTACAGCCCTTTGCAGAGCTGCGCGGCAGATTGCGGTCTTTACCGCTTGTGTGGAAACCCGTCAATTCCTTTGAGTTTCACTCTTGCGAGCATACTCCCCAGGCGGGAAACTTAACGCGTTAGCTACAGCACTGCTTTCGGCAGCACTTAGTTTCCATCGTTTACGGCTACGACTACAAGGGTATCTAATCCTTTTCGCTCCCGTAGCTTTCGTCTCTCAGTGTCAGTCTCGGCCCAGTAGAGCGCCTTCGCCGCTGGTGTTCTCCCTAAAATCTACACATTTCACTGTTACGCTAGGGATTCCCTCTACCTCTACCGCACTCAAGTCTAGAAGTACTCTACTGCTTAACCAAGGTTGAGCCCTGGGATTTAACAGTAGACTTTCTAGACCACCTACAGACGCTTTACGCCCAATTATTCCGGATAACGCTTGCTCCCATCGTATTACCGCGGCTGCTGGCACGATGTTAGCCGGAGCTTATTCTTTAGTTACCGTCAGATCTTCTTCACTAAAAAAAGGAGTTTACGAACCACGGTCCTTCTTCCTCCACGCGGCATTGCTCCATCAGGCTGACGCCCATTGTGGAAAATTCCTCACTGCTGCCTCCCGTAGGAGTCTGGGCCGTGTCTCAGTCCCAGTGTGGCTGATCATCCTCTCAGACCAGCTACTGATCGTGGCCTTGGGAGGCCGTTACCCCCACCAACTAGCTAATCAGACGCAAGCCCCTCTTTTGGCGATTTTATTCTTTTCACTCCTCAGCTATTATGGGGTATTAGCACTAGTTTCCCAATGTTATCCCCCTCCAAAAGGTAGGTTCTTACGCGTTACGCACCCGTCCGCCACTACAGCTTGTTGCCAAGCTTCGTTCGACTTGCATGTGTTAAGCATGCCGCCAGCGTTCATCCTGAGCCAGGATCAAACTCTCCATGGATACTTTATTTTCTTTTTTCTTTTTCTTACTACAAATTTATTAAAAAGATAAATCATTGATTTAGCTTTTTCTAATTCTAAAGTTTTGATGTTTAGAATTTTTTATTTATTAGAGAAGAAAGAAAACTTTTTTGAACATTCCCTTGTTTTTAATTTATCGCATTTTTTCGTTTCGTCAACTCTCTCGGATTTATTCCTATAATAACTTTTCATCCCCTATGGCGTTCCCTACATATAGAATATATGGGGTTCCCTATATTATAGAATATATACCCAACTATAACCCTATGGGTTACCATAGGGGATAGAACCCAGAATTTAGTTTAGTTAGTATCCCCATAGGGGATAGAACCCATCTAGAATCTTCTACCCTTACAGGGTAGAAGATTCTAACTAGGCTTAGTTTGATTTAGTACTAAGTGTCAGTATTACTGACACTTATGACCCCAGACCCAATTAGTAAGTATAAATTCTTTTAGTACGTATAAATTCTTTTAGTAAGTATAAATTCTTTTAGTAAGTATAAAGGGCTAATAAGCACTTTCCCCTTTTTTAGTCTTCATCTTTTTGCACCATGTAGGGGTTGAACCTACCTATCAACGATTATGAGTCGTTTGCCTTATCCGCTCGGCCAATGGTGCTTTCGTCAGTCTCTTTATTGTCTTAGTTACAGTGTTTCACTGGCAATAGAATTAATATAGTATAGCTTTAGTTTCTTTCTCTTTCTTTTTTTCTGTGTCTATTTATTCGAGTTTCTATTTATTCGACTTTCTATTTATTCGACTTTCTATTTATTCAAGTTTCTATGTTTCTAACCCCACTAACCGCAAAGGGTAACCCATCCAGCTTAGTTTATGGGTTCTATATAGAGATAAGTTTATGGATTCTATATAGAGATAAGTTTATGGGTTCTCTATAGAGATAAGTTTATGGGTTCTATAGAAGTCTGTCTATAGGTTATAGAGATAAGTTTATGGGTTCTATATAGAGATAAGTTGATGGATTGCAGAGAAGCATCTTCATCTAGACCCCATAGGGGCCCCTGCCCCACTCCGAAGTTGGTATAGATAGCACCTCCACGCCCGCCCCGCCCCCTTTCCCTTTTC